GTGTACCATCTTCTTTCTCATTTCGAAGAAAAGGTGCGGGAGGAAAAGAAAACAACGGAGGGATCCGAATCGGACCTAAATGGAAATGACATGAAAAGTCTTTTTCAAAACCTAGCATTAAGGGCGTTACGACGATATACGAGAGGAATGGAGAAAAACTCGTGATTGGTGTGGAGGGGAAGATCTGTTTATGATATAGTTCAAGAAAAAGTCGTCTCATTTCCTTACTTCTTCGTTCTTTATAATTTTTCACTTCAAGGCTGGTTCTGAACGCCGCGTAACATCATCTAAAACCAACCTCCGACGTACCCATAAAAAGAGATTTTGAAAGAATTAGGCAGGGGGACCCCGATCGAGGCCAAATTCTGAGGCCACAGCACATTGAATTTTATAATCTTTACGAAAATAGATAAATATGTTTTTACATATAAAAGGTGCATCTCCGGGATAAAAGATTTCTATACTTCCATTAAGGCTCATCTCACTGAAGCTTTCACGTAGTTCTACCGTACTCTCAGACATAGAAGAGATATAAGGAAGACCTATAAATGCATAGTGCGTAAACCTGTAATACTTAATCGTTGGATAATCGACTTTCAATTTCTTTTCCCAAGAATCCAGCACAAGGTTCAACAGAATATAGGATATATAGCCAGCTGGGAGTATCCCCTCAAACCACCCTAAAATTGGGTTCTTTTCATTGTCCACAACTGTGCTAGATAAACAAAAAGCGGTAAATAGATCAATTAGTTTACGATCAAAAATCACGGAATGCAAGGAATCCAACACGACATTCGAATCCAATGATATTGCCGATTGGCTAAAATCAATGCGGATTAGATTAAAAATCTCACCCCACCCAATCAAAAAGTCGATAGAACCTGTAGAAAAGTAATATTCTTCCTTCAAACAGAGGGCATCGCCCATATAACGTGGAATGGGCATGCGTACCGAGAGGCACAAAACATTGCTCATTGCCATCAATACTAACTCATCTTCACTATTAGAAAAAAAACGTTGATATGAATTCGGCAAAGATGGAAAAGGAGATGGAACTATTTGGAAATTCTCCACCCCTTTGGGTGGATCCTCCCGTAAAACAAATGAGGAGAATTCATACGTACCCGAAAGGATAGATTCCTTAATCATCCTTACCCTATCTTCGGAAAAAGGATATCGATCAGGATATTTTATATATATACTGTCGAGTGCATAAAAAAGGTATCTAAGCGGAACGGATATTTCCATTTTTTATAATTGAATTTCTCACGCTTTAAGATTTTCTTTTAAAATTTTATTTTATCTAAAATAAACCAGAAATTAGACCCTTATTTTTCTTCTCTTATGACTTCAATACTTCATATGAACATTCAGTCACTGTAGCAAATATATCTCGGGCATACCCGTAAGCCTCACAGTACGAATTCTTCTTCACCTCTAGTTTGAGATCAATGTGTTAAGAAAATATCGATATATAAAAGAATCTCATCATCCATCTTTGCTTCCATCAGCTACAGCCCTATTGATCTTACTCTGTCCCCTTCGGTTATCCGACAGTTGCGAGACCGCAGCCTACGCTAGGCGATAGCACTACTGGTCGTTAGGGTTTTGGGATCACTAAGAAACTGAGACTAGATAGAGATTCCTAGATGAAATGAACTGAAATTCCCTACGATTTTGAACCTTAGCGCTCGTTGATCAAAGTAGCGTCGAAGAGTATGAATTCAATTGTCTCAACCTTTGTCGTACAAAAGACGGTTACCGACTATCGCGAGATCATTTCGACCTACGCTAGGCAACTGCACTAAAGGGCGCTGGCTTATTAATCTCAATTCAAAAGATAGAGACATTCATCAATCCATCGGAGCTGAACATCTGCCAGTCTTTTATTTGCTACTGGAAAGAGGAAAGAAGGACCTCACCTCACCCTTCGCCTTCGCGTCGGACAAGCCACATTATTTCTTTGATTCCTCTTTTATAAGGAATGGATTTGCGTACCCCACCAAGATTAGGATTATTTATGACTCGAAGATAATCCCTGTATCTAGATAAACCCAGTACCCGACAATCAGAGAAAAACATCACACGGCGGAGAGCGCTCATTCTACCTCTCACTGCTTCGCGAGGATAGCCGTCCTCCAGAAGGGCCGCCTCTACCTTCTTTTCGATTTCCAGTAGTTTTTCTAGAATCGAAGGTGGCATTGGCCCCTCCTCTGTCACATCCCACCATTTATCCAAATAAAAAGAAAGCGCCTCTCTACGATTTTGATCATCGAACAAAGGTCCTGCGTCAATCATTTCTCCCGCGTTAACCATTCCACCAGCAGATGCTGAGGATCCTTGGTCTTGGCCCGGTCCCAGCGCCTCCTCTTCTTCTTCCAATAAAAATCGTTCAATATCTCGAAGTGCTTGTCTTAAAGAAGGAGAATGAGAATCTCTATTTCTAGAACTCGAGCCAGCGTCGTCTACAATTGAGGAAGAAATGAGGGGATCAGGCCCAGACCCCGGAGCTGGTGGAAGTTGCGGAAAAAAACCACTTTCTCCTCCTCCTATTCGAGGATAGAATTGAGCTATAGCTTGGCTTAGCTCGTCCATAAATAATATACCCATATCAATGAAGAACTTAGTAATCGCAATATGAACTAAAAATTTGAGAAGTTTCAGTACCATAGGATTCATTTTTTTAATAAAAGGGCAGCATGAATCCAAAAGATAGGAACATTTAAAAAAAAATCGAACTTTGAAAATAAACAACGAAATAAGAAAATTGCGAATACCGACAGCATAACTCTCTGCTCGAAGATTTTTCATATGGAATTGTTTGTTATGTCCGCACTTTATTGAAAAGGCTGGGACGACACAGGCCTTTGTGTTTGCTATTTTGTAATTATTTTACTTTTCGATGAAGTAATAAGGTACACTTAACACCAACCCAATCTCGACGAAAAAAAAAAGAAAACAAATAGCAACTACATCAAAAAACTATATTCTTGACGTGAACGGACCCTTTATCATTAGACTCATTAGAGTGTGTTAAAAATAATGAGAAAGCTTTTTTATTTATTTGTTTTGTTTACTCAACCCGTAAAGACAAATAAAGGGATCCGCCTCTAATCAAAACGTTCTTTCTTTTATACGCTACGATCTTGACTTCTCTTATGATATTTCTAAAAGAGCGAACCGGAAGAGCTTTGTAAGCGATACCAAAGCCAAGCTATCTCCTAGATGAGGAATGAGCGATTGTCTATATGTTAGGAGGATTTCCCTACCTTTCTTGCGTATACCAATGGTCGATGAAGGCCGTTTAGCCCATTCCAATCTCACTAAGTAAATCCAAGTTCGTTCCATTGTAATTGCATCTTTCCATCGTGAAAATGGTGTTTGTTGGTGTATTCCCTATCTCTATCTACGATATTCTTTGCCTCCATCGCATACCACTATGGGCCGTTGAATTTAAGTCCTAAAGCAATTTAATGAAAACTGGGTAAAATAAATTCAAAGAAGAGGACTGGAAGTCGATTCGATCGCTTAGCCTTTTTATGGACTAAGCTCGATCATGAATGGTCAATGAAAGTCACACGATAGCCTGACTTGCTTAACCCCTTTTTAGTTGGACTCCTCTTTTTAGGCTTAACCTCTTTCATTATCTCAGCCACACGGGATGAAGCTCCTCTAGTTTTCTTTGGTGAAAGATGAATAATATCAGATTTTGCATTAACAGTTATAGCAGCAGCTGGCTTATTAACAACTATCTCAGTAGCAGCTGACTCAATCAAGTCAGTGGCAGCAGACTCAAGTATTTCATTAGAAAGAGATTATCGTATAGCAAATCTATTATCAGATGACTTAGAAGAACTAGCTGAATTAGTTACTCCTTTTCCTTTCACTATGGAGGAAGAATTTGCGCTTTTACCTGCAGATATTGGAGGAAAATCCTCATCAGAGATCTGGACAACCTGGGTAGTGACTGACAATGGGGGAGTCTTGCCTTCTATTGACTGTACAGGAGTCTCAATAGCTACTGTCTCGCCTACAACTATAGCTTCATCTTGCTTAGGAAATGTCTCATCTTCTTTAGGCAAGGTCTCGGCAGCAGCTCTAACTTCATATTCCTTAGGCTTTGGAAACCACTTCTGCTCGCCTTTCGGGTGAGAGCAATCCTTATGTCCAAATATCTTGCATTTTGTACATTTCTTCCTCGAGTCCACACATCCGGCATAGTATGAATCCGAGTAGCCAACCACTTCAAGGTGATCTGACCTTCTGTACGTGAGCATGTAATCCTTGGTGCCTTGTAAGTACCTAAGAACTTTCTTCGCAGCTTTCCAGTGGTCCATTCCGGGATTACTTTGATATCGGCCTAACATTCCAACAGCAAAGCTGATATCTGGCCGAGTGCATGTCTGAGCATACATCAAGCTCCCAACCACTGATGCATAGGGAATAGATTCCATTGCCTTTCGAGAATGCGTGGCTTCCCAACTGAAAGGATTTTTTGAAAGGGGAGTGGGGTAGTTAGACTGGTAATATGCAGAGTAAACTCCAAGCTTTTGCAACAAAGGTGAGAATGTGGAATAAAGAGAATTTTGGGAACATCAAACAAAGGAAAAAACGGACGTTAGCAAGGCTGCAAGGCATTCAGAGGGATAGATGCAATGAAGAAAATCCATATTTAGCCAAGTTAGAACTGGAGCTCCAAGAAGAATATAGTGCACTGTTAAGACAAGAAGAAATGTTATGGTTCCAGAAGGAGAGGACAAATTGGATCCAATCAGGTGACAGAAAGACAAAGTATTTTCACACTCTTGCTTTGGTAAAAAGAAGCATAAAGAAGCTGAGAGCTTTGAAAAAGAAGATGGACAGTGGGTCACTGAACAAAGAGAAGTGAAAAAGATGGCTCTTGATCACTTGAAAAAGCTGTATACGGAGGTACTTGACTCAAGCACTAAACCGAATATTGATGTCAATCTCCCAAGAATGAATGGATGAACATGAAATAACTGAACTTCACAGACCAGTCACAAGCGAGGAGGTCAAGGAGGCTATCTTTGACATTGGTGCTCACAAAGCTCCGGGGCACGATGGGTTCACGGCCCTATTTTATCAGAAGAATTGGGAGTTCATTAAAGAGGTATTGTTGGAAATTGGCTTTAATAGCACTCTCCTCAAACTTACTATGAATTGTATCACCTCCACATATCTTTTCAAATTTTGTGGAATGGGGAACCCACGGATACCTTCCAACCCACCAGAGGCCTTCGTCAAGGTCTTGAAGAGCCTTAGTTAAGGTAGGAGCAAAGTCTAAAATAAGCACCAGCTCTAGATCAATAAGTTGACAGGGCGCCAACACAAAGAGCGAGAGTCGTGCTTTTCCTATTGCATATGTCTTTTCTAGTTTCACTCCTTTCCTTTGCCCACCCACCAATCAAACCAGAAGTTATAATTAGTGCCGCTGCCAATATGCCATTTCAGCCCTGGGAGGCCCAAGCACTAGAGGCCCCCCTAGAACAATCCCAGGGTCATGCAAACGCCTGGGTCTCACAATCTTTAAAAAAGGAACCATTGTAGTGCGAAAAAACGAGCGTTTGGGCGGTCTTACGATGAAATCTTACCCATGATGCCTCGAATCATGAGATTTTGAAATAGAATCTGGGTAGTTGGTGAAATCCTCGCTTCAAAATGCTTGTTTTGAGACTAGTTTAAACAAAACGGTCATTGTTCTCATTCCTAAAGTTGAGGGACCTGATCGAATCAGTCAATTTCGACCGATTAGCTCATGTACAGTTCCTATGAAACTCATCACCAAGGTCCCTGTGGATCCACTTCGTACTTTCTTAGGTAAACTGGTGGGTAAGCTACCTTGAAATAAGTTAGCTCTTTTGAGCAAATTTACTTAGTAAACAATCCTTACCCCGAAGCTCCGCGATTCGTAGCTCCTATGTGGCCGACCCACAGAACCCTTAGAAAAGGACACCTTATTCAATCAAACTAGAAAGTCACCCAAGCCCCAGAAGTAAGGTAAGAAAGCGAAGCTGTATCGGTTCTTTTTCCTTGCCCTTGGGCAATCCCATCATAGAAATCCTTAAGAGTCTCCCAAAAGAATAGGAATAGAGGATAAAAAACCTCAGCGGAAGTCTTGATCCCACTTCCTGCTTCCACCGAAAGGAAGTGAACTTCTTCGGGAAGGAGGAAGAAAGAAAAGAAGAATTCGTCATCAATTGACCTCAAAGATAGAGTAAGTTAGGGATTTCCTTCGTTTTAGTCTTCAGTCCTAGAACTGGAGACAGAGCAGACATGACAAGATAGAGATTCTAAAGCAGCAGCAACTTCGGACTAAATGCAACCTTAAATCAACTACGCAGATCCGGATCCGGGAACATCTCCTTTCCTCTGAAGAGAAGGTAGGAATGTCAAGTCATAAATTCCCGTAGAATCCTATTGAAATTGTGTTAGCAGCCCTACCAGTTACGAAAGCGGGATTGAACTCAAAGTCCGAAGCAGGAGATCTTGACGCCCAACCTGAAAGAGATAAGGTTACGGACCTACTAGCAACCTCTTTCTTTTACACCTAAGAGACAAGAAGAGGACTAAGAAAAGCTTTAGGAAGAGAAAAGAAGATGATCCGAATCCCCTGCCGGAGTCAAGATAAACCAATGCAGGTAATCCACTCCCATAGCTGAACACTAAGAAGTAGGATCTTCAAGGTCCGATTCTCTGCCTAATCCCCTATCTAGCGTAGGAACAGACGGAAAAATCCGATCCCTTAGTAGCTAGACTAAATGCCGTAGCCTCTGCAAGCTCCGATCTGACTAGTCTCGTCTCTAGCTCCAGACTGCTTACTGATGAAGTAGCCCTATTGGACGAAGTCAGAAAGCAGAGGGAAGTCATTAGATTTTAATGCAGCCCGTGCTTAGACAGCTAAGGTAGCCAAACAAGTTCGAAAGAAAGACGTTGGGGCCTAAATGTCCCACTCCCTGTTAATCCTTTCCCAATCCTTTTGACCCATCCTGGTGATACTAGGAATTCCCCTATCAGATCCGGAACAAGGTAAGCCAGTATGAATCTTTATGTTTTGAAATGTTTTGAATACAAGTCTGCCCTTCTTAGAGTAGCTTTCTCGGGAGGAAAGGAAGAACGAAAAGAAGAAAATCCTCTTATCCCGTCTGCCTCATTAGTGGACTGATGTCTTGAGATTGAGCTATTCCTTCCACCGGAACTTACTTACGAATCCGCTACGATTGACTAAATGAAGTAGGAAGATGAAACCTTACCAGGATTTGCTTAGTCTACTTCCGAACCTGATGGTGAATAGGCTGTAAAAGCAGCAAGTCTTTCTCTTTTAATAGGGACCCTTAGTGCAGACAGAGCATCTAAAAATCAGTCTCAATTCCTAGATCTTGATACAGAGGCCAGCCACATCTAGATAATGAGAAAGAAGTAGTAGTCTCCCAGCGATGACAAGACCTCTTTTGTAGATGCCGAAAGGCAGTGGTGATCTAGTCTTTCAACATCGGTTGGCACGGATCTGACACTACGGGTACAACTCGTGCCAGTAGAACCCACCAGACTCTTGCATCGTACCGGCGCACCTTCGTTAGACTGAGGGTATATTGGACCTGATCCAGGGGAAATACCAATGTTTAATCTCAAATAAGATGAGATGTATATTTCGTCCCGTCACTCGTACTTGCCAAGTTAGCTCGCCTTCCACAATCCCTTAATCTATCTGCCTTGAGGTTCCGAAGGGGCTTAAACCAAATCTCCTTGCTAAACCATTAGTTACTGGACTGGGGAATCTTATTGAAGGGTATTCTCGGGAAACTGAATCTATTGGTTGCCTGTTTATTGACTTGACTTCCGAATATGCATATGCTTGAGGGCCAGTAAAGGAAAAGAACTTCTCTTCTCCATTTCTTAGGGGAATCCTCATCTTGTCTGATGTGGATGGAAGGGATGAGAGATTTATTTGTGAGAGGTTGGTTTGGGAGCGTAAGGAAAAGCCTATCGTATCGGTGAACCATCTACTTACTATCGATCCGCATCAAGATTCTCGTATATAAGGAATTGAATTGAATAGAAGCTCGGAAAGATCTTTAGGAAAGTAACTCCCCATTACCGGACTAAAAGTATCGATTCTTTGCCTATTGACTGAAGGGAGGGAAAGCGATATACCAGCTTATCAGCCTATGGGGTAGAAAGCATGTGATTCTATCATCTTGTCTTGTTTGTTGCATCCGCTTGAGTAACCGAATTTAGTTGTTCTTCTTTCCTACCTCTCTATCCCTTCAGTATAGAATTAATGGCGAACGAGCCTATATGTAAGCGGCTAATAAGAGAGGAAAAAGGAGTTCATGCCAGCAGTTTCTTCTGGGCATGCTAAGTTCAGGAAAGACTAAAACTCAAGTGCTATTCCGTACATAACATAAAGCAGCTTCAAGAGATGAGTAAACCTATGAGTATGAGTTATCCGATCGTGAGCCATCCTACTGACCAGTCCCAGTTGATGTAAATGGTAAGGGACCTATAGCTCATATGAGGCCTGTAGTAGCTGACTTTCTAGTTGATGAATTTAAGCCTTTTGCTACGGCTTAAGGGGCAAGAACTTATGCAACAACCAACCTCGAAGAAGGAAAGCCCACGGAGCGGTAATAGCCTTTAGAAAGCGTGGGTAATTTAGAATTCCCAATACCTACACCATACACGATATCGGATTAGCTTTTCTGAAGTGGATCTGCTGTTGCCATACCCGAGGACGAGCTATTAACTCATCAAGGAACAGCTTTCGCATCTTAACCCGCCGCTGTAGAGCAAGGATTCGAAAGGAAAGCGACTTCGCCATTATCGGATACTCGGACTAAGCCAACCTTTCAAACTCAATGCTATCTATTGACTCTGTCATGGGAGCCTTTCCCGTAGAAAAAACCAATATCCCTATCTCTTCCTCCTAGCTAGCCTCGAGATGAATAGACAACCGAACCAGAAGCAAGCTTTCGCACCTTAACCCACTTGAGAGCTAGAAGATCAACATTTAATTGAAACGAATAAGAAAGACGAAAGCACTTTAACGAGAGAAAAAACTACCCCGTCGGACTCTTAGACTTACTCAAAGCTAGTAGATTGAGAAATTGTACAGATCCAATTGGCGTATTCCATCTTGGCGTGATCTTTCTTTATCTCGATCGAAGCTTGCATCTTCTCTTTGAATTTCTGTTAACGATTTAGGCTAACAAGAAAGAACTGGAAACCCCATTCATGCTACCTTCCTGGGTTCGACTCCCGGCCTAGTCAACCCAGACTGTTCGCTGGATAGAATTGAGTAGGATTGAATTGACTGGTTGGCTGACTTATACAGTACAGGGGACTTCTATCTTCTATATCTTTATGATCTCGCACTTGCAGTGAGGATAAAATCAATCCGTCCAGACTTGACCGTGGGAGAAGCGAGCAGATGCTTAAAAGAGGGAAGGTCTCGAAGAGACTACAAAGCAAAGCATATTCAATTAAAAGTATAGGCGAAGAAAGCGCTGCCTATTTTAGCAGCACTACAGAATCAGGGCTCAGCTGAGTACCGTATAATAGGATTATCTTTCGAGTTGAGGCTCGTTTAGACCTCGATCACTTTACCAACTGAAGTCAATGGAACCTTAGCCGACTTCGAGCTCTTTGAAAGCTATAAAAGAAGCAGCTTTTCTTTGTATCCTCTTTTTCTCACCTATACTATAAGTAAGAGGAACTAGAGGTGATAAAGAAAGAAAGGAATGAAGCAGAGACAGAGTGAAGGAGATGAGGATCCAGATTCCATTCTTTTTGAGTTTTAGTGAACACCCGGTAGTTAATCGAGGAGCTGCACCAAGACTCAATTATATCGAGCCTTCGGGTTCTTAAGAAGAAAAAATCCCGGAGAGGAGATTTCTTTTCTTTTTAACCATTCTAGAAAGAGAGTAAGTGGACGGATTCCTCTTGTCTTGTGTGCACCCCCTATTCGCGATGTCATGATCGCGCACTCGACGAAAGAGTTTGAAAGGACCACTAATGAAAGTGGTGACAGCTAGTTCACCAGATGCGATGTATAGACAATAAGTAGCCTTGTCTCAGTAAGAAGCCTCAACCTGACATCTCGCATTGGCTGAGTGGGAGACTCGGTTATCATTGGTCCGATGGTTGATGCAAAGTGTGTAGGGCTTTTATTAGGCTTTCTTTCTTTTTCAGTTAGAGTTCCAGAACCGGGATTAGAGCCAGGATAGCACTCTCGAAGTTGGGAGCTAGATTCGCGTCCAGACTATAAAGTCTTAATAGAGCTGCAGGCTTCAGTAGGACCGTGGGGGCTCTACTGGATTTGCCCAAGTTCGCTCTAAGCCTGAAGTGAAAGCGATGATCGATAGCAGGCGATCGATCTTCTTTCGCGGATGGGATCTTCTTTTTGCTTCGCGTCAAATGAGATGATCTGAATTCTCCTCTTTCGACTCCAGAACGAAAGCGGAAAGACAGCAAGCGGTCACATACGATTCAACGAAACTTGCTATGGTCAATCAATAGGTGAAGAAGAAAGTCGTTTGATGTGGAAGCACCATCAGCTCAAAAAATTAGGTATACTCCGAACAGACAGACCGGACTAAGCAGCTCCCGCTGCCGTTGTGTACAATTGGGATGGGAGGGATAAGAAAGAAAGATGTCAGTGACGATGTTACTACCCAAAAACGAAACGACGGAAGAGGTGCCCCGTTTAACGTCTGCGCATAGTCAGGCTACCAGACCGATTGATTCCTAGGATGTCTCACTCTAAAGTAGGGTTCTAAACCGGTTAAAAAAGCATTCCAATAAAAAAAAGTGGGAATACGAGACGATGGAAAAAATCCAGAATTTCGTTCGATTACTTATCTACTCCACAAGGGCGATCTGGCCGACATCAATGACATAGGTCGCATCTGGACAGCAGTTTACGAGCATAAGCAGATTTATCAGTAGGGGTAGGGGCACTGCTATTCTATTGAAGGTTGAATTTCTTTTCACAAGTTTTCAGAGAGAAGAAAGTTGTTCGCATCTGACTTTCCTCTATTTCTATTTGAAATTGGTCGACCTTCTTTTCCTTATCAGTCGACTTACTTCGTTCCTTTGAATTGGAATTAGCGTAAGAGATGTTCGAAACCCCTGTGCCCTTGTTTGAATGTTGAAGTAATCTCGACAAAGGAAACCAATGCGAGCCAGGCCATAAAGAAAGAGGAGATCAACCTAGCAGAGGAATAGTTAGAACGGGTCCTGCGATAACCAATCGGGAATGGCCCCTAGCCTCTTAGGGATAGAGCCTTGACTCATGGAATAGAAGACTTGCATGGTTTGGATGTTTCCGAGGATAGCCTCTTCTCAGACTTTTCTTCTTCCTGGATGCGGGCAAAACAAACCGTTCACTCCACCCTGCGAGCATTCGTTTAGTTAGAGCCTCTAAATAGACGATGTCCTTATACGTAGACGTTCTTCATGCCTTCCTTCATAGAACTCTTTCAATAGTCTACATGAGATGAAGGAGAAATATCATAATAGAAGAAAGATGATTCTGCTGACTCTTCTTTTTTTGTAGCATCGAGAAAGCATGGGACCAATGAGCCCGCTACTCTGACTTCGAAATGGGGTCTGTGGGCCGGAAACCGTCTTTTTCAAAGATGGTACTTGAACAGGAAAGGAAAAGGTGGATCTGAGTTCATCGTTAGCTGTGAGGGGGCGAAATGCCTTTGGAGGGCATCAGACGCGCTTTAGAATCTGACTACAGTAGTCTTTCCATTGGGAATCTCTACCCTAGTCGGATATGCTTTGTCACAGCCAAAGGAAGCTCTAAATCACTGCACTGGAATGTGAGTCTGAGACTACTACCTCAGCGAAAGATGTTCTATCAGTTCAATCTGTGAGAGTGGAAGGACTGAATCCATTATCATGAATTGGGAAAAGGATGATTCAGAGAAAAAGAAAATCTTGGAATGTGAGGGCGATCCCTCATCAGTGAAAGGGAGTGAAGGGCGAAGAAAGAAAAACGAGGGTTTAGGCGAAATTCCATTCCGAGACGAGAGGGGAGATGCTTTACTGAGTCGCTTTCCCGGTATGGAAATCAAACAGCTTTCCTAATAAGGAGAGTAGGTCATAAACCAAAGCTAAGGTAAGGAGATTCGTCAAGTTTATCTAGTTATTCACCAGATGAAGTAGCTTGCTAAGGGGATTTCTCTGGTTGAAAGAGCTGGCTAAAGAGATGACTGGAAGGAAATCTTCTTCAAAAGACTGATTCCTTCTAGGTTGGCACAAAAGCAGCGAATTCTCTTGCTGCGCTTACGCTTATTCCGACAACAAATTCATCGGTCACTGGATGCGTGCTAACAGAAAAGAAGAAAGTCATTAGGTAGGTAAGCAAGCAGCCCTGGTGCCAAGCTAAAGACAAGGATCACATCAAAAAAAGCAAAAGCAAAGACGGCTTATGCCGAATATCTTGAACTCACTGAAAACCAAGCCTAACTTCTTTCATACCAGGAAATCGAAGATGTGCCAAATCGTTCTCTATCGAAGCGTAATCTAGAGCCAAATAAAACGGATTCCACTTGAGCAAGAAGACGACTCTAAGTATGCTTACCACAGAATGACTATAGCACAGCTAGCTTGCTGTCACTTGGTATCGGATCTTTCCTAAATGAAGAATTTGCCCTTCGACGGGAACTCCTACTACTTCTAGTTAGTCTACCTACGTCATTCTTTCTTTAATAATTCAATTTCAACACAAATCCTTGTACCCTCTTGCCGCAGAACTAGTATTTGTATCCAGCTTGACTGGCTTACCCAAAGCTTTTCCGACCTCCATAAGAACCTCTGCATTGAAATATGAAATAGGCAATTCCGGTAACCTCACCCAGATGGCCATCTTCCCTTTTCAACAAACTCCTGATCATCTTTCAAGCCCCAAAGCTTAATAACTCTCTCCTGGAAAACCTTGAAAGTAAGAGATCTGCCAAGAAGTTTGACGATAATCGAATAACGCCATGGACGGCTATGAGCATCTCTTTCTTTCCCAGCAGCCGGGTATGTCTTCATAAATCCTCGGACGGCTCGCCTCCCATGCTTATCGGCTTCTACCGGTGAAGGGTAGCCGGATTTTGTCACGAATAATTAAAATAGTGGATGCAGCTAATAGGGAGGGCCGCATGGAGCATTGAGGGCATTATCTTACAGTCCGACAATGGACCCATAACTTGAAACCAGATTCTGATAGGATTAAATCCATTACAGCTTGGATTAGACTCCCTCAGTTGCCTTTGGAATACTACCCAAGTATGGCTGTACGAAGGATTGCATCCATCGTTGGAAGAGTGATACGACTAGATAAGACAACTGAGTCGGTGGATCGTGGTGGCTTTGCTAGAGTCTGTGTGGAACTTGATTTGACTGCTCCGTTAAAATCAATTGATCATATAGGAAGCTTGAGTCAAAAGGTGGAGTATGAAGGGATTGCACTTGATTTGCTTTGGTTGTGGGTCGAAATACCTATTGGCGTCAGAGCAAGGGGTTGCCGCTAGTAAGTTTGGGCTCTGAGAGGCCTGTCTGTTGGGTGAACTGCTTAATTGTCTGCTAGGCTAAGCGCAAGTAGATCTTAATTTCGAGTTTCTAAAATGCATAATCCATGCACTGCTGATTTATTTCATCGTTTCCTACAACATCGCTTCCGTTGTCTCACTCTACTTACTATAATAAGATTCTCTTCGGGTAAAGGAAATATCAAGACTTTAAAGAAGGATTCTGTTCCTTCTCGTGCCGATAGGAGTGATATACCTCAACCCTATTCTGCTATTGGACCTAATTTGATTCATGGGCCTCATCCTGGGTTTACCTTTAAGGCTGGGTCTACAAAGCCTGTTGTTTTTGATCCAAAAAGATTGGAGGAATTAGTTGGGTTGAGCCACTTTGGGCTGCCTCATCTTATGGAAAAGCAAGATTCTGTTATGGGTGATGTAGTTGTAGTTCCTTCGACTACAGCTACCATACAGAAGGCAGCTGCGATTCTAGGGCGTGAAGATGATATGTGCTTGCCTTCTGACGCCACCTCCCTCCCACCGCAACAACCACCTTAGCCCACTCTCGAACCAACCTTTAGCGTACTAGTGGTTTTGTTTTCTTTGTTTGGGGCGTAAAGCACTACTCAGCATCTTCCTTTGCAACTGCAACAGGCAACTTAGTAGTTTGCCTAGAAGTTAACAACGAGCCTTAGTTTGATTCGTGTTTATCTGTCGGGCTATCCCGATGATGAACTGAAATTCAATTACGCTATTAGAGCACTACCGGGACTTAAATCTATCTCAACCATCATCAATAATGAAGAACTCGATTCGCTCGAACCAGAAGCTAAATTAGAAAGCGTGGGGTTGTTTCAGGATCTATCTTTTCCGGATGCCTTTGCTTGCTATCCTCTCAAGTCTCTTCCTTGAACTTGGATGAATTGAATCCTGAGAAAAGACAAAGAAAAGAAAGAAAGAAGTAGAGATGAAAGGAGATAGGGAAGGGTAGACTAGACAGGAAGGACTAGCTCACCAACGGTATTGGATTTGCAGTACAAGCTTCTGGTAGTGGTAGTGGATTCCGCTTTCACTTCTAGAGAGACTTGCTAGCTATCCGCATGGTCGGGCTGCCAGACAGTCTTTCCGAGTTTGACCGTTGTATGAGACTCACAAAATGACATTTTACATGATCTATCCGAGTGAAATACCGATAGGGCCATGGAGTAAAGGCACGAGGAAGAAAGCACCCATGGAAAGCCCATCATTAACTATATTCGAGTCCTTGCATATTATTCTCGAGCAGCTAGCATAGTGGCCAGCTATGGTGAAATTCCCAGAGTGAGCCCTACCCATCGCTCTAAACCACAAGTCCGGTCTCGAAAGCGACTCAATTGATGAAAGACCGTAAAAATGCTTACTTCTCGATTCCCTGTAACAAATTGAAAAAGAAATATTCTTCATCAGTGCCCGGTTAGTTGTGAAACTATCTACAATGGTATCAGCTCAATCTCCTATCGGCGCCCCGGGCTTTACACCGCAGCAAGGGGCTACGGCAAGGCTCGGAAAGACCATATCTCTTTATCTTGGTAATGGTCAGTCTATCAAAAGTAGCCTCCTCATTTGAAATGTCATGAATCAGAGGATAAGAAGGAATCGGAAGTCCAAGCTGAATCCCCTTGGCTACACTCGCGCTAGAGAGAATGGCACCCGAACGGGAATAGGCAGTGGAAGGGTGTCGTGTAGAAACATCTAGGAGTATTCCAATTAGGTTTTTCTTGTTGAGTCAATAGCTGAAGAGGAAATTGATTCACTACCGGGCGTGAGAAAAAGATTTAGTTTCCTATTGCTGATGACTTGGGCAAGAATCTTGTCTTGTCTTTCAGGTTGGTTGATGATGGGTTAGCATCTCGCCTGCCTGCTTTTGCTGCAGGACCTCTTTTCTATTCATTTGTTGGGTTGAGTTCCCCGGTTAGGGCTTTTCCTTTTCGAGAGAGCAAGCATGATAGAATCGATAGTTTTGAGATTCATATTCCCCAGTTCTGGAAAGAGATGAGGCAACCTATGAATGAGCTACTAGCTAATGCCACTTGTATATTCTTTCCTGCCCCAACTAACTTGTCCGCTGAAACCTTGCCAACTCGAGTTCTGGCAAAAGGTAATGTATCTCCCACTCGAGAGCTAGAAAAGTCTAACTCGATAGCTGTAGAAGTAATCTGTCTGCCACCTTCCCTTTCCTTTGCATCCGCTATAGGGGGTTTTTATTCCAGCACGAGAAGGAAGAGGACCAACTGATTAGCCTTCCCTGTATAAAGAAGGAATCACAAAGCTTGAACTTATACTATCTCTAGACCCCGGGCTGTTCTAAGCATAGCGACTCACCGTAATCGTTCTCAAAGCTCAGCCCCTTTGTTTATACACTTCGCTTAGCGGCTCCTACACCAACCCAAGCCTAAACAACAATATTATCCCTCTCCTGCCTTCCCTGACGAGCCTATAGGCAAAGAGGCTGATAGATGAGTAGGGGCTTAACTTAAAGACTTGTACTCCGGCCTTGGGTTTTTCTCTGGGGTTGCGATTAGAATAGGACTCGCATTAGCCAACAACTCGCTTTCTAGCTGTAAAAGGATCCCTCTCCTCCATTAGATTGGATGGATGAACCGTCTCCAGATAGAAGACGAAAACAACTGGAACAAGAGAGGTAGGAAAGCAACGAGGCACTGCTGTGGGTCTTAACCCCATATCTATCTCTTATTCACATTCTTTTTAGTCGAGCCAATGCCTCCTCTATCGCTGCTACTGAGCTAGATGCCTAGCCGGTTGATGCAAGTAGTCCTTAACTCTACAAAAGGTCTAAAGCCAGTAAGTAAATGAGCGGAGAGCTAATTCCCCTTGTTTAGTCTAGTCTTCGATCGAGCCGTTAGTCTTTTTTTCCTGTGCTGTCTTGATAGCTTCTTTAAGGCGGCCTGGTCTTACTTGCTTATGCTTGCTTTGTCTATTCCGGTCTGTCTATCATCTCAGGGTTTCAGACAGGTTAATTGGTTATCCAAGTGAAGAAAAGAATAGAGATGTTTACTCGGACTAGTAATAGCGGTACGTCAGACTCTTCGACTTGGAATGGAATCAGCTTGTGAGCCGCGTAGCAACTAGTTCTCAACGAATCCGCATCAATAATATCGTAGATAGAGATAGGGAATTGAATTGAAGTGAATCATCGGGATAGCCCGCCCTTAGACCATCCCGTAGAAAGCCCATCCTTTGTCGTCTTGTGATCGGGCATAGAAATAGTTTTTGGGGTATGAAAGAAAAGATGTATGAAATTAACGCATTTCCAACCTTTACTTACGAGTGGGAATGCGCTATTTAAACCTCTTCGTAAACCTAAACCTCAGCATCAACACCAACCATTACAACAGAGTCAATAATTCAGTTAGAAAGGAGAGCTCCTTCTTATGACTAGACAAGTTAGTTGCTTGAGAAAAGTGATACGAATCGATAGCTCCTTTTAACCTATCGTTCGTAGCTCATAATCTTAGATGAGCTAGTCTATCCCCTGAGCCTATTTATTGGATTATTGGATCAGCTCTTTCAGACCGGAACCGAAAGCTACTTAAAGAGATCACACTTCCAGGTCTTGCACACACAGAGGCAGCCTAAACAAACCCCAGTAAAGGGGATAGAGCTCTTATGACTAGAAAGAATGGCTAGTCTAAGGTTTGTCTTTCTATCAGCCCAAGTAGCTCTCTCAATTCATCTAAGTTTCTAGAATCGATTCCATTAAGTCCGGTAACAACCAATGTATCCTCAGAAAATAGAGTCCAGTGCTTCCACGGGTTAAGATCAGTATGTGTACTAGGCTCGTTTAGACCTCTTTGCCTTAATAGATAGATGTTCTTCGACCTATAAGGGGTTTTGAACATCAGCTTAAGGAAGGCATGGGCCAGTCTGTGTCGGTTTAGCGGTCTCTTTCTCTCTTATGTCTTATTTTCCCCCGGAAATGAACCCTCTTCTATGTTACATAGACAGGATTCCCTGAGCAATAAAAGCCCTCTAAGGTTCTGTTGCAGCTGACGATTCTTAGCGACTTCTTTGGTCAACCATGTCCCTTTCTGTCTCTCGGCGTTAAGGCGGTGGGCAAGGAGGGCAATTATGCCTATTAAAGAACAACTAAGGCGCTGGGTAGATCGTTGATTTCCGGGCATGAATTCTATTCGAAGTAGGAGAATGCCCATGACCATGAAGAGGGTCTTTTTACAGAATCCGCAGTTTTGAAAGTAGCCCTAGACAGATCATTGCTAAAAGCAGGGAATGCTTTTCTTGCTAATCTGGTGCTATCATCGTATTAGAATGATCATCCCGTCTACCTTTTTCCTTGAAAGCTTGAACCAGGTCTTGGAATCGGCATTACCGCAGCTAGGATAGATGCTGGGACCAAAAAGAATGGCTCGACGGTTGTAGGCCTAATAACTGCTGTTGAAGGAATGGAATAAGCGGTCTTCTTAGCAAGATCAACTGCTATTTCAGCTGTTGTCTTTTCTCTTTTCTGTCGCATATCGGCTGTTGCAAGTCTTTTTCTTCGTTGCAGGCTGGCTTTCAAACGGATTGCTTTCAGTACAGCCCCGAGAGCTCACTCCCTCTAACCCTTAGACAATTATCTGCTTCCTTAATAGAAAAGACAGGGAGACCTATTCTCCATCCATCACCAGAGAGATTTCATCTTCAAATTCATAAATAATGTTCCACTTATATAAATAGAAAGCCAATTTTATTTAAGCGGAATCTTTCTGTAGCAGATTTCAGATAAGGACGAATAATGTGTCTTTTCATCTCTTTTCTTTTAGCCATCACCTTTCTCTGGGCTACTATTTATAGCCGGGCCATGTTTACCAGCTCATATATATGTTGCTTCCGAAATTGAACTTATTCTGCGCTTCATACTTATCTAGTGCGGCCTGTTCATGTTGGTCATCTTACCTGATAGGTTCTCAAGAGCAGTCCATCTTCTTATGATTCTTAGATGGAATAATCCCATCGAAGCCTGGGTGAATCGACTCTCCATACTTAACACATGGGATTTGTGAATTGCACCTTTGAAAAAAACTAAGAACTTCCCAATCAAATAGATCTTCCCTGGCTAGTAATCTCACCGGTGAAGTTATAGCTCTCGAACAAGCGGTGAGAGGCGAGGTTGCCAGGGTCAACGGATCGAAGGCAGTATTGAACGTTCCCACCTGACTACGAAATAGGCTAGCTGATCTAGCAGTGAAAGACGAGAGAGCTGACCATAAAATGAAAGATGAAATAGCTGGTCCAGCGATGACATTTCTGAGGTCTGGCACCACATTGCTTTCTAGTAAAGAAAGAGAAGGCTTTCATTCACCTTGCGTACTGTGAGAGCGACCTCGCAACTTCCTTCCCTTGCTTCTGTCTTACTCTAAAAACCTATTCTTTTCTTAGAAACTGAAATAAGTAATAAGTAGGGTATTTTCAAGCAGCTGATTCGATAGCATTTGTCCTAACCTAACATGGGCGCTAAAGCAAACCTGTTATCAAGCTGTTCAAATGGCAATGAAAATGAATGGGCAAGTCGGTTCGCGGGCGAGTCAGCAAGAGCAACTAGATCAGTAGTGGAAAAGGCGGCTAACATGGATGGATCTCTTTCCCTATTTTCTGTTAGAGTCCTAATCCGACAGTCCAAGTCGTTTTTTTACGGGCCTTAGACAAAAGCTAGCAAAATTAGAGTTAGAAGCTAAGCTCCTTTTTAAGGTCATCTCTTTCCATGTCAGTTCCCCTTGCTTGAGCTTGAGGTTTCCAGTGGTGAGTAAGCCTTTACCTTTACAGCTGTCCCCTTGAAAGTTGGCAAAGACAATCCATCAGACAAGGGAAAGCCAGAAAGTCAGATAGATAGTGAAAGCAAGGGCAGGTTCAAAAGAGTATATGTGCTTTTTTTTCTCAGCTAAAGAAAGTTAAAGGGCCTAAGCCTAAGCTGGTTCAGTTCCATCCAGTGATATAGTTTCAATCCTAGTTTCGAGTCGTGCATTTCTAAGCGATCAAATACGGAAAGCCATTTTGATGAGTGCTTTTGTAAGTAAACTCATCAAATTGCATTTCTAGGCCTTAAACAAGTTCATCGCCTTCTCTCTTTATACGCTTTATTCTAAATTCCCTCTCAAAGACTGGCTTTCTTCTCTATAGATATTTATTTAGAATCAATGAATCGAAAGACTAGAAAGGGGAGCTCCTTAAATCCCCACGTCCTAAACCATACGGGAAAGACTAAAACGGTATCGACTAAAGAAAGACGTCCTGAAACAACCCCTTCAGATAAAGGAGATCGCTCTTCCGGCTTACTCGGATGATGAGATGAGTCAAGAAGAAGAAACTATTGAACGAACATCCGCTTAACGGCAATCACTGAAAACATGCTTTATTCCCTTTCGGAAAACCCCTACCATAGGAAAGGAAAGAGAAGACATAGATCCTTTTACAACCCCTCGCATTAACTCTTTATTTCCAGGATCAAACTCTTCTTTTGCGTTCTTAGTTTCGCAAAGGGTGAATGGGTCTCGTCCTCTATCACGGACAGTGGCTAGATATCTTTCTTTTCATGGGTTAAATGCAAAGGTGGCTCTCGGCATGCAGCTAGTTAAAATTTCACTCCCAGTCTAGCAAGCGCTAAGGTAGAGAGGGAGGGTTAAGCCACTAGTGGCTGAGATTAAGTCAATTAAGTGAAGTCCGCTGGGATTCTTTCTTAGATAAGATATAGATTGTTGGGACTTTCATCTACGACTGGAACTCCGCCATATTTGATTAGTAAAGTAGCTTTTAGGCCTTTTCTTGCACGCAAAGAATTAGATTCAGTCTGGTCCCTCGGTCAACCTTCTGTCTCGCCCCCTCTTCGGGAACCAATGTTTTTTATTTGATAAACATGTGTTAAGGATATTTCTTATTTCTTTTCGCTGACAGTGCGGTTGTCTTTTTCTCGCAATAACAATAAGATTAAAGCTCCCTGCCATCTTGCTTTACAGATCGACCCCTGGAACTGATACTTGGTTTCTAGCATGAACGTTGGTGCGGGAGACTTCGGAAGTGCGGGTTATTCCTTCGACGGCTTGTGTGGAATAAGGTTACAGTTAGGCTTTCTTTTAGAGCAAGTGGATTCAATTGTTTTAAGCTAGCTAAGAGCAGGAGTCTTATAAGCATTTCAAGTAGTAGCATCTCAAGCCTGCATAAAAAGTGTTTCCATCAGGTCAGGGCGGAACGCTAGCTAGTCAGTGAGCCAGAGAGGGTAGGAGTCTTACTCACTGCCAGAAATGACTTAACAAGGCATTCTCACGAGAAGGAAAGATAAGGACAGGATTGATGTTCCTGGAAGCGGGTATTCAAAGTTCACTATTAGGATTGGAGCCTTGCATTTGCTAGAATTGACCTTACCTTACCTTCTTTAGTCTTGAGCCCCTATGCTCTTGCCTTAGTGACATCCGGGTCAGGTTATGTGGGGATCAGGTTTAGTGGTAATTGGATAAACCGAAGCAGCCTTTCTCAGAGTTGAATCGATAATTGCGATGCGAATAGTTTAAGAATCTCTATCTTGCCTTGCTGAAGACCTTCATCGCGCAAAGCCAGACCTTTTTCGTTGGGTGATGGCTTGTTGAAGCCAGTCCTACAGTCTTTCTTTCCCCGGAAACCATTTGATCAAAAGTGAACAGCTGAGAGAAATGGCATACTTTACTTTCTCCCTTTATTAGGGTTGAGACCAAAGGGTGATTGAATTCGCTTTCGAGATAACTGTATCGGATGAAATGGCAGTAGAGTCGTGAACATGAGTAATCGCTTATTTCACAGCTGGAAAAACTGGAGCAAGAACTCCTTCGGATCAAAGAACGCACTTCCCTTTCGACAAGAGCTAAATCGCGATGCCACTTGGCTTGGGCTCGTTCCCTAAGGAATTTCTTTCCCACCGCTCGGCTTAGGGGCTGTCATCTAGCTAGGGCTATTTTGACTAGTTTCAAAAGGCTTTCTTTCTTGTCAGCCGTTGGCTCTTCAAGACCTACCCCCCTCGAATGCCTAAAAAGAATCGCGGATTGCACAGGTCTGCTTAAGTCCCAAACAAGCATGGCGAGAAATCCATGACAGGCCACCTGGCAAGAACTTAGGCCAAAACTTCTTTCGATACTTTAGCGCATCCTTCCATTTTATATTGTACTTCACGCTCTGCTTTCTTGATGTCCTTGAGTCCCACAGCTTCTGATTCAATTCCTTCACCGCCAGAAGCTCGTTTTCGAACTAAAAAATGTAATATCTTAAGAGACCCCATCCATCCCCGGAACTGGAAAAGGACCTAAACTCGTGATAGATGCCGTCTTTCTATAGTAGTAAATCAAAGACATCGGGAAGGCTCGCGTATTCCTATTCTTGTTATGGGAGACTGTCCATACCCTATCTCGACTCCGTTCACAAGACCATAAAGTAGGGGTAGGCGGGTTGGATCCTATCATATGTAATTTTAGTTGCAAATGGCACCACTAAAAAAGCGGTTTGTAGAAACATATATTTAGAAAGCAGAGTGAGATACCCCTTATCCAGGGATGCGGGTGGTAAAGAGCCATTGGAAGGTGCTTGTTCATCTGGCTAGGTACTGCCGGTACCTTATTGATAGGTCCTCGAGTTGCCTCTTCGCTTAATGCACTCGGAACAGAGCTTCAAGTAAGATGTTTGTGGAACATCTCTCTAGCTTGCCCTACCCACCTCCCTTGGTTCCTTAGAAAGAAAGCTTCAAACAGCACCATTGGCCGAAGCCTATATCCGTTGTTTTGGATTTCCCCTTAGAGCCTAGCCTGCCTTCTTTGCATACAAAATCGAAATAATACTATTTAATTAAGCCATCCGCTGTCCAAGGCACGTGCGCGGTATATCATCAAAGGAGCTTTCTCAATTGAATTTGTAGCCACAGGCGGAATGCCAAGATGCGAGACTTCTCATTCTGAGAGAATCCCAGCTATGAAACTTATCATCGAGATGTTGGTTCCACATATCATACTTTTAAAACTTTGTAATGCTAGAAGTACCCCATGTGATCATTAGTGAGCTCCTTTGGTCTATAAAGCGATCTAATACCCTTACCTACTTTATAGTGCCAGTTCCCAGATATCTTTTTGAAAAATAAGAAAAAAGGGCATCCATTTCCAATACTTCTGCCGGCGAGCCCGTTGGAGGGCTAGGAGTTGGTCTAACGAATGCTAAGAGATAGATTTATTCTCATGAGAGGGCTAATTATCTTTCTTTACCCTTTCCTACCCGATATCTCTCTTCTCCTACTAAGTGCTCTCATGTGGATAGGGGAAATATGTTGTATATATTAGATAATCCTTTCTATAGCTTTATAGCGATACAAACGAATAGCTTAGGAGGGAAAAAAGCGCTACTTTACTCTCTGGATAAAGGTAAAGCAAATATCAGTCCCTCTTTCAGTAGGCAAGGGAAATCCTAGACTCAGACGAGGAACTCACACTCGCTGGTGAAGTAGTCCTAAAAACCATGGGAAGAAAACAGATGAGGGGACCCTCAAAGGGACTGATGCTGCTGGCTTATGGGATGTAGCAGAAATGGGTGTAAAAAAACTTGCTGCGAGAAGGACTGAAACAAACTCCAACTCAAAGATCCGGGAGGGAAACTATCCGAATACCTCGCCTATTAGACCTCCTATTCCACTCTAACTGGTGCAACTCCAGAGGCTTATGCAACAAGCTTGGTTGTACTGAGAGATTCAATTAGGAGCACAACGTATACTCTAGGAGTCTTACATATCCCATCATATACAATATATGGGGGACGAAATGATAGGGCCTAACTCCCCATAGGTGTAGTCTCCCACTCGCTCGCCCGGCTCACAGAAGATATCACAGAAAAGCAACCATACAGGGACGCCGTTGGCTTACTCGCTTTCTTATCAATTGTATGTGGATTCCCCTTATTAGGATATTCTTTGAAGCTTGAAATGAGTAATGACATATATATTTCTACACTTTCTCTTCTATACTCGTCTTGGAAGTATGGTTTGCGAGCTGCCCGAGAAGAGATTCCTTAAAGGACAGGGGAGGCCGGGAATGAGACTTGTATTGGAAGAAATGAAAGCCCCTACTCCCAAAGAGTCGGAAAGCAGTCAGTCTTTTCGGTAAGTCAGTGTTGCAAGTCTTATGGTCCGAACAGAGTACAGAGCCGGCACTCCCGGAAGCCTGTGGGGAATAAGGAAGGAAGACCAGACAGAGCTTGAGCCTGAGAGAAAAAAGAAATATCACTAAAACCGAGACTCCGAGACTAAAGTCAAGGAGATCAGATAGACGAAAAGTACTTTCCCTCGTATGGAGAACAAATCCTATCTCTTATCTCTCTAGTTCCGGAACTCTTGGTAAGCTAAGTTTCTTTGAATATACCTTTCAAGAAAAGACCTTTTTTTACGCCTTATTTGTTATGAAAGCGGAACCCGCTCGGAAACCAACTAACTTGATCGATTTAGTGCTTGGATTAGGGTAGGGTAGAGAACAGGTAAGGGCGGTAGGCTTTTCACTTTAGCCGTTGTTATTCAAGGCCTTACCTTACTCGTTTAAAGCTTTTTTGATCCCCTCTTTCTTAAGAAATTCTTACTTGGTGCTCGGGGTGACCCGGTCTTTGGCATTACCACATGACTATCGGACATCAACTTTTTCAATTCCAGAAGTGGAGGAGCCTATGTAGAATAAGCTGTAAAAGAGCACCACCACGGTTCAGGTCCCAATACATGGGGGATTCCTTCAGCTGCAAGGATAGTGAATCAAGAAATTCGGGTGATAGACGAAGGCGTTGGTCCATCGGTGCCTTAGGGGCAATCATCTGCGCCAGTGTATAAAAAGACATTTGAAATTCTTACAGTAGCGAAGAGAGCTTATGGACAAAAAATGAGGATTCCGGCGGCTTTTGCCACTTATGATCAGTGTTCACAAGAGCGAGACGGTTCAATGTCTTACAATGTTCAAGCAGCATTCTTGTCGGAAGGATTTTTTAGGTCCTGCCAGTCAGACCATACATTAATCCAAGAACCATCACCAATTAACCATCTTGTACCCTTTTTTCAAAAACAGATCGAGACTTAAGGATACTCTTCCATGTTGATGAAGCCAAAGAATTTGATGAAGCAGACCCAAAATCCCTTCAAGGAAGGTATTTGTTCCTTAACAGCATATGTGGAAATGACGTTGAATTATTGTCAATTTCCCAGGCAAGGAGTGCCAAATTTGTATTTCGAGCTTGACGAATACCCAAACCACCAAAACGTTTAGGCAAACAAACTCTCTCCCAGTGGACAAGGTGATTATAAGCATACACCTTAGAAGCACCCCAAAGAAAATTCCTGGAAATTCGATCCAGTTGATTACATACTGACTTAGGCAACAGAGCCGTTTGCATTGTATAAACCGGTATAGCATTTAAGACCGATTGCACTTTTATTCTCCTCCCAGCTCGAGATAAGACATTTTTCTTCCAATTGGACAAGCGGTTTCGGACCTTGTCAATAAGCCGTATATACAGTTCTTTGGAAGCTCGTTTGTGAATTATCTCCACCCCCAGATATACTCCCAAATCATCGGTCAGAGGTATGCCACAAGAAGAAACTTAATAAAAGCATGATTTGCCGTGGGACATTTTGAGAAAGAAAGAGCTTGGATTTCGAAAAATTCATAGTCAAACCCGAAGCACCCGTAAATTCATTTAAGACTGCCATGATGATATCAATTGGATTCCGAGTTGACTGGGCAAATAACATAAGATCGTCAGAAATAAATGAGTGAGAAATAACAAGGGCCATTTTGTGATACCTTAATAGGTTTCCATTTCTTCCTGTGAACTCTGTCCTGTATCATATGAGAGAATTTCGTAATACAAAGAATGAAGAGATAAGGAGGTCTTTCCTCTGGCTTTAATGCTGTTTCAGGGTCAGAAAACTGATCTGAACTCACTTTTAAAGTAGTATGCCCTTTTCATCGGAATCTCGCATCCAGATGTTTAGTTTATGTGATCACTTATGAAGTAAGAGGTAGGCGATGGGTTACAATCAATGTTAGAAAAACGGTTAGTCTAGTCGCATCACCGTTTGACGTTTTCCCGTATTTTTCGACTAAAAGTAGAGGGGACGTACTAACCGGTGTGGGGACTCTGATCGGAGAAAGAATTCTCTTCCGTCATTGCAGACGCATCTAAACGTTGAACCTTTTCCCGTGACTCACTCTATCGGAATAGCCTAAAGCCCCTTAAAATGTCGATTCTTCAATGGCAGCTATCCTTGATTCTATTGTTTAGGGACTGGTTGGTCTCTTCTTTGACCTTTCCTACGAGCCTAAGACCCAATCTGGACTCTGGCTCTTCAAGACCTCCGGCAAGACCCTACATACAGTCTTCATATAATTCATCTTCTGCCATTTATTCCGGCATATCGCTAAGGTCTCGCAGAGCATTTCAGTCCGTTCGAAAGACATACCCCAAGGTTGAAGATTAGTTTATCGAATCGTTGCTATCAATAAGAAGCTGTATTTCGACCTATTGATTCGAGTTTTACGCTCTTCAATTTTACAAGGACAGCTGCCATAGATAGTGCTTTAATTGATTTCACAGCACTTGTGGGATAGGATTTCTTGAACGAAAGCTTGGTGGTTAATGATGGGGTTTACTCGATCGTTGAACTTCTTTCGTTCGCATAACCCCAGTTTGTGGAATATCCGATCCCTCTCCGGCCAAAGAGGAATCCGCTGCTTATTTATTTGTTTTTTCAGGGGTGAAATTCCCAGACCCAGAGTTAGTTGGAGTGGAAGCAATCAATCTGTACCCGAACCGAACTACCAGCAAGAGCTAAGTTCGTGCAGCTAAGGCAAGGGGGAACAGGAGCCCAGGAGCCTAGGTAAGAGGGGCTAAACGGGGGTCAAGCCCTTCTAAAGGTCAGGGAAGAGCTTGTAACCCTTTCACAGCGGCGAAAGCAGATGAATAGTCAACTGGAAAGGCCTAGCTCGAGTATGAAAAAAGCAAGGCAAGCTTCCGACCTAAAACAACAAAAGAATCGGGAAATGCTCGGGATGTAAGTTGCCTTTTACCCGGATTTCCCATAGCGAGTCAATTTAACAAGCAATTTACTTTCTCGTCGGCAAAGCAAACAAAGATGGGATGGGGCCTCTATCTTTGGGGATGGAGATGCCGAGAGAATGGGGATAACTACTATCAGAGATAGCTTTTCAGACCGGACCCGATAAAGGAATTTATCTTCCCGAGGAGTCTTCTTAACGGACTCCCTCACCAGCAGCTCCTTCTGTGCATGAATGTGCAACCTAACTCCCTATTCTAAAGAGCGAGATAGATGGCAAGGCTAGAGTTTCTGCAACTAAGACAGCTGGAGATTATGTTCGGGTTCGGTAAGGATGAATCGCTCCCGGGCCTTGTACACACCGCCCGTCACACTATGGGAGCTGGCCATGCCCGAAGTTGTTACCTTAACCGGTTCGAAAGATTCAGAACCAACATCTTTTAGTGAAGCTGCGTCTGCTTCAATTAGCTCTCCTGGCTTTCTGTTCTACACCGGCTACACTATCTTGCCCGAGATCGCTCATCCTTACCTTAGTAGATCAGCTTGAGGAACCTAATCTCCCTCATAAGGCTAGAAGCATATCTTCCCCGATGTCTTTAATGTTTCGGGTATGGGACTAGTACTGGTACCGAGGAATGCAACTCAACTACTTCCCTAACTAACCTAAAAAGAAAGAGGAAGACTAAACCCCTTTATCTGCCCGCTGGTAATGGCGAGGTTGGAACTAAACCAATGACGAATACAGAGCTATGAAAGCGACAGAGACTTTGAGATAACTCCGAATCTAAGAATCCATCCGAGTAAGCCGAAAGAGCTAGGTCTTTATTACTTTCCCACCGATTCTCAAGCAACTAACTTCCCTGCCTGAAACCTAGACCCTACGCGAAAAAGCAGGAAAAGCAACCAAAAATACGGGGTTTCCTCCAAGTGAACGATGGAGCGAGAGGCTGGATTCTAGGCTTTTTGACGATCTGGATTTTCAGGAGGGTGTGCTTTAGCACGGGAAAACGTTCAATAGCTAGTCTTTCTAATCAGAAGCCAGGTTTATAGAACCAGTAACTGAGGTAGAACTATTTAAGTTCGATTCCCTTTCCTCTTAAGTTCGATTCCTAGTTGAAGCAGAGCCTCAACTCAAAACAAAAGGCCGGCAAGCTACTGCGTTCCTCGAAAGCCCGTCTCTCTCCATCTCTTCTCTTCTCTTTGCTTTCGCGTACTCCTCTGTCTCTTTCCTCTGTCCTTTGTCCTTCTCTTCTCCTCCGAGCAGTAGCAGCAGTGGGAGAGTCGGTAATTCAATTGGGATAGTAGGGGCGGGTTAGAACTCTCTATCGAAAGATAGACTCGATGCATTTGCAAAAGATTCATTTCCCGCCTCTGCTTTCAACAGCTACTTTGAAGATTAAGCTTCTTCGTTTAATCAGAGAAAAGACAAATATTGATCCCCACGAATGTTAGTAAGTCGCTGAGCCGAGTCGGAAGAGGTGAGCAATTCCATTCATACTGTTCCCTGCATTGGTAGGAGACTATTCAAAGTACTCTTGCTATGCTACTTTCCTCAGTCAAAAGTAAGCGTGGGTTCATGTCTTAATTGATACCATGGTGGAAAAAACATTAGAGATATGAAGAAATACAACCTTGCCTTTCCTCGCTAAGCTAAAAAACTATTCCGAAGTAGGTTGCTGCTTTCGTTCTAGCTATGATAAACCCCGGGAAAGGGCGAAGAAAAGACTGCAGTGATTGAGGATGAGAGGCAGGCTGTTTGATATACATACTTGTCCGAATGGTTTGATGCCCACTCTCTCGCTTCTACTCTTTATTTCGAGAGAATTCCTTAAACTAGGATTGATTCTATTAAGAGTTTGAAAGGCAAATACGATTCGAGAAATCGAGCATCTTCGTTCGCATCTGAGCCTAAGCCTATTTTATTAAGGGATCACACTTCCGTAAATGATTTTGAGGTATCAGACTTTGGCTACGGATCGGTAATAGCCTGATTGTCCCGAACTACTGATTTCTCGATTCTAGAAACTTGCATCCATCATTATATGCAATTATGCAATTAGAAATCCCGGTTTCGCAAGTAGATAGAAACCGTAAGCGAAATCCTTTTTCAACCATGGGGGTTAGGATTCCTTCCCTGCTCTAAGTGCTTTAGACCGGGGGTTCCCCCATTACCTATTAAACGAGAAAGCCATCATCAATCTCCCGTACCAAGGGATAAAGCGCCTTCCTGTCTATCTATCCGTCGAGAGAGGGTGGAATTGGTACTGAGAAGGGCTTGGGAGCAGGAAATTCTAAAACTGTTCACCGGGAATGGGCTTTCCTTCTTTAGCTATCGAGTTACATATCGCTACTGCTATTCTGTCCCCGAGAAAGGATGAAAGGTCTGGTGGAAGATATGGGGATATTGCATAAGCCTTTTCCTTCAAGAGCGAGTTAAGAGATTGAGTCGGACTCTTTTGAGGTTAGGGAATCAGGGAGATTAGCGAACTTGGACGAGCTCTAAACCTCATCTAAGGATGACCGATCTCCAGGCTTACCCAAAGAAAGACAAGAACTCTAACAACAGAAAACCTAAAGCTTAAAGGCTTAGCAGTTTTTGAAGGGCGGCTAGTTTTCTTTGACTACCTATTGTATTTCCCTTAGTCTCAGTCTTACCAACAGCTTTTCTTACATCAACCGCTATTGATGCAGATCGAGATTCCATTTATGTTTCAACCGATTATAAGGCTTTTCTTTGAGCTTATGCCATCTCCTTCCCTGTCCCCCACGGGAGCAAAATAGCTCTATGTTGTATTCCGACCTGGGAGGACTTGAGTAATAGGATTTGAAAGAAGGAATGGTTGGGCTTTTATTCTGGTTGTGAGTGTACTTTTCTCTTAGGCGCGTAGGAAGAACGCGGGATTATCTCGTCTTGGTGGTTGGAAAGGTAATAGGCTAATCAGTTGGTCTGATTCGAGCCTAGGGAGAAGATCCGGTTATGGCTTTTCCTTTTCGAGCGATAGATAGAGTTGAAGATAAATACATACCTAGCTGTTCAAGAATCAGCAACAGAAGAACCTCTAACCCTCTAGACAGAAGGGTAGGAGATTCGACATAAGCAGAAGAAGATAATGATAATAAAGACCCACCACCAACTAATCGGGGGAAAGCAGTGGCAAACTTGGGACGAAGAGGGGAAGGAAAACGAGAAAAGTGATACGTACGAATCGATAGCTCCAACAACCCCGAGGCGAGGACTACTTTAGCTCTTAGGCTAGCAACGGGAGCATATATCAAAGGCTCTTAGCGCAAGGGCCTTAGAATCGGTAGCTGATGATGAGTTAGCCTATGTATGAACAACTTCCACTCCACTGCCTTATACCTATGAGCGTTCGTTCGCTGTCCACCCCGAGTACTGCTCGTTGAGACCTTGCAAAGGCGAGCCTAATCCGCTTTGGGTAACTTCTAGAATGGAATTCCCCTTATGTGATATCCTAACTAATACCAGTCTAACTAAGAGTCGTATCTGCTAGTCCAGCTTCCTGTGAGTAAGCCAGTGCTAAAGAAGAGGGCTAAGAAACAAGCTAAAAATTCATTGGGATAGATGCAGTGCCAATTCATTGTAGCCAATTGTAGCGGTGAGTGCTAAGTACTTCTATTAAGAGTTTGAAAGGCAAATACGGGGAAAACGTTACTTGATGCACTATCCCCCTCAATGCCAATGTCATCACTGTCTCTGGAAAGATAGCCTTTACTACCAACTTTTCGTTCAGGAAATAATATAACTCAAGTTATGTTAACCGGGATGGAGAAGTTTCGGATATAAAGTCAGCTCTTTCAGAGAAAGCAAATGCAAATGCGATTCTATTTAGGTAAGGAAATTGAGTGAAGGCCTATTTTCACGGTAAAACTCCAAGCAAAGAGAACAATCACTCGCACTCGGAAAGTAATTGATTTGGTAAAGCCCCTTGGATGACGCTTGGGAATTCCGTAGCGGATTAGCATTCATAGTTGTAGCTCTCAAGCTCAACCAGATGAATAATAGCAAGTCAAAAGGAAGTCAAGGAAAAGGCAGAGGGAGATCCTGAAACAACGGAATAGTTAAATCGCTCTTAAGCAAGGGTTTTCGCAGAGAATCCCGTTTCAGTAGAGTAAAGAGCCGATTCAATGATTCCGCTAGACGATTACCGATTCCGCTATTAAAGCAAGCAATGTTAGGAGGAAAAGGGATTGAGTCTTTAGCTCCGGGAATGGAAGCAAGTCTATTTCCTAGTGGGGAATAAAGTCCGAGTGTGAAGGTGGTCTTATACCTAGTTGAAGAGAAATACCTAGCAGCGGTAACAATTCCCCCATCTCTCGAACCAACCTTTACTTTTACTGGCTAGCTGCTGCGGGAGAGGCGCTCAAAACTGAGCCTTGTAGAAAAAACACGGACTTTGACTCCGGGGAAGGGGATTTGCACTAATCCTAATCCCTGGCTCTTCAACCGGGCAAGATAGACTCAAAGCATAAGTCAGGCTCTTCGAGACCTTGGTTTAGTAAGGGTTCAGCCCTATGATGACTAGCTTAGAAGGAGTAAGCATATGAACTTTCCCCCTTGGCTTGATTTGTTTGATAGGGTAGGTTAACTACTAGGCCTCATATACTATTAGAACTCGATGGGGAAGACCTGGAAGTGTGATATGGTACTCGCTAGCTCTATAAGTAATCTGTCTTCCCGCACCTTTCCTATCAACTTGTTTGTCTGGAACCTTTATCTAATAAATCCCAGGCCAGAATAAAGGAGTCATCTCAACAGGAATTACGAATTGCGTATAATGTGCAGAAATATCTAGTAGCCAGATTCCAAGTAGTTCTGCTAAGCGAAAGGAGAAGGAAGAGCTAGGAAAGGAAGACATAGATCCTGAAACAAACCCTTCAGATAAAGGAGAGAGCTCTTATGCCCACTTCGAATATCGTCTAGAAAGAAATGAATTGAAGTTCAGTTCATGCAACTTCCCTTTAACACGTAAGTAAGACGGACAAGCAAGTACGCTTCGAAAGAACTAATAGGTTTTAGGCTCTGCGATACCCGATTGCAGTAAGTTCCAATACTTCTGTCTTCTAGGCATTCTCTTCGTTCTCGTCCTCTGAGCCTTTCGGTTCAGCTAATTTCCCCCTCGCTGCTACTTCTCCAATAGCGGTTGGTCGCGGTTGCCCTTTCCTTTCTTTCCTTCTGTCTAAAGGAAATGGTTTCCCACTCTCGAGCTAAAGAAATCTTCTTCGCCGGAGACTATCGCACTCTTTGATCAAGTAAGTAAGTAGGGAGAGCGAAAGAAAAGGCATTGAAAAGTTATTCAAAATATCCCGGTAAAAGGCAACTTACATCCCGTCTCGAAAGACCTACCTGATGTTTCAATCACAATACGAAATTCGTAATTCGCATTTCCGGTTGAAGCAAATAGAACCAGAAGAAAAAGCTTTGTAGCAGCTTATCGGGTACCGGACTAAAAGTAATCGATTCTCTCTACTCGAAAGCTTTATCGATCGAAACCAGAAGGCGCTTTATTGCCCTCTGAATTGACTCAGCTCTTGTCTTTGCTGGGGTAAGAGCGTAAAGCACTAATCTTTTTATTGGTACTCCATACCCCTTAATGTCGGATATTGAAGGTCTGTTCCTCATTTCATACTCGATCCCGAGCCTGAAGAGCTATATCTATTGGCCTTGGGGTTCCTCTTTGAGGGGCGAAAGCGCTTCCCTGGTCCGATAAACGAGAAATAAATCTAGTTTAGAGTTTTCCAAATGCTTAACCCATTGTTTAGAACTAATTCCTATCTTTTGACTTTACCACAACATCTGCAAAACCCGTTCTTAACTTTTACCCAAGATTGATAAAGGATTTAGCTCTTACGGCTTACTCGGATTCCGAGGATGACGAGTTAGACTTTTCTAGCGATCGAGGAGGGGAAGCAGCAGAGCCTTATATTTCGCACAATCTCAGGGTTCCAGCATGAGGTATTCGCTCAATCGAATTCAGCAGATTAAAGGTCTGGTGGAAGATCAGATGATTTATTTGTGTATCGATCTGGGAAATCAGCAGAAAAAGAAGAAGGACCAGTAGCTTCTAAGGCATTAGCAACAGCGGAACCTTTATGACTAGAGAATATAAAAAGGCTCTTCAAGACCTCAGCTTAATGCCGTACTAAAGCCATTGGATGGTAGTTCCTCATGCGCACAAGCGTTTGACACTCGGAAGAAAAAAGCATTAGCCAACAATTCGATAGCTCGAACAGTAAAACCCATAACCGCTGAACCTCTAGGCTAACAAGCTGAGTACCTCTTTTGTATAAGATAGGTGAGTCAACTTACTTGATCAATCAGCTGTCATTATAACCTTTACTTCGTCTGGAAAGTCACCCTATTCGTCGCCTACTTTATTAAGTTACCTCGCAGACCCTGCTACCTCCTTGTTGCGCTTTTTAAGCCAGTTCGCCACTACGCAAGAGAACTCTCTAAAGCTCTTCGATACACCTTCTACTTTCATATATAACATCCAAAACCGGGAATGAGACTTCCAGTGGCCATCCTTCTCCTCCGTGCTGTTCGACCGCTTTCTTCTTCATCTAGTATCTCATCACTTATCAGATGGCTTTAATAGGCTTTCTACTAAAGAAACTACGATTCATCAGGGCATTCAAATCTGAGATTCATCAAAATTTCGTATAAAACGGCCCGAAGGGACGGGAAATCATAATTACGTCTAAAGCGTGTAGAGATCTCTAACCGTGCAATCGTGTCATGAGCTTATTATCATATAGAAGCATTGAAATGTTTCGATGTAACAGAGGAGTTACATCGTACGCCGCTTCGAATAGTTATGCAATGAGCTTTTAGTCCCGCCTTAGAATGTAAACCAGACCCTCCTATGATAACATAGATAGAAGAGAGAAGTCGTTTTTTCATTCATCACACTATGGTGTAAAAGTAAAAGGCTCCGTCTTCCTTCTCCTTTCTGTTGACGTTGGCTCACGTTGCCACACAATCTAACGACAGCGAAACTGTCTCCTGGCGGTTTACTATAGCTCCAATCCCGCCTGGAATGACTTGCTTAGCTAGTTTCCTTTTCCGCAAGATGTCTTGTATTCGAACTATCTCTCTGTCCGGACGATAAGTCTAATTAGCCACCCCCAAAAATGCATCGGGCTGGCCAGAGGCATAGCAGAGGCTCCTAAAATCACACGAAAGAGCACCCGAAACTGGGGAATGCGGCACGAACTACTCTTACTTATTCTAATCTCATTGTCTTTCGGGACTAGGGGAAATAGGTAATCGACTCCTTTTCATACAAAAATAACCGGGCTTACTATAACGCTATACGGAATATAAGACAAAAAAAAAAGGCAAAGCCAATTTCCCCGAAAGCTTGTAAAGCAGGAAAGCATTCCACCTTACAACAATACTCGCCCAGGAAAGAAAGCAAACACACGAAAGAAAGATATTTTCTAGGTAAATAGAAATGCCAAAGACAACACAGAAAAGCCAATAGGATCTGCAACATGCCATCTAGGATAATTCAACTTGCGTCAAACTTTACCAGCCCTCGTTCCAGATATACGAGGCTCAACTTCACCATCTCCCTTTCGAAGAACTAAATTATTTGCAACAGAAAGATTACGAGGTAGAGGACGCTGCATTTTCTCACTTTTGGGCTGAACAATATTCACGTTAGGCATTTTATCTTTACCATTGGAGCCCAAGTCTCCAAGCCCACTTGGAAGTCTTTCTCTACTAAACCCACTAACATGCCGTCCACTTTCCTTTCCCTTTGGCCCAAGCTGCCACGACAGACTCTCTACTTTCCCCATTAAATTCCTACATATTTTCCTCATTTTCCTGCTGGAAATCCGATAATGCAGCAAATCGTGATCCCTGATTATTCTCCTGTCTATCTCCTAATTTTGTGGAATCCGATTTAGTTGACTACCGAGATCCTCGGGTTTCAGCCATCATACACGGTCCAAATTCGCTTCCTTTTTCCGGCACCACTGCCTTCGGAACACCTGAATCCCCACCGTCATTTTGCTCACCCGTCACCATAGCGTCACCAGTAACTTCTTCTTGAGGGGAATACGCTCTAACAAGACCTTATGTCCTGCTCTTACACACCGAAAACAGATTTTATTAAGCCCTTCATATTCAATTGCAAGTCAACGTCCCTCGAAGAAGACCTTCGGCACCAATGCTTTGCTAAAATCAATTTCGACACACACCCGGGCAAACTTTCCTCGTGAGGCAAATAGAGTACTGCCATCAGGTTTAATGGCTCTACCTACACCCAAGGCCCATGAGAAGCCTGTGATGGTAGTATTCGATGGGTAGTGCTGGGAACCGTACCCAAACTAACTGCCGTGGACTCAATAATGGAAACCTTCCGGCCGCCCAACAACCTATAACGCTAGTCACTACTACCACTGGTCCCGGATTTTATTCGGGTTGCCAAGGCCTCATAGTCAAGTAATGGACAAAGATGGTCCAAGGAACTTCATCAATCACAAACCACCTCTGGATTCCGTTGCATTTAACCCATGAAAAGAAAGATTTAGCCACTCATCACCTTTCCCATTAGTTTTGATGAAGTGGATCTGCTGTTCTTTCTTTTGGGTAATAGCATATTCGCTAAATGGTACGGGTAGGTAGTGAGCTATAATAGCACACGAGCGATTGGGGAAAGGGCGAGAGGTTCTTCTGTCTATCCAACCCAACTTGCTGAAGCAGTAGAAGCAAAATCCGTAAGTGTGATCGCATCATCCGCTTTGGAGACCGGACTTGGGGTTCTTTCTTCGATATAGATTCTAGGTCCTTCCCTTTTGCCAGCTAAACGCAAAGGGATTCATCTTCTGACTTGGTTAGGGTTTCGAATCCTAGTTTTGTTAAGGGCACTTGTCTAGAAACTTGCTAGTCTGGGTCCTCGAGAATAGATACGAGAAGCTTCTCAGAATCTTCCTTTGCAGTTTCCTTTGCTGTTTCCAAAGCTGCTTTCTCTAGTTACTGGGTTTCAAGAAAGCTAAGGGCTATAACCCGACCTAAGCGTCATTCTTTAGTCCCGCCTTCTCTAGAATTAGCTCTGTCTGTTCAAGCGTTTTTGTTTGCTCAAGCACTAGATGAAAGGGATTGAATTGAGTCTACCTGGAGCTTATTCTCTGATGGAAGAGTTAGTTTTCCCAGGATTTTAGGACTCTGGTCCATTGTAGCTAACAAATCGAATTCGAAATATTCTTGATATTACTTCACAAGTTGAGGGAACAACAGAATTCCAGACTGAACTTTTACTCAAGCCCACGGAGCGGTACCGGTATCCGCTTCCTACTACTTACGCATTTTCCGAATCAGCGAGCAGAGTGGGATGCCTTTGCTAGCTATCGAGAGAAGGGAGAGCAGAGGTGGTTTATGATTCATTCCCTGGACAATACCCGAGAGAAAGACAACTAAGACAAGAAAAGAATTTCGTATTTAAGAGAAGAGAGATGCTGGACTTTCCTCCACAACCGTTCGTGAGCTACTCACTCCCTGCCTTCTCTTCTGTTCTTATTTGCTTCTGGTTAGGGAAGTAGGTGAGTTGCATTCCTTTCTCTCAAGAGCGAGTTATCCGCCTATATTATTGCTTCGAGTTCGGAAAGCAAGTTGATAAACAAATAAAACCCCAGGGACTTTCTAGTCTATAGCTTTTCTGCCCACTTCCTCAGGCAAGTTTCTAGGCAAAGGCGATGTAAAGAAAGATTATGACCTGGAGCTTTTGAACCTATGCTCTAAGGTCCAGCAGCAACAGCCTTTACGGTTCAACCTTCTTCGCCTATAGCTGTATTCATAGGGCAAGCAAGCCTATTTTGGAGACTATTCAAAGTCCTCTTCTAAGCTATCGCACAGTAGCTACTTTACTGTTCGCTGCTGTTGTTCAGGAACACATGGCTGTCGATGAAGCTGGCACTGGGCAAAAAGATGATATGGAGCTTGTTCATGGATTAACATGTAGCTCTATTTGCCTCTGCCATCCTCCTCGTCCCTCTCGTACCTAAGGTCAACCCCATTCATACCAACCGGAAAAGAGCTCAACAGCCTTACTTAGACCTTAGACAAGATGCCGACTTTGGATCAAAGATGCTCGGTATGCCAATCCAAGGGAAAGTAAGTGAAAACAACCAAGAATCTTAGAAAAAGTTCTTTGGATACTAACCAAAAGTATTCCGACCAGGTAGAAAAAGTATGGTGAAACCAAAGGCTCTGCAAGACCTTGGCGAATCCCTCTTGACGGAGTAAATACAGGCAATCTCTCTTTATCCCAGATAATGGAAAAAGAATTAGTAGAGACAAGAAACATAATTAGTCTCACCCAAGTATCAGCCAACATCTTCAAGAACCTGCTGTAGAAAGTCCCATCTAATGCGGTTATAGGCTTTCTCCAAGTCTATTTTGATAGCCACAGTACCCTCCTTTCTTTTCTATGTCCGAATGGTATGAATAATCTCCTGTACAGCTAGGATATTATCAGTTGTCTTTCTTCCAGGGATGAAGCTATTTTGATGCTTGCCCACCATTTTTTCCAACAAAGGTCTATCAACCAAGACTTTTGTTATGAGCTTCAGCGGTACAGTGCATAAGCTTATGGGGCGAAATTGAGATATTCTCTCAGGCTACTCAATCTTAGGTATCAGAATGATAAGAGTTCTATTCAATTCTTGATTAAAAGAACCTCTTTCCATGGCATTTTTTACAAGTAAAAAGAGATGGTCACCTGTTACGGACCAAGCTTTCTGGAAAAAGGCAGCAGGAAATCCGTCAAAGCCCGGACGGTGCATATCAAAAAGTGCTCGACTCGACGGACTTCATCCTTAGAGACAGCCGAAGAGAGGAGATCCACATCCAAATCAGAAAGTCTCCAACCTCGAAAAAAGGGGTAAACTTGGGGCTGATGCGATGCTTTCATTCATGTAAAGCTTTTCATAGAAATCTTGGACCATGACTTTTAAAACAGAACTATCATAGCACCATTCATCATTATCATTCTTCAAGGCTGCAATAGTTTTCTTCTTAGCTTTCTTCTTTTCTTAGCTTTCTTCTTAATGACCGCATGAAAGAATTTGGTATTATTGTCACCAAACTTAAGCCAATCAACCCGGGCTTTCTGTTGTAGCATCCTTTCCTCTTAAAAGCATATCAGATTATACTATTCAATTAGGATGAATTCCAGATTAACAAGATAATCATTGGGCACTTGTTCAAGCTTCTTTTGAATACCCACAAGCCGCCTAGCAAGAACCCTCCTCTTTCGTCTATTAATATGCCCAAAAACCTCCTTACTTCAGGTGACAAGATTATTAGAAAGCTGCGATAGATTGATCAGAATATCCGAGCAAGAGGAATCCCTTAATGAAGCAAGAGTATCAGCAAAAGAAGAATGGGACATCCAAGCATTTTCAAAACGGAAAGGAAGTCCCGAAGAAAGATAATAAGAAGAGAATTTGCACTTGATACACAGAGGGTGGTGATCAGAATCTGTTCTGGGTAAGTTGTAGATTGAGAAGTCTTTAAACATATCACACCATTCCACATTAGCAGCGGAACGATTCAAACGGACTCTGGTAAAGCTAGAACCCTCAGAACGGCCCCTCCAAGTTAACTTCGGGCCAGCTGCCCCTAAATCCATAACATTGCAGAAGTTGAAACAATCAATCATCAATTTACAATTTGAGAGGTTAACTCCCCTTCTTCCTCTTTTCTCATCCTCGGACATGACTTGATTGAAATCTCCAAGTAAAAGCCAAGGTAAATGGTGAAGAGAGCTCGCTTGTTGGAGAGCTTCCCATAGACCTTTTCTATCTTCTGCATGAGGACTGCCATATACAGGCGTAAGCAACCAAACATCACCCCCACCAAGTCCATTGACAGGAAGAGGAGATGGAGAAGAGAGGCTGGTAGAAATAGGTAAAGGTTTTTGAGTAAGTAATTCCAGGTTGTTGTTACCTTTAGAATTCTGCCCAACTGTCTTTGTGATTTCATGTAAAGCTGGATTTATTTTCACTTGTTTATCAGTATCGGTTTTGTTGGCATGTGAATAAGCAATTTTGACCTGGACACTCTCTTTATTTTTCCCCGTTTTGGGACCCCCAGTATTCATTTTCTTCTTTTATGGAATTTCTTATGGCGGATTACATCTTAAGTGGTGACCCCATCTGCTTAATTGGGATTAGGCATGAAAGCCCTAATACTTGTTAAGCATCTTACTCACTAACACAGTAGCAAGGGAATGCTTCGAAACGGAATACTTCCTTAAGCCAGTTCAGATGTTCGCCCCGCGGATAAAAAGTAATCTTCGCCTTACGCTGATATAAAGTCAGAAACTTCTTCCTGTCGGTCATTGAGTTGATTTGGATTGTGGTGATTGTATACCCACCTTCCTTCTAAAGACACCTTCTAAATAAAGTGGTTCAACCAGCTTTTCATAAAATACCCCACCCAGTTGGACCAATAAACTACGGATTGGCTTAAGTCCCTTTATCCATCCTACGAATTGGTTTTAAAAGGATAGACCAAAAGCGGATATCCCTTCTAGGATTTAATGGGACACGATTTAATGTCACCCGATCGATTAACGAAGCAGAAGAGTGAAATTCATTCCTTCAAGAAAGCCCCCTCGGTTGATAAGCTGCTAGAAAGCGTGACCTTCTTCCTATTTCTTGAGTAGGAGATTAGTAAGCATACTTCCCATTTGACAACTATCAGTCCAAACTAAACTAACTTATGATCTGATGCTCTATTGTCTTCAGCTCTTTCAGCCCATCATTAAACAACCAGAGCAAAGTCAACAGAAGAGATAGAGCTGACTGACCTCCCAGCTGACCTTGAGCCTGCACTAATGAACGGGGGGGAGTCTATCTATGGCACCCGAGCGATAAGGAATAGTTTCATCCGCTTCTCCTCCGTCTTTCTCAGCTCGAGTTTCTGTTGCCGAAAGAGAGGAGGGAAGTAAAAGCCATTCTGTGACATTTCAATCTAACAAATGAAAACATTCTCATTTATCCTGGATTTTAGCTGAAATTGAAAAGTAAGCGAAAAAGACCTCCTCTCGGGCCTATGGGGAGACATCACCTTTGTTACCGGACTAAAAGGAATTCTCTGAACTCTCGACCTTCTATCGAAGCGGTTGCCTTTGATGGAGGTTCCTCTCGCGCCCTTTCCCCAATCGCTCGTGTATAGCCAATCGCCCCCTAGTAAGGGCGGCGGGAATCGTCTGTTTTTATTGATTCGACTGGGGTTTTAGTAGCTCTTAAGCCCGATCGAGTGTATGTCTCACGAGCCTATATGGAAGAGGCGCCAGTCTATGTGTCTTGTCCCCTATCGTCTATTCTTTCTAGCCCTTGAGTCAGACAGAACCGAAGTGGCTTTCCGAAGGGGCTTGAAGGGGCTTATGGATTCGATGCTTTGATGGCAGTTCCTCATGTCTGAATTCCCTTTCTTTACTGGGGGAAAGAACTTCTGCAACTCCTATCTAGTCTACGGGTAGGGACGGAGTAAGTTTCTCAAAAGCGATTCTATTTAGGATATTCAGTTGTTACCTCCGCTCTAGGCGAAGAGCTTTACTGGCAAACCTGAGTGATAGTAGGCGAAAGAGATTTCGCATCTCAAGGATTAGACAATGAAGGAAGAAGCACACTAAGAACACTCGAAAAAAGACAGAAGAGAAGGTATACATTTGCTCTTAGGCTTGAGAGCAAGGGGTTTGCGCTGCAGATCTTTGGTCTCTAAGGGGATTTCTTCCTTTCGAAGTGAATTCAGTAGGGCATTCGGATTCCGACATTAAGGGATTTCGGGTATTCCCCCGAGGAAAGACCAAGAGAAAAACCAGATTTTAGGGATTCATATGAACTCCTTGCTCTATTACGTTATTTATTCGAGTAGTCGATCTCTCGGGCAAGATAGATTTCCTCTCTCCCGGCAAGCAATACAATAGTAGCAAGCAGGATAGATAATAAATACAGTATCGGATCAATACCTAGCCTAGCAGTTAAATACCCAACCAATCAAATAAATGACGAGCCCGAGCCGGTGTTTGCAAGTTCTCCATCTTCAGTTCTGGTAGGGTATTCCGCTTTTCCCTCGGTTGTTATAGAGCCAGCATCCTTTGAAAAAGTAGATGCAAAGGGATTGAGTTGAGTCTTTCTTGTTTTCTCCTCTCCATCCATCAAGCTAATAACCTTTGGAAGGTCCACTGGCCCCGCCCTGCTGGCGTAAGAGTCATCTCTATTATCCAGGCTGTCCAGACAAGTTGCCGCTTCTAGCATGTGAATGGAGGCTCCTGCTTTCTTTCTCTCGTTTGGCGAGTTGACTCTATGCTTATCTCTCCTCTTGTTGTTTCCAAGGTAAGATGCCTCTTGCCTAACTCTTTCCTCGTCTTTCTTAGGGTTCTGCCTAAATTCTCCCTGTCCTTCTGCTTTATCTCCTTTCTGTCGGGGTATGTCTCTTTCCCCTCATTATTTTTCTGAATGTCCTTCTTTGGCAATGCCAATGCTGTGAGATAGCATCCTCTAGAGATTTGTTGATTTGTTTTCATGTACCCAATCCCCGTTGCAGTAGGGAACCTCACTGTCAAAGACCACACAGCCTCAACCATCTTAGTCCTGTTCATGAGTGGTCTTCCAAAGATGGCATTGTAGGCTGAACTTTGATCACATACTATGAATTTTACAAGTGTGGTGACCTTATGCTCTCCATCGACTATAGTGACAGGTAAGACGATGTATCCTTTGGCATTGATAGAAAAGTCACTAAAGCCATATACTGGGGGTGTGGGTCTAAGATCTTCAAAGGTGAATCCCATCTGAACAAATGCTGACCACATCAAGACCTCTACTGCACTTCCGCTATCGATCAGTATCCTTTCTACTGGCCAGTTGCCAATGACTGCTGTGACAACAATAGGGTCATTGCCTTAAAGGTCCACTTCTCCTACATCTTGGTGGGAAAAAGATAGGTTCCAGTTTGTCGAGAATGGATCATGTTGGTAAGGCTTTGTAGTCTTTAGTTCTCTGAGGTCTTCTTTCCTTTTTCTTCCGGAGGTTGCCCACCTATCAGTAGATCCCACTACTGAACTGACTTCAGGCCGATAGTGCTCCCTTGCTGTAGTTTTTCTGTCAACATTACCATAGGGTACCAGGCTTTCATGCCTATCAGAGAGGTCTCCTTCAATCATGTGGATTACGGGGCCTACTTTATCACCCCTATCCCCTCTTCTATCACCCCTCTAATCTCTATCTCTGCCTTTGTCTTTCACAAATGATTACAGGAAACCGTCATTGATCAAGTCCTGGATTCTGTCTTTCAACATGACGCAATCCTCTGTCAAGTGACCGATATCATCGTGGAATTCGCACCTTTTGTTAGGGTTCCTCCTAGAAAGAAGGGTCACTCTTGACTTCTGGTGGAAAGCTGAATTTGTCCGCTATCTCTTCTGTCATGAAACGTAAGATTTCTCCCCTTGAATTGTTCAAGGATGTGTAGGAGTCATACTTCCACTTAGGAGGCCCTTTATTTAGGGCGCCATGCTGGACGGTCCTCCTTGTATGGACCATTATTAGCTGTCCTATTTTCTGCTGCCCTGATAGGATAGAGAGTTCTGGAAAATCTCTTGCTTCTATCTCGGGGGTAGTCCCTATCCTGGTGGCCTCTCCTGTCACGATTCCTGTAATCCTTGTTGTCTTTGAAGGTTTTCTATGTCTTTTCATTCTTTTAAGCCAATAACAAGCTAGGTAGCGGCTAAGAGGTCTTTCCTTTCCTATAGGCTTTTAGGACAAAATAGCTACGCAACGAACCCTATTTCACAGAAAGCGGGGATAGCTCAATTGGGAGAACGGCTTAGCTCGTCTTGACTTTATGCTGTTAAAAAAAGGATCTATCGCTGAACCAGAAGAGAAGCTTCTATATGCGTATATCAGATTGAAGTTCTACTATACGCGAGAAAATTCGAGTGCGCGATCATGACAGGACTCGAAGGATTGGATGAGTTTTTCCTTTCTTTTTGAGATGTGAATATATATATAGAATCCCGAACCATAGAAATGGAGAAAAGGTGAAAGGAGTGTAGAATTTGATGCACAAGCCGGCAACCTGACTAATACCTGCCTAAGATGATCTAAGCCCGTGCACCTAAATGATTAGTTGGCAGGAGTGACTTGACAGGAAAAGTGCCGGCTAATATCAACCTATCCTATGACCCAACTAGAAGAAGAGGGGCCCGGGACGATAATCGGGGAGAGCAGAGATAAGAAAATGAGTTAACGTCTTCGACGACCCCTTTTTATTTAAATTAACAGCAAACTACTTTATCCGCATGTTGAATATCAGGTGAAATGGATGCAAGTCATGAGTCCGTTTTAAGGCAGGCGTAAGGCGAGCAAGAAGCAGCGATCTGACTTTCATTTTAATAAGGCAACAGGGGCTGAGCTTTATTTCCGCGTTGCATAGAATTTAATACCCTCTTATGCTTATGGCTTGGTTCAATACCTATGGCTTGTTGAGTCCTCTTCTTCAGAGTCCTCTTATGGGACTCCTCCAGTAAGTAGTTATAGCCCGTAAATCAGGCAAAGCAAAGAAAGCGGCTCTAAGCCAATCTAGCTATAAGCTTCTATCACAGTACTCAGTCTACGCCGAAATGAGGCATTACAGATCGCCTGCCTATAGGTGAGACCCTATACTACTACAGTTACCCGGAAAAGAAACCTACATTCGTCCTATTTAGGGCTTTTTCTTTTGGTCGCCACCTCTTCGTCGCATAGCAGAGAAAAGCTGCTTTAGAAATGTCTCTTTCCGAAAACAACGTTCGACTTGCACACTTATTAGATATACCGGGGCAACTACAACTGAACGAACATTGTCTAGCCAGGCCATGAATCGGCAGAGCAAGAAAACGTCCCGTTTGCCAACCTCCCATACCTAATCGCTTTAGGATTAGCTCAATGGATTTCCCTAATCAACAATAAATGTTGAAACTACTGATTTGAATGATGAGCATCGCGGAACTACCTCAAAAATATCACCAGAGAAAAGTTCCTTCCACACGGGACTCCCGGATCGTTCAATGGGCATTCCTGGGAAAGGTTGATCTAAAACTGCCTTGTTATCTTCATTTAGCTGCCTGCCAAGTATCGCATATCCCCGGGGTAGAATCAAAGTACCAGGAGTAGTCCGTGTTGCTACGAGAATCTGAGGCGAAGCGCCCATTATTCATTCTTCATACTTTAGTAAAATCTTTCAATGGATCTATTCGGACCAATGATCACCCATGACTTCTCCCCTAAATTGCTCTGAGGAATAGAAGAATCGATGGAATTGACCTAACCAATAAAGAAGACTCTCACCATTAACTCGGTGAAGGGCTAATTTTTCATGATCCAGACAAGACAGAACAAGGAATCTCATCATCTTCATTTCCAGCTCGAACCAAAACCCAAGAAATCACTAGGCAAACTTCCTATCATCGTATGTAAGATGATAAATCACACCTTTCGGGAATAAAGAAAAGCTCTTATGCGCTGTTCCCCTAAAACTGGAAAACGGATTCTACGGTATGCTTTGTTTATCGAAAACTGCGATAAAATCTTTTGAGCAGACATCAATCGTTAGATTTCCTGTGTAGCTAATTTTGGGCATTCTATTGGTCCCCCTTGGGATATCTGCTTTTGCATTTCCTCTTTCTTTGCACTCGAAGAAGACAAGACAGTTGGTGAGGGACTGATTTAACTAGTTACTGGGTATCATAAAGTAGTATCTAACTCTGCTTCGCACCCTAAGCCATAGCCATCCCCGAACACGAAGTCTAAGGCTAAAGTTGCAACAGGGAACCCGCTGCTTATTTCTTTTGATGGGGTTTTGTCCGTTTAAGCTGTTTTAACCCCCCCTTTTCTTTGGTCGGCATCGAATTTACAGATAGCCTATGGTTGAGAAGGGCAGGAAATATAAATAAGAAATCCCCAGCTCTCCTACCCGCCCGGCCCAAGGCATACATCCCCTTTCCATCGGTCCAGGTCAACGAGGAGAATGCCTAATCCCAAATCCGTAATCAATGAGGAACCTTCTTTTCCAGATATCTCGGTGGAACTCTGAGAACTGGGAGATGAAGTTCAATGGCCTAAGATCACTCTGACAGATAGACTTCGCTAGCTATTGTAGCCGTTGAGTAAGAACCGATTCAGCTAGTTAGTTGACTAATCGACTACTGAAATGTGGAAAGTGAGAATTCCTACTATGAGACCCATTCTCAAGTACGAGAAGAGAAAGATTGCATCAGAATAGGTATGCCTCACGAACGATAAAGTTAAACGGTAGCAGCTACTCCTACCAGAGCCGTTACTTTACCACCGATTGAATACATTCCACCATCCGCGTGAGTAAGCGAAGGGGTTTATTCTGATAGTAGTGGATATCAAAAGGAGTTCGTAATGGGTATGAACGAGAAGGAGTACGAGTGATTGGATGAGTGAAAGCGATTCTAAGGTCTTGGAGGAGATCCTATAAATGTGGAATCGGTAATCGTCTTCCTCTCTCCTGAAAGCAGATGCTCTCTTTGGCGCGTATCGCCTGCATGTCGATTAGGTTGTCTTCCTAGTCCAAATCTAGAAACGAGAGCTCAAGCAGATTAAGAAAAGCAATTATGAAAAGTAATGAAATACTTCTTCTTTCTAAGTACGAGCAAAGCTACGAGGAGGAAGAGCACTCGGCTTCCAATAGACAGACTGGCATTTACTCACTCTCTCGCTTCTACTGAGCTAGATGCCGATCCGGTGTTTGCAAAATGATTTCCCGAGAATCAGCAAGCAAAAGTTCAGATAAACAGGTGGTGTAGTGAGTAGATGAAGGCCCAAGTCATATGAAAGAGCATGGGAGGCAAGGCAATCTGCACAAGAGTTGGCTTGACAGTAAATGTGGTGAATTGAAGAGCACCAGTCCCTGGTAAGCAGCCCTTGAATCGCAGAAAGTAGAGAGGAGTGAGATTCCTGACCAGTTACAGGACCTGTAATCTTGGTGTAAGCAGAGAGTGAATCAGTCTCTACTTGCATATGTCGGTACCCAGAATTCCAAGAAAGAGTAAGCCCCTGAAAGATCGTCCAAAGCTCAGAAATGAGTGCAGTATCATTACCCACTCGATATAGAAAAGCACCAAGGCAAAGACCGTCCGGGTTTCTGATCAGACCTCCAGCAGCGGCATTTCATAAATTCAATTGTGCACAGCCATCAACATTTACCTTCAGAAAGGTATAAATCGGGTATTCCCATTTGACTAAGTGTTCATGCTTTCAAGGAAACTTGAACTTCTACAGCGCATCATTAACTTCCTTGGCTTTGGTTAGAACTATTTGTCTGATATTAGAAGGCCAGCTGAAATCTTCAATAAAAAGAGTACAGTTTCTCCAATACCATAGAGGGCATATAGCATAGATAAATATCAAAAAGCAGGGGTACATCTTGATGTTCCTTGGTTTTCCTGCAATTATGTAGCAGCCAGCTATTGATATCCATCACAAAGAAATCAGGTCCCAATAAGGATAAAGGAAAGAGAGCCCAGCTTTAGTGCAGTCTCTCAAAGCATGAAGAATGGATTCAGATTGTTGGGCACATCTAAAGCAAATGCCATTGTTAGAGATATGGCGAGTGGCGAGAAAAGAAGGAGTTGGCAGGTACCCATGAAGGGATCGCCAAAGGAAAAGAGTCAACTTCTTGGGACAATCAATTTCCCCAATGCAATTCCATGGTAATTTCGTAGAACTAGATGGGCAAATCTGTAGTTCATACGCACTCTTGGTGGGGAAGTTGCCATCAGAAGAGTACATCCACTTGATACCATCACTTTCAGTAGCAGTAGGATCAATCCATTGTGCTGTAATCATGCCCACAATTTCATCAGGAAGAAGGTCCTTGAAGGAATCATAGTTCCAGCCTCCCATTTTTCGAAGTAAGTTTTCCTGTTGACTCATACGGGCGCCCTCCTTTAACTCTTTAGCTCGGAAGGAAGAAGAAGGAAGCCCCTGCTGTGGAGAAGGAGAGAAGTAGGGAGTGGGCTAAAAGAATATACCTCATTCCTAACTTTAAACCTATGCTCAAAAGCCAGTAGCTCCGAGCTAATGCCTATATTCTTTCCTGAACGAAATGGTTAATGATAGGGTTACCGAAGGTGAACGCGCGGTAGCCTTCGTGGTGGTGCTTCAGGATTCCAATGTAGTACAGCGTCCAAACGAGACCTCCGGCTCTTCGACTTACTAATATCTCCACCCCGCACAGGACTAAAAGCCTAGCGAGTAGTTCTTTCTTGGGAGTGAGCATTGAAAATGGTAGATCAACCAAATTCAGGATTGATGACTGGAGTCCTTACTGCCTGAGGATATTGTGCTGCGCATTGCTTCGGTGTACGACATCGATAACGGAATGCGTCCTTGGCTTGTACTTAATAGTTGGTCTAACTTACTTATGGTTGCCATGACCTTGGGGGAGATAATCTTGTAGATGAACGATTGAAATCAACATCACCGATATGATATGCGGAAAATACCATGATCCAACTTTCTCACTATCCCTTCCTTCTGTTCCCTTGCCCCCTTTTCCTTTCGTAGCTTCCTTAATACAGGGGAAGCCCCGAAGGGGAAGACATTTGACACCCGGGATATGAGGGTTATAGAATAACGTTATCACGTCAGGAAAGCCAGAAAGTTCAGGCTAGCCTATAACTATACTACGCTCGGGGTTCCGGTTCTCTGGCTATAAAGGAGCGCAGCGGGCGAGAGAGACTTTCCAAGAAAAGCAGTCTTTGTGTTGGACAGGCCTTGGAAGGAGGATTCGGGAGATCATAGCTAAATAAGTCGGAGGTGAAGAATATGGAGGTTTGGGTGGTGCATTAACAACAGCATGATCGACGGAATAAACTTTTCCACTTCATCAAAAGAACGGGATGGATTGGTGTTGTTCCTATACGCCTAGGACACCAGAATATCGAACCATGAACGAAGAAAGGCGTGCGAGAAAAAGAAAAGCATATTGGCTAATGATTATGAGGCCCCAATTCTTGACTGGAGAGGAGCCCAGTCCTTCTCGAAAGAATGAAACCCCATTCTGCGAAGATGTTCGTTCCGCCATTCCATCCCATGGATAGATAGAGAGGGAATAGAGCCTTTACAGACCTCAGAAAGCAAAGCAGGAGCAGTTATCTTGCCCTCCTGAAACTGTATTAATGGTAGAAGAAACTGCAACTTCCATTGCGGGATTAAAAGCACAGACCTATGACTTAGACTGAGCTGCTACCGCCTTTCAAGCCCTGCAACTACAGAGCGCTCTCTCCGCTCAATCGTGTACTAACCCGCTGAAAGTATACAAGGAGTCTAAGCAGAGAGACAGAGAAGAGAAATATGGTGTCTTGGAATCCGACGATCTCTAAACGGGCTTTAGAAGTTCAATTAGGAATGTTTGTGGGGGTTCCGATCCCTTCTGACAAAAGTAATGAGATGGGCTCTTCAGAATATGCCTAACCTAGTTATTAGGCTTTGAGTAAGGAAAAGCTCTTTGATCCACGGGGCTCTTAGGTCTTGAAAGACAATAATGGGGTCCAACAGTCCTAAAAGACCTAGTTGTCCAATGGGATCAGTTCATCCCAGCTGCCAAACCTCTATGTGGGTTCCCTCTCGGTGTTCTCACTGTCACTGCCTCCTTTTACTTGTTCATAAGTACTGTAAATCCTTGAAAGCCGCCTCTTACAGTCAGGAACGAAAGGTAACAAGAAGACTAGGGTAAAAGGTCATTTCAGCGGAGCAACGGAAAGACATTATAGCACATCCTCTTACAGGTCTAGGCTTGCCCTATTAAGATTGTCTTACGGGTACGCCTTTTCTTTTTTTATTATCTCATTGCCTACGATGGTTATCAATTCTATCTTACTCGCGGAAAGTAGTAAAGGCGCGTTAGCCTATCTATAGAAAAAAGGGGCTTGAGATGAAAGAGATCGCCTATGAACAACTTACACGTAACTGCTTACATACACCGTTCGTGAGCCATACCCATGACTCACTCCTACAAGCCAAGCCGGTTTATCTAACAAAGGAAAACCCACTTATGCCATCAGATCAACTCATCCTCCGGAACTCAAATAAGAGTGACGAAAACGGGTGCACTACACTCAGTACGCACTTTTTGATTACTTTGAATGGGTGCCCTTATCTCTTCCATATTCCCGATTGAGAAAATAAAGTCAAAGGAGACAGACGCGCGTTCTTTATTAATATAACCTGCTATCATTAGGGGATCGTAGGAGGTCTGAAATATTGGATTATAATAGAACACTATCTTGACTATCTTGGGAAAAGATGAGAAGAGAGAGCCGGAGGTGTGATTCCTCACTCTTTCGCTGTTACAATTGCTTTAGCGGGATCAGCTGCCTTTAACTTAAAGGGGTCTTGAATATAAGCCTTTTGACTACGAGAAGTAAACAAAAGACAGATATGGGGTATGGTAGCTGAAAGAGTTTGACTCGGGTGTAGCATCATCCAGTCTCTGAGGGTCTGTCGGAGTGGGCTTTGCCCTGTTCAGAGGAGGAGCCGAGAAATGGGGCTAGCTAGTTACTGATCTGAGTCTCGTCCCGAACCCCCGTTGGAATGGGACGTGTATCTTATTAAAAAAAGGGGACTTTCATGGGTCCGATGGCCGGTGTGAAAATGTGATGGATATTGGAGAGTGCCTTTTCTTAAGAAAATAAGTTTTTCCCTTCAAAGAAAGATCCGCACATTTGCGTAGATGAGATCACGAGACCAAATTGAACAATATATATAAGAATTATACGATAGATTATACGATAGATATCCATCTGTATAGATATCATCTACATCCAGAAAAGCCGTAGCCAATTCACATCCTCTGATCTCTCTAACGAGACCTAGAAGCGAACCGGAGAGGTGAGTCCATTCTTCCTTCTCTCGCTCGATTGTGCGCTACTTGTTACGTCTCCGATGGGCGTAGGGTTAGCGGATTAAATAAAGGGAAGGGCCTTAGTCTGTCTTTACAAACCTATTGACTCTCCACAAAAGCTGCTGCCCTCAACTTACTGATCTACGAGCCCTGCTAACTCAACTTCTGATTCACAACCTATTGCTTCCGGTGGCCACTGATGCGGACAAAGGCGCGGCTCTCCAACTAGCTCTAGCCCGGTCACTGGATAATCGTCCCGGCGGTTCTGAAACCAGAATATATCCTTTTTTGGTAGGGATTTTTCCGGACAAGAGATGCTTTCTCGCTTGGACTCTGAGCTTATGCTTTGGGAGTAGGGGAATGGAGGAGAGGGTTCTGCAAGACTTGGTATGATAACCTGGTTGGTTGGAACATAGTCATATGGGATCGGTAATTCTATCAAAGCACCTTCGACCTTTGAAGCTTTCCTCGCCAAGCTACCATGGCAATCTCTCATCAATCCCTTGTTTCGAATCTAGTCTCTCAATCCTCTTCTAAGCTGCGAAGACCAAGCCCAAGAAGAGCTTTTGTAATAGAGAGAGAGGGCATAGGAGGCAGAGAAGAGGGAAGGGCTGTCGAACTATACCAACCATGTTGTTGAACAATCCTGCCTTCAAGCTAGGGGATGGATTGAATACAAAATAAAATCAATTTAGAATCAGTTTATTCATTCATTCAATACTTCATAATTGTTTAGCCAATTATGGATTTCGCACCACAACCACTGAAGAAATAGAATCAGAACAGATTCAAAGAAGACGAATCCAGTAGCTACAGTACCGGCTGGGCTACAAAAAAGGTAATTCGAAATCGACTCTGTTGGACCGTTATTTGATATTTGACATACTTTCTAGAATCAGCCTATTGGTCAAGACGAGATCGAGACATTGTTTCAGTTGCTATTTCCCCATAAAAGAGCAATCCACATCCTTGGTGCAGCAGGGCCTTCCAGGACTTTAACCAAACTCCTTCCCTTACTAATGTTCAATCGAGGCAGGCAGAATAAAAAGAAATGGGAGAAAAGGTAATTCAATATCTGCCTGCCCTTATCAACCAAGGCCTATTTACTGATAAAGAAAAGTATTTCAACGAATCCAAAAAGATATCTTTGCTTACTGAATGAGGCTGTACATACACAAAGGAAGATAAGAAGTTCACTTCACCCAGAAAACCCTCAGTGTGAATACACTGATCATTACAATAAATCACATGTTGTAATCATATTGTTAAAAGCATTACACCTCCCCAACAACGGTTGAGAACCACCAAATTTCTCACTACTACTCCGGTTACATCATTAAAATCACCAACCATTAACCATGGAAGATTCACACTTTCCGCAAAATCCTCTAAAGATTTCCACAAATTACGTCTAATTTCCAGAACCGGGCTTGCATAAACTGCTGTAAGCAAAAATTCTGGAGCATTCTGCCTCCTAACAATGCCATGAACAACCTGGGGAGAAGAGAAAACAATCTCAATATCGACTCTACCATTATCCCATGCATTCCGCAAAAAAGACTGACCTTATGTCCCTCTACTGTTCCATAAAATGAGACTCATTTGGAGAGGATTTCGATTTGTAGAGTTAGAGACTGATTCACTGCTTGCCATTGCGAAACTGAAAGGAGCCTCTTCGGATTATGAGCCTCATCACCGCCTTATTGATGCTATCAATGAGCTGATTCATCGTGACTGGACTTGCAAGATTACTCATGTCTATAGAGAAGCTAACAGGTGTACAGATTGGATGGCTACCCATTTTGATGATCTTGAATTGGGACTGCATGTTTTCAACAATCCGCCTCCGGGGATCACCTCAGCACTCACCGCTGATGCCATGGGCCTAGTATGGCCAAGGGCCATATAGTTTAATTTTTTGCCTTTTCCTTTATATATATATATAAAAAGTTAAATCCGCCCTGCCCTGTATGGATAGTATGGTATGGCGGACTCGGTCAAGGTTAAGTTGATAGCCAGGGGAATGCGAGCCTGGCAGTCAGTCTGTTCAACCATGAACTCAGTACTGCAACCCCCCCTCTCACTCGGCGTCTAGCATTTCTATCGGATAGCTATCTCACTCCCATTCCTGCTCCTTCTTTCCTTCGTCGGCCCAACATTTTTGTAGGCCCCTGTTCGCTTTCTTGGTTCGCTCTGCCTATTATTAGGGGCCAGTCTTCTCCTCTTTTTTAGTATAATTCACCACTCCGTAGGCTGAAATTGTTGGATGCTAAGGAAGCCTATCGAGGAAAAGACCCTATTTGATCGTTCAAACCGAGCTTGACTACGGATGATAAGCCAATTAAGTTATCGGCGAGGGAACAAGTGCAGCCAAGGCCAACTCCTGAAGGAGTACTACCACTCGCGATGAAAGAAGAAAAGATGCGAGCCGAAAAGACGACGAGAGATGATCGCTCGGAGGAGGTAGCGGCACTAATTAAACGGGAGAGCCTTGGAAAGGGGGACCGGGGCCAAGCTGAGCTTATAAGGATATGCGGCATGGTAAATAAAGGAGAGCATTCAACTCGTGTGTTTGGCGTGGATCATAGAGGCGGATTTTTCGTGGGATGGATTCACAAAGGTTCTTATGACCTTGCCCGGGAGTAGTATGCTTAGCGGGGGAAAGATTACGGCGAAGGTAGGAGCGGTGGCAGTAGGGATTTGGTAATTAAGACAAAAGAGGATCCGTTCGCAGACGCTTTGCGGGAAAGAGAGTCCAGTGATTGGGTAGGGGTCGATTTAATCACAAAGAGATTCTCTTCTTTCTTATAGAATAAGATCAAATCACGAATGCTTGAAGCTATTGTTCTAATATCCCCTCCCCTGCTCACGCTCTTAGGACGAATGAATCCACGCCCGGGCAAGAGAAATTCTAAGGAACACCACTATCACTTCAAATCCGGAATGGAAGGCGGGAAAGCCGTTCATGCTCTGATGAATCTAAAGGGGAAGAGTGGTGGCATGATTTGAAGCTTGATATTCGCTTATGATACGGTCAGCTGGCAGTTCCTTCGAGAAAGCTTAATGCTTCTTGATTTTCCGAGCTTATTGATTGATCTTATCATGTTCTCTGTCAGTCATATGACAACTTCTATTATTTGGGAGTCTTCGACTTCCTGAGTTCACAGCGGGTAGGGCTTTTCGACAGGTCTTGAAGAGCCTCCATTCTATCATCTCGGAATCATACGCGTGAAATCCTATTACAATCTGATCATTAGCTGTTCCGATAGGCTCGTTGAAAACTTCCCAGTAAGGAGTCAGTCTTTTATGCACCAACGATATCTCTATAGGCCACTGATTGAGCCTCTCTCTTTGGCAGTGAGATTTCATAAATAAATGATCATGATCCTCGAGAAAGTCCAAAACGGATTCACAGGCTTGAATGAAAACAAGGAATGAGAACGACAGTGGACTAAAGCCCTTAACTCTCCCTACGTACGAAGTCATTGGTTCAGCTACATTCGGGTCGGGCTCTTCGACTCGACTAGGATATCTCAGTTTCAAGGAAAAAGCTTTGCCCTACGTCATACCTTATTCTTCTTAAATTCTTAAAGAAGGGTCTCAGCCTGCAGTTGTTTTCGTCTTCTTTCTGGACCTTGAGTAAGAGGCTGAAGCTACTGGCTAAAAGTACTCCCTCTTCCACTGCTTACATTATCTGTTCGTGAGCCATAAAATCCTATGCTCAGGGTTCCAGACAAGTAAGTCGGTTCATGCAAGTTGGGAGTAACCCTTCAATAGAACATTTCACCCAAGAAAAGAAATAAGCCCGGTGTGAGTAGACATCGCATCTCCTAGTCTCTTTCTAAACCTGCTAGCTAGCCAATCGTATAGCTTTATTCACTCGGGTGCCATTAAGTTGTATCACTCTCTCCGCAGCTAGGAATTTTTCTAGAGCAAGTAAAGTAAAGCGACTCTCCCATACCCGGTTAGTTAAACAGTTGTTCTATCCTAGAGCCCCTATCTGATAAGTTGCATTTTCCCGTTTAACGTTTTCCCGGCCCGGGATTTTTGATTACTTTTTAATTTCCGGTAACAAAAAGAATTCCAAGTTTGCAACTTTGATAAAACACCGTAAAAATCGGTATCAAGTCAAATTCACTAATAGAATCGAATTCAAAATGGACAAAAATGAAGACTTTTCTCGCTATATGAGATAGAAAGTTTTCTTTTTTTCATGATCTCATAGAGTGGAATTGGCATAATGCACTTTTGCATGCATATCAGACTCCAAGTTCACGATTGAATAAAGACCGTCTTTGCTGCTACGCTGTCACCTTCTTCGCCCCCCTTTGATAGAGCATCATGATTGTCAGGTCCGGGATTGGGAAGTTAGCTCGACGCTCTTATCGTAACTGGTAGGTAAGTTGGATGGTTGAGATTGCTTATTAGGAGTAAGTGGATTCAGCTTTCCCCGACCCCTCTCTTCTCTCTGAAACTCTCTATATTTAAATTTAAGCATCAAAAGACTTCGAGCACCTTTTCGAAGTCTGGCAAGACTAGAACAGGCTCCTGTGTCACAGCTGCCTTCAACTCCTCGAAAGCATTCTGGCACCTCTTGGTCCACTCCCACGACTTGTTATTCTTTAATAGTTCCGCTGCTTTTGCAAGAAAATCCCTTGACGCCGATAGTCATTCACCAAACCAAGGAATGACCGTCACTCAGATACCTTGGTAAGAGGCTCCCACTCTCTGATGGCCTGAACTTTCTTCTCGTCCATCCTGATCGTACCATTCTTGATCACATGGCCAAGGTTAGCTAAACCGCCTTCGCAAAGGAGCACTTCTCCTTCTTGATGTAGAGCACCTGAAGACTGTGTTCCAGACGGGAGAACGTATTCTTCGCTACCTCAAAGGTACTTTGGGTCATGGTCTGCTTCTTAAACCTTTTACTTTTCCTTCACTCATTGCCTATGCAGATGCTGATAGGGCTGGATGTCCCGATAGTCACTACAGGTTATGCTGTCTTCTTTGGTGGAAATCATATATCATGAAGTGCTAAGAAGCAGAGTTTCGAGGTCCAGTGCTGAATCTTAATACCGTTCCGTAGCCTTTGCAGTGGCGGAGACAATTTTGATTCGTCAATTACTTCGGGATCTTCATATTTTCCCTGGAGCTCTTTATTGTGAGAATGTTAGTGCGACGTACCTTGCCCCGGCTTTTACTAAGCATTTAGAAATGGATTTCCATTTTTTTTGTGAGAGGGTGTCGCGTGGTGAAGTTCGGGTATGTTATGTTTCCAGCATGTACCAATTGGCAGATGTCTTTACCAAGACCAAGGCTTTATCTTCTGCTAAGTTTGCTCCTCTTCGGTCCAAGCTTCGTGTAGTTCCTCCCCTTCAGCTTGAGGGAGCTGTTAGACTATATATATCTTTGTCATACACCGATCTATAAAGATCGAAGCAAGCCTAGTTAGGCTTGATGTGCATAATATTATTCTATCACTATACCAGGGATGCCGATGGAATATTTTAATATCTCAAGTTGGTTCATCCAACCAGAAAAGTTTGGGTCTCCTTACGCTGTCTTGGATGTTGAGCCTACGTGCGATGAAAGAGATGAAGATGAAAAAGATGAGTAAACAACCTATGATGAAGAGCTTTTCTAGCTGCACGAGTGGGAGACACCATTACCTATTTAACAGAAACTCCGCCTTACTCTAACTTTCCGAGTAGTCCTATTCGCGAAATGCGGTATCTTCCTCTTCTTAGCCACTAGAAATCTCAGCTCCTGTAGTTGCTATGGTGGTATACGCGGCAGGGAACAACGGTAAACTTGTTGACTGAAATACGGCGCCGGGAAGATAAAGTTCCAACTTTCAAATACTACTCGACCGATGGCTTGCTGTCCCAGAAGCACGAAGCAGATCAAGGGTTCTGGCCTGGTTTAGGAACCTAACGCAAGAAGATCCATCCCAGAGGAGGAAGTCCTTTCTTAACCGTGAATGAATCTTTGGAGAACGAACTCATCTCATCCGCATTAGTGGGTGTAAGGCTCGTTAGCGAGATCATGATCCTAGGTGGATTTGTAGGAAAGGGACGATGCTCAACATTCCATTCATTTACCAAATCAGATAAGTTTCTAAGATGACAAAGGTTTTGAACGGCTCGTAAAAGAGGTAGGAAGAAGGTGCGGAGGTTTAGAGCTTGAACTTGCTAGCAGCCGAATTTCCTCCTCTTCGCCTAGCGGTAACAATGTCGTGTCATGTCGCTACCTCTCTTCGCAGCGGAATACGGTATTCATCTTGTTCGCCGCGTTGCGGCTAACCTCATCAGACAGTTCGCCTACTTTATAACACCTACTTCGACGCGTAGCGGTCTAAAGACAGTTCGCCTGTTGTTGGTGACTAAACGGGAATATAGGGAAATTACTTTAACTTTGAAACCTCGCCTTCCCTTTATCCGACTTCATCTGTTTAGAACAGAATCGAATCTAGATGGAGTGGGTAAAGAAAGTTAGAGGCGCTCTAGTCTTGATTCGGATTCGGATACCTTAGTAGGTCCTGCCACCTTCCTCTTCTAAGCTATGCTTTCATGTTCACTCATCAAAAGGGCCTGATTACGAGATTTGAAATGTCAATTATGTTGGTAAGCAGTTTTAAAGCCATTTGGTGAAGCTGACCATATAACTTGATCTTCCTTAACGAATGAACGGACATGGCACACAAGGCACCTTGTCTTGTCGATCTAAACCAGTCTATTATGTAACGGTTGGATTGAACGTAAGGGATGGGTAAGACCTTCTATACATTGAATTTTGCCATCTTCTTGACCCCCATTCCCCTCTAGCTGAGGCTCGGCATCACGAGCAAGAATCTCACCGGATTCAGCCTGAATTGGATCACCTTGATTCTTCCCATCGGAATTTCCTTTCATAACCGAACAATCCCGATGACCAATATAACCACAGTGGAAAGAAAAGAAAGGAAGACCTTCCCACACGAATCCTTCTTTCATCAAACCAACCTCTACCTTCGGCACAAGCGGCTTACTAAGATCAATTTCAACACATACTCTTGAAAATTTTCCACGGGATGCTTTGTGTGTAGTTATACCTTAATAGCTCTACCAATGGTATTCCCCATGGCTAGTAAAACTCTCTCATCATAGTACGTAATTCAGGGAATCGAATCCAAGCTGCAGTGGAAACAATCGTATCGACGTAAATAAGGCCTCCACCTCCTAACAGTGGGATAATGCCCAAAAATAAGCCAGGTGCCCTCCTCCAAAACAAAAGGAATATCCTCCCCTAGAAAAAACTTTGCAACGAAGTACCCCTCACCGAGTTCAATCAATTCCAATTCACCCATCGGATGCCAGAGTTTCAAAACTTTCTCCTGTAAAACAAAACCTTGAACCCAATCTTTCTTCCTAGTAATTTAAGAATCAAGCAATTTTATCATTTGTAGTTCAAGAGAGCCTTCAAGTCTTAATTTCAGGCCATGAATCTTTGGTAGAAAGCTGAATGAGGCCATCATTTTCATTAAGAGAACCAAAGAGATCTTCTGAATCAAAGGTTTTATCGATTCCCCCCGCACCTTATCACGAAAAGAAGGCTTGGCCGCCTACTTCCTCCTTGGCTTGGTCAGATTCCTTCCCTTCCTTTAAGCTCTAGACAGAAAGAAGACGGGTAGTACAACCATAGCTCAATAGCAAGTACCTGTACCTCTAGCGAATAGGAAAAAAGGCTATTAGCTACATGCCCTTATTATACGATACCTATGACTCACTCTCTCCAGCAAGAGTAGGAATTGCAGCTACCTCTACTTTAGAAAGCGAAGGGGTTTAGTCTGGCTCTTTCCTGCCGAGTCTTTCAGGTAAGGCGGATTCTCTGTTAGCTCAGCTTATGGTCTCTTAACCAAGGCTTATTCTCCTTCCTTGAACTGAAAATGCATTTGGCATCTTAAAATCCCTGAAAGAGTCCTCTTCTTCTTATCTTCTTATGGGTTTTAATTCAGAATAAGCTCAATACAAATGAGCTTCGTTACAAGAAAGGCATGTGCCACTCCCCCCGGGCAAGACAAGACCACTGGGTATTGGAAGGAGAAGGCTAACTTCCCCTGGGCGTATGGTTTTCGGATCAATCAATGTCAAATCCTTTTTCTAGAGGAATACATTCTGGATCGTTTCATCGATCACGCTTTCCATGTCTGTCTGTATCACCCACTGGACAAACAACTGAAAGACTAGAGGAAGGATGCGAACACCGGCTCGGCATTGGTTACTAAGACGGGCTCGGCTCTTGAGACTTCTGAGGAAACTTCAGCTTCTCCATGGCTGGTGTCACTTCCTTGTCCTCCAGACTGGGTCGTGCGGCACTCAGCACGCAGGGTTGTATACAGCACTGGGTTTGCTGTAGGGGATAGCTGTTTACTCGCAGCTTACTTCAAAGATATCTTGCATCAGGGTTTTTAGGGACTGACTGGACGATTAGAGCGTTAGCTTTATCCTTTCTCTTTCTTCCTGACTTCCTTTATATTTCCCTTTTGAACTCAGAACCTCTAGCAAAAGAGATTCTAGCGCGGGTTACTATCACCTTGCTTACTCTAGCCTTTTAACTTCCATGACCCTTCCAGTTCTGGCAGTTCTGGCATAGTGATAAGGTCTTTCCGTGTCGTGCCACCAGGCTACTAAGTTTCCTTACTGCCCATTGCTAGGCTAATCCGATGCATTTCTGCTTATCTTGGATGGGCTAGGTCAGAACTAAGAGCATCTCGTTCTATCTGCAAGCAAGTCTGTGGGAGTCTTTCTTCTTTCAAACGCAGGAAGATTACTTGATAGCAGCCTTAGCCTAACCTAAACGAAACGGATAAGAAGGGGGTAGGATTAGCATTTTGAGTAGCATCCCCGTTCTGAATAGTTCATGCATTTGGGCTTCCTTCTTTCCTCTTCAAGCGGTGAAATAGACCTTTCATTCGTCATCTTACTTTCAAAGGCTATCAATCGGTGCTGTTCAAGCGACGGGTAAGGGAATGAATACAGAACTGAACTTCACCGAAGAGCCTCCATTTCAGCAACCATATTTGAGCAGATGCCCAAGTGTGCTCTGAAGCCAAGTAACCAGCTCCCCTAATGTGATCGCACTAAGCCCCCTGCACCAGCTATTCCCGGATTACCTCTGACAGATCCATCCGTGTTCAACTTCACCACGCCTTCCTTGGGGGTAACCTCAATAATATCCCTGGCAATATCCCAACATTTCAAGATCTTCCTCCAACTCCAACTACAAGGATTAGGGACTTTAGCTGGCCACAAATCATACTGTCTCAGAGGATATGCTTTGATCCAAGCAACTCATATGGATCCAGAGTTAGCTAGGAGTTTCCAAATATGCTTAAGAATGCAGGCAACATTCCATACATTTGACTGTAGTTAGGAGCTTTGCCAAGAAATTGGATAACCAAGCTATTCCTCCTAGAATCAATGCCTTTTGTCAATGATGTGCTGGGGAGGCAAGACCACAGGAAGATCAAGGTTTTCATGATGATAATAAGTCAGTGTTCTTTCCTTCTCTGGTGTAGAGAAGAGATCCTTCCTGTTTGTAACTTTCAGGCCTTGATCCACAAGAGTTTCCATTCCACATTGGAAATTTGAGCACTAGATTTCCCAACATTGTTATTATCAATTTTCAAATCATGAGACACCATAGATGAACCAGCCGATCTCTGTTCAGCAGAGAGGAATGTACCCCATTGCACTCACTAGCGGACCAGGTCTTTCCATTCAAATCACGGATTCATATTCATAATAATTATCATAAGAGAAGATCTTCTATCTATTAAGATTATTTGAATAAAAATCCGTGAAAACAAATAAAGAACTCTAAAGAGAATCCCATCCGTGAAGAGATATGGAATACCCCGGTCAGCCGAGAGAAGAAACCGAAAAGTTGATAAGGTCGGTATGCTGCTCACTTTACTTTACGTCATTCTTAGTTGTAGGTATGGTGATGGGGTATTCGTAGCAGAATAGCCACCCGGTGGCAGAAAGTACCTCAAAGACAGGTTTCTAAGGATTTGTCCCGCCGTGTAAGAATGTCTTATCCGCCCACTCGTAGAGTTCAATAACTACTGAATCAAGGTCCCAGAAGGGAATGCTTTCGAGAATCAGTGATACCTCGAGACGAAGAGGAAGCTCAAATCACTAATCAAACAAAGAGCATCGAAGAAAGAAAAGAGTAGGTCGCTAAGGGCTTGTCTGGATAATAAGCTTTCTGTCCATGTCGGAGACAGCGGGGCAGTTTAGTAGCGATGCAACAAAGTATGTAAAGCAGGCTAGGATGGGCGAAACCAAACCTCAACTTCGCGACAATGATTGGGATTTTCTCATTTCCTTCGTACTCTTAACAGCGAACTATCTGGATGCCAAGTCATCCTAGTCAGGTGGATATGCGATGATGCTAAATACTTCGTCCTGTTCGCCTTTCGGTTCATAAGAAGAGATGTTCAATACCCGTAGTTTCAAGTAACTAAATGGAGTACTTCTTTCTAGACGAAATATCCGCTACAGATGTGTTGAGAAGCAACTTTCGAAGTGATGCTGTGCTAACAAAGCTAGCAGTGAGAATTACACAAGATTGTTACCGCTACGCTCATGAATTATCTAATTACTACCAGCTCTGATACGCGTAATCGCACCAACCATACTAACCTGTCTGCTCCGCTACGCTACATTTAACGGGAAATATAAACAAGGCTACGCGCTTGGGTAAGACCCGCTCTACGACCAATCACCTTTACCGGGAGGAAAGCCAATGATCGGCAAATCAGAGGATTCTCGAAACTCTCAATCTACTGTGTGACTCCTTACTGCAATTCCAGTGCTATCCTATAAGAAAGGCTGTTCTTAGTTTTTCTAGTTTCCCACAAGCAAGGAGAGCAGCAATCTCATGCCATCCGAAAGAAGCTATGAGTAGGTACAGCTAACGGCTAAACACAACGCGTATGATCATCAAACGCGTATGATCTACAGAAAAAGACACTTCGCTTAGCAGTGAAGCGAGTAGCCAGGTATGAGTCTGATGGATCTAGCTCTTCACGGGACAAGCAAGAAGACTAACAACATACAAGACAAAAGAATCCCTAAAATCTGATTGAGCTCTGGGGTGGTACACAGAACCAATAGAAGTAGGGTCTGACCTGTCTCTAGTTAGCCTTTTCCTTTACCTATAAGAAAGGGCGGGACAGAAGCTGGCTTTAATCGCAGAGCATTTAACTCACCTGACCGGGGAAAGACCCTTTCCTTTATTTACCTCAGCACCCTACGCAATTCTAATTCTCAATACCTCAACCCAATCAATCGATGGGAAAGAACTGGATCTCTTATTCGCCCTTACTCCAATGCCTATAACCATAGCTCAATAGGAAGTACCTGTAGCGAATAGGCTCTTAGCTGCGGGACCTTATTACCTGATGTCTGGTTGACTTTACTTGCTCCAACTTGGGGGCTCTACCGGCAGTTTTTCAGAGATGGAATCTCGAGTGAATTACTTAATTTCTACCTATGGCTTTTCGAGGATTTCTAGCTATTCAAAATCCCGGGAACAAGAACTGGACTGATTTCCCTCGAGGTTACTTCCGGCCTGGTCTCTTCTGTTTCCTTGTTTCCTTGCTTTTCATAATCTGGTTTTTCTGGAATAGTACTCGGAACTGAAACTCACTAATCAAAAGGGGAAGCTCTTGTAGAGCCTTGTGCTCTTTGAAAAGCGTTAAACACGGTAAAACTCCAAGTGATCAATTTTAACCAATCTCTGTAATCAGTTCCACATTTCGTATCGAGGTATCACTGATTCTCGAAAGCGCTGTTAGTAAAAGAGGCTGACTTGAGAGACAAGTCAACAGGAAAGAAAGGAAAAGAGACCAGTCCTGAAACAACCGAAAGGACTAGAATCAAGGATTGAGTGAGGGTAGACCTATCCAAGCTGGGTTAAGAAACGGGAAATGACATCTGATAAGGAAGACCGACCACGACCAACCAGAGAGTTCAAATGAAAATTCTTAAGCCAAGTAGTTCGGCTAATCTTCTTTTCTTTTCAAGAGCTGGTGCTTATTAAAGTTCTTTCTGCTAGAGATTCTTCTTGACTTACGACCCGAGAATAAGTCCCAAGCAACTACTTCTTCTTTTCTCGAGATGCTATCGGTCCACCCTTTCTGTTCTAACGACATCTGCCAGTTTCCTTTCCTTTCTTTCCAAAGAGCTAAAGGTTGCGAACAGGGAGTTTGCCATAGTCTTAATGGCACACGAACGGTGTATGTAAGCTATTCCCTAAGCCTTCCTTTAAGCTATAGGTTCTTCTGTTGCTTGCGTGGGTTCGGTCCTCCAAGGCCTGTTAGAGCTCTCTTCAACCCTTCATTCTTCACTCATTGGAATTGGCTTAAGTCGAAAGTGTTATTCTTGGGAAAAGAGTTCCTTAGTAGGATTGCAGGACGTTTTACATTCTCAGGAGATGGCGTAGCATACACACCTAATCACCATACCGTAGTCCATCTAAGTAAGGCTTCTTATCAATTTAAGTAATATTATAGAAGATAAAGAACTGCCGCATCTCTTACTCATAGCAGCGTTGCATCGAACAAGCTGATCCGTTGGTACCAAGTGAACAAGTAGTCCATTTATAAGCCCATGAGGTAGAAAAATGGGATACGATCATAATCATAAACGGTATTTCTCCGTTACTCCTGAGAAGAGGGTCGGACAAAGAAATAGGATATTCGAACTGTATGAAAGAGCTGAGCCAATCCTATCTTTTTCTAGCAGGAAGAAAAAGAAGGGGAATGATGATGAAGTAATGGAGACTATGGACGCGGACATGGCTGATCATGGTTTAGCGGTGGCGCAGGAATCGTTGAAAGAACAAGGGGGACAAGAGAGGCAGGAACAGAACAACCAAAGTTCTCTTGGAAGGATATGGTGGTGGGGAATCTGGACACCAACGGGCTGAATGATAGAGATGAGTTTGGACCATTGACGCAGAATAAGGATTTGATTACTGTGTCTACAAAAGATTCCTGGCTATCTTTGACTACATCGGACAAACTGAAAGAGAGACTCAATCGGGGGTGGACGAACTGCCTCATTGTCAAGCTCTTGGGCCGTTCGATTGGATTCAAGACTCTTGATGAGCGCGTTAGAAGGATGTGGATGCCTCGTGCAGAGTTTGAATTAATCGATTTGGGATTTTTTATACTTTCTTGCTAAGTTTACATCTATGGAGGATTTGCAGTATGCTTTAGAGGTAAGGAGGTTGTGCCATTAGTTAGAAAGGAAAATGAATCCCATCTGTCCCCGCTTCCCCTTCAACAAACAGCGGCGAAAGCAGTTCGAATATCCCAACTTTCATTTTGGGGAGGAAGTTAGTGTTCCGTGATTTAAGACAGTCTTGGAAAGAGGATTGACCCTCGATCGTAAAGAAGAAGAAAGCCTTAGCCTTTTTTCTTATCCAAGGTTTCTAGAGACAGAAGGCGAGTACCGCTTAGCTGCTACCGCAATCGCATAGCTTTACCATTTAATTTACCTTGCTCCAACTTGGGAGCTCTACCTACTTGATTAGCCCACCATTCCAAGTTAACAGCACAAGGAAAAGGCAGAGTTAACTTACAGGTCTTCCCCAATAACAGAAAACAAATCCTATCACACTCGAGCTCTAACCCGGAGGCTGGAGTACCTATAACGCAAAGGCCTAAAAGCCATAAATTCCCTTATGGGACTCGAAGTTAACAATTCCAATCGACATCTCATCTCCGAGTGAAATAGCATCTGATTCATTAGCGGAGGACGAATACGGGAATGGAGAATCGCTAGTAGAGGGTTCCCCTTTTGACTGAAACCCTGAAGATGTATGTTCAATAGTTGGGGTTCTTTCACTGCTTCTTACACGGTAGCTAGCCAGCAAAAGAGACTTATGCAACTCCTACTAGTCCTGGAGTAAGAAACGGAGGGGTTTAAGGATCTATTGCCTTTTCCTTTTATCGGGGTTCAGGTACGAGAATGAATCCCCTTCCTATCTATCTATCGCGAAATCGGGGATTGCCTTTTGGCGGAGGATTTGATCGTTGTAGACTTCGAGCCAGTTGTCTATATTGCTGAGCTTCTGGAGAACGACTTACACGGGTTTTTATTTTCATGCGCTTTGCTTTGGCTTTTGTTGTAACCTATTCAACTAGCTCGTACAGAAGACGTTTACCGGCTTTCACGAAAGCAATTAGGGAAATCATCCAATTCGCCAGGCCTTTCCTTTTTCTTCTAGGTAGGAGATTCATTCCTTTATTAATATTGGGAAGAGACCAGTGCTTAAACCCCAGGCACTAAACAAAGCAAAGGCAGATAAAGCGAGTCATTCTTACTCTTTTCTTTCTTTTCTTGTTTCGGGAATGACAAAAAGTATGCCTTCTCACTCAAGCGGATGAATAAAAGTCAACAGCAAAACAAGATAGTGGAATTGCGTATCGTATAATGATCGCAGATCAGTTTGATGTTTCCCCGTGAAAATAGCCCTCTCGTCAATACATAGCTATCAAACCCGTCATAACCAACTAATTAGTCTTCAACCCCGGGATTGATAGAAAGCCAAACCTTAACCGGTGCAGATGAAGACGAGAAAACGGACTATTCGGCTAAAGTTGCTTACTCGAATTCTGAGTTTCTTGGAAAACCTGGGGAATATCATTGAAAGCTGTTGAAAGCAGGGGAATTCGCTCTTCATCCTGATCGAATCCCTTAATGCCATGATGCCGGAATAGGCTGTTTATAAGCTGGGATGTAGAGTAGTAGGGCATCCTAATGAGAAGAGGTGCGAGGATAGGTACCCGCCATGCGTATTTCTTTATTAACCCGCGGATGAATCCTTTTGCCTTGGGGTTTTAGTAAGTACTGTGTTCTCTTCCGGTCGATAGGATTCTGGTTCACCTAAAGGCGCTTTTAAAGCATGGAATAGGGACAAGCTAACAAAAAAGACGGGGTTTACTCAAAGTCGAATTCTATTCTTCAAAGATTTAGGATTGAACTTCCTAAAATCTATACCCCAGCCAGAGAAAAAGCAGATTAGGAAAGAGGAAAGGAAGAGTCTTTTGCTTCAGGTTAGGTTGTGGGTATACTTTTCGGTTAGTCCTTCTCCAATTAGCATCTCGATCTCGCCTTGGTGGGCCTCTACTCAAGTGCTGTGAAATCAAAAGCACTAACGAGAGACAGCTTCGGGGACATTCCTTATCTTGCTTTCAACCCATTCGGAAAACCCACCCCATAGACAAGATAATGGGAAAAGCTCAGGTAGGCAACGAGAACGAGGCGGTATCGTATAGTTTCAATAGATTCAGTTTCCCGAGAATCCCCAGCTTACTATGAGCTAGCGGTAATTGGAATAGGACTGGGAAGAAGGAACCTGAAAGACTCGGCTCTCCATAAATGAATAGTTGTTTAGTCTTAATTGGTCTTCGCTGACAAGCCAGCAAATAAATAATGAGAAACGAGCTTGCAGAGGAGGCAGCCATATCTATAGGGTGATCAACTTTCGAATTCCCTTTACCGGGTCCAGGCAGATCAATCCCTTTCACCTGCTTCATCGCCTTCTCTCTTTATACGAAATTCTCTTTCTTTTTTTCGGAACAAAGAGGGTTACTCTCTAAAGAGAGCTAAATGAGCCTGTGGCACGAACGCTTAAAAGAAAATCAGTCTTCCTTCTTTTCTTAGCGAAGGATCTCCTTATTTTCCCGAAACACTAAGCGAATTTACCTTCAGACAGTGGGCTAGGGGGCCATAGGATTAATGGCACCCGTAGCGTAACGGCTAACTACCTCTAGCCAACCCTCTTGCAAAAGATCTTTTCTTAACATCATGAGAACAAAGAAATTGTTAGAGTTTCCTTTTTTATCAAGCCAAGCCGCTTGCCCGACCATCGGATCGGGAATAGAGTCAAGGACTTGCCCTTTCGTCCATAGACAGGAAGGGAGCGTGACAGCACATCAAAAAAGAAATAGACTCCCACAAGCACACATAGCAACAATAAATAACAGGAACAACGGCGAATCAGAGAAAAACAAAAGGCGAGGTTCTGAAAGAAAAAGGTATACCACCGCGGCATACGGATCCGCCAGTACTAGTTCATGCTCTGGTAATATGGATTCTACACCCTCTTCTTGTCTGTCATCAGCCATTTCTTCGTCTCCACCGGCGGTTGTGGTAGATGGCAAGACAGAGGCGGAGGTGCTGCGAGCAAGTTGGCTGCGAGTGCAAGAAGCTGGACCTGACGAAGGGACAGAAAGTGTGGCTGGTACAGAAGAAGCGGGAACCATGATTCTCTGACGTTGGGGAGCCTGAATAGAGGTCTACCTCGACGACGTCTCCTGCATCTTCAGTTTCTTCGGAATCATCTTGCAATCGGAGTTGCCGACGAGTGCCTGAGGAAAGAGAGATTGCAGTAAATATTTGAGAAAAGGATGAGGGTAGGAATTCGCCCGTGGTAGAACTGTCCTAAGCAACCTGGAACCAACATATACCATACTGCTATAGAAGACATGAGTACCAGTTAGACTACGGGACGCGTACACCCGAAATTGGTGAGCTACTTACTGCCTCTTAAGTAATGAGCTAGTAGTACTATCAGCAAGCAAAGGATATCTCCACTATGGCGAATACGTTTTTCTTGCTTGCCACATAGCCCGAATGCGAACTAAGCAGGAACATGTGAACTAAGCCCAAGGCATGATCCTGGATTGATGTTATGGAATTGTGGACACAGGGCGGAGGCATACCAGGCTTAATAACGACAGTGCTTACTATTCATATTCATCGCCTTGAACCTGCTTCCCACATTTCTTTTGTAAGGAGGTCAGTCAGCCAACTTATCTGATTTGAGATCCCGCGTCAAAGAAGAAAGCCTCTCCCAATGGACAAGGTGGTTATGAGCATAATTCCCCGTACCTCCCCAGAGCAAATTTCTTGTCAGACGATCCAATTGAGCACACGTAGATGGAGGTAAGAGGGAAGTTTGCATTGTATAAAGCGGAATGGCATTCATAACTGATTCCACCAGCACCCTACGACCTGCTCTCGAAAGCACATTTTTCTTCCAACTATTAAACCGAGAACGGACCTTCTCAACAACCCGTAAATAAAGCTCTTTAGAAGCTCGCTTGTGGACAATAGGAAGACCCAAATAAACTCCCAAGTCATCGGGATGCCACCAATACCTCCATAATTACCTCGACTTGACTCTGGGATGCCTGAGCAAACAAGATAAGATCATCAGCAAAGAATAAGTGGGATATAGCAGGGCCACTCCTAGAAACCTTAAGAGTAAGAGGCTTCCACCGTTTCCTTTGTACTCTATCTTGAATCATGTGGGACAATTTCTCCATGCACAAAAGAGATATGGCGACAGAGGATCTTCCTGACGAAGGCCCCGTTTCGCCGAAAAGAATGAATGGCTGAGCTTCACCATTCCAAATAATTGAGAGCTGATTGGAAGAAAGACTGAACATAATCAGGTCAATCAATTGATTAGGGAAATAAAAATCAACCAGCACTTGTCGCAAGAAATCCCAACTGACACTATCATATGCCTTGTGAAGATCTATTTTGAAAATCATACTACCCATACGGCCTTTCCTCTTCATCAAAGAATGAACAACTTCCCGGGTTATGACTATATTCTCTCCCGTACCTCGACCTGGGAGAAAACTGCTTTGAAAGGGGCCAACTCAATTTTGCAGTAAGGGGCGAATCCGATTCACCAAGGCCTTCGACAAGATTTTATAAACAGAATTCAACGGGGTAATGGGCAGAAATTCTGCCATAATACTAGGTGCATCCGTTTTAGGAATCAAAGTAATATGTGCTTTTGCAATATCCACAGGGATAGAGCCTTCAGAGAGAGCTTGATTCATGAAAGAAAGTACCTTTTCTTTTACCACTTCCCATTCACGTTGTAAAAACAAAGGTTGAATACCATCAGGCCCCGGAGCCTTCAAACCGTGCATGGAGAAAAGAGCCGATTTAGCTTCCTCAAAATAGAATTGGACAAGAAAAGACTCTTTCTCATGTAGATTAATCATAGGCTGCCAACGGTACCGAGGGTCATGCAAAGCTTGAACATCTTTGCTATCAAAAAGAGTACTAGTAACTTTACTATGATTCCGGCGTACCAGTGTAGAAAGATGATAAAAACGGGTGTTCCTGTCCCCATCTCTAATCCATTGTGACCGAGATTTTTGGTACCACCACAAAAGCTCTTCTTGGTAAAGCGTATCCTGGTACTCTTTCAAAAGCTTCCGTTTTAACTCTTGCAGGAAAGCGGAGCTGCCATACGCTTCCGACTTCTGAATACCATTTAACCGTGACACCAATACTCTATTTCGTTTGAAAATACTACCAAAGACTTCAGCATTCCAAACCTGTAATTTATCTTTAGTAGTCGAAAGAGAGTCCACGCATCTCTAAAAATTGAATCAAAATCCCCATGAGTAACCCACGCTGCTTTCCAACGAAAAGGTCTTCGCTCACAAGGTGGGGGAGTAATCACATCAACATCAAATAAAATCGGATGATGATCCGAGTAAAGACATGGCAAATTAGTCACTTTGCCACCAACAAAAAGTGAAAGAGCCAACCTATTCACCAGTACTCTATCAAGTCGCTCCCGCAACATTACTCGCCCCTGAACTGTCTGAACTTGCAGCCCGAGGCACCAAGATCCTAAAGGCCACATTCTTCCCAAAATTCAATAAATTTTCTGGCAGCATTAACACTACAGGCGGCTCCCCCACATTTTTCCTCAACAAAGGCTATATCATTGAAGTCTCCCATAACTAACCATGGATGAACCCTATTATGAGATCGAAGCTGGAGCTCCTCCCAAAACTCCTCTTTTAAATGACAATGGGGCTTCACATACACAGGCGAAAGGCGCCAAATTCTATTCAGCTCCGTGACCTGGACATGTAAAGCTTGAGTCGTGGAGCCTAGGCACTGAATATCAAACTGGCCACGCCACAAAAAGACAATTCCCGGTACCTCGACAATTCCAAGATAAAACCTTCATTAATAAAAGTGAGAATCCGAGTGCACTGCTTGTTCAGCAAGCTCAGTATCCTGATCAACATCCTGTTGAGAACCCAAACTAACGTCAACTCCAGCAAGACCAGTATCTCCCATCACAATATCAGGAGGTTTCGGCGCCGGCTCATTATTCATCTACTTAAGCAGTTGCTCCGGAGACTCCAATCTATTCTCCAAATCCACTTCAGTTGGAGGAATGTCTAAAATATTTGTCAAAGCCGAGGGGTCAGGGTTCGGACCGAAAGGAACAGTCTTTTTGGGCATCCAGGTTACCGTCTCCTTGGGCTTATATGGATGGGCTCGAAAGGTGGCAGTTTTCTTGAGATAGCAAAGAAGCGGACCGAGCATGGCTAGAGGGGGAGTCCTAGGCCTTTTGGGGAGTAGTCTTTACATGAGTAGAAGCAACCGGTTCAAATTGTGTCTCTTCCACAAATTGTGGTGAAACTGGGTCAACTTGGTTCTTTCCCTTTCGTGCCCTCTCTTTAATTTCTCTAAATGAAAGATTTTCCCCATCACTGCGTAATCCCTTATCCCACGCCTTAATCACATCCTCATGAACCGCAATTTCCTCCTCCCTGTTTTCAATCTTTTCCAAGGCACCAAATCTCTTACTTAATTAATGATCCCGATTATCCTGCTGCTCTTTCCCTTTTGGAGCTGTATTCTTCCGAAACTTGCGCTGAACAAGCATCCACATAATTATCGGTCGAGACCTTAGTTACCGGAAAAGGTAGGACGGAAAGGCTGTATGAGCGATCGGGTTCCATTAAGTACACCTCTCTTCGACCGCGCCCTTGTTTATCCCCTTCGGCCCCTTATTCTTCCTCAACGGCTAGAACATTTTACTCAAGTTCTGTTAACCGGTTATGTGGGTTGCCTTTACATCCTGACTCGAGAGCGGTTATAAAAAGGGGATGTCTTCCTTCTGGTTCGTTTGTGCTTGCTTTTCCTGCTTCCTGCTTCGGGATGAAGAGATGTTGCGATTCTGCTACATACTCCTATTCGACATCAAAGAAACTGAATGATTCGTTTCAACCATCGGAGCTGAACCTTACTAGAAAGCTCCTACTTTAGACTTCCCTCTATCTAATTAAACTATTAATTTAGCAGCTAGACCCTATCTATCGGTTCACCATGCTCCTTTGCTGCTTAGTTGATCTTCCCGGCAACGAAGCCTTACCTGTTCTACGCATACACGGTATCCTATCGCGCATCCTTCCTGAAAGAATCCATAGCAACTAAGCTCGTCAGACTCCTTGTCTGTAGGAATAGACCTTTCATTGTATTGAATTCATGTTCTACGCTTTCTCAATGCATCTATCTCGACAGCAGAGCTAAAGGAAATGTCTTTCCCGTGCAGGTATAACTTTGAAGCCTAAGAGCTCCTAAAGGATAAATCCGAAACATGGGCTTCTGTTGGCGAAGGGGCTAGGGTACGAAGGAGATGCAATTCATTATACGAAATTACTACTTCCTGTTGAAAAAGAAGATGAATCCCTTCTTACTGGTTAGTCAATAGCGTCAGAGGAAATTGATTCACTCACTCTCTCGGGAAATATAGTGTATGTAGCCGGTGCATCGGTGCCTACTAAGAAAGAAAGGAAGGCGGGTCTTGAAGAGCCATATCTCTTTAGTAATGGAGAGGTTGTCACATATGATCTTAATGAGGTAGGTGCGGGGCTTTCTTTCTCCAGACTCCAGAATAGTAGAAACAATCGATCGTGAGCCAGTTTTAGGGAAAACAGTTGGTCTTTACTGCACTTTCATCACCCAACAAATCTGTAACCCTGAGATAGCTCTTTCAAGCTGTTAGGGGATTCGCCTCCGACTCAATCCCTTTCAACCGGTCAAGAGCAAGCGTTAAAAAAAAGATCATCCGCCTTTTTAAATCTTTTGTTTAGTTAAGTAAGAACCGGTCTCTCTCTTCCTTAGGATTCCTTTCCTTATATATCCGGCATTAAGGGATGGATAAAGGGGAGGAGATTGTCTAGGTGAGGTGCCGGTATACGCTTCCTACTTACTTAGTTTTGTTACCCTGGATTTCTTATAACAGTTTGCTTATTGAATAGTGAACCATTATCTGATCTACGGCTCGAGAAATATAGTAAGTGAATAGATCCTCATCTGTTCATAGGAATCCCCATCTAGTTAAGGTTTCTTTTGATCCGAAAACCCTTTCGCCCACAGTGCTATTACGATAGCAGGTCACCGAAAGGGGCAGAGTAAGATTGAGAGAACTCTTTCTGATGGTGCCTAGATGCTACTTTGGTCAATAATAAGTAGGATTCCTACTCGTAGGGAATAGAAGTTTGTTTGGAACTCGTATTGTAATCCTTTATTTGATCAAGAAGGTAGCGCCCCACGTACCTTCTTATAGGTAGGGTAAACGTCTGGTGTACGATCATTCGATTCAAAGGTTGAGACAATTTTAAATTATTTTTCTTTCTTTTTTTTGTTGGTTTTTTTTAGATAAAATAAAATATTTTTATAAATAAAATCTTAAAGCGAGAGAACCAAACAACCTATTTAATAAGTGGAAAAATTTCTCCAAGAGAACATAATATCATTCGGGCTAGGGCTAGTCCTCGCATCGATAGCACTTTTTGGTGCTTTTAGGACGATAGAACGAAAAATCGACACCGGCCACGAGGTTTCTCTGGGTTTGCTAAAGCAAAAAACAGCAAAAAAGCTGGAAGTTTTACTGGATCAGTATCAACAAGAGGGGGAAGGGAATATAGCGATAGGAGAGCCCATCGATTTTGACCCTATTGTGGAGCATTTTATTGAGATGGACCAAACTCTTGTCGAAAAGAGTTTAGGTCTAAACCAGATCTATATGGATCTCTGCTGTAATGGCACGCAGAGTGACTACTTTATACACGTTTTACAATTTCTTAGAGAATAAGTTTTCAGCTCGGGCCCTGAGACATGGGTCGTCCCCCTTGATCGGTGGGGCGAAGTGAAAACTCCTGCCGCATGTACTAAGCTCGCAAGTTCGACTTGGGAGACGCGGGATATAAGGAAGGGCTGTAATCGGGGAGCTGTTAGTAAGGCGAAGGAGGTGAGAAAAATAGTAATTAGAATGGTCTAACGAGAAGAAGGCTGCCAGGGCGTCACCGTCACCCTCTGGACGGGCTCCAAACCGGGCCGGGGAAAGAAACTGGTACAACGGTCAAACTCGGAAAGACTGTCTGGCAGCCATGAAAGGCCCAACTATACTGGGACGAACCGATGCGATTGAATCTGACAAGATCTCAACTTTAAAACCGAACCGCCCAGCGAAGGGACCACCAGAAGGGGCTGTGACATTGAACCAATGACTAAATCTTTTAGAATAAATTGAAATTGATTTCTATTATATACGAGATTTTTTGATTCTAAGTGATGCTCCAATTCCCTACCGAAAGTAGGGCTAGGGTCAAAGCAAAGCTGGGTATGCTCTCTAGTAAAGACACTCGAAAACATGCACGCTATCATCTCTGGAAAAGATGGAATTGAAGGTGATTTCACTTGTTTTTAGAGTCGAGATTGGGTGCTTTATATATAAGAAATCAACTCGCATCTTTCAATTGTAATATTCCAATAATATTAGAACGAGCTTTTCAAGTATCTATTGACGAGGTTCTACCACTGCAGGGCCAATGAGCACGTATATAGGGAATCAAGTATCATGGGCATCTCCTCAACACCTGGCTGATTGAGAAAGCCAACCAATATAGATGGGCGCACAGGCAAAAGTCCGGTAGGATGCTAGGTTCATCAATCGAAAGAAACTAGCGAAATAAGGATTACTTCCTCACCAAGGGCAAAAGAAGGTGTCGACCAAAGTTCCAGAACTGCTCGATTGTTATGGGAGGATTGTTGACACTGGCCGAAAAGTGAGTATAAGGTGTGGTTGCTCGCGGGCGGGAAGGCGTCATAGGATAGGAAAGAGCTATATGCGTGATGATGCTTAGCCGTTGGGGTCTTTGATGATCCCCGGAAAAGAAGGCAACTGCGGATCGACAACGAGAAAGAGAGAAATAGATATACGCTTGAGGTCTTGAAGAGCCTTGCCGAATGTCGGCTTTGATCATGCCACTACGCATTTGATTAAGACAACGAATAACGAGAACAACTCTTGATCTACCAAACCCTAAGACTATTTTAAAATATCATCCGGTGAACCGTATTGCACAATGATCCGAACACCACCTACTTTGTCCTCTGAGAGGCTCTACGAGAACCTGTTCATGGGGAAAGAAGTTCTTACCCGTGTCTAAACAGCCCGTTCAAAAAGAGGGTCCAACTCTTTTGCGGGGGCTGAGAGACTACCAAAGCTAACATGACATCTCATATCCCGAATGAATTCCTTGATTTCTATACTTTGGAAAGTGTAATGATGAGCGTTAGAGACTGGTCCGATAGAGACCTCGTCATCCTCAAAGCTTCCTCACTGACCAACGACCAAATCCCCGGGACTCTTTGGAAAGCGCTAAAAAAAGCCTTCCATCCCACCATCTTCTGACATTTCATTCTGTTGCTGAAGTTAGCCAGAACATCCCAGGCTTCTTTAGCTTTTCCCCTAATGATCTGAGCAGCTTCAAAGGGCCAAAGAAAATCTGGATTATGTAGCCAGCAGTTCCTCCAATACCACATAAAGTAAATAGCATATAAAAAGATAAAACTCCAGGTAGTTTCCACTTGCTTATGGCGAGCATTACAATTATTAATAATCCAGTTGAACAAAGAAAGAAGCTCCCTGTAGAGAGATGAGGATCTAGAGTAAGCCATTTTTGCCTAACAATAGCACAATCCCGTATGGCATGGAGGACTCTGCCTGATAAGTAGACCGAAAGCAGTGGGTTTGAGTAGTCATATGCCGTGTATGAAGATAATTAGCAGTAGGAATAAGACCATGTAAAAGCCGCCAAAGAAATAAGCGGATCTTATTTGGACATTTCAGAGTCAAAATTCTGTTCCAGGCTGAATTATTAGCTGGGGAAATGGGTAGCTGACTTGCATAGGCTGATCTTGTAGAAAAGTTTCCATCACTTTCGCATTTCCAGAATACAGAATCAACATTTGGATCATTGGGATTAATCCAAAGAGATGAGATTAATAAGAGTTGCTCCTCAGGCAGCACATTACTAAATTTTGAGAAGTCCCAAGTTCCTTGTTCATCACAAAAGTCAGCAAGCAATATTTAGTTGACATTCCTGTTCAGAAATAGGAGCAGTAGCAAAATGAAATAACAAAGGGTGGTGATCAGAATAGACACACGGGAGATTTACCACCTTCTGAATAATAGGACCACATGGGAGCCATTCATCCAACCAGAATTTTATAGTTTGCCCATTTACTATATTCACCCCCAATCCATTATTTAGTATCTCTCTCCCCTCCCCTTGAGTATTCCTCTACAGGTCGATGAATCCCCAGGCTTGCCCACTGCAGACATAAAGTCCTGGCTTCTCAGATACTTCTTTTTGATTAAGTCCACCCACAAGCAGTCCTTATCTCGCACAATAAAGCAGCCGAGTTTAGCCAAAAATGCTAAATTCACTTTCCTTCTATCACGAAGGTCTAAACCCCCATGTTCTTTGGGCAGGCAAACCTTTTCCCATGCAAGTTGATGTAGCTTCCTATTTCCATTCACCTCTCCCCATAAGAATCCTCTCACCATCTTATCAATCTCATGGACCACATTGTCAGGAAGATAAGAAGTTTGCATCAGGTAGCTTGTTAAAGCACTCAAGATAGATTTAATGAGGATGACCCTACCCGCCATGGATAGGTATTGATTTCGCCATGATGAAATTATGACTTGGACTCTGCTAAGCAGTTCACTGTAAACTTGTTTTGTGATTCTGCCTTGTATCATTGGAGTACCCAGATACTTTCCAAACTCCTTAGTAAGAGGAATCCCACTCAGTCTGCTTAGATTCATTGCTTGTACATGATCAATGTTGGAAGAAAGAAGTCTTTTTGCCTTGTCTAAGTTAACTTTTGCTACTGATGCATCACAGAAATTATTTAGCACCTCCTTCATCACATTAAGTTGTTGAGGACTGGCCTCTCCAAATAGTACCAGGTCGTCCGCAAAAGAAAGAGATATGGCTCCGCAAGACCTTGACGAACCCCTCTTGAAGGACTGAAGAAGGGAAGCCTTTCCTCATTAAAGAAGAGGCCTCAACCGGTCAACCAACACCTTGGTTATGATCTTCAGAGGAACCGTACCTAAACCAAGGGAAGACACTGCATATGCCCCTTTTAAACCAATCGCTCGGGTGCCATTAAATCCTACCACTCTCTCAGGTTCCGGTATGGATAAAGAGGCAGTTCGGGTATTACCCAGAGTCAGATAAAGGGATTGATCTTCTGACAATGCTCCTTTAACTGCTAGGTAAAGACTAGCCAACTGAGATGAGAAATCCCCAGAAAAACCAATAAACTACGGATGAGATTAAACAACTTCGGAAACCGAAACCATAAACTCAAGTGCTGTTCAATCAATCCCCGAACGAACAGAACCGCTTCTTACTAAAAGGAAGATGAGAGCTCTTATGACTACTTGCTCGAGACAGAGCTATTTAATTAGGCTTTCAGGTTTCATACCGGTTCTGGTGGCTGAACTGTCAATCGAACAGTACGTAGGAGCTGAGCAAAGTAGACGGCTCTGCGAGGCTTTTGCGAGGATTATTCCGTTGTTTATATTTCCCTGATTAACATGGCCTATCAATTCTTGGTGGACCCTCTCTTAGTAAGGGGGGCTCTCAACTTTCGCCCTAATCATCTGCCTTCAAATCCTTTGGAGTTGTTTAGGCTCTGACAAGACCATCTCTAGTGGGTTCTCAAGAGATAAGATATCCCATCGTAGGAGTAGGAAGGAAGCGAGCCCATGTAGAATATTGGGGACCCACGGTGCGACAACAGCACGTACAGTTCGCTTGACTCCTTACGGACCCTTCCAGTAGCGGCTGGTTTTATCATTTGAAAGAAATTGATCCAAGTTCGATCCTGTCGGTACTACTACTACTTTTATTTATTATTCAACCTTCTTCTTAGCAATGCGACTCTCCGAGCCCTTAGATCCGTGTTTCGTACAACTTTCCGCGAGAGACCTCGACAGCTCTCTCTATTACCAACTATCTCTCACCGACTAGAAAAGGAAACATAGGATGTCTCAAAGAACTTTCCGAGGAGTGATATCTGGAGCCTTCTAAGCTATCCCGAAGAGGCACCCGCATCATCAACTTTCCTTGCGACTGCTCTAGCCCTTCTTACCAGTCAGTTCTTCGGTGCCAACAGGTTCCAGTAGATCTACTATACTCTGGGCCCATTATGTTACCTAGCCCCTAATCTCGAGCCCCAGATCCTCGGGTCGATGTGCCAAATTGTCTAGCGAAACAGATCTCAAAAGACGGGAGAAATTGGCCACATTCAAATCACCTTCCGGGCAGGACTCGGGGTAGAAGGTTATAAAAAGAGAAAGCACTAGCTGACGATACCACATATACTGGAAAGCAGAGCGGTAGGAAAGACATTTTTGCTATGGGTGGTAGGACTAAAGTGTCTGTCTGTTGGGCCATTGGGCCAATCATTCATAGGAGGAGGGACTGGATCAACGTACTTCAACTATTACTTCACCTTTAGGCGAAGTGTCCATGTCCGATCTTCTTTTTTTTGGTGAGAAAAGAAAGCTAAATAACATTACAGTTTGAAACCTCTAGGAAAAGCAATACATGGTGCATCAGCCATTAAGACGGGCTGTATATCAGTAGGAGGAGAATGAAGGACCCTGAACTCTGAAGAGATACCACAGCTGGCCTTTGCTAAGATGTCAGCACAAGAATTTCCTTCCCTAAGGATGCGCTGTAAAGAGCAAATCCAAGGCCTTTTCATGATGCTACGGACATCCTCGATGAGGTTGCCATACGGGTGGAACCTTGTATCAGCAGCAGTGATAAGATCCAACACTACCTTGGAGTCAACACTGCATTGAATATTCTTCTATCCCCGACCCCAAGCCAGCAATAGACCCAAGCGTAGAGCCTGTATTTCAGCAACCGTCTTGGAGCAGCACCCCAAGCTAGCCTGAAAACCAATCAGCCACTTTCCATCCGAGGATCTAATAAGACCACCCGCACCTGAGAGCCCAGGGTTACCTTTCGAGGCACCATCAGTGTTAAGCCTCACTGCATTTACTTCAGGAGGTTGCCAAGAAATCATTCTGTCATCAACAGCAGCAGGCATTTGTCGTGAGAAAGCCTCCATTACCTACCTTGTGGTCAGCCAGATGCTTCGAATCAGGTCAAAGAAAATAGATCCACCTAGCTTTGCTGGTAATTTGAGTTTACAGAGCCAACTAAAGTATGAAGGACTGCGTTCATCATTCTACTCCACCAAGGCCTTATAGGCAGACTTCGAAGTAAATATACCCGACTCAGTCTACCCCCGCCCTCCCTTTATTTAGCTCATTTGCTTGCTAGCTACCGAAAAGCTATAACAAGTTAAACTCAAGTGCTGTGAAATCAAGTACTTAAACAACCCCTTCGGAAACCGAAACCATAAACTCAAGTGCTATCACGTGCAATCTATACCCGAGAGCGCCTAATTAACGAGAGATAGCAGAGGCTAAAAAGAGCTCTTTCAAAAGGCTTCGCTCTTAGGGTGCCCTGTTTTAGAAATTTCATAAGAGAAGGAAATGTCAGGCATACTAGTAATCGATTTTTTGGACATTTTGAAACACCAAAGCATTCCGTCTTTTCCAAATACACCACAAACTTGCCGGAATTCCCATCTTTAATGGCATCTGAAGCTTTTTCTTGTTGGACATGACAACTTTTATGCCCAGCTCTGCCACAATGGAAGTATATCAATGGAAGCCCTTCGTACTCGAATGGTACCCATCTATCATCCACGTACATTTTCGGAGTTAAAGGTGTATTGGGATTCAATACAGACCCTAGAAAATCTTCCCCTTTCAGCAAACCTTGTATTTGGATCAACTTTCAAAGACCTTCCAATGGTCTTACCCATGGCTAGGAGCATTCTAGAATTCCATTGAGAGCAACGGGACTGGGACTGATGGTGCTCTGATTTGAATGAAATGATCCAAACCAATAGAAAAAAGGAGCTTTCTTTACAAAGCAATGAAAGATATGGGTGGGTTATAGACAGAGTAGAGGCGATCATACATTGTTTTTTAAAGACTCAAGTGAAGGAAAAGTAAGAGCACTGCTTGTGTATGTGAATGATATTATAGTGACAGGAAATGATATTGTTGAGAGAGACAAGTTAAAGGAGAAATTGGCATGTGATTTTGAGATCTAAGATCTTGGCAAAACTAAGGTACTTTCTTGGCATTGAAGTTGCTTATTAAAAAGAAGGTATTTTCTTGTCCCAACGAAAGTAGATTCTTGATCTTCTGAAAGAAACTGGATTACTTTATCTCCCCCACCCTTTGACTCTTAGTGCTCTCTTCCCTTCATCGGATTACGTTCCTTCGTCTGGTTCTTCCCTGACATTGGATATAGCCTTTCCCACTCAATAATGCTAAACTTAGCTAACCTGCAAGCACTCACATAAAACCCTCTTTTGGCAAGAGTAAGGGCGCTTACTCTTACTGGCACTTAGATTGACTAAGGCACTAGAGTGTTCTCTCCTTTTTCTTGCACTTTATTCCCCTCCTCCCCCTGTGGTTAGATTAGTTATGAAGTAGTCTGCTGGGCAGTGGGAAGTTAGCTCTTGCAGCTTATCTTCTTAGCAGCTATTCCAGTAAGCGCCTCTCAAAGTAAGCCTATCCATAATGATAGTAAAGTCTGAGAAAGCAAGCACTAAACTCAAAGCTTATGGCAGCAGCTAGAGTCACTCCAGTATTCAGAAAAGAAGGGGGTGTCCTAACGGAGTTCCTTTCTCGCGCTTATGTCTCCCCTCTGCCTTATCTCCATTCCGTAGATAGAATCCGAAAGATTCGATATACTATATACCTTTTTCTTTTCACCACTCATTAAACAACCAGAGGATTTAGCTTCGGTTTCTAATTGAGCTTCTACTGCTTTGCTTCAGCCAAGGTCAGTGAAAGTTAGTGACTTTATTCTAGAGCCTGGAGTTTGGAACTCTTCCAAGTTGTTGGCGTATGTGCCCACGGATGTGGCATCCAAGGTGCTTGCTTATCCCTTACCTGCTTTTGTGACGAAGAAGGAATGTCTTATTTGGAGGTTTACTGCCTCAGGGAGTTTCACTTCAAAATCTGCTTATAAAGCCATGATGGAGGAGGAAGAATCTCACATTGGAGGAGAACTGTAATCACTGTGGTAATATGGTCGAAACCACTGATCATGTATTTAGAAACTGCCCCTTTGCTTTGCCTTCAAAAGAATTCGTAGAAGCCTGTCATCGGTAAAGTGATTCCCTCTTCCATAGCAGTTGACTGTTAATTCTCGACGTCTTGTTTGGTTTCTTAGCCTTTTTTTATTTCAACTTTTATTTGGGTTCCTCTTTTATAATGATTTTTATTTAAGGGATCCCTTGAAGCTGGCATCTTTGTCATCTGGTGCCTGCATCATCTTTATTAGCATTAGCAGGCGCACGGGATGCCAATTAACAATATCCTTTATTCTTTATTTGCTACTAAGTATTATGATTGGCGTCTATGTTTCACCTACTGAAACAAGAACCATATGGGGGATTCCAGAAGGAATCTTCATATTCATATCTATCCATTTTTGCTTCGTGTTTGGGTTGCTTTTCTTCTGGAGTTCTTTGCCAAAAAGAAAGAAACCCATAATACCCCTCTTCTTCGGGGGTCTCTTTTTCCTGCTTGGATATTTTCCCGAGCTTGCTTCCCTAGAAAGATGGATTGAAGGTCTAGACCTTCTTTTGTTAATTCTGAGCCTCTTTTCCTTTATCGAAGAAGAAACTCACTATCAAAAAAGAATAACTAAAATCACTAAGAAAAACTCACGTTTGAAAAAAAAAAATAAAAAATTCCTTTTTAGAAACCTAACACGAACAACAACTTCCACGACTATTAAAAAGTGTTAAGTAGTTTTGGCTCGATTCTTAATTGAAATATTTGGGATCGACTGTAGTCGTCAAAGGCGAGGCCCGTCCCAGAAATAGGGCGGGGAAAGAAGAGTGGGTATGCGGGCTTCTTTCGCTTTTCTTTTTTTCTTTGCTTTTTTGTGCTGATATGGTCTAACGACCCGCAGATGTATGGAGGCTTTAGTTTGAGTTGTTACCCGAACTGCGTTACCAAAGCGACTCCTCTTGACGGAAGATAGGAAAATCTTTAATCCGATTTTCTTTATGCCAGTTCGAGCCTGGCGAGTCGCTCCTTTCTCGTGTGGGCAGTCTTCAATGCGAGTTGTGCGTGGAATGTCGCCTAAATAGTTTTTTAGTGGCTTTTGTTGTTTTCGATTCGTTTTGAGTTTACTTCCTTTCTACAGGAACGCCCACGCAGCGGGGATATGGGGGTAAACAGGGGAGGCAGACAAAGCAACAGGGGGTAAATCTGATAAGTCCAGCTAGTTCAGTCAAGCTAGTCTAAACAATTCTGCAGTAACTTCACTTGCTCCTTTGGAGGACTAAGGGAGATCTTTACTCACACAGCCGGAAAGGGTCAAGAACAAAAAAGGCTTCCAACTGCTCTTCGAGGACGGTACACGTTCTGTCTGTTCAATTTGCAAGCTGGGATCACTAAAGTGGATCAGACTAACGGAAAGAAGGGCTGCTGAAGGTTGAGTATGATCGAGGAGCTAACGATCAGATTGTCCTTTTGGTACAAGCCGAGTAATCAAACCCTTAGTAATTGACCTAGGCTAGTAAGATATTCTTAGAGCAGGAACTCTCTTCCTGTTGGCTAATTAGTGCCCGTACGTCCAGTCGATCACCTTGATCCACGAAGCGTGGGCTTTCCTTTTGAGACGCTAGTTCCAGTTCGACTTGTTTTGGTTAACAGCAGCGGATCTTAGCCCCCCAGACACTGTTTCAGGGGGCCGGTACCCATAGTACAGTAAGGTATGGACTCAATTGGATTTCTTTCGAATAGACCGGGTAAAATGTACTTTTATTTACCGCGGAAGACCAACCTCTCTCTGTCTCTGCTTTATGGTTGTTAGTTCAAGTAGGCCAAGCTGAAGTCTGAAAGTAAAGAACTCTCCTAGCTGCACATTCATCGTATATAAAAAATAGGTAGAAGGTATCAGATGGAGTTTCTGTTGATGACATATGCTGCTGCTGGCTGAAGCCCATAAGTACTTAGGTGGTACATGCATTTGAACCTCTTTTTCCTTTCTGACACCACTCCATTTTGTTTGTCCAAGTTGCCAAGGTCTTGTAGAGCCAAGTCAGCCAAGTTACATGCACTAATCAAATTGAAAAACCTCAAGCACCGCTCCAAAGACACACTAGCACCACCGAACTTCTCGCTACTACTACAGACATCATTGAAATCGCCTACCATTAACCAAGGCAGAGCGACTTCTGAAGCAAAACTTTCGAGCAGAAGTTATCTTTCTGACTTTACTTAGAATTAGAATCAGTAAGAGTTACGATAGATTCAGATAAATATCCTTCGTACAGTTCGCTGCGTAGCGGTGAACCTCCATTCGTCCTGTTCGGCATCTTCCCGGCCAAACTTCTTACATATTTCCCTGGAAAATATCGTAGAGTCGAAATGTAGCTGAACTCTCAAGGGGAGGAGTGATCAATTGAAAGAACGAAGAAAGTTCTCATCGGTTGTAAAGCAATCCTATTCTGAATATGATTTATTGAATTCAAAGATGTTAGCGTAACATTAGCTAGCTGAAAGAGTTTGAGTTCTCTTCATTTGTCCATCAAGCTAGCCAAGAGGGAGTGTAAAAGAAAGAGGGATTCGTAAAAGCAGCCTTCTTTCTATCAATTGAATAAGCCCAGTGAGTTGAAGAAAAAGAAAGGGATGGATGGCAGGAGAAGAAAAGGAAGAAAAGAAGCACATATCCAAGTCGAATCTCCTGTCTTAGGAAGAGTGCTCATAGGCGCTGCAGGCGGGCATCGAACCGGGGCTGTGGTCAATATTTGAGTTGTCGGAGATCCTTCATCCCTTTCCCAACAACTAGTAAAGCTGCCTTTCTTTGAATTGTTGAGAGACGGGCGAAAACAATAGATGTGATATACCGAAAATAAAAAGGTAGAGGAGGCAAAGCACCGTAATCGTAATGAAAGTTCAGATCAAGTGCCAGAAGAAATGGTCGACTCTAAATCCGGATTGGTTTTCATCGAGAATGAAAGATTTTCTCTCCTCTCCCGGCGCCGAACTACTTTTTCCCGAGTCATTCGTTTCCTTAAGCCATGTCCATACTAAAAAGCTAAATCGTATGGTGACTAGATTCATTCCTCCGCACGGGATTCTGTAACAGCAAAAACAAAGAAACCTACTACCGAAAAAACAGTAGATCCCTGGTGCATCATTCCATACTTTCTTGGTGGTTGAGCCGATAGGCTTTGAAGCAAGTAGACCCCTACCATAGATCCATATGGTCCATACGTATACGTACACTTCTATACTGCACCTTATCAACAACTCTAAGGTAACCTTCGCTCCTGTCCTCCAAACCAAGACTCCTGAGAGCATATTAGGTTCCTAATATAATTAGTTGTTGAGCGCTCAATCTCTTTCTTCTTTTTCTTATCTCCTATCGGCAATAATCAGCTCTTTCATCCCCTGATTGATGTATTCTGAAAAAGTGTTTTGCTTGTTCGCCGCGTAGCGTCATAACATGGTTCGGTACAGAGGGTAAAGTAGGAGAAGAGGCCGTTCACGGTGAGCTGTTAAGCGAACAGTCTGACGACCGCTTTCAATCGCCAAGTGACCAGATCTTCACACGATCCCATTTGACTTTCTTCACAACCCAAAGATCGAGGATGCTTACCAAGTGTAACAGTCAAGAAAGGATGCTAAGCAGGTAATCCCCGCAAGCACAGAGAATTGTTCTAAGCTAGACCGATTCGAATGCTTACGGGATGGCCCAAGGAATCCGCTCTTGCCAAAAACAATGAACTTGTTTTGTTCCTCAGTTGAAAAGAGTGGACTTTATCTCATCGCCAATGGGTGAATGGAATCTTTTGCCCCGAGTGGGATTACACTGTCCTTCCCTACATCTGGGGGTCGTATAGCCTTGCTTCGCAACATCCCTTAGCCCTAACCTTAGGGTGCAATACTACTAAAATAACTAAATAGTATAGCCGTCGAAAGAGCTTTAGTTCGATACGAAAGACCTCACCCACGAGAAGATGTCTTCAACATAAGCGCTGAAAGAGGCATCCCTAGGCTATTAAGGAGAGCCTTAAGAGGCAAAGGAAAATGCGCCAACCTAGACTCCTCAAAGATGAAGTCTTGGACGAGGCAAGTCATATTCAATTGAGACTTGAGAAGCGGCTAAACTACCTAATCTTTCTATGCCAGGGTATCTGATACTTTACTTAGAGAAGCTACTCTCTTTATACGATACGCTATTTTCTTTTAGTATGGTTCCGGTGAGGGCGGCAGGTCCGAGGTTTTTGCAGCGGTAGTACGATTCTATCCGTTCGAGTCTAGGTCTACCGGTGGGTCGTCCTCGGAGTCACTCTCGCGAGCAGAGAGACGGAATTCAAGCCAGCAAATGACTGAGGTAGGAGACGAGAAAGGTAAAGAGAAAAGGCCGGAAAGCGGGTAAGAAGAGAATCTCTCACCTTACACTCTGACTATTACTAATGGATTCTTAGGGGTACCTAGTACTTATTCTATTAGTTTTTTAAATAAGAATTACCGTATGTCCTGTCAATTCAATAGTGTCTGGCTTCCCGGCTGTACTTCTGTGACTACTTCCCCGGGACTGAACTCTAGGTAAGGCCATCAAGGTCAATAAGTAAGGAAAGAAAAGTACTGGGCCTCCTCCTCTAGGTTGACTCTAGGCTTCTGACTCTTCCGGGTCAACCTCCTCAATGAAGCAGGGAAGAAGGTGAGGATATTCTTAGAAGGCAGGGCAGGCTGTTTGGGGTTGAAGAATGGGATTTAGCCTTTATCTTTCAAAAATAAGCTCCGGATTCTTTAGCAACTAGGAGAGCGGATCTTTGACTTCAAAGAAATCGCCACAAGCAAGAAAAAGAGGGTCCTTTAGTCTAGCCCCCAAAGACAGGTTATGGACCAAGTTTCTTCGAGCAAAATACAATGTGCCCGAGGACCTACTGCTATATATAAACAGTGTGGAGTCTCCTTCACCGAGCTGGTCTCATTCGTGGCTTGGTCAAAGGCCTCCAACATCTTTTTGTTTTGATGGGTTGAAATGGTGAATTGGAGATGGGAAAAATGTATCTTTCTGGAGTGATAGGTGGCTGGGCAAACCGTTGGAGGACATGGTTGATGATAATGTGATGATAAATTATGATTACAAGGTTGCTGATTTTATTCTACATGGATCGTGGAATACTGACTTACTGTTTGCTCAGTTACCTATGGAATTAGCTTTGCAGGTCATTGGCTATCCACAACCTCAATATCGAAGGATGGGAGACAAGCTGGTTTGGAGTTACACGTCAAATGGTGTCTTTTCCACTAAGTCGGCCTACGATGCCATGCAAGATCAAATTGAAGATGGCTCTTTGAACCTTGGATGGTTATGTAAACTACCAGCACCATCACGATGGGTGCACTTTTGCTGGCTTGTATGGAAGGAAAGGCTATTAACAAATGAGGTTCGGTTTAAATGGGGTTTGGCAGATCCTCCTTTATGCTCACGATGCTCGACGCATGTAGAAGACACTTTGCATGTACTCCGGGACTGTGTTGAGGCAAGGAAGGTTTGGCGGTGCTACTTTCTCACTATTATCTGGAGGCTATGGACATCTCGATGTAAGTTTATCTTTCGAACTGATGATGATGTTGTATGGGACAATGAACATGCAATGGTGAGAGATATTGATATGTCAGTTTTGGAGGTTTGTAAAGCTTATAGTAGAGGGGCTACCAAGAAAACAGATAATAGGCTTAGACCCTTGTTACATGATCTGGTGGCGTCTATGCAGGCTAGCTTTATCCCAAGGAGGCAAGCTTCCGATAACATCTTTGTTGCGCAAGAAGTCATTCATACCATTAGGAGATCGGTTAGTAAGAATGGACTTATGGCGATTAAGATCGACCTTGAAAAAGCATATGACCGAGTCAGATGGGATTTTCTGCGAGCTACTCCGCTTTTGATATCGGGGCCACCTCGACATAATGCGCCCATTCCTATGACCATTCCTTTAATACTTCTTTCTGGCTTTCGGGAGCGGACTTGGCTTTCTAGTAAACATCAATGGCATCTGATTCATTAGCGGAGAACGCAGAAGAATGAATGTTTACCCAATTCCTGGAGTCAATGGCATCAAGTTCACAACCAGCTATGACTTCCCCTTTTCATTAAGTGAAATCGCTTCTCTGCCCGGTCTGATGGTATGGTTCTGCGATCACTATACGCAATTGTTAATCCCTCTTTTGCTGGGCTGGGTAGGCAATCGCTTTCTTCAAAGCAATCTCAAACATCATCTAAATTCTATGTCCAAAGTTTTTAATCGAATCCGCTGCTTATTTATTTGATTGGGTATTTTCCTAGGTATTTTGATTCTACCTTAACTGTATATCTATCCTCGCTAAACGAATTCCTCTATCAAACCTTTCACCCACCTTCGAAAAGGGGATGGTAGATAGGCCGCTAGAAGAGCTTGCTACTGGTGATTTTGCATCAATGGCTGAATGGTTAGCCACCCCGCTTCGCTGAGTTAACCTAGTTGTGCCTACCACCTCCTACGATAAGGCCTTGCCTTCAAAGATTATGAAGATGGGGATCGAGGGCGTGATACTTGAATGGTATCAGAGCATCATATTAATACTATTTTTTACGTTTCATTCGTTTTCTAAGAATGTTAGAGTCGAGTTATGGTCAAGGGGTAGCTCAATGGATCCATTAGAAGCAAGTTTCCTTCCTTAGGAACGCTATTGTGATATTGAATGTCCATCTTCTTTTTGTAGATATCATGCCGGTTACACGCCAAACCGCTGGACGGGGCCGCGGTGGACGGGGTCGTCATGACAGCAGAACTCGGCAAACCACTCAAGCTCCCACCTCCGCCTCCGGTGGGGCCTGGGAGGCATCCAACTCTACATCCGGGGAAAGGTTATCAAGAGGGGAAGCTGCAATTCCTCCTTAAGAATGGGGAGCATTACCTGTAAGACTAGAAGGGTACGAGAGGTCGTAAAGAAGAAGAAACCCCTTCACTTCACTCAGGGACTAGAAAAAGGAGAGACTACTTGCTTCCTGCTTCGGGCTTCGGGCTTGCTTGGAGATGTGCTTTCACATTTAAGCTTTGGCTACTCAACAATGGCTTAAGCTTTTGTTCTTCTTGAACCTCTAGTCGAACTGTCTTTAGAGCTTACTTTCTATCCGCTACGCTTAGAACAGCCCGAAACTGGGATTAAGTTACAGTTAGTATTCGATAGATAATTGAATCTCATCATTCCTCGCTCGGGGTTTAGCGATCCTTGACGTGACTAATCTTATCAGCTACCCGAATCTCGCACTCTTGAATCTCCTTTCTAGCTGTTCAAGGGTTACTCAACCATCAACTTGAGCAGGAATAGAACCTGATCCTCTTCGATACCAACCTGTCCCCCTACCTCGTGAGGTCAGAACAAGAGCATCAATACCTTTCATTCCTTAGAAAGCAAATGGGCTACCTTCCTTATTCGTCCTTGAGCTTTGACCTTCCCTAGCTCGCTGTTGATAAAAGGGTTCCGCTAAAACTATAAAACGGAATCAGAGGGCATTTCAATATGCCCCAAATCCGTGTGTTAAATTCTTTTTCTTTCAACCCCGGGAAAATCAATAAAATAAGAAATCCCGAGAGCATGACTCATTGATGTCTCGGGCCCCCCCGGAGGGAGGCCTTCTTCGCCTTCCACCCAAGAAAAGAACCACTCTGAAAGAGCGATCCACCTTTTGCTCGGGATTGGGATCCGGTACTGGTTTCTGCGAGAACCTTTCCTCTGCAAGTGAAGTAGAAAAAAGACTAGCTTTAGACAGATAGGCTTTTAGCGCTTGTATGTAGATTGAGAAAGTCTCAACTCAATAAATATCGTCTAGAAAGAAATGAATCGAGACAAAGAGAAAGGTCTATTTATTTCACCTCTAGGCGAAGAGCTTCCCTTCTTTTTCCCTTTCGCTTTCTATCTGTGGAAGGGTTACAATCTAAGAACCAGAAGCAGGCATTAGCTAGGCAGATAGACTCCTTTCTCGCTGCTAAGAGGAAAGCACCAAAGCGTCTAGGCTCTGCAAGACCTCTACTATCAGCCTGTAAAACATCCAAGACCTCATGCGGTGGATGACGGTAGACAATGTAATCATCGTCAATGGAGCACCCCAACTTGGATAACTTATGAGCACTGAGATTTCCCTCCCATAGAGTATGCTTGCAAGAACAAAGAAAGCCAATTCCTCTTCAGGAGGTCTCGAATGTCATCAATTATAGCACCCAACGGATGGAAGAGAGTGTCCGCTGTATGAATCAACTCCAGTACAACTTTAGCATCTACCTCACATTCCACATGCCGATAACCTTCTTCCCATACAAGCAAAAGGCCCAGCCGCAAAGCATGAAGTTCAGCTTCAATATTCGAGCAAGAACCAAGATGAGCTGCAAAACCAACAATCCAACATCCTGCTTCATCACGTATCAAACCACCTGCTCCAGCTATACCGAGATTTCCAAAGAAGCCCCATCTGTATTGAGTTTAACCGCTTGTGCAGATGGCGGCAACCAACTAATGCTTCGTACAGAGACATTTGAACAAAGAGGCTCTTTCCTCGCTACACACACTTCCTCAGCAGTAAACAAGATGTTGTGGACAAGTTACAGATTGTCTATCTCAATCTCACCCTCTTAAAATATCAACTTATACCGTCTGGTCCAAATCCTCCAAATGGCAATGGCAAAATGAATTACATACCGTAAATCATGAAACTTATCATCAAGATTATGGGAAATCCAATCCATAAAAGCAGAATTGAGAAATACTTGCCAATCTTGCACAGAAATTAATTTCTCCCAAACCCCTTGGGCCTCCATTGCTCCATGCGTACCGGTGATCGGGGGAGTAGAGTTATTCAGCGAGTCGTCATCTTTTCTTGTTGAAAGGCGGGAAGCAGCTTTCCTAGAATCACGAGATAGGGAATTATTCAATTCATTTTCTTCGTCAGTCAAGAAAGAGGAAGACTCAATTTCTTAATCTGCTTTTGCTTTTCTTTTGTTGTCTTTCTATGGGGAATCTTGCCAAGTCTTATATCTCTGAGATTCCCTTCCCTGAAAGAAGGAGTTATCTGCTTGGCTGAACTTAAAGATCTCCTCCTAATATTCATACTGAGATAAGGACTCGAATCCGCTTTCGATAGTGACTGATGGGGCTTTCCGGTCTTGCTAGCTGCGAGGTTTTGGTTTGCGGTTTTGGAGTGACGTCCGAAGTAGCCTAGCGTTAGAAAGGAAGGAATTCGAATTGCATATAATGCAGAAATATCAGTTTGACGTTTTCCCGAGTCATAGATGAGAGCATCGGCAGACGCATCTAACCGTTTAACCATTTCTTCAGGATTTCCCGTCTTTGCTAGAACGAAATCATCAACTTCGTAAACCTCAACCTCATCAAAGGAAAGAGAATACATAGATCGGGAATAAGGAGGAGCTTTGTCCTGATAAAATTCTGCCGGAACCGCCAGCTGTGGCGGAGCAATATGTTGCTGATGATGGATATGGACCATGGATGGTGGTCCAATCGAGAAAGTCAAAAAAAGGTAAGAACCAGACAAATGGAATTAATGTGAAAGGGACTTATCAAAACAACAAAGGGGAGGTTGTCGAGGTCAACCACAAAGATAAAAGAGCGTGAAAACAAAATTTTGATAAGGAAAAAGAGCTGTCTGGGGTTACAAAAGCCAACTTTTCCTCTTTGGTGAATGGGCAGTCTGGTCATTTAGCTCGTTTGTCTGAGCCTCCTCTCGAAAGAGCTGCTTCTTTTCCCGTTTCTTGCTTAACGCAAGATCGATAAATCCCTTCATACAATACAGTTTCCATTTCCGGGGTTAATTTGAAATTTGATCTTCAAACAAAGTCTGAAATCCCAGCAAGATAAAATGGTTTCGCCTAAACCCTTAGTTCTACCAATTCAAGAAGCGATTTCTCAGACCATTTCTAAATCTAGGAAGAATGAAAGGAAACCGCCGCAGACTGAATCGGCCTCGCCCTGTGTTCCACAGAACCAGATTGTTTCGCCAGAGGACGAACGGGTATGTGAACCAAGATCTGAGCGAGCAACTTCAGGAACTTTCTGTCTCAATCCCAGAGAGACAGCCGTCATCCCAAAGGAGGCCAGTCTCGCCGTCAGGATCGTCGAACCAGCCCTTTGTGTTCCAAGCTCAGCAAACTCAGCAACTGTTGAACAATCAGGAACAGGAGAGGGAGGATTCCCCGGAAATACTGAGACCAGTTTGGGAGGAAGTCGTGCCGGTGATTTTCAACCTTCAGGGGACTCCAATGGAGATGCAACTCGACACAACCCACTCTCTGGGAACTCTCTGGTCAGACCCACAGTGGGAGATTCCTCTTTGGACTCTAACAATGCAAGAGAACTTTATGAGTTGCCGACCGTACGAGTATCTGATGAAAGGAAACGAACTGGTGGCAGCTCGAGCCTCAATCCACCCCATGGTAGTGCGAGTGCACGTTTACGCCAGGTCCTCGTGGATGCAAGGCTTCGAAAACGGTCGATCTTCATCCCAGGGAAATAGATAAGGGATGGATGGTGAGAAATCCTCCACCAAGAAGGCCAGGAATGCCCAGCAACCCTCCACATCCATCAATGACAATCCTTCTGTGGAACTGTAGGGGCATTCGTAAACCCGATTGCACTCGCACTATACTGGATTTAGTGCGTCTTTATGATCCCGATATTCTGGTTTTAACTGAAACGAGGGCAAGGGTTAGAAAGGCCCAAAGAATCCTGAACCGCCTGCCCTTTGATGGTGTTGCTGATGCTGACGTTATTGGGTACCAAGGGGGTATCTGGATGCTGTGGCGTAATGATCGTGTCTCGGTCAGCTAAATCGGCATTGGCACTCACGAGAATAAGTCTGTGGGGAAAGCCCTTTTCAACCGTAGAATCTCCCTCTGTACTAGATACATAAGACGCATCCTTTAGTTATTAGACTTCCCCTTTACCCATCCATATTGGGCATGTGTTGGACCGTATACGCTCGTGGAATGGAGTGCTCAAGGAAAAGCCGCTCTTTCGGCTTATGCTGCTTGTCTGTACTCTATGCTATCCTTTCTGTCATGGACGGAGGGAGGTTGTCTCTAAAAAGGAATGCTTCTATGAATCGATCATACGTTTTCCGATTCTAATTTATATTTCTTTTTTTTTATACAAAGGAAAGGCTCTCACAGCCTTAAAAATCCAATTCCTACTCTATCAGCAGAAAGGAAAGACTGTAGCGAAGAAGGAGGAGCAACCAAAGAAGTCACCCCATTAGAAATATCTTGAGCAAGAGAGGCCAACTTATCAGTGCACTGATTTCCCTCACGCAATATATGATGAACTGATGCTTGCAAAAAGCTTGCAATCAGGTTCCTACAATAGAAAATCGGATTCGAAAAGGCATGACACAAAGGTCTTGAATCTTCACGCAGTAGCAAACTTAACCACATACTGCCAATCATGCTCTTTATTATCAAGATTATCACGTAGCCAATCTTGCAAAGAGGATCCAAAAAACTGATGCCAATGAGGCTGCAAAATTAATTGCTTCCAAACCATGACAGCCTCTTGACAGTCCCGTAACACATGTAGAACATCCTCAATGCCTCCACCACAAATGCCACAGCTTGCATCAGTATCCAGTCCCCATGAAGCACGCAAAGCTCGTGTTACCAGCCTCCCACGCCAAGCTAACCAAAGGTATGCAATCCTAGCAGGAATGGGCAATTTCCATAACCAGCTTATATCACTTGAGAGATCCAATCCTTTATCAAACAAAAGATTTAAATAAGCTGACCTGGTAGTAAATTTCCCGTTCGCAGTTGAAGCCCAAACATACGAATCTGGAATAAACGTGACCCGGGGTAACGGGTAGCCAAGCACTTTCATTGCAATATCTAATGGAAATTGTGCAAAGAGAAGCTCAGAATCCCAGCGCCCATCAGTTCCAATGAATTCACTCACTCGAGTCTCACTATCAACATAAGAGGGAATAACATCCAAACTCTCCACAATCGGGCTCTCAAGCCACTGGTCCGTCCAAAAATGGACATCAGCACCATTCCCAATTCTATGTTTAAGTCCACCAGCAAGGTCAGATAGAGCACCAAAATCCACCCCCGAACCCGTTAAGCATCTACCTCTTCTCCTACTTCTTTTTCCCCGTAACATCTTCCATCTTCTGATTCGTTCAGCAGATGGAAGATGGTTAGTTGGGTTTCGAGCGTTCTTGGGACATTGTAATAACCTGCTTGCTGAACTTCAAGCCCCAAAGCTTGGCCTGATGTTAGCGTGGAGAGAAGGGTACAGGGATGTTATATGTGAAGTGGATGCTAAGCTGGTTGTAGAGTTGGTTGATACAGCTGATCTTGCTACACATCCCCTGGCTGGGCTCATTGGAGACATAAGAGCTTTGTTAAAAAGGAACTGGAATTGCGGATTACAGCATGCACTGAGGGAAGCTAATTTCTGCGCTGATGCCTTAGCCAAGTCTGCTTGTGATATGTAGAGGGATTTTGAGTATTTTACTTCGCCTAGAAGCTTTAGAATGTATTCTATTTTTCTGGAAGAAAGAGTTCCTTACGAATAGGATTTGCCCAGTAAGAGTCTCGTTGATTTCATTAGAATCAGTTATGATAATATGAGATTTCGATGCAAAATGATATACATTGCTATGCCTGCTTGAGCTATGATTTCTCTCTATATCTTCCCTTCTATCGTATAGCCTATAAGAGTACTCAAAGGGGGCCCTTCCATTGTTCATGCCGAACAGTACGAATGGATCCGTCATCCCCGACGGGTAGGATTCTCTTTCTAGTTCATTATTCGTATGGATTTCTATTCTTTCTTGGAACAGATCATCCTATGAACAAAGAAAGACCCTATGCAAGAAATCCCATTGAATACAAACTACAGGAACCAAAATAGGTATTCAAGTGCGAAGATTTCTATCCGCAATGTGGCGAACAAGCTTAAGCCTTTCTGATCTTATTCGTATTTTTAGTTATGGGATTAGGAGTCCAACTCTTTAAGCCACTAGGGTAAGCCCCTTCAAAGCCCCAACCATGCCTCTCCATGTATGAGAGCAATTAAATCTAGCCAAGCCATGAACACTATTAGATAAATTAACGACATCTCCTCCACCATTGATGGAGAAAGAGAACTTTGCAGTTGTAATAGAGGTTGAGATCCAAGATATAAACTTCTTAGGATAGTGTAAAGCCTTCAAAACAGATATGAGAAACCCCCAATCCAAAGTGTAAAAAGCTTTCCTAAGATCAATCTTTATGGCACATCTAGGAGATATTATGTACTTGTGGTAACCACAGACCAACTCTTGCGCCATAAGCACATTATCTGTTATACTCCTCCCCTCTATGAAAGCACTTTGATTCCAAGCTATAATACTTGGAAGTGTTTTCTTTAATCTATTAGCTAAGATTTTAGAAATACACTTATATATCATGGAACAAGATGATATAGGTATAAAATCAGTCATAGTATTAGGATTTGGCACTTTTGGTACCAAAGCAATAACTGTGGAATTGAAGGCCGTCAAGATATCAGAATGGTCAAACAAAAGCATATAAGACAGCAGCTATTACATCTTCCCCAACAATGTGCCATACTTGCTTGAAGAAATAAGCAGTATAACTATCAGGCCCGGGTGCCTTTTCTAGCTAGCGAGATTACGATTAGGCTCGTTAAGACCTTGAACAGCCAGAAAGCGAGTTTCTCAAGTAATCAAACGAATTTCTGACGCTTTCTTGTCTATTTATAGCTTTAGCCCGATGCTTGTAGTTTTGAGTGATGGATATTCGTACTCCTTCATCAGTTTCAAGAAGATGAGAGGAACATTCATATCAACGGAATACTTCTAGTCTTTCCGCTTCCTCTTTTCTTTCGACGGGTGAAGAGATCAAGGCAGATAAAGGATATCGCTCGTTAGAAAGGCTAGCAAGAGGAGCATTTCCTACCTATACGGAAATTGATTCACTACCGAGTACTATTCAAATACCCGAGAGTATATTCAGAAAAGGAAGTCAGTTGCTCACTTGGAGTTTTCCCGTCTTTTTCGACTAAGAGTCAATTCCTTATTAAGTAAATCGAATTCGAAATAGAAAACTAGCCCTTCTTCTTCGTTTAATCAGAGAAGAGAGATCCCATGAGATAGGACGTAAGAGACGAGTTACACAAGTCCTTATAAATCTAGACCTGAAAAAAGCCCATTAACCAACCATAGGAAAGGCAAAAGGCGCTGAAGCAGTTCACTAGCTCGCTTGAAAGGAGGTTTTCCGATAGGGGACGAAGTAGCCGAGACGTAAGGCGAATGGGTTGTTGGATCTATTGCCTTTTCCTCAACCAACTCAACTCAAAGGTCAGGGAAGAAGACTCCTCGCTCAGTTGTTGGGGAAGGGGAGAAAGCGCTGTTAGTAAGGCTACTAGGCGAAAGACCTACAGGCAAGGAGTCTGACGAGGTGATCAAAACTGAGTAAAATATAGACTCGATTAGAGATTCGTTCGCTAAATCGACTAGAGGTGAAGCAGAATCCTATCGACCGGCAAAAGTAGGCATTTTTCGCGATTGAGAATTACCTTTACTACAATAAAGAATAGGCCTAACTTCCTAGTGGACCGTGTTCTCAAGCTGCTTTTTCTCTGGGGGGTTCCGTAGGGGCCATAACCCGAAGCAATAAATAGAGCCCGGATTAAGAGCCTTTTCAAGGAGGATGACGAATTCTTCTTCTTCTTCAGAAAGAGAAGTTGCTTGCCGAACCTTTCCTGTTGAGTAATCTCAGGTATCCGAATAGCACTCGGAAGGGATACTCGGACTAAGCTGGGGATGGTACTGACTTAATACAATCAGCTCCAGGAAGAACAACCGGTTTACTGGAATCGCCTGTTTATTGGTTTTTGTGGGGAATCGCTACTGTTTCAAGAACCGGTTTTGAGGCTTATGTTTCGGTTGGGTTTTCCGAAGGTGCAGAAGTAGAACCGGTATCAGAAGTAGAAACCATAAGCAAGAAAGAAAACAAGAAAACAAAATCTACTTCATCTGCTGGCAGAAGATTCATTAGCTACGGACTTGAATAATCGAATAAGAATGAATCCCGAAGCAATAAATAGAACGAGTAAGACGACATCCCTCTCATCTGCAGCTATTAACTCTGCAACTATTGACTCAGCTCTTGTCTTTTCTTTGGGCGACTTGTGAAAGCACATCCCCAACGCCATCAGACAAGATGAGGACTTTAACTCTCGGAAGAAGAGCAGAGCCAGATGGTCGCATTGCTTAAGGAGTTAAGGCACTCTTTCGCGTATCTGATCTAAGCCTGGAATGCCAAGAATAGGGGAGATAGACAACCTCTCACATTAGATCAGATCAATACCTTTAGCCTGACTCGATGCCCATTTTCAGATCTTTCTTCGGGCAAGGAAATTGAAATATTCTTCTTTGCGTACCGGTATTTTAGGAAAAAAGGCAATTTATTAAGTAAATTGAATTCAAAATCGGGAACTTGGAGTTTTCCCCGTAAAAATGGACTAAAAGTAAATTCCGCTAATAAATATAATTAAAAATCTGCATACTACTTGAAAACCCGGAATTACTGTTGATGATTTTTGATTGGTGCGAAAAAGGTAGATTCTTATTTTTCTTCTCTTATGAAATTTCTAAGGCGAGGGTCCGAAAGAGAGAAGCGCACAGGATTAAGAGGGAAGAAGGCGTAGTGAATTGAATTTCAATTGAATCTGCATCCCTTTCATCTACTATTGAAGGTGCGCTCTTCATCATTCCCAAGGAAGTAGAGATTTAGGTTGCACATTCATGCACAGAAGGAGCTATTTCCTTTCCTATTGTTGCTTTTCGTGTTAACGTTTTCCCGGTAAAATAGGCATTGAGCGAGGCCTGTTCGAGAACCTGAGTAATACCAATTCTTTGCTTGCTTCCTATATCGAAAGCGAAAGCACCCTTATCCGCTGCCGGGAGTCGAACCCAGGAGGTAGCATGAAATACTAATCTTAGAATCTCGCATCCAACATGAGTACTTTCTATCGGGTTGAATAAATGGCATCATATGAATTAGCGTAGGAAACGGGCATGGCATTCTTCTATCATTCCATCCCCTTAATCTAATCTGGTTGAAGTATCGGAATGGGAGCTCCTGACCATTCCACTACCGACGAGCTAAGACCCAAACAAACCGTCAAAGCCTAACAGCTCTGCCCTTACACGGGCTTTTTTCATAGGTGAGCCGGTCGAATTACCAACTTTGTAACGAAATTCTTTGAACAAGTATGTTCATTAACAATTCATATGAGCGCCTACTTAACGCCTTTATCCGTGACTCATTTTTCACTTTCTTTCCATAACAACGAAGGGCGAGGGGATAATCTCATATATGATATTAGTATAGATGAGAGGTGAGACGAAAGGCCAACAGAGAAGGAAGGGTTAGTGCTTTCTACGAGTAAGACAACAAATCCTATCACACAAGTCCTTAAACCCCAGGCCGGAAAACAAGGATAGCTTTTCGGATCACACTTACGGGTCTTTGCTTCGGGTTGTGGGTTGAGATTATGATTATCTTCTTCTTCGATGAGGAGTTTTGCTAGCTATAGATAGAAGAGATTACTTTAAACAAACCCATTAACCAACTAAGAAATCCTTTACAGGAGCGCTTCCAGTCTTGCCTGGCCTAGGCTTTTTAGATAGTTCACCTTCGGCACTTGAAGAATTAAAGCATCGGGTTTGATTTTCATAGGACTCTGAAGGTCAACCTTTCCTTAGCGAGGGGGTATACTTCTTGTCTCGACCCACTTCTTTATCTTTTCGAGTTAGTCTATCCCTTCCGCCCACATCAACAACTAAATATAGAAACGAAAACAAAAGAAAGGGGAAATCCTATAGCAACAAACAGGAAATATAACCTTAGCGCTTTAGCTGGACTAGCAACAGAAAGGATTGTGGGAATACAATAACCCACCCAGGATGTGTTCTACTACAACAACAACATCAGTAAGGAAGAGGCGAGTTCATGATTGAAGAAAACCCGTCTTTTTAGGTCTCCACTCGATTTCCTTTCCTAACGGGTCAGTCTAAATCTGCAACTTTGAGGAAACCCCTTTTGAACGCTTTGACATTTCTACATTTCTTTCATTCAAGAACTCAAGGAAAATCAAATAGATAGCTCATCTGCCCACGTCAGAAACTAAAGGGACAAACCAGAATCAAGGGATGTCGGGTTCCTTTCGAATCTTTGCTCTACAGCGATTTAAGGTCTTTACGAACCTTGGTAGGATTGCTTTAGGTCTTCTTATCCATCGGATATGCTTTTTAGCCAGTTTCTTAGGGAGAGTCTGACTTTCCTTCTGAGGGTTCATCATTCATTGATTACGTGGGAGAGTGAATTAAGCACTTTATTACGATTAGGGTAGGGTAGTAGCCCAGCTCTTTCAGGGGAAAGAGCAAAAAACCAATAAACAACCTATTACGGCATTAAGGAATGGGGACTCTTCACCGAGAGCGACTTAAATAAAGGTCTTGCAGAACCTAGAAACTTGCCTGAACTGCAGGAGTAAGAAGTGCTTTTTCCTATTTCAACCTTGGGGTTTGAGAATGAAAGATTATGCCCTTTTCACTCTACGATGTCATGTCTAATTCCATTTGGTGCATCGCATATAGCTGCAACAAAAGCTTACTTTATTAACGATGAATAAATCAGAATAGAAGTTAGGAATGTTTACCCAATTCCAGTACCGGATCCCAATCCCGAGCCTACTTCGTTCCTTAGGCGGAATGAATACTGATTCGCGTCTTTAGCCTATGAAAAGCCTCTTAGAATATATTATAGCATTCCTGGTAGTAAAATACTATTACCCGGCTTACTTATTCTTGCTTGATCACCTTTCTAGCTTTATCTTAAGTGATCTGGACTTTCTTTAAGAAGGGAAGGGTGAGATGGAAAGACAGCTACTTCTCCTTTTGCTCTTTCCTTGCCTTCCTTTGCAAGCCAGCCAATGAGGTCAGTTAGATAAGCTACAGCCCCTACGCCACCTACGTCAGCAGAAGCCCATGTTTCGGATGTCCTACTTGCTCAACCGGAAGTACTAGCAGGAAATGAAGATGGGCAGATCAGGAAAGGAAGCACATTCCACTACGGAGGAAAGCCCTATTCCCTTATTACAGTACCGCATCTGTTGTTATGTACTTTTAAAGTGAATCACATGCTTTCACTTGAGATTCATATTCCGCAGTTGAACCAGGATTCGATGTTGGAACTTTTGCCTACGAATGAGTTTTTAGGTTGTTCCAGTACCCCGTTTAATCAAAGATCCATCCATACCCGAAGGAAATGGTTTGCCCTTTGATAACCTTTCCCCGTATGTAGAGTTTCAAGAATAGCTGTTTATTGCTTCGGGTTTAGAGACAGTGAGTGATTAAAACCCGTTTTAGAGGGTATGAAAAGCTAGGATTCAATAAATAGACTTTTCCCGCTCTCGAGCAAGTAAAGGCAAATCCCTTATTCCATTCCGTCTTCCTAACTTCCTCAATCTTGTCCCTCCGAAGCCTTGCTCTATCAAAACGATTGCTAGAATAGTCGATCAATAAACCCTTTGATAACCATAACATAGGTGGCTTAATAACCTTTGCATAGAGCCGCAAGGATACATCTGAGCTAATCTCATTTTTGCCTATCGCGATGCTCCTTGCTTTTGCCGTGGAAAGGGGTTCGTCTTGGCTTTGTCTGGTAAGTTTCGATGGCTTCAGGACACATTCTTTCGAAGAAAATGACATGGATAACTAGCGAACCACTACAGTAGGAAATAACGGATCTATTCAGAAAAGTTGAAAAGCTGCTTTATGGATATCTACCTAGGGAAGGTCGAAAGCGGAAGGAAGTTTAAAATAAATAAGATCGTGCTTCGTATTCGTTTACTACACCGACAATAGGATCGTCTCGTCGAATATAAAATGAATAATAGCAACCAACGGTGTGAAAGCGTCCGTTACCTAATAGGTAGGTGTAATATGTTATAGCTGGCAGCTACGGAGCTGTATCAAAAGACTTATTGCTTATCAAATAAAGTGATTGAACTATCTTACTTGGGCGGATATGGGTAGAAAGAGGCGACTTACGACACCGGGGAAACTTTCCTATGTAGATGTTGCACATCAGAAGAAAAAAGATCGTGATTTCTTGTTTTCAAAAAAGCTCTCGTTCTTTCCTGAAAAAGAGTGCCTTTATGGTTGACTTAACAATTGGGATACTGGTAAAAAAGTACAAAAAAACCATCTTTCATTATATGCTAATTTCAGTCTATTAGTTTATAGCGAAGCTCAGCTGGAGGGACAGTCTAACATACACAGTATGTAGGGCTTATACACACCTTTTTTAGTTCCCTCTTTAACCCCTGTTTTCTGCCTACCAATGGGAGAGAGAGCTTGTTGGACGGATAGAGTGAATGCGGGAATGGGATACTAATTAAAAAAAAGCCAGAAACCGGAGCCAGTGGTTGATATAAGAAAGACTTACTCTCTTTGGGAGGCAGTGTCTACAAGTCATGAATGTCGGCGCCTCATGAAGGCGAGCAATCCTTGTCCGTGGAGGAAACGGACCAGATTGAACGCAGTGCAAAGAAAGTAAAGGACAGTGAGATGATGATTGATCAACAGGAAAACCGTGCGGTTTGGGAGAAAGATTTTAAGCAGACACTAGTTTTGGGAAAAAGGAACGAGGCAGAAGTGGCTCAGGCTGGTAATATTGATCACATAGCTCTGGAGGATGATGTTGATATTTCAGACGATGAAGATAGTGATCTTGTTAGTTGCACGGATGGTGTGCCTTTTGTTCAGATGAATAAAGAGAGGAGATCTGCTTTGTGCCGCCCTTGGAGGTTTTCGATTATTGTGAAGATCCTTGGACGCTCTGTTAATTACCCTATTCTTCAACAGTGGGCGAGTAGAGATTTCTTGACATTCTACCATGAACAATAGGGACACCTAGATAGGTTCCCAGATTATTAGTGAGTGGAATGCCGCTGACATTACTCAACTGGTTGGAAAATAAAACGACATCTTCTCCTCCAAACCCGTAACCTCCCCTTACCCTCTAAGCTCCTTCCCTGAGTAACTCCTTAGGCCAGTAACAGGTATCTCTCGTGAAACCTTCCCTTTGCTTAGCCATAACGGGATCAATCACTCAGTCTTCGCTACATAAGATACCTCCAAGAAAGCTAGCTCACACTGGAGTATCTATATTGGAATATGACGAGACACCAGTGGTCAAGATGCAAATCAGATTGAAAATCCGATCTAACTTCATGCTTATCCGGTGTGGGACTTGATTCACTCCTACTCCGAGAAGATAGGATGAAGATAAGATAAGAAAGAGTCAAGAGGATGACATGAAGCAGAAGAAGGACCAGAACCGGGACGAAACCCAAAAGAGCGGGGCAAATACTCAGGACCAGTAAGATGGTCGACCGTGTAATAAAGAGAATCAGATTGGAGACCAGCCAAATGTTGTAGAGAAAGAGGTTGTGAAGCGATTGGTAGAAAGACCTCCTCATTCACTGGCTCGGAAGCAGAAGGAAGGTAACCCCTAAGAAAGGTAAGTAATGTCCCCTGCGCAATTGCTAGTTCCTGATCTCGGGTTTCAATCTTGAGAGAGCTCCTTTTCAAAAGTTATTTAATGGACTGGTATTATCTCAAGCTGTTTATTAAATCAGTTTTTGGGCTTTATTTGGGGTAATAGCCTATGAGCTAAGGTAGGGTAATGGGCATTGCAGCATAAGGTATACGCTTTCTTTTCTTGGATATAGGCGCACTTCTTTCCTTTGTAAAGGCACCGGCTTTTCGGCGGCTACCCCGATAAATAGCACAAGCGAATACAGAGAATACGCTGTGGGGCTTTCAGATCTATTGCTATTGAATAGGCTGCTCGAAGTGCCAGGATGCAAACCACTGAGTGTACTGGCTAGATAGAAAGATGCGCTAGTGTTCTCCTTAGTCATGACACGCTCAAGTAAGTGTGAGCGCGACACCCACCGGACCAAGAACTATATCGACACATTATGCGACACACGGTTATATCTAGTAAGTAAACCCTGTCTCCAGACGCGGATTACAGGACACCATCTGAAAAAAGTTTGTACCAAAGAAAGCATTCCAACCAAGCAAATGTAGCATCCCCACGCCCCATGTCTTTGATAAGATGATTCTCCCGATTCCTCAAGTCTAGTGGGAGTAGGGACCCATATAGACAGGCCAAGTGAAATGATCTGTGCCTAGAAGAAGTAATGTTTAAACATGTTGTCCAACAATCCTGCCAACATGTCCGAGGCGAGGTGCATGCTCAATGCGATGTCGTTTACGAAAGATGCTTGACCTTGACTTTTAATCTTTCCTGCTGACTTCCTTCTTTTATTCAAAAAATACATCCCATGCCCTACGACTACTAGGTCACTTCCTTAAGAGGTGCCTAATCAGGATATTGGTTCAGTAAATTCATTAACAGCTTATTATGATTTAATGCCAAACCTCCTTCTCTTTAAACCGGGTATTCCCACTATGTCTAGATTTGGGGCCTATTGCTTTGATTCAAAAGTTGCTGATTCAATAGCGGCAAATTCTATCACATCGGGTCCGAGAACAAAGATTAAGAAGACTGGAGGATAGCACGTGGGATCTTCTTCTTTATTAAAGACGGTAGAACCAAAGGCAACTGCTTCAACAATCGCTTATTTCACAGCGCCTTGATCTTCTAGCCTTTTGCCTGCTTTTCTTAGTCCTTTTCCGCTTGATCGCTCACTCGCCTCCTCAGGTATCTTCCTTACAGACAAGACCTAGATTTACTTAATATAATACGTTTAGGCTGAGGGCAATAACTAGTCTTTCCATTCATCCATCTATCCCCTCTTCGGGCTACTGCGTGACAGGAGCGAAGCGGTGAGGTGAAAGGGAGCTGGAAATCGAGGAACTTCTTCCCACACTAAGAAGAGGAGGTCTTTCTAACTTCAGGCCTTCCTCTCACACTTACTTAAGTAGGGGTCTGCTCTGCTTTTTGGGCGAGATACCGGTTTGCTGACCAACAACCATAAAAAAGTCTTTTTAGCTTTAGCGAGGCTCGATGGAATTGAGCTCGACCGACAGGTTTGAAGATCTTAGTACATACTTGTGCTAAGGGAGAGGATAGGGGGGTAAGATATCTTAATCTTTTTTTTAGTTCCAATCATCCAAATATGAATGGTTTCTTTCTCACATAGGATGCATTGATAGAGGGTTAGAGACCTAGTGGGTAATATGTTGCAGGCTAGCCAGTCAGATTGACTTTCTTTAAAGAAAGACCCCTAAAGAGCCCGCCTAGTCAAAATCTCTAAAGAACCGGCCCACCTAATCTTCCTTAGTCAATAGCTTATCACATATCCCTTCCCGCCTGTGGAAGTTTTCCAGCTGGCAATGGGATTTAGATGCAGTGAGATAAGAGCCTGTCAACTTCATCTTTGATAGCTAGATGTGACTCTGGTAGTTTCTGTACTGAAATCCCTGAGTCAGGTTCTTCCTATCGGGTTCTAAAAGATAGGATAGATAGGACAGAAGAGATTCGATCGATCAAGTTAGAATCGCCATCATCAACTGAAGTTGCCTTTCAATGGTCATAGTTCAAGCAGAGAAGAGTTTCCCAGAATGTTTTCTCTACGAGACTTTGGACAGGTTGGTGACTTGGGTCTCAACGATCTTTCTTCCCGTCGCTCGCCCGTTAGTTGCTGGCTCAGATAGCCTTCGGGTCAGGGTAGAACGCCCCCCTTTAAGCACTCCCCGACCCTCCATAATACTCCTCCACACGTAAGAGGGATTGGAACCCAATTTCGCATCTAAAAAAGAGCATTGAGGGAAGTACTTAGCTTTGAAAACTCGATAGCACAAAGTTTGAGTGTTATGAATAAACCTCCACCCCTGCTTAGCTAGAAAAGCAAGATTGAGGGCTTCAAAATCTCTGAATCCAAGGCCGCCATCCAATTTCGAGAGGTATAAAGACCCTCCCACTTTGACCGGCTGCCATCACCAACGCCACCCACCAAATAAAAGAAAAACCTTTCTTTAGCAGCATGCCCCTCTTGACATTAACCATTCGAGTGACTTTCACTAGAAAAAGAAAAGGCCATTTTCGCTTAATTACACGATAGGGCTAGCTATTGTGCTACAACTGCACAAGCATTCAATCATAAGGACTTGATCCAACGACACATTCAAATAAAGAATCGTAGGACTGACTCACTCGGAAATGTCCTTACCCGCGCTTAGCACACTACGCAACAGCCCACTTCTCTTCCTAAGAAGCACAATGGGGCAAAAGCCTCCTCTAAATCAATCCCATATTCCTGAGTCAAACCCTACTCCAACCAAGAAATGTAGTGTAGCAGCGAAGGGTACGAAAGGTCTAACGAAAAGAAGACAGCCAGCCAGGTCTCTGGCCAATAGATCCACTAAAGGCGCTAGCCAAGCAAAGAGATCCAGATCCAGGCATACTCATTTTTTTAATGGAAGGATTTATTCTTGAGTTGGGAATGGCTGACCACGTCCAGGACCATGCTATCCCTTTGCTATAAAGGGGTCTTCTGAGGGAATATAACCTGGCTTGAACTGAGCAAGATAGTAGGGTCAGTAAGACGTACCAACTTGCCTACGAGCTCTACCATTGAGCGGGGGGCATACCGGTCTATTTATTAATTAGAGAATTGTTCGGACATCCATCTTGTTCCTGAACATGGTGGTAGTACTATTTGATCAGTAGATCGTAAATGAGCAACATGCTCTGGCTATTCACGAAGCCTTGTTGAAATGTCCATATCATAAGGCTGAGTTGAAAGTCGCAGGAACCCCTCTGAGTCTCCAACTTATGACTCTCAAAGCTTGGTTTGTGTGCCTGCTTTATTAAAAACGATCCATTTGATTGACCACCTCGTCTTTTTTTAAAAGTGATTTTCACACTGAATCATGCTTGTCTGTTGTGCGTTCAGTGTCTGAGCGAGAGTGAAAGATAGATATCAAAGACATAGCTGTAGCTTGAAGATAGCTCCGAAGCAAAGACTCTTTCTCTGAAACCGTCTGTGAAGTCAGGTCTACGGTTGCCCCTTAACCAAAACCAAACTTCATGTCGACGGGCACCCTACCATACCGAACGCAGCCGGGAAGCGAAGAGAGTTCAGGATTCCCCTTCTTCTCTTTTCAAAGAAAGATCGCAACAGTAGCACGAATAGCTCCCGTGTGGAGTCTACAATCCCAGTCCGGAAGATGCGAAGATTCCCTTACAGAAGTACTTTTTAGGAAAGGGAGTTTATTACGAGACCTTAATAGGAGAGAAATTAGCCTTCTGGCTCTGGATAAACAAGAAAGCTAGGGCCAGTTCCCTTCGCTGCAGTTCTTCCCCTCGTTCTCCCTTCTGGCCTTTGAGTTCCCTCTCTTACATCTCGACCAGTCGTAGTAACTCTTTCTTTTCTTTTAAGCAGTGAGAAAGTTGGAAAGCCTAAGACTGGAGTTTGCATCAGTGCATTTTCCAGTAGTTCCAATTTCTAGTAAGATTGCCCCTACAGCCATTGGGTGTTCTTCTGCTTTCGAGCTAGTTGAAATTGATCCAATTGCAGGTTTTTTGGTGTTCCAGCCGAGCGAAGAGATTACATAGTATCAAATAGGTATGATCAATAGGAAGGTTCCCCTCGACATTAAATGAAGGAAAGTCTTCTACCAGCCCCCCCTTTTTTTAAGGCAGCTACTCTTTTTCGACTAGAACCTACTCCCATTCAGAATGATTACTGGACAAGGATGGGGCTGATGCGTCTCCCCCGGAACATTCGTTCCACATCATTGGGTATTCGATCACAAATGTGGGCCAGAGGTTCCGAGATTCTAGTCTACTCAATCATAGACACCGATGCTCGCGAATGAGGACGATTTCGAGCATCACTTTTGCTGTTGATAATTTAGAATCGGAACTTTTTTTTCAAAAAATAGAAAGTATGGACTGAGCTCTTTTATTTACTGTATTTTTTCTTTGGTAATTGAGTCTCTTCCCTAACCTCTAATATCTAATCTATATCTCTAACTATGCTGAGTTCAATCAAGCTAAGAACTAGTCGACCTCCTTCCCCCTCACCCTCAAGTCACGACGTAATGTCAGTTCTTTCAGTCCTTTTCGAGCTAGCATAGCAGCTGATATGGAAAAGCCTTTCTCAATTCAACCGATTCTCGTTCTCTAAAAACCAATCGTCCAATGTTGTTAGCCAGTGTACATGAAAAAAGGCTGGAACATCACTTGATGAAAGGGTTGATCAAGAGACCAAAGCCAGTGAGTTTGCGTACTCGAGTGAGGGTACCTTGGTGAAGAGTACTTAGCTTTGTAAAGAGCATCTTCTTAAGCAAAAAATGTTGAGTCCACCGGCCTGGATGCAGCTCTTTTGCCTTATGCCTTAGGAAAGAGAGATGCTAGCTCTTCTTGTCTTCCAGTGGGTAAGAACTTCTCTTCAGTGCCAATCCCATCAAGTTGCCTTCTATCTAAGATGGTAGGTTCAAACCATCCAGTTTGAGTGCTAGCTTCCATTGCTATTGGAAGGGGAAACCAGCCTATTTGGAAATTTCGGAAGCCTCCCTGCAGGGGAAGAATCTAACAACCCTAAATTTCCTTACACTGAAGAAAAATTACCTGCAAACGGATGTTCTAGAAAAAAAACATTGAGGTCTTCAAGTATAAGGACGTACAAGTATATAGACATCCATCGGAGGAAGTCAAAGACTATTCGGGGTGGCCGGCTACCTTCATCGACAGCAACGGCCGGCACCATTGCCTGCAGGCGAAGCTAAAACCTGTACAGCAATGTGATGATATGCGGCATCAAGTACGTTCACTGTGACAGCGGTTATGCGCTATTAAAACTTCAATATAGAAAACTGCTAATCATCTTACTGCAACACACTGCTCAATGCTGATAGACATCATAAGACTTGGATTGGAATAGAAATAGAATAAGTGGATAGGTATGACAACTTCTCTTCGTTTGGTATGATAACTTCTTTTCCAAGTGAGAATTTCTTAAGAAAAGAATCTTTTACACCGATGTATCGTACTCCCTCGACCAGGTCATCATAAGAAAATACTGCAAAATCTTTCCGAAGTGAGAGAAGGAGGGAAGGCGCGCTACAACTAACATTATATCCTGCAACTGATTCAGCTTCTGCTTCTGGGAGATCAAACGGAGCTCGATTAGTTTCTGCTAGACAAGAAATGAGGAACATAACCAATACAGGGAACAAGGGAATACCAGACCATATCTATGAAATCTTTCACTCCTGCAGCCGATAAAGCGCTTTCCAAGCGGATTTCCCGGAGATTGTGAGAAAAGGGGTCCGTCAACTCTCATCTTTCTGTTCACAAGATGTCCTTTTGAACGAAAGATTTGGTATTGGATCAAAGAACTAGGAAATTTTTTTCTTTCTTCTTTTAGGACTTCTTAAAGGAAGGTGTCAACCTGGCTACATATAAGCTAAGGTACCTCGCTCATAAGTCAATCTATCTTCCCCTGGTTAGACTAAGGCTAGAAAGTAATCTAGCCTTCCTGGGTTTGCTTACTCTCCAAGAAGCAAGAAGTAGAATGGGTTGTTGACTCCAACTGGTCAAATCCCAAGATCAAGAAAAGCAGAGAAGCTAGATGTTCCCTAACACTCGAAATGCGTGAGCTTCTCTTTTTTCTGCTATTGGCTTGTCTGGAAATTACCCTATTGGCACAGGAGGAAGAAAAGAAAGATGGACTTCAGCTGCTTTTACTGATTGAACTCGCTTGCTAGCCCGCTACATCTTCTTGCTGCCTTGCACTTCCAACCAAACAAGGTTGGATAAGATGCAAGGTAAAAATGACTTGTAAAAACCGATTTGAGATCGTTTATCCAGGTTAGGTATGAAGAGACATATATCGCAAACCTTAAACTCGTAATTGAACTCAAAGAAATGAAGCCATGAAGAAGGTTTTTCTCACTACACGAGTAACAATTGCCTAGCCACCTACTCTATATCTAAAAGAGAGACGGATTTCGCCTGCCGCTCTACCGAGCTAACCAGGGCAGATAAGCATATATTTCAAGAAAGGATGGAACATCTGGCCGTGGAATTTACCTACTTAAAAAGATGATTTGTGGACGGATAGCCAATGCCGTTACCAACTCAAGCGATTGAGAGAGATAGGCTCAGGCTTTCCTTTCTTAACCCGGCAAGGGCTTCTTCTCGAGCAGCAGCAAACCAACCATATTCATGCAGGTACTCGCTCAAAAAGCCCCTTCGGATGTTTGGATCGTTCCTAACCTAAATGGATTTCCCGGGAGCAATGTGTTGGTGAAAAAGGTATACGGCACCTCGCTTTTTTTGCTTCAGAAGAATGCCCCTGATCAGGGCAATAGATGTGGTAGGCCTACTCTCCGTAGGGCTGGGCGTCAGCCTTTTTCATGGCTTTGACTCTTGAGTACCAAATCTTACCCGACTTGCTGAAAGTTTGTTTTCCGGTCAATCTCTAAATTCTTCAAGAAATAGATCCCATCTAAGATGGAAAAGTCTGACATGTAAGCTTGGCTAAAGCATCTGGAAAAGTTAGGGCTCTTAACCAGAATCGATAGAAAGACAAGCGCTGCTGCTATTTCCGCTGTTGGTCTGTTGAGGTTTCAGCCTCAATCCCAGTCTCACCGTACCTTTTAGATTTTTATTAACACAACATAGTCTCTGTAGCGTTCATCTCTATACCTATACTTACTAGAGGATGAGGATGCGAACCCACTCTAACCGCTGAGTCAAGTAGGAGAGGAGGTCGATTAGAGTCTTGTTGTCTTGCTGAGCATGTAAGCGTCATATCCGTGCCTGCTAGAAAGAATAGCCCTGTGGAGGCACCCACTCCAAGAAAGACTAGGAGAGAGTGTACTGTCGTACTGTTCGCTGCTATATCGTTTGGATTTCCATTCTAACCAGACCCTCGTTTTAGTGGCAATTAAAATAAGAGAATTGGAAGCCAGTCTTGATCCTCCCCACAAGTGTAGTATTTACTATTTTGGATAGCCGTTACTAACTATAAGGGAGTTGATCTATATTCTATAATGTCTTCACTCTCCCATATCTCCGTGACACTCCGATATCCTTTTCTTAGGAAAGACCTTTCCCGAGCCACTCCCCGCTTTAGATAGACTCGAGCCATATAACCTTTCTTTCTCGCTCGCCCTAAGAACCGCATCACTACTCATAGCTGGCCAGGCGCCAAAGAAGCACACATGGAAAGGAGCAGAAAGGAGGGAGTCGGGATACTACGAAAGAACTGCAAATAAAATAATCTACCTGTCTTGTCTTCCACTTTGGTAGGCATTGAAGCCAATAAAATTGTTGGAATTCCTATCAATTTCAACAATTTTACAAGAGTGCAATGTAGTGCAATCTATACCTGAGAGCAATCTGTACCCGAACCAACCCAACAGTCTAGAGCGTTAGCGTACAAGAAGGGCATTTCTCAATGGCCCTTTTTCCCGACAGAGTCTTCCGCTGCGGTAGATATATATTGAATTTTTTACCCTACAATCCTACCCGCCTTCCAGTCGGATGGAAGCAAGGCACATCGAACCGATTGGCATAGAACAGGGGATATGAGTTTATTATTAAACTATATAGTTTTAGTTTTCGCGGATGAGTTGTTGCAAATCAGCTGTCGGCTGTTATTGGTTTTCATAACAGTCTCGGCCGCTCAATAGACGGACTCTCTCTCTTTGTGGGCTTTCCGCCGTAACCTGATTTCTTGAGTGGACTTGGGTTATGACTCGATGTGCCCACTTTCTGCCTTGATGGAACCATTCGTTCTGTTCACCAGTAATGGAAAAGTGCTTTTCTTTGGACCGGACTGGGGATACGAAGGGGGGGCTGGCAGATGTTCAGCTCTTGGGCTCGTATGATGAAAGAAAGTGGGCTTCTTAGCTTATCGAGAAATTGCGTATATAATAAGTGAATTGAATTTCATTTGGAATGAATTTAGTATCTATCTTCTAACCTTCACTAAAAGCCCTTAACAAACCCCACGTACGAAACCATTCTTATTCTTGGGCTTATACCTCAGCCCGAAGTCTATCTGATCTTAGGCTCGAAACGAACTCGGAATGAGAGTCTCCGACGAAGAAGCTGCTTTCGAAGCTCAATTCGGGCTAGCGGTTTCTGCAACTCGAACAAGAAGCAACTCCAAGTGAATAAGCCAACCATGCATGACTAGTAAAATAAGGGATTTCCCCAGAGCCTGCTGATAATGAAGACCGACCACCAAAAGAGCAAGAAATAGGCTCTGACCTCAGCTTAAATGAATCGATTCCATGAACTTGCCTAGAAACGGATTCTCATTCAACAGGAGCTACCACAGCTAAGACGGATTCGAGTGTTGTGAGGAGACCCAAGAACCATAATTGTCATGAACAAAAAGCTAGTCGTTCTCTACCTGGGACACAGACATCGAGGACGAATCAAGGCAGTTCGTCTAGGCTACGAATTATTGGCGCCATGTAGCTAAGCTGCGAAGAGCTTTACTGAGTAAACTAGGCTGGCTGGTTGGAGGGGTAAGCTTTTGAGTCGTCCAGTGGTTAATTTGTCTAGTCCCCGTCCAACTACTGGCATAAGTCTTGGTAGGAGTATGAATATGAGTGTTACATTACAAAGTGCCATTAATTGAGTAATTCAAATTGAAAGCCAGCTCGTGCCTCTTTGGATAGTCGGTTTTCGGGCAAGTTATTGAGTCAGCCAGTAAGCTCAAAGGGCCAATTCAATTCGTTTTATAGCCCCTGCTGATGTAAGAGTAGTGGCATTCTCACCAGCCTTCGTAGCAGTATTGTGCAAGTATCACTAGGAGCCTATTCGCATTCTAGGAAGAGTTTCAAGGTTGTAGCAGTCCGAGTAAGGGTAGGCGGTAACGGTATCAATAGTAAGTGGAGGTCAGACTATGTGATTGGAGTCTTTTTTCTTTGCCTTTAACAGTTTAATAATATGATCTTTTCCTCACCTCCTATTTTTCAAGCGAGCTAGTGAAGTACCTATTAGCTTAGGAAAGCGGGTTATAGCAAGCCAGTTTAAAAGCGGGCTCTAAGACAGTTTGAAAGTTTTCCAAGATCCTATTGATCAAGAGAACTCTTAGAAGTGGAACAGGGACGAGTCTAAAGATGTGTTTTCTTGGTAACTATATGGAGGCTATGTACCCGCAGATGTGACTTCCTCTTTCAGGCTGTTTGTACGGACTTGGACTCCAAATCCTTGGTGGAAAATGTGTTAACAACGGCTGATGAATTGAAGCAAGCCTTTGCCAAGGAACAAATGCACAAAAGCTGTGAGTTGTTGATAAGCTGGCTGCCTCCTAATGTGAATAGGATCTCGTTAGCTGTGAAGTGAAGGGTGCCTATAATCCTAGAATAGATAAAGAAGTAGGCGGAGTAGAGGCAGCAGTTGGGGGCTCAGGTGCGGCAAAATCTAAATCAATATTATCGTCTGGGGTTGGCGAGTTGCTGGTACTAGTTTCATTCTTTCTATTCAATAAATCTATCTTCCCGGAACTGTAAGATCAAATAGACTCACAATGTAGGCACACGCTGGCACAGTTGTGTAAAAAAGGGATGTCTCATCCGGTTGAGCTGTCGCAATCAGTCTTTCTCTTCCTGTCTTACTTAGTAGCGGATCCAAGATGACTGTATTAAACCCTCAGCAAGGTGAGAATCCAATCCCTATCATCCTCAATCACTAAAGGTCTGATCATAGGAGCTCTTTTAAGATGCGGGAGATTTCACTAGCAGGTCAATTTGGCCTAATTACATACTTCGGCTTCGGATGAATCCGTCATCTTCTTTTTAAGGTCTCAGTAACAGATCATCAATTCCTAATGAAATGTAGCAGTGGCTTGCTGGAAAGCCAGACTTTTGACTTGATCTTCTCTTCGTAGCTGCCTATCGGAAATAAGCACCTCGTCATACTCTTCAGGTTCATCGGGACGACTAAAGCCTTACAACATTAAATCCAGACGCGTAGCAACCAACTACTAATACACCTGCTTCGCTGCGTATTTTCCACGCCTCGGATTCGTCTGTTCTCCATTCCCTGTCCTTGTGGTCGAAGAATATGGGCTTTAGGGCGGTGACGGTCCTCTGTTGGTTGTTCTGTAGCACGGTTGGCTCGGCCCGCTGTCCCTCTTGATTCGGAAAGAACAATTGGAACTTTGTTAGGGCTTTTTCGTCCTCCCTGTCTGTCTTCTTTATGGGTATGTAGGCGAAGTTCAAAAGATCTATTCTGTCATTGTTATCTCCCTCGTTCGCCTGCGGCTCCCAGTTTTGGCATTGCTGGTCGTTGATTTTGATGAGCAGGAAAACTCGGTTGATCTCTCCTTTTTTTGTATCGATTACGCCCATAAACTTGGCTCGCACGTAGTATACCTCTGCGTCTTCCGTTACTAGAATAACTGGTGTGTGGGTGATTAAATCTTCGATTGCATCTCTTTTGAGAAGATTGTCGTCGCCACCTCCATCTATTGGCAGGCTCTCCTCGCTTTCCCTTGGTCGTTCTTTTCCAAGAACTATCCCTTTCGCCAAGGCCTCCTTCCACTGTGTTAATTGTTGAAGAAAGAGCTGGTGTGACCAAGGTTCGTTAGTATGCTGCTGGATAAGGGGTAACATTATGGCGTTCCTATTATTATAGTGGAGCTACATTTGGTGGTTGCTTAGGCTTCCGCGCCAGGCGTAGGTCTGGTTTATTCTTCGCTGTACGCACCCCCACAGGGTTGCTATTACTCGTTCTTCCTTTATTCTCCTTATATTTGAGGTAAATCGTACCCTTATGTATCTTGCCCTGAAGGCACTGTGTTTCTTCATGAGCTGCGGTAACTTATTTGCCACCATAATGATGGGCACGTTTCTCTTTTTCTTCAAGACCTTTTCATACTTGGAGTCGAGCCTACATTCTTGGACATCGAGTACTTTGAGAATGGTATTGACGAAAGCAGTTCCTTCACTTGTTGTTCCCGTGGTGCTGCCGTCGTGTTCGCGTTCGCTGTACTCGTGGAACTCATCGAAGACCCACATATCGTATTGATCGTTGGCCCCAGCAAAGTCGTTCTTTCTTGAGCTGGCGAAGTATACTCTTACTACCTTTGCTATGAGATGTAGTAAGAGTGTCTTCTGTGTACTCGGATCTCCATAAATAAATAGTTGTTTTGTTTTTATGGGTCTCCTGAAGCAGAGCTGACAAGCAATCCAATCAATTACGAGGTACTTCTCCTGAAGTTCCTCTATTGAATATTCTCTGACATCTGGCTTGTGTGCTAGATAGTCAATTAATAGTTCAATAGGAGTTATTTTCATGTTTTGCATTTCTTTGTTCTCGTAAAAGATATTCTTCATTCTTGGGTGATGCGATAGGGTCATAGGTCTTAGTTCATTATCCTCGTATACTTCATACCATTCTTTTTTTTGTTGTAGTTTCTCTACGATGTCTTTTTATCCTTCTCTGCCCCCTTCATTCGAAGTCACTTTCTCTATCCTTACCACATACAGGCAACCCCGATGGCCAGTGCGCCCACACTTGAAGCATATCATCGGGAGACCTTCATATTCAACTGTCTCCCACTTTCTATCAAGCTGCACTCTAGGAAGCAGGGGCTAATCTTTAGGCCGGGAAAAGGTAAAGAATGGTTTCCGGGAGAAAGAAGAGTGGGTATGCGGGGCAAGTCTAGGAAAACTGTAAAACGAAGAGCTAGAAGAGAAGAAACTCACTCTGACGATCTAAACACACTAGTGAAGCTATCTTTTCTACAGCATGTTACGACTCGCACGCCACCACAGAGGTAGCCCCAAAATAGGGGGGTTACTGCCGGGAGCAACCCGGGTCTGTAATCCAAACCAAGAGACAACACCAAATCGAAACACTTCCACAATCGAAAAAAGCGAACGAGAGTCTCATCTCGCTGCCTAACCGACCAATGGGTTGTTGGTGCTGTTTCCAGCAGTTCCTCTATAGTGACATCAGGGCGTAGCGCAGTGGCAGCGTACCAACGCACCAAGCGCAGCCATTGACTCATCCAACCCCGGAGTAAGGAATATTCTAATATCAGTCCCTCATCCCCGGTTGCACGAACAAATGTTCAGGTACAACCTTCAGTCAACCGGCTTCGTCTCCTTGCGGAGATACTCCACCAAGAATCCCTTAAGATACGGATTAAGTGGTCTGCCCCTTCCCAGCCACAAATCAAGTGGTAGGAAGGTTCGGTCCCACATCGCCTTCCGCCGGTTCGTTGTAACCGAGCGGGAGTGTGATAACCGAGACAAGGTCCTAAATTCAGCTCCACCAATCCGACAGAGGGTAGAAAATGACACCTTATTTCAGGTGTATCGCCATAAGGCCATTCGGATGGTAGTAATTCTGGAGACACCGAAGGTAAACCGGGGAGAAGTCCACCTGCCCCCATCGACCCAAAACCTTTTCGCATAGACTCGCACCTGTATCCAAAGCCAGTTTACTCAAGAGTAAGAATGAAAGGCATTTCATTTCGTCCCTATAAAAAAGTCCTTTACAGCTTTAGCCTGGAAAGAAAAGTATGGTAACCTCCGATCAAAACTATTCTAGGCCAGTTTAAGTTGCTTTTCTTCGGCTTTCTCTTACATTCTTACATAGTCATATTCACCGTAGAGAGCTCTAGAGAAGAAAGACTTTCCCTTCAAATGGAATAGCTAGAGCGGAAAAGTAAAAGCAAGAAGGCAGTAAAGTAGTTTTCCAGTTCAAACCAGCTAGTATCAATTATATATTCGATTTGCCTGCCCTCAGTCTGAGTCTTGGGACACGCTAATGGCAGACACAAGTCTTAGTCCACGGTACACCACGCTTTGACTTACTTGCCTTAATGATTGGTCCCCCTAGACAGGTATTGCTTCAATGCCTTGCTATCTTCAAAGGTAGTAGATGAGTCGACTTCAATGTGTTGGGAACGCTGGAGGTGCCAGAGAAATCGTCTCAGTAGCAGTAGCCAGGATCAATGGAATCAGAGAAAGAGCTTATAGTAGCCCTTCTTCTCTTTGGCCAATCCTGCCAAGCCTATCAAGATTATTTAGACTTGGTTAGCGAGTCAATTTACACCAGTTTTTCTGTTCATACATAGGCCGTAGAAGCTATTTCCTAACCTGAAAACGAGAAGGGGAACCTAATGTTCCACCCAGGCAAAAGTACTGATAAAACCCCGTAAAAATGGGTATCTCATCATTTCCTTTCCTAAAAAGAATTTCAAATATTAAAAGTTGAGAAAACCCCGTATTTTAGCTTACTTATCAATTTCCGGTAACAAATTGAATTAAAAATGGACAAAAATGAAGACTTTTGCCACTAGGTGAGATACAACTTTTGTCATTTCAATTTCCATCGTAGAGTGAAAAAGTCCTAATGAACTTTGTCAGCTATATGAGATAGAACTTATCTATCATATTCCGCTAATTCATCTGTAATGGTTTGAGCTATTGAAGAATAAATTGACGTATAAAGAGAAGCTTCAAGTATGAAACAAAGTCAAAATAACATCCCATCTCCAGACGTTGTTTCCCATTAGATTGTCTATGGGGGTCTTACTGGTCTCGTCTCATATCCACTGCTCGAGTGAAAGTGCGAATTAGAATTGAATAGAGTTCTTGCCTTTCGATTGAGTATATGAAGAGATATCCGTTTCGAACTCGAGAGCGGGTTAAACTTTACCTTCAGGTTCTTCCCTGGCCGATACAATTGGATCAGTTACCTTTGCCCCTGGGTCCGCTAATTCATCTTCCTCATTATTGGAGCGAAACCAAAAACTAATCCCTTTTCTCTTGACCGGGGATCAAAAAGAAAACCCTCTCAGAGCCCAAACTTACTAGCCGCCTTTCTCTCAAGGGAATAGGTATATTCCCCAGAAAAACAAATAAACTCCGGATTCTCTGAAGCTGCTACTGTAGCCCTTTTCTCCGCTCGTTAGGCGTACCGAGCATCCCCTGCTTTCAAATCCACTGCTTCCCCTCCTCGATCGCTAGTGACTGATGGCGGTTATTGATTGCAAGGGATGACTTCTATCTTGTTGAGAGAGGAGGGGCTCGCAGACGAATATCATAGGAGTATACGCCTAAAGAGATGTAGCACAAAGAAAAAAAGTAAAAATGTACGCGTTGGTGTAAAGAGGATTCTAAAATTCCTCTTCGACTTCCTAAAAAGAGGAGACTGAACGGGAGAGGGGCGGTTGACGATTCCCTACTACGTACTCGATGGAAAGGGGGTGAAAGGTTCTTATCTTCTACGGATACAGAAGCTGATCTCTCTTTTGTCCTACCTTGAGTAAAAAGCTAAGGGCTTTCTTCTCCTTGTTCAAACAGTAACTCGTCCCCACTGGATCTCTTCCTGGTGGAAGTACACCCCAACAGAAGACTAAGAGAATCTTGCTAAAACAGTGAGTGGGCTATTTATCACACGAGCGTGTAAAGCTATATATACATACGATTGTAAAGCCTTTGAGTGAGCTACTAAACCTATACGAAAGGCATCAGATCAAACTGTCAGCTGTGCCATTAGGCTTTCCCCTTGGAAACTAGACTCGGGAACTAAGCCCAAATGTTAGGATTCAACTTCATGTTGTAGAAGCAGGAGAGTTCTTGGGATTCATTGTGTCAAAAACGGAGGTATTTTTTATAATCCAGAAAAAATCAAAGCCATCTTGTATATGCCCCCGCCCAAGGAAGGGAGTCATCTTGAGAACTAAGTCTCGTTTTGTGTGGACACCTGAATGTCAAGAGAAGCTCTTGATCAGCTGAAACAATACCTCAGTTCCCCTCCCTTGTTGAGTAGGCCAGAACCGAATGAGACAGTTGCAGCGGTATTAGTCCGAGAGACTGACCAAGGCCAAGTAGCAGTGTACTATGTAAGTAGAGCACTACAGGGAGTTGAAGTCAACTACAGCAAGATTGAAAAGGTAGCGTACGCCCTCATTGTTGCATCCAGAAGGTTGTGCCACCACTTCCTGTCTCACAAAATTGTGGTATTAACGGACCAGCCACTCCGAGAGGTTCTCCTTATAGTAGACTCATCGGGTAGACTGCTAAAGTGGAATATAGAGTTAAGTGAATTTGGCATTGAATACCGGCCAAGAAAAGCAATCAAGGCTCAAGCTTTAGCGGATCTTGTTGCTGAATGCACATTCCCGGTTGAACCCTCAACCCCAATTCCAGAAACATAAGTGACTAAGAAGTCCCCACCCTTAGATAGATATCAGCATAGCTTCGTAATTAAACCTCTCGCACATCCGCTCTGAAAGCGAGAGCTTGAGATGCATCCGTTCTGAAAGTGATCCTTCTGAATCAAGATATAGAATATGGGTAAGCCTCTTCCCTAGAAAGAAGGGAGACAAAGGATTTGATTCATGTCTCTGCAGCTGTATCTAGTGGATCACGCTGGGAATTGATAACATGAATTCGTGCGTGACATAATACCACCTATTGATAGATCAGAATTAGAACCTGAATGCTCTTCTTACTATGGTTAGTTAGGCGGGCTCCTATCTTTTTTTTTTTTTATACGAGGGAAATAACAAGAACTAAAAGAAAATTACAAAGAAAACATTAGATGGCTCTAGGCCAGACAACTTCGAAGGCATCAGCTGCAAGCAGTGATGTGAGATCCTGAGGAGGGGAGTCAAATATGTGGAGACCCAACTGGAGATGATCAAAATGAGTAGCTAACCAATCCGCACACATGTTGGCCTCCCGATAGATATGCTTGATAGTACACTTCCATGGACGAGCAATAAGTTCACGTATCGCAGAGATCAGTCTGATGTGAGGACTCCTACTAGATCGCAGGGAATTAATCTTTGAAATAGCAGCAAGAGAATCAGATTCCAGTAGTACCTCTCGAAAACCTTTGTTCCAGCCAAGTAAAAGTCCATGATAAATTGCCCATAATTCAGCCACCATGATCGAAGAAATTCCGACGCGAAAAGTGAAACCACCAAGCCAACCACCATTACTGCCACGGATGATTCCACCTGCTGCTGAATCGCCCGGGTTACCGCGAGAGCTTCCATCCACATTGATCTTGACACAATGGCCTTGTGGCATTCTCCAACCAATGAGGATATCATGTTTTTTTTCGGGTAGAGAGGAAGTAAGAGACATCAGCAGCCTCCTTAGCCCGAGTATTGATTAATTGAGAGCATTGGTCCGGCCAAATAAAATCTTGGTCATGGAGCAAAAATTGCGCCAATACCATATGAACCATAATGCAAACATGAATATAAAATTCCATGGAATACCGGAGAAATCATCCCTGCAGCCACAGTTAATTAGAATCCAATCATTAATATCAAGAGCGAAGAAATCTCCCTGAATTAAATCAGGCCGAAGAGAAAGCCATGTATGCCGGGCTCTCGTGCAGTCCCTGAGAGCATGGAGTGCAGATTTTTCGTTAGAGGAGCAGATGAAGCAAGAAGAAGAACTGAGGATGTGCCGGTGATGAAGGAAAGCTGCCGTAGGTATAGAGTCATGCAGCACACGCCAGAGGAATATTTTGATCTTGTTAGGTCCCTGTAGAGTCCAAATTTTGTTCCACTGCAAAGAAGATGGCATCATTGGCTGTGTTTGGATTTCATAGGCGGATTTAGTGGAAAAAATTCCATCACATTCTAATTTCCAAAACCACGAATCCTCCTCATGATCTTCGGTATTAATCCACACCGAGGCAATTTTAGAGACAATGGGAATAGGTAAAAGATCGTAGAGTTCTTGCAGATTCCAATTACCGAATTCATCACAGTAAGCAGCAACACATAAATCGACTTCCGTAGCAGAAAGTGGCCTTAAAGCAGACTCAAGTAAAGGTTTATCATCAAGCCAAGCATCTAACCAGAAACGGGTATTCTTGCCATTGCTAATATTGATGCCTAAGCCCATAGATAGGACTTCCCTACCTTGTAGAATGCTACGCCAAGTATAGGAATCAGTTGATTTGCTCTTAACAGAGAAGAAATCATGCTGGCGTAAATATTTCTTTTTGAGTAAAGTCACCCAAAGCGATTCATTATCAAACAGAATATACCATCCTAACTTAGCAAGAAAAGCAAGATTAGCTTTGCGAATATCACGCAAGTTTAGACCTCCTTGGTTCTTTGGAAGGCAAACTGAGTCCCAAGAAAGACCATAAAGACGCCGATTTCCATTGTCATTACCCCATAGGAATTTCCTCATCAATTTTTCCAAATCAGAGATTACGCCACTAGGCAAGAGGGTTGTTTGCATAATATAAGAAGGGAGAGCACTTAACACCGATTGGATGAGTATGACTCGACCTGCCATAGAAAGATACTGATTGCCCCAAGACAACAATCTAGCTTGAGCTTTGCTGAGTATATCGCTGTAAGTATTTCTAGTTACCCTCCCATGTATCATAGGGGCTCCAAGGTACTTGCCAAAGTCTTCCGTGAGAGCTATACCACAATAGTTGCTTAATGAAAGGGCAGCTTGTTGGGATATATTGGAAGAGACCAAAATTTTGGATTTAACAAGGCTAATTTTTTCGCCTGAGGCTTCACAAAATTTGTTAAGAACATCCATCATAACATCAAGCTGAGTAGTTGAAGCTTCACCAAAAAGAACTATATCATCAGCAAAGCAAATATGAGAAATAATTGGACCAGATTGTGTGATCTTCAAGGGTTTCCATCGGTTCAATCGAACTTCTTCATCAATAAGATGGCCAAGTTTTTCCAAGCATAATATGAACAGATATGGGGAGAGCGGGTCACCCTGACGGATGCCTCGCGAAGGGGAGAAAAAAGGTAAATGCTGACCATTCCAAATTATAGAAAAAGTATTAGTAGAAATAATATTCATGATGAGATTTACCCAAGAAGTAGGAAGCTGAATTTCTTCAAGGACTTGTTGCAAAAAACTCCATTTGATACGATCATAAGCTTTCTCCAGATCAACCTTAATAGCCACAGTGCCGTTTTTCCTCTTCATAGTTCTCATGGTGTGAAGGGCTTCCTGCACCACGATAATATTGTCNAGAAAAAGTATTAGTAGAAATAATATTCATGATGAGATTTACCCAAGAAGTAGGAAGCTGAATTTCTTCAAGGACTTGTTGCAAAAAACTCCATTTGATACGATCATAAGCTTTCTCCAGATCAACCTTAATAGCCACAGTGCCGTTTTTCCTCTTCATAGTTCTCATGGTGTGAAGGGCTTCCTGCACCACGATAATATTGTCTGATGTATGGCGCCCAGGAACAAAACTAGATTGTGATTTACTGATCAAGTTGTCCAAGAAAGGGCGGAGTCTATCAACCAGAAGCTTAGTAATGATTTTCAAAGGAACTGTACAGAGGCTTATTGGCCGAAATTGAGAAATTCTTTCCGGGCCAGAGATCTTTGGTATAAGAACCACTAAAGTTCGATTGAGAGTAGGATCAATTTTACCATCCTGAAGAGCAGATCGTACCAAAGCAAGGATACTCTCACCAACGAGGTGCCAAGCTTTCTGAAAGAAAATAGCAGGGAATCCATCAATACCAGGACTTTTGTTTGGGCTCATGTCAAATACTGCTGATCGAACCTCCTCCAAAGTAACATCACGCGACAAAATATTACGGTCAGCATGCGATAATTTCCAGTGCTCGCAGAGGGAAGGCAAACGAACATCAAGAGCAGGGTGAGGATCAGTATAGAGATCATAGTAAAATTTAATCACCATGTCTTGCAATTCCTCTTTATCATAGCACCATGTGTCATCATCCTTCTTTAAAGCTAAAATTGGCTTTCTGCGTATCCCCTTCTTAATAGCAGCATGGTAAAATTTGGAGTTACAATCACCATATTGTAGCCAATCAATTCGGCTCTTTTGTCTAAGCATTGTCTCTTCTTGAAAGCAAACAAGATTATACTCTTCAATCAGTACAAATTCCAGATTTAACAAAAAGTCATTTGGGAATTGATCGAGACTTTTCTGTATGCCTTGTAGCCGAGCTAGGATTCGACGTTTCCTCCTATGAATATTGCCAAAGAACTCTTTACTCCAGGTCTTCAAATCAACCGAAAGCTTATGTAATTTTTATTCAAAAATTGGTGGGGAGTGCCTCCAACTCGTGTTAACACAGTCCAAAAAATTATCATGAGAAAGCCAAGCATTTTCGAATCGAAAGGAGGGGGTGATAAGAGGCGGTGTAATGGTGGAAAATTTAACACATACAGGATGGTGATCAGAACTGGTTCGAGGAAGGTTGCTTACTTGAACGTGTTTGAAGATGTCTAGGAAGAGGTCATTGGCCAAAGCTCGATCCAACTTTATTCGAGTATAATGGTTGACATCCCTGTTATTAGCCCATGTAAATTTGGGACCAGCTGCCTCTAAATCAAGGAAATTGCAATGTCTCAGACAGTCCAACATAAGCTGACAATTATGTAAATTAATCCCAAAGCGACTTAATTTTTCATCTGCAGAGAGAACCTGATTAAAGTCACCCAAGGTGAGCCAGGGCAAAGAATGGAGTGAACAAGCCTCCTTTAATGAAGTCCATAAACCCTTTCGATCTTTAGCATCTGGGCTACCATAAACTGCAGTGAGCAAAACATCAACCGAACCCGGAAGAGAAAGGATGGCATGGATAAATTGGTCTGAATAGGCCAAGATTTCCAACCCCACGCTATTCGAATTCCACAATATCCAAATACCACCAGAGAATCCAATAGCTTCCACCCGAAATAAATTTGAAAAACCAGTGCTACGACAAACATCATCTGCTCGAGACCCAGAAATTCTTGGTTCAAGGATGATTAAAACATGTAATTTGTGTAAACGAATCAACTCTTTAATGTTACGAAGACAACGTCGAGAAGCTGCCCCTCGAACATTCCAGCTCATAATATTAAATGTCATAAATAAATATGTAGAAAGAGAGAAGAAAAACAATTAATTCTGCATAGCAGAATTAGTGGAATCCATGAGAAGCTCATACGAAGAGTTTTCACCAGGAGAAAAATCTTCTTCTTGCATGACAATATCATTTTCAACTGATGCTCCAGTAGTGTCAATAACTTTTTCTCTAGCTGCTCCATTAGTTCCAACTCCAACCCCACTATTATCAATGGGATGTTCAACAATAGGAAGAGGTGTGGGGAGGGGGGTATTTGGGACAAACTCAACTGAATCAATGGGGGAATCAATAGAAGAAGAATGGAATTTAGGATGATTAGGAGGCAAAGGAGAGGTGGTTGGCAAAGTATCAGAAGTAGAAGCGGAAACATGGGAAGGTTCAGTGGTTGCAATTAATGGTACGGATGTGGCAAGGGAAGAAGGTGATTTAGGAGTAGCTTTGGTTGGCTTTTTGGTACTGGTTTTATTGGCTAAAGCTGCAGTGGCTTGAAGGCCAGACTTAAGGGTAGCTCGATCAATAGCTCGAGATTGTCGCCCATTTTGATCATTGTTAGACACCGTAACTGGAGCCAGTGGAGGAGCAACATCATCAGAGTCATTGGCATCTACATTTTCTTCCAAAATAGCAAAGCGTGCGGGCTCCTATCTGACTATAAAGCAATGTGGTGCCTGACCTCAGAGATGTCATCGCTGGACCAGCTATCTCATCTTTACTTTCTAGTTAGCTCTCTCGTCTTTCACTACTAGGTCAGCTAGCCTATTTCGTAGTAGCAGGTGGGAACGTTAAATACTGCCTTTGTGATCCGTTGACCCTGGAAACCTCGCCCATCATCGCTTTTTCGAGAGCTATAACCTCTCCGGCTTACAACAGAGGTCTAAATGAGCCTACCTTTCAAAACTTAGCAGCTCTTCCTTTGATTGATCAATCAAGTACGTCAACTCATCGCATACCCCGAGAGTACGAAGCGGTTCTGTTCGTTCCTTCTTCCTTTGCTAAGTACTGAAGTTTAGGACACACCACAATTTCTAGTTCTTACAGCGAGGTCAGATTACAGATCCCCCAGGACAGAGATCGCAGATTATTAAGTCTTGAAATATGAATAGACACTAGAGTTGTGGCAAGCAGACACTTTTCATCTGAAAAGAAAACTATATCTGATACACCACCAATGGGCAATTCCCTGAGAGAGGCTAGAGTGTGTAGGTTCCATTCTGACAAAAGGGCTGCTTAAAATTTTCACACTCCCGTATCTCCAATGACAACTGGTTAGGGCTAAACGAGCCTTTTGGAAAGGATACAAGACCAGGACACTCGGGAATTCTCAGATATTCAAGAGAAGTGAGACATGACATCTGATCAGGCAGAGACTTGAGACTGATTGATGATGCAACGGTAGATTTCAAATTGTCTCAGGTTGAAAAGATGAAAGCACATCTACGGGAAGTATTTCAGAACAGGACACATATTTAAGTTTAATTCTCTTAGTTGAATGAGACTCTTTAAGCACTCAGGCAAGCTTGTCATACTTGTCCAATTCCAGATAGCGATGAACTCAAGTGCTGCACTATCGATAGCAGAGTTCCCTTATCTTGCTAGAAAGCCTAGTCCGATACCGAAAGCATATTCAGAAAAGAAAGTCAAGGAAAGAGAAATAGTACCCGCTAAAAGGGATTCATCTTCGGAATTCGTCTTGTACGCAATTAATTCGTAATTCCTCTTTGAAAGGAAAGCTGAAGAAGAATAGGCAGCTCGTTAGCATATCGGTTCAGCAGAATCCCGGTCCGTTCCTAATACCGTTCTTGGGATTTACCTTACGAGTCCTATCTCAAGCAATCTGTACCCTAACCGACCGATACCTGTATCAGTCCATTGCATAAGTCATTTATTGGATGCTGGTGGTGTAGATACGTTATCAGATGTCACTGGGACATTTCCCGTTTGTTAACCCAGCTGCAGCTAAGTATGAAAGTCAAAGGCGATTAAGCAGTTCACCCGACATTGGCTCAAGCAATGGGGACATTATTAGCTTCTCGAACAAGTATTTCTCTTCGACTATAACCAAACTTCCTCTTCGCCCAGCGACTTGGTGAGCTGTTACGGGTTCAACGGGTTTCAAGTACTAGAAAGCAACGAGGCACTGCTGTGTGTGGGTCTTAACCCCATATCTCTGCAGCCGATGCCGATAGTCTCCCAGTCGTGGCTATTGGTCTTGGGTAACCTCGGCGTCACATACTAGCTGATAGTGTGTGGTGTTCTACTAGTCAAAGTAGTGCCATCCTATGGGTTTAACAAGATTAAGCTCATGTGGGAGAGTTGCTGCACCCTTGTGCTGTTGACTCTGGACGGAATCTAATTGGCATGGCTCCTCCGCCTAGGTAGGAGTAATTAAAGAATAAAGTATTCTTATTTAGGAAGAGGGCTATGATGAAAGGATCTCTTTTTCAGTTGTTGACAAGTATAGGAGGTCTTGCATGGCAGAGGCTCTCCAAGACCTCGGATGATTAAAGCAGTCTTGACAAGGATTGTTTTGATGATCTTCGATGATTTGACCAAGGAACATTCTTTCGCTATACACTTGTATGCGAAAAGGGTGTTTAGGATGGATGGGCAAGAAGTCAGGATGGCTGTTTGCTGCTCTTTACATGATTGGCTTGCGAAGATACGTAGGCGCATACCGAGAAAAGAATCCGATGCTCATAATCAACAGATCTCACCTCCGAAGAAAGAGGAAGAAAAAAGTAGGAGCTTTCTAGTAAGGCTCAGATGGAAAAAACGAATCATTCAGTTTCTTTGCTGCTAACAAGCAGAGTACGTACATTTTAGATGTCGAATAGGAGAGCAGAATCACAACATCTCCGCGTACCATCCATAGGCGCGGGTGAAAGAGAGTCAAGCAATCCCCTCTCTGTATAGATAGATAGCTTCTCATCAAAGCAAAAGAATGATTTCCCGCTCTTTGGGGCCATAGCTTCCCCACCCGTGTGAACTGGCTTGAGGGCATAGGTGGAGAATTGGAATGTAAAGCTTACCCGAACTCGTAATCCAGAAAGAAGAAAGAAAGCAAGCAAGAAAGTGGAAGTCAGTCTTGTATTGAAAGGTAAAGAGCGGGGGGGACTACTATCTCTAATAATAGAAGACAGAATCCCACACCTACGCGAACAAGAAAGCGCTAACGCGACGCCCACCGTGTAGTGTCGGGTGCAATACCCATTACCCCCATCTCTACGGCTGTCAAGCTTTCCCATTCGCATGCCTTAGGCGGGGGGTCACCGCTCGATCTTTGTTTCTTCAGAACGAGGTCCGAAGAAAGGCGGGAATAAGGGCTCCTTAAGGTAGCCAAGCGAGCTTCGCGGATTTCATAGTTTGATCGAGGTCGTCATGAGTTTAGTTAGCATGAAATGGGCGGGGCCATCTTAGGAAGCGGATCTTCGTCTACGGGGGACAGTTGGCTATTTGACACTTCTGCTATAGCTTAGTGCTTCTTTTTCGCGGTACCATAATGCTCTTCCTTCTCCGTTTTGTTCGTACACGAGTGAGAATTTCCAGCGACACCAGCATAGGACTCCGTGCCGATGGCTGAATAACTACGATAGGATTCACCAGATGAACCGGATGATCCAGCACAAAAGGCTTTGTTTTACCTTTAAATAGAAGTGGTGGGAACCTGGGTCTGCAGATACCTGGACTCGCAAAACTACTCAAATGTGGCTTCTCATCGATAGAAAGAGGAAGAACGGAAATTCTTGGTACGCGCATCGTTTCTTCAGTTGGTGGGGCTAGGTTAATAGCTGGCATTTAATAAACAGAGCGATAGACCCCTGAGTAGGACGGGAAAGGCTAAGCTTTGGTGCCATCGTTTGTCTAGTATACTTAGTGTGCCTAGTGTGAAAGGAGCTTCGGGCAATGTCACTTAAAAAGAAAATCCTATTCTATTGGCTATTGAGAACTGGGATATATTGATTCTAGTTTTCCAGAATTGCTTCTTTCTGTGCCTGCACCTATTATGTAGATGATGGACTATAAAAAAAAGGTATTATACTGACCATGGCATAAAACAAAGAAGAATGTCCGGCGATAGCATAGGTGCTCTTGCTCCCGCTCCGATTGAGTCCGTTCGAGTTTCAGCTTGGCTAGGGCGCTGGAAGAGAAGTCATTAAAGCGAGCTACCGTGTCCTTATCCGAACCACTACGTACTCCAACAAGGAAGCCATCCCCGTATCTACTAAAGAAAGATGGATTTGTTTTGCACCTGATAGCGCAAAAGATGGATGCCTTTCAGTATCAATTTCCTACTTAGGAAGATCTCAAAGACACGCGAGCCAGCCTAGAACGGAGCACATGCTACTTCTTCGAAATCGCGAACACCTTACCTTTCTTCTTAGTCTGATCCGGACACTCAAGACCTCGGTTCTTGGCTTTGATCCAATTCCGAAGCTCGTTTGCTCACTAGCCGATGTCATTTTCAATTGACTTAGTTAGAAAAGTATGGAGATTTTAAGTAGCAAGAAGTTTCTTTACCTTCCCCCTTTTGGGGGTAGTGGTATATACGATACAGATTTATTTTAGGAATGATCTTTCCCTGTAACTAGAAATATCATAAGAGAAGAAAGATCGTAGCGTAGAAAAGAAAGAACGTTTTGATTCGAGGCGGATCCCTTTTTTAAATTTAGGGAGGCTCCTATCCGATTGACAAGAGATGCTTGCTTTTAAAGGAGTATGCCCAGTTAAGAGGAAAGAGGAGAGATGGCATAGAATCAGCTACAGGTCTCAGGTGAAAATGACAAATGGGCAGTGAATCAATACCTGTCATTCTTAGGATAAGCAGTCTCCGCTTTTACAGGTTCTGCTGTGAGAGAGGAAAGATCAGATGTCACGTCAAAAGTGTTAGATAATAGATTCAATGGCGGAGTCCCTTGTGAAAGAAGAAGCTGTGGGAATAACCGGTGTTGGAGGCATTACCACTGACCCCCTTTCTGGGAGTACTTAATCGACTCTATTCAATCTGCTTTACGAAAGTCAAAAGCCAAGCTAAGCTCGTGAAAGCATTCACTCTTCATAACCGTTCGCATCCCATTTTCGATAGTGGAAATCCCGTCTTTTTGAACGCTTTGAAAAGACCTCACGAACCTCAGCTGGTTGATCAAGGTAAAGCCTTGGGGTGACGCTCTACTCTAAGTTAAGGCCCTCAAGGTGGATGACATGCTCTTAGGGGACCACGATGCTTAAAGCCAGAGATAAGCTGTGTACTCACGCACAGATGATTGTCTCAGCAAGTGATTGGGATTGCCGACGAGTGACCGGAATAGACAAACCAAGCAGAAACGCTAAATCTTTAGTCCGACCTTGAGTTGAGGTTTATAATGTCCCCACCTTCACCCGCTGTAGAGCAAATTGTTTGTTTGTAGAGAGTGGGATATTACCTATGTTCCCTTCCCATGTCTGCTATTCCCTTCAGTTGGTTCGGATAGAGAGGGTAAGGGGTGTAAGACTATTTCGCTATCGTGGGTGGTGAGGTCCATCTCTGACAAGACCTGGCATAAGCCATGGCCTTCCGTTAACTGGTATCACTGACGTCACACTGACTCTAAATGGTCTTCTCTCTCTATGGAAAAGAAGCTTTTTCTTCCTTCCTTTATTCGTATTCGCCGCAGGAAAAGATTAAAACTATGCTTCCCTCTAACGATAGAAGTGAAATCCTTATAAAATTTGCCTCTCCTTCTACTTATAAGCCGCCCCTTCTAAGCGAATCAGCTCACCTTCTCTTCTTCCTTTTTATTCTCGTCGTCTTCGCCTTCCAATGCTAGTCTACTCACAACCACTCATTTCAATTCCCTTCATCTATTGTTCTAGTTGAGCGTAGTGAAGCTGCCACTATGGATTGTGTTGCATAGTGATGGTCGTTCCTTAGAATGGAAACTCTACGGTTATCCGAGAAGCGGTATGAATAGGGATTTTTGGGACTATATTAAGTTGTGTCTTGGTGTCACCCCCTTATGTTCGCCTTTTCTGAGCCTATCCGCTTACCTCCATTCTATACTTCTATGTGGGATTAGTGAAAGAAAGGATTGCAGCCAGAGAAATAGTCCTGAAGAGTTGATAACTTTGATCATGTTTTCTGTCACCTCCAATCAATCTTCTATCATTTGTAATGGGGAATCTCTTCCTTATTTATTTCTCTGAAAGAAGAGGGTTGAGACAAGGCTCGTTAAGACCTTATTTGTTTATACTTTTTATGGATAGATTGTCACATATGATTCAGTAAAAGGTTAATTCCAGGCTTTGTAAGTCAGTTAAAGTTTCCAAGGCAGGACGCCTCATCTTTTCTTCGCTGATGATTTTCTGCTTTTTGCTCAAGCTTCGGAGTCTCAGATGATCATGATAGGAGACTGTATTACTGAGTTCTCTGCTATATCGAATTTACTAATTTAGTAAAGTAATCATCCAACCCGATCGTCGGCAATTCGCATAACAGCTTTCGCTTTTCCTTACGTCGAATCTATTTCGGCCCCTTCGACGCTTCTTTCTCTGGCCAGGAGTGAATGCAAAGGCCTTCTTACAACAGACGGTTTGATCTTCTTGGAACTCCTAGCCAGTTGATCGGCTTCCTCACCAGAGAGCTCTCGAACCTCACTCATTTTCTAATTATCAAGATTACTCCGCTGCTATATCGTCAACTAGTATAATTCCGCTTTCAACTCTTTCCTACAGGCAGCCCCTTCGGTACTCAAGGAACGAAAAAGAAGACAAGCGGGATGGTTTGAAATAATATAAAAAGTGAACAGTGAACCTCCTACTCATGTAGTTGAAAACCCTTACACTTATTTACTTCATTCCTATGGCCCTTTTGCCGATCGGGATTAGAACCGACATAGCTCCAAACTCAACTGCAAACCCGAAGGCGCCTCATAGGGGGCCTTTATGCATTTATAAATCTCAGTGAGTGTATCCTATTGTCACCTAAGTGAACAATGGGTCTCCTTACCTTGTCGGTCTCCCCAACCCTCTTTCTTTTTCAGGCTGTTGAATGGCGAAGCTCGAAAAGAGCTAAAGGGCTTAGCCAACTCCAACTCTCGTTCAATCTTCCCGGCATTCCGTCCCACAAGACGTACGCTTCAAAACCCGCTTCGTACCAATCCTTTCTCTACTTTTGGGCGCTAACTCGCCTCAAGATTGTGTCCATGAGGGATTTTTCTTTTTGGGGCTCCACCTCTAATGGAAAATTCACCACTCGATCTGCATATTTGGCTATTATAAATGAAAAGTTTGATCTGGAATTACCATGTGGCTATGATGAAATTTGGAAGCTACCTATTCCCATGCGTTGGCTTTTCTTTTTATGGCTGGTTTGGAGAGGCCGTATTCTCACTAATGGTTTGCGGCACTCTTGGGGGCTCTCCTCGTCGGCGACTTGTTCTATTTGTCATGATGGGGAAGAAGATATTATACATGCCTTGCGTCATTGCACTCAAGAAAAGCAGATTTGGGAGCAAGTGCTTCCTAGTTCATCGAACTCGGATTTTCTCAGGATTTCTATTCATGAATGGCTGAAAAAAGGCCTTGATGTTAATTGTAAATCCCTATTTCAGGTCATTTTATTTGCCACTACGCTTTGGAGAATTTGGACAGCTCGTTGCAAGCTGGTCTTCCAACCCGATGAAGATGTGATGATGGAATCATTATTAGCTAATATTGTTGGCACCACTAGAGAGATCTATGCAGCAATGTCGAAGCCTTCTTTGAATGCCCGAAGGGATATCTGTATAGCATGGAAACCTCCCTTGCCAGAGATAGTGAAACTCAATACAGATGGAGCGGATAGGGCTAATCCCGGGGTTGCTGGAGCTGGGGGCGTGATCAGAAACTCGGCAGGGAGCTGGCTTCTTGGATTTGCGGCTCATCTTGGGCTTTCTTCCAATGTTGCAGCTGAGCTTCATGCATTACGGTTAGGCTTGCGATTAGCATGGCAAGAGGGTTATCGTGCTATTGACTGTGAATTTGATGCCAAGGTAATTCTAGACCTTATTCACTCGGATGATGTTGAGCTGGGAGTGGCAATGTAAGTGCATTCACACCTTACGGGAAGGGAATTTCTGTGCAGATTTGTTGTCAAAGATGGGTTGTGAGACTGAACCACGTACGAAGAATGAAAAATGTTAACTAGTTTTGCATGAGCACCAAGACCGTTGACGTCACGATGGGGGAGGGGGCTATTTTTTAGCCGCCGGATGAGGGAGACCCTTCTGAACGGAATAGTAAGAAAGCAAAAGCCGATAATACAGGAGGGTCGGCTGAGAAATCTTTCAAGGAATCCTTGTTTGGGTCACACGGTACGTGGGATAAGGATAATTCCGTGCAGCGAAATATAATGGTGGAGATGCCGGACGTTGATTCCGACGATGAGGTGTTCATCTATTGAAGCCGTTGGTTTCGAAAGTTTGCATTGGATACGATGTCTTGCGAGTAGAGTATGAAGGGCTTCATACTGTGTGTTTTCAATGTGGGGTGGTTGGGCATAGGTCTGAATTTTGTCCCATCAGACAGGTTGGTATCGAAGAGGATCAGGAGACCGCAACGTACCTTGCATCGCTACCAGCAGAGGAAGAAAAAAGGGAAAGCCAGCCCATCATGGACATGGAATAGGCACAAGCGCCAAGGAAGGAATTGCTTATGAAAGAAGAGTGACTGATTCAACAAGAGGCTCTGACAAGACCTGGCAAAGCTCTCGAAGAGAGGGAACATGCCACCTGGAAAAGACCTCCAAGGCAGAGATGAGACCTAAAACCAAGTCCGGCTTCCTTGAAGCCTTGATCGAGCCTTCGGAGTCTCCAGGGATAGACACGTGCGTCTCCTATATGCTTTATACATGTTCGGTCTTGCCTTATTCCAAGGACTCTTCCAAGCTCCATTTAGAGTGGCCCCATTGAGTATGCCATAGAATGAGGTAGAAGGCACCTAGCGCCATTGGACCAGCGAATATATCATCTGAAGGATAAGAATCGTACTCACGAGCAAGAATGAACCCGAGATGATGAAAAAGAATTACAACCAATCAAGAAAGTACTACGCAAGGCTCTGACAAGACCATATCCCGGTTGAGGAAGAGAATGCCTTGTCTTTCAGGTTTCAAAGGCAGATTCTCTTTTACCGCTTGCTCTTACTAGATCCGCTTATGGCAAAGTCGCTTTCCTTTACTAACTTGAGAGAAAGGACTAGAAGTGAATCAGAGGCTCGAAAAGACCTCCTGCTAAACTTTGCTTCTTGGATCTCTAATAGCGGCTGTAAAGTTTGAAGCTGGTATAAAGCCATTTATCCTGGTTAGCGAATTCGGAGATTATAACTACTTCTTCCCCCCCTTCGCCTATCGGCTCACCTTCTTCGCCCCGTTTGACTGGTCTTTCTCTCGCCTAAGTTGAAGCGAGAAAGGTGTAGAGGAATCTAAGCCCATTAAGAGAGGCTTTCTGAGATCGAGATGTGTGCTCATCTCTGTTGTTTCCTTTTATGCTGCTGAACTACGTGTACTTTGTATAGTGAGACATATCCCCTAAGGTAAGGAGTCCGCGAGCCAGTGAACAAGGTGAACATTACTGTCTTCTCCAGGCAGCAAACTATCTGTTGAAACCTCCAAAGCTTTCTGACGCATTGTGAAAGCGCTTTGTAGCTTCATATGGACACTCACAAGCCTAGGTTTTCAAACGATTTGGATATATCCGCTAATCCAGCTAAGAATCTTCGATCTACCCTGTGGACTGGTATACCTTAGTTTATGGAATGACGTCATCTAAGGCTATGAATCCAGTAGCAAGGTTTGCCAAACCTTCTTTAGCTTTAGCTTTAGGCTGGGGGTTTCGCCGATACCGGCTTTCCGCTTCCCGTGCCCTTACCGGTTGGTTGGCGGGCTCTACGTCCTGACTTAAGCCTAGGTGATTTTTTTCCTTCTTGATATTAATGATTGGATTTTAACCAATTGAATTGTTGCTGCAGGGACAATTTTATTGGAGTCCCATGGAACCATATCTTCATGTTTGCAATTTGGTTCATATGGTATTGGCGCAACTGCTTGCTACACGATGCTGAGTTCGTTTGGCCTGTTCAAAGCACTCAAATTATCCTTACTCGCGCCAAGGAAGCTGCTGATGTTTCCATGCTCCTTTCCTCCCGCCTCAAACATGAAGTTCTTATTGGTTGAAAAATGCCTCAAGGTCATTGTGTGAAGATCAATGTTGATGGAAGTTCTCGGGCTCAATCCCTTTCTTTGGGAACTTCGGTCTCTTTTATTCAATGATTGAACTACTTGTCCGCTAAGCTACTTCGAATATATTGGAATCTATTAAAAGAAGTTAAGTTTTAGTATTGATTCATTGATTTCTATCTCAATAAACTTCGTCCAATGACAATTGATTTTCTATTGATTTAGAAGCTTTTGTGTTCGGGTGCAACTGATTATCTTTTGTGTCCCGTACTATGCCAATTTCATTCATAGGTGTTAAAAAGTAGGTGGTCAAAGGTTTTCGGCTCGCCGACTTCGCCTAAACTCCTTACTATTTATTCGCTTCGCTACGCTTCGCTACGCTTCGCTCCTCGGGCCCTTCGCTGTGTCGAGTATGCTTCAGGATGGTTAACCAGTGATGCCAGGGATTGATTTGGAGAAAGCTTATGACAAGACTTTTTCCTATCCTTTCGAAAATCTTAGTTCTTTGATCTATATTGGGTGAAGCACCTCCCCCGACTACATTCATCCCCGAACATGCTCTGATCATCATCATCATCCTTTATTATTTTGATCAGTCACCAAACCAAGGATTCCAAGGTCGTGCAGCCCGACCAGACGGTGCCGATGCCAGTCTCCCTTACATGAAAGTAAATTATGACCAAGCCCTTATAGTGACAAGGCCTTGAACCAGCGTCCGGATTTCCACCTTTATGATCGTGACTAAAGTAAAGGCCTTATTACCCGCTTCTAGCTGCGCAATTATCATATAGAACATCCCCCCCTTTCCTAAGAAGCTTCGCTTCCGAAGGCTAGGATCAAGGGCTCGTTAAAACTTCCTAAGGAGATCCATAACATAGAATAAAGCGCGGAGAAGAGAGTGTATGGTTCGTGAGCTGATGAGATAGCCTTTTGGCGAATCCATTGATTGTCAAGGAAATAGATCGACAAAGGCGCAAAGGTGTTGAGCCAATACAGTGTGCTTTTACAAAGATTAGCTCTGCTGCTGGTCGGATAGCAAGAAAGAATGGCACGATCTCTCAAGAGTTAAATATGAAATCTCAGCTTATAAAGAATGAAATACTAAATCTTCCCCGACTGATGGATTGCTTCAATACCTATGGCTTCTTGAGTCCTCTTCTGCCTTGATAGGGATAGCGGAGGCCTATATCGGACGGGACCTGCCAACAAGAAGAAGTCAAAGAGGCCAGAGAGCCTTTACTAAACATAGAATTCTCAACATGATAAAGATAGTAATAGAGACCGTCATCTTGCTTGCTGAGCATGGCGGGTAAGCATCATCTCCGTCCTGCGAGAAATCATAGCCCTGGGTAGGACTCAATCACCAGTCGGTCTAACTTGCTTAAGGAAGGGTCTTACGAACTGGGGCTATTCACAGCCAGCCCAAGAAGTCTGGTAGGAACTTAACTGAGTTTGATTTGAATCTGAGAATGCTCTTGGGAGTCTTAGGCGTTGTCTTAGATTGAACGAGGATGCTCGGCCACTCCTGACTCGAGTCCGCTGGAAATATTACCTGATTCGAACGAGCAGAAGGTGGAGTAAGGCTTGAATGGGACGAGCAAGTAAGGACGGGCTGCCGAAGCGCCCAAAAGAAAGCCTCGCAGAGAGGAAAAGAGTCGTTTGCAAGCACCCGTGTCCTTGTTGGAAGAGAGGCCTTTTTATTTTTCTCCATGATTAGCCGTCTAATCAAGTATAGTAAGGCTTGCTAGCCGGGCACCGAATAGAACTGGGCCTCAAGCCAAAGAAAGTAGGTAGGTAGGCAGGCAGCGGATAATATCATTCTTTCTCAAGAATTAATTCACACCATCCGGCGAAGTAATAGCAAAAAGGATCTCATGGAAGTTCAAATTTATTTGGAAAAATAGAGTGAGTTGGACTTTTTTACGGGATACGCTCAATGACTTTGGTTTTTTTGAGAAATGGATTCGATTGATTATGCTTTGTGTGGAGAGTTCAAACTTAGCTGTTTTGTGGAATGGGAAAAAGCTGGATTCTTTTAAACCGCACCGTGGATTGAGACAGGGTGATCCACTTTCCCCATACCTTTTTGTTCTTTGTATGGAGCGTCTGTGTCATTTAATTGAGAGAGAGGTCCGGTGTGGGGCGTGGAAGCCTATCAAAGCTGGTCGGAACTGCCCTGGTATTTCTCATCTCACTTTACATGAAGCACCTTTCTTTCATTTCTCGTACTAAACGAAAGTTCATAGAAGAAATTCACTCTTACTTAATAAGAGAATCAAATGAAGATTAATGAAATAGCTCCTAGTAGAAGCATTGATAGATCCAGGATGATATACAGGGTTCCATCTAAATACGACTTCTTCCAATACCGAAATAAAGTCTAATCTCCAGTAGATGAGTAAGTAAACCCTCTTCATCTTCCACATCCGATTGTCCGCATAAAAGCTTTCTTTCTATTTGAGTACCTCGGCCGAGTCTAGTTCTCATTTCCTCTCTTGAGCTAGGCCTCAACACTCTCCCTCTTCTTTCTTTCATTTCTCATTTTCAAAATTTCCTTTAGTACGAGATCATTCAAAATCTTAAACTTTCTATCTCACCTAGGGGCAAAACCTTAACAAGGCAATTTCACTCTACGATGTCATGTCGAATGTAATTTTTTCTATCTCATATAGCGGCAAAAGTCTTCATTTTTAACGATTTGGAATTCAATTTCTGCTCATAAATCGATAAGTAAGCAAAAAATACGGGGTTTTAACAAGTTATCATATTTCGAATTCTTTTTAGGAGAGGAAATTACTTGATACCGATTTTTACGGGGGTGATTAAAATGTTGACATCTCATCTAATATATCATCGGCAGCTAGTCTACTATCTTCCCGTGACTGAGCTTATTCATGAAAGAAAAAAGAAGATCTTCCCAGTTCAATTCAATTCACTTATTATATACGCAATTTATCGATCCGTAGATCATCTAATCGGACAGGTATTTCCTCACTCCACTGCCTATAGTTCGACTCTCTCTTTTTATCGTATAGGTTTAGTTAGCTCAAAGGTTTTAGTAGCTGCAATTACTCCAGTTTAATTAGTTTCAGGGGGCGAAGCTGATTCTTCGACTCGGAGTTAGTATAGCGAGGGAGTGGGAATTTCCTTTACTTTAACTAACCGCACGAGTTGGATAAGGATTTGAGCTTACGACAATACCATACCTGAAAGACTCGGAAGGTTATGCCCCGGGTTCTGTTGAAGCTTTTCAAAAAGTCCGGTACCTCAAACTATAAAACGGGCGCATAGACCAGGTTTCAATATGCGAAATCTGTGTTAAATTCTTTTCTCGTATCTGAATCTCAAGGAAGGGAAGGAGAACCATACGCTCGTAACTCATTTGCTTTCTAGCTTTATAGCTTTCTAGGCTCTGCAAGATCCTGAGTAAGCGATGCAAGTGAATGGAAAAGCTCCTCGGACTACTTCATCAGGAAAGTTCATAGACAAGATAATGGAATCTCGATCTGAATCAATATTTGCTTCGTCTTCGCCTGGAGGCATCTTATTCGTATTATTAGAAATCCCCTTCTTTTCGGAAGGGGCGTGGTACCGCTGTCCCCTATCGTGTATGGTTTACGCTTCGCTTTTACCTTTTTTGTTTTAGAAGGGTTCGCTATCGCTCATGCCAGGTCAGCTCCCGATCTCAGGCTCGAGAGAGCGTTAAGGGGATTTGTTGGGTTGAGTTCAAAGGCTCTTAGGCTCCGACCTAACTATGGGGTAGAAAGTCTCAACCGAGCCTGACCTTGGATGAAGCAAATCCAATTGGGAAACCTTGAGCTAAGGGAACCCGCAGATGAATCCGAGTTGGAAGATTGGTTAGCTACATACCTATAGGCTTGAGAGGAAGGGTTTACCATTAAATTGTGTCAAGAAAAGAGGCTTTTATTTACTACATTTACTACTAGAATGAATAATGGGATAGCAAATAGCTTAGCGGTTGGGTCCAATAAACAAAAAAAACAGCAGATTCCAATGGAGTTTGGTTTGCCTTTCCCATAGAATTCTTTTAGCACGGAGAGATAGAAGAGATTAGAGTCCCGAGAGAAGGGGAGTTCCTTTGCTCAGCTCTTGAAGACAGTGAGCCTATTTCGTCAACCCGGGAATATTTGATTAGCTGCGTATCTGCTCCTTATGTTCGCTTATGTGGCATCACTGGCTTACCTTCGCTCTGCTACTTCGGACCAAACATGGGCCCTTATCTTATGGTCGATTCCATAGGCTTACCCGCCTTACAGCATCTTTCCTAGAAACTTGCATGATCAGCTATCCTTTTACCGGCCTTGAGTGTATGCCTTTGGTTTTGTTAAGGGCTGTTGTTCCTATTCCATCAACTTGTGAAGGAATATAAGCAAAAGAGTTTCTAATTCGGATGTGTTAATCAAGTGCCATCCCCTAGTGACGATTCCACAGCTGATTGATAGAACAGAATCGTTCTTCGATTCAGTGGCTTGAGAACCTTAACCCATAAATAAGGCAGAAAAGGCTAAGAAGCTGACAAAGACCCATCGGACCCAGACAACCCCGATTTCCTAGCCCTAATATATATAGTTAGACAAAGCAGCAGAAAGAAGGGCTTGGTCCCCGACCTAATTGCCGATCCTCTATATTCGGATGGTATACCTAATTTTCTTAGAAAGGGCTCATGGTATTCGCTCTTTCTTACGGCGAATGAGGTGAAGACTGCAGGAATTCAATCCTTACTCATTTTCATAATGAACTATCCTTACTCAGCGATTTTCTTCGGATAAGATTGAAAGGCGGATAGCGGCACCTATCCTTCAGCTTTATCCATCCCCAGATCTGGAATAGGACTCGAGCGATTTTCCGGTAGCTTTCCTCGCTGGACTACTGACTTTCCGTGCCAGCCTTCTCGGATTAGCCGTTAGTCCTTCTCCTTCTGTCCCGCCCTTTCTTATAGGTATAACTAGGTCCTGCCCTGCTCCTCTTTAAAGTAAAGGCGACATACCTATTGGCTTGAGAGCAAGGGCTTCAGATGTCGATGCAATTCATTATGCAAGTTATGAATTCAAGCTCTCCCCCAGGAAATGGAATAGAATCGGCCTTATCCAAACCTGCTTCCCTTTCTTCGAGTACCAAACATGAAGAATCAAATAAGGAAGACCGACCACCATCTCCAAGCCCGTCAGCAAACCCGTAAATTTCGAGTGAGTGAGATTACTTGTTCCCAGTCTCAGGGTTTCAGACAGGTTAGTTTCTTGAGAAAAAGATGTATTCGATTAAGGAACTTAGGACATAGAATTCGTTTAGAGCGGGAAAGGCTTTTGCTGCAAGACCTTAGTGCGAGTGACCAATGGAATATGATATGCGAGGATCTGACAAGACCACTGCTTCAGATTGTTAGCCGTTGGAATACCAGATTCATCTTCTGACTAATTAGTTGGTTGAGAAAAGAAAATAGAATTCATGGAATCTCGATCCTCATCTGATCCCTTTCCTATCTATCTCTCAAGTGAGAAAGAATCTATCATCTCGATATCTCAAGGAATCGACAATCAATCCATCAATCTTCTTTTTAGCTGTGAAAGGCGAACATCAATAGGGGAAAAGCATTTAACGCGGATTTGCCATAAGGAGAAAGCATACCTCAGAGGCCGTTTTCTAGTTTTTGCAGGAGTTAGCTCTTGCTGGTAGTTCGGTAAGGTTTCTCGTTTCAGCATAACCAAATATTGTATGATGGGACCAGAGTATGATGACTCACCTTCTCTATCTCCGGGGTTCCCTTTCTTTGTTTCGGCCTTAGAAGGTGATAGATGTGTCTGGGGTTGGGATAAACATGGGCAATTTTCTTCGAAAAGTGCTTATGGAGCTTTGATGAATCATGAAGGGTATGATGAATGGAAGGATAAATGTGTGTGGATTTGGAAACTCCCTGTTCCGGAGAGAGTTCGATTCTTTTGTTTTCTTCTATTTTTGAATAGCTTAAATACTATGGAGATACTCCATAGGAAAGGCCTTGTCACTGACCCTGTGTGTCGTTTATGCTCTGGAGGGGTGGAATCAGCTGAGCATATCTTTCGGTCATGCCCATTCGCAAGGGACATATGGGAGTGTGTTTTCCGACGTTTTGGAATTATCATTGATGGCTCTCAAACGTTTGGAGATTGGTTGTTTTCTAATGGTACTAAACAGGTTCAGGTACGTAATGGATTTTATTGGAGTTCCTTTTTTCCTCTATTGCTTTGGGGTATATGGAAAGCTCGAAATGAGCTAGCTTTTAATGCAAAGGTTCCAGTAGCGGAACAGATTATTTCTTATGCAGTGAAGCTCACGATGGAGGCTGGCCAGGTGTTTTTTCCTAGTAAGGAGTCGGGTGGTGCCTCGGGACAGTTAATTAAATGGCAACTCCCTCTTGATGGTTGTTTATTGTTAAATTCGTATGGTTCTCGCCGACAAACGGATAACCATGCCTCTGCAGGTGGACTTATCCGAGATGCTTCTGGCAATTGGGTAACCGGATTTATGGTGAATATAGGTGTCACAAGCAGCTTGGAAGCTGAATTATGGGGAGTACGTCAGGGTTTACTACTTGCAAAGGAGCGGGCTTAGGACAAAAAGGAAGGCAAGTCAAGGAAAGAGGAAAGGTTCGGGAAGGAAGCTAGTACCTTTAGCTTACGAGTCCCATTGCGGAAATCGCAGCTGATTTGTAGGTTTTTCTCGAGGTCTTTCATCACCCTCAGCCTCTATCCCAAGGTCAGACTAAAGGCTTTACACCTTCTGGTTCTACTTTCTTTCCGTCCCCTATTGTCGATGGTGGAGGTCTATTAGAGTTGGAAATGAATGACAGGGCAGGGAATGCCACTACTGATACAAGTAAGACTGGGACTTAGCCCTCTTCTGATTTGAAAGCCATTCACTTGTCATCTCATCTAGGGGCGTAGAGCTCTTAGTAAGGTGAAGGGGCTTAGCTTGTTTACTGGCGGGAATGGATATTCGGTTGATTCCTTTCCTTCTTCTATCTCTGTTGAAGAAAACTAGAAAACGGAATCTTCGGCTAAGTCCAAATATGTAGAATCTGCATTAAATTCTTTTGAAGTATCTTAGCCCCTCAGTTCTGAGATTTGTTCATGTTCTGCGTTGTTATCTTAATTTCCTATTTCCCGTGTTCTTTGTTCCCTAATGACTAATTACCTCTTTCTTGCCTGCTGACGAGTAACTCTTTCGAACTCCGCTCTTTCTTTCTTTTTTCTGGGGTTAAATTACCAGAGTGAGGTTAGACAGGGACGAGGGGATCAGCTCAATCGGTTAGGAAATAAGATGTCCTGCGCTCGGACTTACTCTGCTTTACTTGGATGAGGTCTTGGAAGAGCCTCGCAATTGGTTAAGGAATGAACTGCTAATAGGACTGAGTTTCTTACGGGTGCTCCTCTCCAGCTCGTCGACTCAAGAGCGGTAGTCAGCTTCAAAGCCTATTGGATCAGTTGATGGTCCGTATTCCATTTTCCCATACGCTCCTGTTGATAATGCCTTCAGCTCTAGGTATGGTACTAGGTCCCCTGCCTCCTATGATCTACAGCTATAGGTAGCCTAGAAAGTCAGGTCAAGGGGCTCTCTCAAACATAGAAAGCAAACTCTAAAGTGAAAGAATCTTAGAGTGGTACACCGTCCATATTCATAGAATCATTGAATCAATCGATGAAGAATCCAATTCAAGCGAAAAGGGCTTCTAAGCCAATAAAATGAATGAAAGACTTATCCAACTAGCTAGCTAGCAAACTCCGAGTCTAAGAATCTGCATTTACTTTCTTTCGTCTTTCCATCTCGATCTCTCAAGCAAGGAATCCTACTCCCCTATTCCTTCACGAACCCGAAGCAATTCTAAGGCTTAAAGTGCTTTTGCTTATTTCTTTTTTCTGGGGAATATCATCTCAAGCTATTGACTCAACAGTGCGTATTTCTGCCTCTCCGAATGGAAGAATCAGCTTCGCACACTAACCAAGAAACCCACATCTCTCTCATCTGCTTTCTAGCTGTGAACTTGGAGTCCGCTATAGCAGCAAAAGTTAGTCATGCTAATTTCCCTAACAAGAGAAAGAAGAAGATGGAGGAAACTCAGCAACAACACCAAAACTGCCCGAGTGGTGAGAAGGCTGGAAAGAACCATCTAAATTCATTTTAATAGTACCTCTCCCAGGTGCTCGCCATCGTTTGTCAATCGAAGTAGTTGGAGTTGTGTTTACGGCTTGCTGGCATCTCTGAAACTCCATTAAGAATGTCCGAACGAAATCCACTGTCTCCTGTGGTGACCTCCGAATTTCTTCATGTAGTTCCAAATTTCGGTTGTGCCATACCGCCCAAGCCGTAACCATAGAAATATCTCTCCATTCTATCCCTCCGAAGAAACCATCCGTAGACATACTAGCATTTGTTTGGTCATCACGAGTGTACTTTTCCCGCACTATATCCCAAACTGACGCTGCATGCTCACATTCGGTAATAGCATGGTAAATCGTCTCCACTTCTTTCCCACAACGAAAGCAAATAGGGTCAACCTCCATGCCTCTCAACGATAGCTCACAAGTAACTGGAAGTGCTTCATGACACATTCGCCATCTGAACACTCTACCTTTCGGTGGTACATTTGCAGCCCAAATTTGCCGAAGCACTTGTTTCTCCTCCTCATTATCATCTTGTGCTAAATCTGAATTTTGCATGTTACACAATACCCTATATCCACTCCGCACAGAATAAAAGCCCTTGTTGTCAAAGTGCCAAACCAAGCAGTCCTGAACACCAGCTCTACTCAAGGCGACATGCCTTATAGCCAGAGTTTCATCAGCAGCGAAAAGTTGATCAAGCAAATCCACGTTCCAGCCCCCGGTGTCTTGGTCTATTAAATCTGTTACTACAGAATTCTCATCAATTTTACCCCAAGCAGATTTTGGAATAAAGCCTGGAATTGTTGGCACCCATTTATCCTTTTAAAGCCGAATATGATGACCATCACCCACCCTCCACCGTATTCCCTGCTCTAGAAGAGACTGAGAACTCCAAATACTACGCCATGTGAAGGATGGATTCCAACCAAGGCGAGCATCACTAAAGAAAAAGCGTATCACATTCATTCCCGAACTAAGAAAGAAAAGAAGAAAAGCAAACTTCCTCTCATCTCAAGCTGTTGGTTAGTCTTTACCGAGGAGTGAAAGCGAATTACCACGTAAGGTAAGAATTGCTCCTTGAACTGCTTGATCACTCTCTCATGGCAGCTAAAATGTCAACTAGTCGAGGTGTATCATTTGATGACGGTTGTCCCACTAAAACCAATTCTGCTTTCGGAATGAGCTATATCCTTTCCCGTGGATTCGAACCACTGGACTGAGGGTTCAGCCGTTACCATTCTATATGGCTTTTGCGCCGCCCTACCCCCTACTTTACTTTCATGAAAGCACTACGCCAACCAAGTCCTTTTTCTTATTGAGCTCGGGATTGATTATTTCTTTTCTTGGGAAAAGAACTGGATCTCATCTCAAGCCTAGGACCGATGGCAGCGGACCTATTTCTATAATTTATAAACAAGAATGCCTATAACAGTATCAGATCAAATGTCGTCATCTGACTAATTGGGAAATGCAGAATAGGACTCGTAAGAAAGAACTTTATGGAATAGCAAAGGCTAACTCATCATCTTATCGATCTTCACGCCTAAACCTTCACGCACGTGTTCTAATTCGCGGGTGTGCAGGAGCTGAGATGATCGGACAAGTGAACAGCAATCAAGCAGTTCGAATACCCCAACTTCAGAAACAACTCTTTGAGCGAGCCATAAAGAAGTAAAAGAATCAACCGAATCAAAATCAGCAGCTCTCTTAGCTGTTCTATGAACCAAACTTAGAATTTGATGACTATATTCTGACCACCCGCCCGTGGAAAAAGATGGGTCTCGGCATGCAGCGTCGAGCTAAGCCTGATCCTTTCTTTCCAGTCTTGCTAGCGGATTCCTTGCTAGCGGTATTTATTGCTTGGGAACTATCGAGATTCCCAGATTCACTGAAATCCTAAATCGAGAAGCAACTTCTTTCTATAGGTTGGGGCACAACTCTTTGCCTTGTGCTTCGCTTCTTCATAACAGAGGTCTCGCTACTCTCCCCACCTGCTTCCCTTGCTCCGATCCAGTCGAGTCCATCAGCCATGCGTTGCGGGATTGTCCAACGTCTAAAGCACTTTGGCTTTCGCTTCAGGCTACTGAATTTTGTGCAGATTTTTTCTCTCTTAATTTGCAAGATTGGATTTCTAGTAATTGTACTAGTCGGGCCCTCTCTTTCAACATTCTCTGGAAAGTGGTCTTTGTTCATGCTGCTTGGCTTATTTGGTATTGGAGGAATTGTGAATTATTTGAAGATAGCTTCTCATGGCCTTTACAGGATACTCAAATTCTCCTTGGGAAGGCCAAGGAAGCTTGGGATGTCTTTGGCTGCCTTATTAAGAGAAACAAGCCTATTATTCTTATTGGGTGGACTTGCCCCCCCAAGAGTTCATCAAAGTAAATGTTGACGGCAGTGCTAAGGGTTCACCGGGTCTGTCTGCAGCAGGAGGTTTATTGAGGAGATCAGATGGCAATTGGATTTGTGGCTTTTCATTCAGAATTGGCATCTCCCACATCCTAGTGGCTGAACTTTGGGCAATTCTCCATGGTCTGCTTCAATGTTGGGAGAGAGGTTTTCGCAAAGTTATCCTTGAAACTGATTCTTTGTTAGCTGTCAACAAGATCAAGGATTCATCTCCGACTGGAAATCAACACCTGAGGATTATTGCAGCTATCAAGGGAATTATCAACAGAGATTGGGATGTATCTATTAACCACATCCATCGAGAAGATAACCAATGTGCTGATTGCTTAGCATCCCACTATGACAACCTCGACATTTTCCTGCATATTTTCGAGGACCCCCCTCATCAGCTAATTCCTCTGCTATCAGCTGATGCCTATGGCCCTTCTTGGCCATGAGAAGTTTAAGTTTCCTTTTGTCTAGTTCTTTGTTCTTTTACTCATTATAAAAAAATAAAAAACTTCGTTACTTAGTACTACCCTACTTTATAATGAACAGAAGATAATCGATACTACTGTCAGTCGTCTTGAGAGTCATGATCCACTATCGATGTCCAGCGGGGACGAAGATTCCTTCTACAGTGCTTATGAAGCCCTATTGGGTCTTCTATTTCCCCGCCAAGGGGAGCTTCTATGTTTTGGAAAACTCTTAGTCGGACAAAAATGAACATGATACAATGGGAGATAGGCTATTGACCAAAGAAAGCGTATATTGGGACTTTCTCTCATAGTATTTTATTGTGCGATAGACTTAGATACGATTGAAATTGGAATGAGAGGTCATAATCCGAGCTATTCTTTTTCTCACTATGTTAATCTGACCGGTGCAACTGATCATCACTGAAAGGAACTCAAAGGAAGTTAACCTGTGGGCACATCGGGCGGAGAATTGTCTATTGAAGATGGAGGTTGACAAGGCTGCGGCTTTGGAGAGTGGGACGGTAATAGCAAAGACGATGACCTGAAGTCAGCCCGTCTGTCTTCAACAAAGAAAGGATAATCACCTATTCCCCGTTCACCTTTACATGAGCAAGAATCTGACAGGGATTGAGAATGAAGCCCCTTTCAACCCCTTCTATATCGGTTCAAAAGACTGTGCATAATCAACGTCCGTCCTCAATAGGCATTGAGGGTTTCCGATGGGTGATTGGACATAGGTTGGAGAGGATGGCAGATGTGTAGGGCGAATAGTGTGTTTCGCTCTTTAAGCATCCAAATCAAATCGGTGTTCTGCGACATCGGCATTCCGGTCTACTTCCCTCTTGGCGTGCTGGATAGCTATTCCCTATATTAGTTGTGTACCGGAAGCGACGAAACATTAATTATATATGAGATTTCAAAATAGAATCCGGCTTTAATCACAACCACTCATTGAATGAAATGAGCAAGATTTGGCGAATGTACTTGACTCTCTCAATTGACCCATAAGATATTCCACAAGGCTCTGCTAGACCTGGCAAAAAACAACTAGAGAGAGAGACTCGTAAGAAAGAGCTGAGGAATAGATAGACACCCGAGAGGGAGGAAAGGGAGAAGTAGAGGGTAGGGCGAAATAAATAGACCACCCAACTATCGCTCGTTAGCAACTGGAGCGGAGCCCTATCAGCCCATACACAACAAGAACAACTAATTGCTTCAGTAGTGACTAAGGCTACAGTCATCCTGTCGGTACAACAACTACAGCCCAAGTCCTATTCTTGGGGTAGCTTCCTTCCTCGGGATCTTCCTCAGTTTTGATCACCTATAAAGACTCTGAGCCTGTAGGCAAAACCTTACTTTCCCCTTCTCACTAATAAATAGAATTCCTAATCTTATCTGCTGTAGGGGTTTAAGTAAGGTACTCGAATCCCTCTTCCATGACCTTTGCTATCTCCTTGGCTAGTCCGAAGAGCTCTCTTGTCTATTTTTTCCCCGGGGTTTTGTTATCTCAAAGTCTGTTAAAGCTCTTTCAATTTCAAGCCTCTTTCTTTATTCCTTATTGCTTTAGTCCTTTCCTTATTATTATGGTTATGTTATGATGGTTGTTCTATCGCGCATGAAGCTGTTGAAGGTCTCAACGAAGATCAGTGAAAGGTACCTGAAAAGGACTCCTGAAAAAGACTGACAGGAATCCCAACAGGTTGAGTTCTGCTAAGTGACTGCTGACCTCTAAGCTCCAGCTTACTTCGCCATGAGATCGGAAACCGTTGCCATTGCCACATACGTACACGACGGTTGGGAAGGTAGAAAGGTGAAGAGCGGTAGGGCATTTCCATATCAGCATCACATCACACCAACCCTCCGAACCCGGAAATAACTATGGTCGACAAGGACTTCACCCCAGTCGAAGACCCCACCGTGCCTGAGAGTGTAACGTAACTGACGGGCTTTTTGCAAATAACGCCATGACCAAACCACCTATGCCAGTAATACTCCGGCACCGATTAATAGATCATCTAAGCTCTGAACCCCTTCGGGCTAACTCCTCCTTCTAGTACCCATCCAGTAGCACCATCAGTCGGGGATTAATTCGTACCGGCCCGTCTTACCGCGGCTAACGCGGAACTCTCTTTGGAAGATTTAGGACTGTAATCCGTAGGAGCAGGGCGGATGGCTACGCTAAACGAGACTCAAGAGATTCACCCTTTCCTGGAACAATCGCAGGCAAATGCCGAATCAAGGGGACGATTAAAGAACTATTTCAAAAGCAGTTTAGCACACATTCAGGTAAACCTTTTTATCCCGGGCGTGTTGCGAGAAATCACGCTTTTTTTGGACCGGAGACCGAAAAAGCCAGAGTTCGATTCTCGTTCTACCTATTGTGCTTAAACTATGCGCACACTAAAGCACACTTTCTATATATCTTTGTCATTCAATAGCAACTCTTTTCCCGCAGTCGTTCAGAATCTTCAGACTGCAACAGTCGTGACCCGTTGAGATTGCAGACGGTCTCGCATCTTCATTTGGCTGGAAGGAAGGAGGAAGCCATGTAACATCGGCCGAGAGTGCCCACCGGCGGATGTAGGTACAACGGGATAGAACTAGCCTAAGCTCCTTCCTTGCTCTTGCACATCCATCTATATATACTACAATGTCTCCACATCTAGATAATGAGAAAGAAGTAGTAGTCTACCAGCGAGGGCAAGATGAAAGAGGTGGCTAAGCCTTTATCTTCTGCTTTCACTTTCTCAGAGGAGAGTTCATTTTATGTTTGTACTGTTCACTTGTCTATCTCATATAGCGGAGAAAGTTCATTATGCGAATTTCACTCTACGATGGAAATTGAAATGAAAAAAGTTGTATCTCCCCTAGGGCCAAAACCTTAACAAGGCAATTTCACTCTATGAGATAATTGAAAATTCGATTTTGTGTAACTCATATAGCGGCAAAAGTCTTCATTTTTAACGATTTGGAATTCGATTTCCGCCCAGAAAATGTATGTATACCTATTTTTACGGGGGTGATTAAAATGTTGACATCTCAATCTCGAATTTGTTAACGGAAATTCCAGAATGTCCAAAAAAGACGATAAAACGTTCACTTGTCCGAGGTCACTGGAGCACTCAAAGAGCTTCGTCGACTACTCTAGGATCTCCTTCTGAAAGCGTTTTCTCTGGCCCCCTCAGAATCTGACTAATATAATAAATATGTTGCTCAATCCCTTCATCATCAAGTAGGGCAAGGAGGCCACCGATTGCTTCCTCAGTCATTTCCAAGTACAAGCGCAGAGGTCTGCCAGCTACGGGCGTGCGCATCATTGGCAAGTGCATGAGTTGCTGCTGTAGCTTCTTGAAGGCAGCTTCACATGTCGGGGGGGTCCATGTAAATGGCTGATTCTTCCTTAACAAAGGCATAAAGGCCAAAAGGTTTGCAGCCAAACCGGGTATGAACCTTCGGATGTCAGACAATTTGCCCATGAAGCTTTTGAGTTGCTTGACTGAAGTCGGCCTTGGCATCTCGGATATGGCTTTGAGTCTAGAAGCATCAACTTCGACCCCTCTGCTGTGAACTAGAAAACCTAGAAACTTCCCAGCAGAAAGACCGAATGCACACTTAGCCGGATTCATGCGAAGGTTGTACGCCCGGCATTGGCAAGCCCTGAGGAAAGTCTTTCTGGTTCTATCACGAAAGGGTGGCCGAAGCGTAGACACAAGAATAGTAAGCATCTTCCATTGAGGAACAACTCCTAGCTATCTCTACTTGAGAAATGAATAAGACCTATCTTTGGTTGCTACAATTTTGTGCTGAGCAAGAGCTTGGGCAACGTCAAGTTAAGCCGTTGCGCGCTAGTAGTTAATCTTCAGAGATATGGAACTCCAAGCCGATCAATAGGTCTGTCTTCCCAAGGAGAGTTCAAGGACTTCATGGTTCGTCAGATGCTTTACCGGACGACTTTGTTAGCGCTTCACTGATTAGTGAATACTATATCTAACTACTGAACCTAGTTGCTTATCTCGTTCTAGTGACTTACCGTACGAGGTACAACTGACCGTACGAGGTACAACTGAAACTTCCACTACAACTCCATCCATCGGCAAATATCCTGTACCGCAAAGGGATGGCACGGAATTAGGAAATAGCAGCGGATCTTAGTTAGAAAGAGGGATAAGGGAATGGGTAAACTTAGCCTGTGTCGAGTGAGGGAAAGGCCGTGGCATTGCCTGTTAGCGCACCGAAGTGAGAGATTCTATTTACTAAAGTAGCAGGTATGTGTAGAAAGGGGAGCGAGCGCTTGGATGATCCATCAACTTAGCTAGCAAAGGTTCTGAGTATCCCACCTGCCTTAGAAGATAGGGTTAGTCGCTTAGTTTCGAGAGCTAGAAATCCGAATTCTATTATAGCTGTGATCCAACTTAGACTGATGTGATGCCAACGCTCGAGAGCCCTCACCCTCAAACAAAAGGGTTAGGACCCTTCTCAAAGAAGAGTAAGCTTGCAACTTTATTAATCATGGAATGCCCAACATTCAACTCGAAAGAACCCTTTTTGAGTATGCCTTTTTTACTGAGCAGGTATCTTTTCCCCAGAGCAGTCAAAGCGAGCAGGCGAAGCAGTCGGGGTAGTATTTACAGAGCAATCGGGCCAGGGTTTCCTCAGTAAGCAGGCTGTGACAAAGAAGATGTTGCGAACATAGCTAATTTCTGAGCATCGGTTCTGTACAAAAGCCAATCACAAGGTCTTCAGTAACGAAGGCGAATCCCTTTTGCTTGAGTTGACTTTTCCGTCTCGTAGGTTCTTTCGCTTCCAGCAGGCGGATAAATGCCTTGACTAGCTTCCTGCCTCGGCTAGCGACTACCAGATCCGCTTCTCGAACAGGTATTTCATCGTCCAATGCCTATTCTATTACCAGACTAGAAGAGACGGAAGGTACTAAAGTAAAGCCTGTTCCCCTATGGCTCAGCTCTTTCGCCTCACTTCAGAAAGAAGAAAGGATTTCATTAAACAACTTCGGAAAAGAAGCGGGTATAACGATTTAGCTGTAGAGTCCTATTCAAAACCCCAGGTTTCGGAAAAGCAAGGTAAAGTAAACACGAAAGCGAAAGGTCATAGCCAAGATCGGGAAAGCAGCTTGCTTCTTCAACCCCTAGAGAAAAACCAGATTAGATGGAAGGTCTTAACGAGCCTTTACTTGAATGAACCGGCTCGTCATTTATTTGATTGGGTTGAGTTCACAGTTCGTGAGCCATGACTCACTCTATCGGAATAGCCTAACCTTAGCTCTCCGCTCATAAGACTAGTTGAAGCCCGAGCGCCTGCCTATATGTATTTCATCGGGTATGAGGGTCTCAACTCCAGTAGCGAATAAAAGGAGCTTTCCGAAGGTATTGATTTCACATCATATCCCTTTAGTTTTTCTCTTGTCCAAGCTTCTCTATCTATCCTTCCCTATCTAGTTATCGAGAGAGGGGTGGTACTGCTGCTAGGCCTTTTTTTTATAGGTAATGCGCTACGAGAAAGCCCTTTCTTTTTTTCTACTGAGCTACCTGCCTTCCCGAACCATGAGGAAGAAGATAATTCTAATCTCAACCTATAAAGTGCGAATTCTAATTGGAAACAACATCCAATGCATTCCTCGAAAGCGGATGATGAGTCCGACCTGCTCCTTGCTTTACGGAAGAGTCAGTCACCCGTCTCAACCCTAATAAAAGGTCTGGAGAGGCAGAAAGGCTCAGCCTAGTATTTCTTTCTTAGCCGGAGCAAAGCTAACCAGTCGAATCTACTTCGTCCCCTATCAGAAAACCTCCTATTTTTCAAGCGAGCTAGTGAACTGCTTCATCGCCTTTTTCATACTTAGCTGCAGAACCTGCATACTTACCTACCCCTTCGGAAAGCACTATCATTAACTAAGCCCTTCAGCCCATGCATTCACCACCTCTCTTAGCTACCGAGCCTAGTTCTTGCTTCGGGTTTGAAGCTTGGTAGATTGTAAACGGCTTGGTGAAGGCCCGGTTAACTTCATCGGTTTTAGTGGATTGAAAACTCCTTGGTGGTGAAACCCAAGGGAGAGGACGTAAGCTAGGAAGAGCTGAACCTCTATAAATCGAGCGTGTTCTTCATTCTTCCCTCTATTTCTGTCGTTCCAGTTTTATCTTTCTCTTTACCTCTTTTACTTTCTGTCTTCAATCCAAAGTTAACTGCTTTACTTAAGTTTCGTTATTGCAATCTGAGTTACCTTGCTTTATTCTCTCTGTTTTCATTAGTGCGTTTAATAGCTGTTTTCTTATTTGTGCCTTTAACGTTTGTTACAGAAAACTCCAAAAAAAAAGTCAGAAAAAGCTATTCACCCCCCATCAACGCTATTTGCCTACGGACCAACAAAATCATCTCAATAGTAGTACCAACAGGCGAGTCATAGGCGAACATGCCACACAACGATGAGTACGAATAAACGGTGTTCTACTTTCAGTGAAACAAAGCCCCCTTGCAATACTCTTTGAACTGCCTGTCTGTATCACCCAGGACAACTGAAAGACTCGAGGAAGGATGCGAACAAGCTGATACATATTCTAATAGAGGTAAGTGTATGCCTCAGAAGGTTGAACCGCGTAGCTAGTAGGATTCTCTTAAGAGTTCTTGAAGAAGGTCTATACGCGTGTTGCGACGAGCAGCCCTAATGAAGCTGAACCGATAGGCGCGGAAGGTGAGTACTTCTTTTATTTAAGTCAACGAAGATGCTTTTCTAAGCTAACTCTATACTCGTCGTAGGGCCATAGAGTATAGATAGGAATGCCCTTAGATTAGGGTTCAGTTTCCACTTCTTTGAAAAGGTGAGCCTCAAATCAAACCTTTAGCGGATAATCCAGATATTAGCTAGTTTTTGGTAGATGGACTGATTCATTCCTTCCTTTTGTTCGTGCTCGGACGTGCCCTTTCTCTGCCAATCTCGAATTTGAATCTTTGCTTACCCAAAGAGAGGCTGCTCTGCTCTAATAAGAGCTAGTTTCCAACAAGCGTTGCAAGAATAGACTGACATAGATTTTGAGAAGTGGGCCTTCCAGGATCACTTTTTGAGCTTGCAACGTTGAGTTTTATTCCCAGTTGATCCTTACTAATCCATATGACTTGATAATAGAAAGTGTATGTATTAACTACTCTTTTCTTCGCAGATGATCTTATGCTGTTTGCTCAAGCGGATACTAGTCAAATTGAACAAATAATGGGTTGTTTGAATACTTTTGCTGCTGCCTCTGGTTTGACCCTTAGCTTGCCGAAATCTAAACTTTTTGTATCCTATAATGTTTCTCGACGACAAGCAGCTATCTTGAGTTCTTCTTGTGGTATCCCACTAACTGAGGAATTGGGGCGTTATCTGGGGGTACCCATTATCCATAAACGGTGCTCACGGGATCTGTATCTGGGTATTGTTGAAAAGGTTCGAAATAAACTGTGTAGCTGGAAAAGTCACTGCTTATCTAGGGCAGGGCGTCGAACTCTTGCTCAATCTGTGCTTCATGCAATCCCGTTTTCACTTACATAAATAAGACATTTCTTTCATTCAACAACTCAAGCAAAAACCCCTCTTTATCGATCGTGAGCCCGAAGTTTATCTGATCTTAGGCCATTGAACTTCACTCGCCCTTTAGCCTGACTCGCTGCCTATTCAAAATCCCGGTCTGTTAGAAGCGGATAGGCGGATAGAAAGTCAGCTCTTTTAGACCCTCTTGTACTGTAGCCTTGTCTGTCTGCTGGTTCGGTTGTGGGTTGAGATTCCTTATCACCCCTTACCCTCTCTCTACGAACCAACTTATCTGATGATGAGATGAAGAGGGAGGGATGCTGAGTTTCTTCTTTATGACGTGGATGAGCTTTCATACTTGTACTCCAAATCCAAGACCACTAGCCCAACTGAAGCAAGTAGTCTCTCCTTTCTAGTCCTCGGGGGACTGGTCTCTTCCCTTTGAACCGGTAAAGCTAAGGTCCTATTCGAGGCTTTTCCTTACGCTCCCAAACCAACATCCGATATCACTAAGTATGAATCCTTTTGTCCGGCCTTGGGGAAAAAGGATCTATCTATCTATCTCAACCATCAGACAAGTAAACCAGACAGTGAAAACGAACCCGAAGCCAGAATCTCCTTTTGAAGAGCGTCGAGCTAATTCCCCTTGTTAGAACTCTTCCTTCTTTCTATTCCTCGGGTTTATTGAAGAAGGATCTCTCTCCGCTTTTTCCTTTGCAGTTTCCTTGCCTTGCTTTTATTCATCCAATTCTTCTAGCGAGTGAGTCATGGGAAAACGTAAAGCTTTATATTCCGAAGTTGATGATTTCTTACCCAGGGTAAGCTAAGCACTGGTCTCTTCCTTCGTGTTCGAGCTAGAGGTATTGTTTTCTTGCTTCAAGATATAGTAGCAGGATCAAGATCGGGTTTTAAGGCAAGAATTCTAATGTGGGTGATGTGATAAGCCTAACCTTATGCACAGGACTAGCATACACAACCGACATAAAAAAGCAGCTTGAGAACACGGGTTTTCATCAATTGAGTAGATTGATAATGCAATTTAGGAAAGAGAGAAAGAACAGCTTTAACAGACAGACTTTGAGATAACAAAATCCCAGGTTGAAGACTAATTAGTAGGGGCACAAAGTCCGGTTTCAGTGATTGACGTATGCTGGTTAATGGATTGCTGCCTGAATGCTAGCGGTCTTGCTTGCGGATAGGATAGGGCTCAAGTATAAGAACAAGAATGGTTTCGGGCGTGTGAGTTATGAGTGTACTTCTAACCCCTCTGAGCTATCGAGGGGAGATCGTGCGTAGAGGGCCGTTGCCTCTCAACTTTATGAATGGGCTTTTAGAGAACTAATTTTCCATTTGATGATAGGATAGAGATATAGGAATGAGAATCTGTTGTTAGATTAGATAGTGGAGTGGATGACTAGGTCTCTCCGCTTTCGGGTATGGATTTGATTGTCCGATTGAGTAAAGTAGGGTTCAATAAATTCCCACCTTGATTACGCCAAGGTTTCTGTTTCTATAGCTAAAGGAAATGTGTCTCCCACTTTGTCTGGCCTTGGGGACGAAGTAGCCGAGCCTTTAGGCTCAGGGGGCGAAGAATGTGAGCCGAAAGGCGAAGGAAGGGGAAGGAGTGAGGGGTTGCGCTTAGCTAAATCACTAAATTTATCCAACGTGATTGTGCAATTGGATGCTAGTGTGGTGGTAAATTTCTTAAACCAAGGAATTACACCCACTCACTTGAATTCTGTTCTGGTCCAGGAAGCTTTAGCTCTGGTGAGAGGTGATTGGATTAGAAAGATTACTCATGTGTATAGAGAGAGGGAATCGCTGTGCTGCGGACTTCTTGGCAAACTTTGGGCAGGATATTTCTCAGAGATCTTTGGTGTTGACAGAACCACCTGCTGGATTGCTACCTTCCTTTATCGATCGTGAAAGAATCAGCAACAGAAGTAGAAAACTTAACAGCACCTTCTCATCACAGAGACCTTACCGAACCTTTATCCTACTTGCTTTCGGTAGGCTCAAGCGTTGATTCTCCTTCTTTCACTAGTCCTATGTATTCTCTGTCTATTATATTAATGGTTGGCTACTTTGCTGGTGCTGAGCTACCCCCCTTTGGATGCTCCTTTATCGGTTTCACTCTCTGGTTATGATGGGGGAGGGTCTTCTTTATCAGCAGGCTCTTTATCAATCCCTTTAGGCAGGCTGCTTTAGGAAAGCAAGTTTCTCTCGGCGTACGTTAGCTGAGAAGTAATGGATGCAGCTGCTACTAGTATAAACCTTGGGGTGAAAAAGGAATATCTTCTATTTTTCTTGTTGCGAGTAAGAAGTATAGACTTTCGAGCGTCGAGCTAGCCCAAATGGTCTTATAGAAATTGGTACTTCAGCTAGGCCTTTGCCTTTCTATCGGGTTGAGGGGCGAAAGCGCTGAGCCTATAGGCGAAGAGGCTTGAACGGTACTTGCTATAGAGAAAGGACTAGGCAGACAGTCAATGAGAAAGAAAGAAAACCGCCTACCTAATCCCTGGCCTTGAGTTTGCAAAGAAAGGGGATTACGCTACGAAGGAAGATGCCAACGAAGGAGCTTTTCAAGTCAAGTTAAATAGTTCATGTTGAGTCAGCCCCTCTTATTGATTGGACTAGGGGAGATGTCCCTACTTCAGAGAATAAAACTCTTTCGGTTGTTTAGGTCTCAACATCCTCCCTAGATAGAGGTGAAGAAGAATTCGTACTCAACGACTAGACTAGCTCTTATGACGACTACTTAAGTCGAGTAGGAAATGAAGATTCAGAGGATGACTTGAGAACGTTCGTCGCCTAACTTACTACTATTTATTGTCTGTCAGCTACTACGTCCTCTGAGACTTACGTTGAAAGAACCTAACTTCCTCGCCCTATTCAAAACCCCGTTGCAGATGACGAAAATCTGCTTCTAGGTAGATAGCTTAAACCCCAAGGTCGGACTAAAGATTTAGCGCTTCTGGTAGTGCCCACAAAAGAAACGGGAAGAATGCTCACTGCATATTCAAAGAACTCCCTCTGGAGAACTAGTCTTAAAGACTATTGGATATCCGTTACCACGATTATTAGAGTCGAGGGATAGGCGAATCTGGAAGTATACTGCCAATGGGATTTTTAATACACAACCGCATATCTTGCTCTAGTTGACGATGAGTTGGATGGTTCAAATGGTGATTGGAAATGGCTGTGGAGGATACCGGTTCCGGCCCGTTGTCTACACTTTCTATGGCTGGTTCGACGTGGTAGATTGCTTACAAACAGTTTGCGAGCTTCTTGGGCTGATAGTAAGTCAATGAAATAATCTGACCAAGCCATGTTAGAAAGGGCTCTATCTAGCCTCGAATAGTACGAGGAAGGTAAAGGCTTAGCCAACTCTGAAGCCAAGTCAAATAGAGGTTTTCCATTCCCACCTATCACGTATAAAGAAGCAATCTCAGAACAACCCATAATCCCCATTCCATTCCTCAGACAAGGCTCCGACCTCGACCTTGGTTTAGCTGCAGAGACAGAAGCAGTAGGAAAGCACGGAAGCGGAAGATCAGTTAAGTGGTTATAGCTGTATTCCAATTATGCTGTCTAACTAAGGCAACCAATTCCGCTAGCATTCAGGGAATCAGCTCTCATAATGAAAGCAGGTTCTCAGAAATACACAGTCAATCTATAAAAACCCGAAAACACCTTCTATAGTTTCCGGGTTTTGAAGGATAGAGGCACACAGACCTAACTGGCTTTACTGAGTCCTCGCAATCGCATAGCTTTCACGCTCGTATGCCATCATACAATATTTTATGCATGCAAGAAGATAGCGCCCCGGGTACCTTTGCTTTGAGAGCGGAGGTAAGAACTAGCAACTATAGAATGGCTGATTGTGGATTGATGACTTGATTCTCACTTGAGACAGAAGGCTAAAACTTAAACCGTCTCACCCGAGAGATAGAATTCCAGAACCAAAAACCGGTTCTTGAAACAGCTTTAACGGACCTTTCCCCCAAAAAACCAAGAAACTAAGAATTCGAAGCAACTTTAGCCATAGAACTGGCTTCATAGTCTCACTCAACAAACTCCCCAATGGGATAAGAACGTACTGAATCAAGAGGCTTAGTACCATTTAGCGAATTAGGAGGCCCGTAGTAGCTGACTTTCTAGTTGAAGAATCTGAGGAAGCGGCTGGTCTGGTAGTCGCTAGCCCCAACCTATGACATGAGTACTTTCAATCGGGCTTAAGGGTATCACTCTATGCAATTTGAATTACCTTTACCGGTTCCCTTTCCTCTAGCGGAACCAATGAGGAGGAGTAAAGAGCTGAGCCATAAGGTTTTGAGGCGAAAGACCGTAAGGCGAACATTGTTGCGTTAGCAGCTCACAATTAGAATTCTTCAGAACTGATAGGGAGCAAGAGAAATAGCTGATCAAAGTTGCATAGACTTTCCTCGCTCCACTACGAGCTTTCGGAGAATAGACTTCAAACGGATTTCCTGACTTGGTAGTAAAGTATATTCCTGAACTTTGATGCCCCAACTCTTGTGGGAGAGAGGAAAGGGACATTCTTCTAAGCCCGAGGTCGTGAGTCATGGGTATGGAGAACGAACGATAGGGAATAATTCAATCTTAGGAAAAGCTACATTCGTCCTCTGATAAGTAGAATCTGCACACGAGCGAGCATATGGGGAAATGGAATACGGAGCTTCAACTGGGTCAAGCCCCTCTCCGGCCTAACTTCCTACTAGTTGAAAACCCGTGCCGTGTTCTCAAGCTGGGAAATCCTTCCTCTTTTAGTAAGCCTTCCGTCTAGTAGGGACTGGTATTATCCGTGCCCTCGTTTATCTGTGCACGCGGTAGAGAACTGGCTCTAACCAAATGCAATTGTCTGGAACCCTGAGATCGATAGCAAGATAAGGCTCTGCTTCCCCTTCGATATCCGTTAATGAATGCACGAGTTGAGTTCGCCCTTTTGTTATATTCTTTCTTGTCATCAACCTGGGGTGAAATTAAGGATCTCTCCCCTCTGATTGCGTGTTGTTCATTCCCATTGGATGGTAGTTCCTATCCGGACGTCTTTCTTTAGTCTTTGTAAGGGAGCCAGCGTGTAACATTAAAGTAAAGATTGATGAATTCCTTAGGGCTGCACTTTCAGGGGCAAGTGTCTACTTCCCAGAAATAGGAAGGTTAGCTTTTCCTGCTTCCTTTTACGGTGCCATAGTCTGAGAGTTCTACGGTTTCTTTCTAAAACCACATTTCAGTAGTCGATTAGGAGTACAGCTCCATAGGCATTAAGCTGAGGTCTTGCGAGAGGGGATTGAAAAGCTATTCAAAATACGGGTAAAACGCCAAGAAAAGAGAACAACCACTCTGAATACACCTTCGGAAACCTTCCACGAGGGACGAGCTCTCAAGCTGATTGATCTACAGCGATCTCGGGTATAGATTGAGGGGAGTGAGTACGAAAGTGAGAAAATCTGATCTTACGAGAATTATTATGAATATGATTCATTATGAATAGCTATCGATGAAAGATCCCGCCCATTTCTGGTTTTCTTCGAACCAATGGGAGACTTGCATCTCCGGCGACTCAGATATGGGACTTTCGTCAAAGCTTCCTGGTTGTAGCGAAGGCGAAATAGACCAGCCTATCTACTTAAGAGGGAACGAAGGCCCCTGGACCATGGGAGACTACCAGTTCTTGCTCCGGATGCTGCTACCGAAAGATGGTAAGGAATGGAATGATGAAAGGCCGGGTTCCCCCTAGGTACCAGTTAGACATGAACTGAGACAGGGGAAGTCCATAAGAAGGGCTGAATCCAAAGCATTGACCCGTCGGGGCCCTGAAAGACCAGTTCTTCCCTCTACGACAACAGAAGAATTGTCAACAAAAGAAGAAGCAGATAAGAGAGCAAGATTCGTTCAAAGAAAAAGTGATCCTCCGTCCGGCTTTGAAGAGGCCTTAGTCGGTCAACTTTCCTGAGGGATTAGACGAGAAGTTAGTAGGTAGTAGTGGTAAAGATTCTTTACTCGCGAGTGGAACGGCCGACATCTCACTCTAATGTTCTAGGATGTACCAGAGAGGGTGAACCAAGCCCCTTGACGTTTGTTATCCCCTAGACAGATCAAGAATGCCCGAAATAAAGTGCCTGTCAACTCCTTTCCTGGAAAAGAAGAGTTGACTTTTATGCCAACTGATGGGGAGGCCCGACGCTTCTGCAAAGTCTGAGAGTCATTATGAAATTCCAAGGGCTGAATGTAGACTAGCTTCAGCAAAGAAAATTAGATCGTCGGAAGTGAGAGATCGGATTTCGATCCCGGGGGAGCTTTCTAAAACAATTTGAATTGCCTCTCTTGAATAAGAATGGAGAAGCCTTCCATCGCAATACAATACAGAAGAGCAGAAGGAGAAATAGGGTATCGTTGGCGAATACCCTTTCCACTGCCATCGAAGTATAGGGTATACTGGTTCTAAGCCTACCTTTTTTCATCACTTCAGCCCGCTGTCCTCTTTCGAGAGTTCAATTACGAGAATCCTATTGCCCTGACGTGCTTTCTGAACTTCTCTTGAGTGCCTTAGACTAGGAACTCTATGTTTACCATTGGTAGGTTAGTGATGCTGGGGGAGTAGCACAACCGTCTTAGAGATAGAGAGAGCACTCTCGAAGATAAGGGTTTGAATGGAACGCTAAGTGGTTCTATGTGAAAGCAATACAATACAATAAGGGTCCTTCTCATTCCTTTCGTCTTTCATTTGTTGAATTAGCTCTGGGTTTTGACAGCTATACGAAATGAAATCCCAGTGACAGGGAATCCAATCCTCCTCGGATGGTACCATTGCCTCTGCCAAAGGAGTCTTCCTCTCTAGTAGCCCTTCCGACAACAGACAGCAGTTACTCTAACAGCGGCAATCGCCCATGGTTCTGCCCTACTATATTCATTATGATCCAAGGCTCACTCGCTGCCCTAAGCTAAGTCCTACGGTTCCCAGAGTTTTGGCTTATAGCCAAGCCAAGGGGCGAAGCGGTCCAATACCAGCTTCTTCTATAGGATCGGAGTCGTCAACAAGAACTGCAGATACGATCACTCCGCCTTTCTAAGAAGGCCTTTCGCTTAGTTATCCTTTCTACTATCACTTCCTTAGCAGTTCCGGAACATCTAGAGTATGCTTGAATGTCGGAAATTTGTCCATATTCTATTCATCCTCGTCCATTAGTTCAATTCCTTTCTCCTGTGCTCGCCTTGAGATTCTCGGATTTCTCACGCGGGGACAGGATTCGAACCTGCAATCTTCAGAACATGATTCTGGCGAGTTAACCATTACTCTACCCCGCTACTGGTCCTATCAAAGCAGACTCTTTCTTTCTCATTTTCTTTTTTAGACTGATCACCCTCGCCTTGATGCTAAGTGAACTAGTGATTCATCTCTTCGAATCAGTTTTTCAATATCATATATGATCTTTTTAATTGAATTGAGTTCTGTTCTGAAAGCTCTTTCACCTCGTCGTCAACTCGGTCAAGCAAACACAAAGCTTCTTCCCTTGTTGCCTATTGAAATAAGGAATTTTCTTCTCACCCGAAAATCATTTCTTTGTCAAAACCTTTCTTTCTTTTTTGACTGCTAAGCCCGATAGCTAGGTCAAGCCGATTCGAATTCTTTGTTTGATTGGGCTGTTGTGCCTGACACGCTTAGGTCTAAGGTAATGGTGACCTCAGGGAAAGCTGAATCGACCTCTTCTGCTAGTGAACTAACTGCTCATCCTCGGAATCCAGAAACAGAAAAGAAAACAACAAGAAGCTGCCTCCTTTATTCCGGCATTGAGTAAGAACCGTAAGATGAATCCTTTTGTCCGGCCTTGCTTGGGCTTTCATGATGCTCTATCTTCCGACCCCTATCGTTTATGGTTGATGACGTGCTTCGAGCCAAGTTGTCATCCTCCGAACCCGAGCTTATAAAGAGGGTCATGAATAAGCGGGATGCAATGAATTTATTAAAAGAAGATCCCTCTGAGATGCCAGGATTTCTTTGAGATGCGCCATCAGGACTTGACTTTGGAATAGCAAAGGATCTAAGCTGAGCAAAGAAAGTAGCTACGCTGCGAACAGGGCGAATGAAGCTTTCACCTCTAGGCGATTTAGCGAATTCTTCTATACTAACCATTTACTCAATGTCTGGTCGAAAAAGTCCAACCGTTGTTGTGGCAGCACTTTATCCCAAATAAGTTTCGCATGGGAACAGTCCCGAAGTACATGTAGGCAAGATTCGTCTTCCACCCCACATAGAGTACATGTTCCTTGATCACATAGACCCCATTTGCAATGTAGACTATTAGTAAGTAAGCGCTCCTGTCTTGCCAGCCAAAGAAAATGTAACCATCTCGAAGGACATGGAAACTTCCAAAGCCAACTCCATTGCTCATCATTTCCACTAGCTTCATCTTGTAGCAATGCATAGTAAGCGGACTTCGAAGTAAATTGGCCATTTGAAGTGTACTTCCAAATCCATTTATCCTCCACATCAGCCAACATAGGGAAAGGAATTCCAATAATTTTCAGCGCAATATCTGCAGGCACCTGCGCAAATAGAGAATTTGAATCCCAAGCACCACCCAAAATAAATTGGTTTACCATAGCATCCTGATCAACCAATGCCGACGGTATAGTGATATTGTCTGCAATTGGTTTTTCCAACCATGTGTCAGTCCAAAACTTGGTAGTTTGGCCATTCCCAATTCTCCTACATAAGCCCTCCATCATCTGGTAAGACGGAATTAGACAAAGAAAAGAGAGTGCTCGACCGGAACAACGGCCGACAAAAGACCGTAATTACATATATAACTGCTCTTCTCCTTCTCTGAAAAAAGGCTTTTAGGCAAAGCGTATGGCGGCTGGAAAGAAAGACGACCTTCAGGGCCAGCACCACTATAATCAGACTAGCCCAGGGGGTGGAGTCGCGATATCGACTATGCCCAGACAACCATCAATAGCATCATTAGAATAACCGCTCAATGACCTAATTGTAAAATCATCTCATAGAATAGAATAAGGAAAAACCAAAAAAGATAAAGCGGAAAACGTTTCCACGGTCAACACTAAAAGTCGTAATATAAGCAATCACGAGCACGAGAATCCCCTCTTGGTTCACCTATTGGAGCGAAGGTCTCAATGAGCCTATTTACTTATTAAAAGGGATTTGTGATTGGGATAGCTTTCAAAGCGGACCTCGTGGAATCACCTGTTCGAGAAGCTGGTAGAAAGATAGCACTTCCTCTTTTTAGGGAAGGAAATGCAGAGTGGGAGTCACCATTATCCGTTCTAAATATGGATTCTCAAACCCTGGGAAAAATGATTTAGCTTGGGAATCAGCAGTGAAAGAAGAGGGACCAGTTGAGAAAGCTTCTACTGCTTCAGTTCAAGCAATTGGTTATGAAAGAAGACTAGAATCGATAGCTACTTTTAACTCCACTTAAGAAATAATAAACATCGAATTCCCAGGTATCGGTTTAGACAATTGGCTAGGTTATGCTGGGTCTGATCGTGGAACTGGTACTTGTCGAACGAGATAAAACTGAAACTATGGAAATGGTGTATTTGTCAGGGGTAGGAATCATGAATTAAGTGTACGGTGGAAGGGCTATCTTTTGCCCAACCGAAGAACCGGGCGGTCCTGTGAAAGAAGGAGCTCTCGCGTACATTAGATTGGGATAGTTAGTTAATGAGGGTGCTTGAAGGCCTTGATTTCACAGCACTTGAGTGCAGGAGAGGGAGGGAAGAAAGATAAAGATGAAGAAGAATAGGCCAGAAAGAAGGGAGTATCCCACCATTCGCCAAGGTAGTTTTTTCTCTCTTCAAATTTCGTCTTTCAGATGAGTGCTATCTCTCCGTGGTCTATGTCGATAAGGGCTTTCTTCTCTTTCTATTTCTAGAAGATATGGCTTTCTACCCCATCGGCATACAAAAAAGGGGATTTACAATCTGAGAATTTGAAAGCCTCTACTGTCTGCATCCAGCATAGGCTCTAACTCAGGTGGAGCAATATCAAGCTTTGTCAGCTCATGAGCACAGCCTTGTGCTAAGCTGGCGAGCATGTCTGCACATCTATTTCCTTCGCGCCAAACATGGCGAAGTTGGACTTCTTGAAAATCCAGCATCAGCCGAACTAACATATCAAGTTTCTCCCGAAACAACGGATTCCTCACTCTCAGGAGCCCGAAGTAACTCATCCTCATCAGACAGAAAAAGAGTCAAAAATCCGAAATGCCTATCTCCAGCCGAATTCGTTTCATAAGACTTATTGGAAGAAGCAATTGGATAAGAATTATAGGCTGAATGAGCAGACGAATCGACCGAGGAAAGAAATGCTTACACACTAGAACATAACCTAACCCCACTTCTTTTTGTTATTGTCCTCTCAACAGGTCCGTCAATATCGGTAGTGGAAGAAGGGGAGCAGCATGCTCCAATGGTCATCAGTTAGTAGTTGAATAATCGTCAAGACTAGCACCAGACCGGATTCGTTCAAAGAGAATCCGATTTATCACTGGTGAAGAATCTTTGATAGTGGAATCCCAATAAGCATCCTATGAGTCGGGATTGCCCTGGTCAGTTTGATTGAAGGTAGCATTTCACCAGCTTACATTGGAACTAGATATGGTAGATCCCTAGCTAAGGGAGACTTCCTCTTTTTTTTCACGACTAAGCCGAAAAGGAATCGATTCTTGAAACTGGCTGGCTAGCTGTAGAAGGTCTCAACGAACCTGAACTTGTTTGTCTTAAACCTTTTCTTTAGTTAAGGACTCAGAAGGGGGATAGCTTTTCCTTATCTATATTAGAGGGGGTACCATAGATTCCACCATGTGTAACTCGCCTCTTCCTGTTGACTTGACTTATTAATCTTGAGCTCTCAGGTCTAGTTTTCCCGTGAAAATAGGTATCGGGGACATTTCCGGTTAGAAATCTCATTCAAAATCTTAAACTTAGGAATAGTTTCGATAGCTTACTTAGCAAGGAAATGAACTACGAGTCTCAAGCTCTTTCAAGAACCTGTTTTTAGGCTTATTTTGAGGTTTCGGTTTAGGTCGAATCTCCTCCATTGACTTGGCTGAATCACTCACTCGCGAGAAAGCAGGTGCCATTGGTAAATGGTCACCCAACTCGATAGATAGAAAAGGCAAACTCCGAAGCTTGCCTATCCACTGATTCTCATTCTTAAGGAGCAATTGCAGCTTCCCCTTGAGACCCTTACCCCCGGTTTCCAAAGGATAGAGCTCTTACGGCTTCAAAGGCTTAGCTCGTTAGTATAGATAGGTTTAGAGTTAGTTCGACGCTGAATGCCCTTTAAAATGTCTTTTATCGGGACTATGTACCCCACGCAGATTCAGCAAAGGAAGTCAGGGAAAGAGCAAAGAAAAGAGAAGAACCTGTAGAAAAATAGGGTGATGTTTGAGATTGCTTTCGCTCCGGTTTAAGTGGCAGGGCTGGTTGTTCTTTCTTTTATTCGATCGGGTGCCATTAAGTTGTATGGCCCACTTTCTCGGGCAAGGCAAGATAGATTCTTCTTCTATACTATAATTCCAATTCCTTCTTTTCTGATGGATAGGAATTCATGATAGATTTGTTGATGCTCGTAAGTGTGATATTTTATTCGCATCCCTTTTACCATAGGACCGGGTTGATAATGGAAAGCTACCGAAGAAAAGCTATAACAAAAGTGAAACAAAAGTCTCTCGCAATCAAATCAGTCACTAGCGCGGAGGGGCATGCAGCTACTCCTTCTTTCTTGGCCCGGCTTTCTAGTTTCAAGAAGATTTCTGATAGGTTGGTTTGACAAACCCCTAGTTAGAAAATAAACTACCAGACAAGAAAGAACGAGAACCAAATCCAATTGCTTTAACTGAAGCAGGAGAAGCGTCATCAGAAACCTTGCACGAAGATACTGGCTCTTCAAGCCCCTACGGTAACCCCAACTGAAACCATAAACGAAAGTGCTAGAAAGCGGCTGAAAGGGGCATCCCTATCTTTGGGACTTCGATCAGCAATTGCAGACGTCTTCTCATCTTGTTCCAGTGGGCTCCATCCAGACATTGATGATTCCAGCATTTATCTCTTTCGACTTACTCGGGGTTTTCATATTCCCAATCATCAGAAACCAATCAATCGCTCTCTCGCTCGAAAAGGTTTTCCAAACCTCATAGGTTGCCTCATGTTCTAGAACCAGACCTTTCATAACCAATTATAATCATAAGCAATTCATTCCTTGGCTTAAGTGCTCGTTAATGCAATCTTTTCTTTCACTAATGCCACGCAGTTTTTTTAGTGAATGTTGAGTGATTTTTCTGATGATAAGTAAAGAATAGAGCTCCTGTTCGAAGCGTACTTGTTCGCTGCTACGCTATATAAGTCACCTTCAGAGCCTATAGCGGTATTCATAGCTATTATGGTGTCTATTCGTTGTACTCGGCTATCTCTCCGAAAAAGGAGATGATAATAATGCAAGCTAGCTTCCCGGGCAATGTTTTAAGTGGTGTATTTCCATTCTCCTCGATCGCTTCATCTTTAGGTTTCTATGTGTATCTGTGCTTCTTCACCATCTTAACGCAACCTGTTCACTTAGTTTTCTTCGCATAACCTCTCTTATCGGCTGTTCGTCGCTACCAAAGGTTTCACCAATAGGAGAACTGTACCGAAGGAATCGATCGACGAAGAGACCGTCAGGTTTCATAGGCTCAGAAGCGTATCCAAAGAATCGACGAACAGGCTCAATCAATCAGGTCTATGCGGTCAGCTTCCACTTTTCTGGGCCGGCCCGAAACCAAATAGAAAGAAATCATCCGTGAGAGCAGGGCGGAAGGCAGTATAACTTAGAGACAAGTGAATAACATTTCTGGAGTTGAACAAGGAACGATAAAAGTCACGAACGTGCACCTTTAATTCTTCTTGATCGGTGGTCGCCACGAGAGGAGCCAGTCGAACTTCCCTTTCGACATTGGACGGTAGGTTGGCCGGTTCTTGTCCAGTGTAGGCCCGGGTATCCGCTCGTTGCTCGCATGGTTGAAAAGCATTGAAATAAGAGAAGACAGGGGGAGGTCTTTGCGAGCCTCTAGACATGAAAAAATTAGGGAGACGTCTTTTGTATATCGTAAGTGCTAGTTTATCGAGATCGAGACCACCAACACCAACCAAGTCCTCTTTGCCAACTCCGGGCATAGTGAGAAAAAGAAGAAATAGCGTAATAGAATCAGTTTATTCACTGGACGGGAATAGGTTCCAAAATTGGTATGACGCTATAGGCGAAGATGACTTTCTATCCGCTACGCTTAGAACAGCCCGAGCATTTCCCGATTCTAGTGCAATGCAACCTCTGACATCATAAACCTGAGGACTTTTCTATAGGTTTTCGGGTACTCAAGAATTTAAGCTTTTAATACGGAAAACTCTAAGCTGTGAGGATTCCCCCTTGTATACCCCATAGCAAAGGAGGAAAGGGCAGAGTACAATTCTAAAACAACCCCAACCAAGGTTTCTAAAGGGAGAGAGCTTCCGGTTTACTCGGATTGGGAGTCCGCTGTTCCCTACCCGCCCTACCTCAACGCTCTTTTGTTTGCTGGCTAGGGAGCGCGGTAAGGTCTTGTCCTCCTTGGTACTGTAGCGATTTAGCTGATCCACTATCCATACTAAATATCTCTCCTCATCCTCCCGTACAACTATTCAAGTGACTTCGTTTGCGGAATACTCATTCGAATATCCAGGTGCGGCATCTTTGGTCGATCAATCTCGAGTGCGCAGGAACACTTTGATTGCTAGCTTCACGTCTTCAGTCCGGCCCCCTGAAGAAGGACGAGAAGCGTTATTTTCTATTTGAATAGGGGCAACCCATTTTTGAGTGTTCAAGTGGCCTAGGTACCTGGATCTTCGATCCAATTCCTTTCTGCTGTTTAAGAAACCTTGCCCTCCCTTTCTGATTGTGAGCTTATGCCATTAGTGTAGTGGCTATAGGCTTTACCAACTCTCCCGTTTTTTACTTCTCATTTACCTGGGCGCTCTATTATGTTATTCATTCTCGATGCTTTGATTCGGCTCCTGGCCAAAACCTGAACTACAAGCGTTGTTTCAACTTCTTTCTTTGGTAGGTAACACGCCACGCCTATCTGTTCAAGTGTTGTTACGATTCAATCGAGTTAGAGGCTACATTACTCGTGATCCCTCTATAGCTCCTATTTTCTTTGGTCGAGTGCTCTTTCGCTAAAGTCAGTGCCTAACTGATCGACCGCAGCGTAAGGGCTGCCTACTGATAGAGAGTTTAGTCTCGTAATCTTCTCTCTTCTCATTCGTCCCCTAGAAGTAAGTTACTCTCTTTCAGATCCTTGCTTTTCTAATATAGCTTACTATTGAATAATCAGAACTACCTTTCTCTTTCTAGCTAGCATGTATCTGTAGTCTCCCTCCATTGCTTCTTTGTTGCCTTAAAGTCTCATTAAAACGATATCAGAAGAAGGTTTTGAGAGATTACTATTAAAGTAAGAAGATAGTCTTTATTGAATACTTTTTCTCTAGTATTCCAGTTTTCTTTTCTTTGATTCGCTTGCTTACAGATAGGTATTCTTTCTTGAATGAATTAGCTTAGGGAGAAGGATCAGATCAATACAAGGATTGCACCTCTTCACGCTGAGCTGGATCGATGCCAAGTGAGGCTGGTCGAAGTAGAGGATCAACACTCTTGCCACGACCCTAGACTGATTGTCATTGGAACATACGGAAGGTTAAGGCTACGCCCTATGGACATTGGTTACTGGGCTGAAGAATAGATTCGGGAGGGAAAGTAGAGTAGTATAGCTCTTGCTGGAAGACGATTCGGTTCAATGCTCTTTAGTGCCTTCGTCTTCGTGATATCTAAGGAGAGAGGAGAACACACTATAGCTTAACGACTTGCCTTTAACGACTAGAGTTTCGATCGAGCATCAGCCTTTCTTTTTATGGTAGGTCCAAAATACCTCTTTCTTTGGTAGAATGATAGCTAAATTGGGAAAGTTTTCGTTGTCAGTATCTACTGTTGAGACCTTTCGAAATACTCTTTCATGTGATTTAATTGAAAAAAATTATCACCCATAGCTCTAATACGCCGTTGGGCGAGAAGGGAAGCACTAAGACAGAGCTTCGCAGTCCAGTTATTCAGTAGTGGAATAATTCCATGACATTGTTTGAATCTACACTAACAATTTCCCTGTTCCGCTGCATCCCCTCTTGAAAAGAAAGAATACCCCCCCTTTCCTTTCAAGGAAATTGGCTTGCCTGAAAAGCTCTTCTTATCCCCACCTACCTTGCCCAGATCAGAAACGGGAGAGCTTCGGTCACAATTGATCCCTTTCTTTCGTGAATCGAATCGAAGACTTCTTTGTTCTTAGACCATTAACTTTCGAATTGGCTTATGAAATGCCTACTTTCGGAACCTCTTTCTCTTACTATTAAGCAAAAACAGTTGTAACGAGGTCAACACCCACCACCTTCCCCAGCACCCTCTGTGGGAAAGAATTCCTTCTTCCCTTCTTCAGGCTGAAAAGCCTTCTTCCTCCTCTAAGAAAGGCCTCAGAAAACTTGCTTCCCACTTTGGGATTGAGCCCTCTGACTAAGGCCTAGAAGAATTCTCGAGAAAAAGGCCTTATTCCCATCTCTGTGTAAGTATGCAAGACCCCTCCTCCAGTTCATGGCAGGTAAGTGCGGGCTGGCTGCTCATGAGGGGGAGAGACCAAGGGGCATACATTTCTCCGACCAGGTCAAGTTGCACTTTAGATTATGGATGGAGAGACTGTTTTCATCGGCAGACCACCAATGACCCACATACAGTCCCTGACAGCACTTTATAAAAGATCAATCCTATAAGATGTGGGCCTTGAGTTCCGACTTGGATGGTGATTGCATTCACCGATTTTATCCTTAACCCCAGTTCCTTGCTGCAAGAGTAGCAGTCTTGAAGCTTTTCTCAGAGTTTCTTACTCTCATAGTCAAAATCTCAATTCGCCTTCGTTACTGAAGACCATGTGATTGGCTTTTGGTTTTTGAAATAACTCCGATGGGAAGAAAAAAAAGAGGGCGTTAAGAGACCCTCTTGGCCCAACCCTAAACACTCTAAGATCCTTTTTCAAACCTGCTCCCATTTCGAGTCAAGAGATAGATAAATAGACACATCCCATTGCACTGATCGGGGGCGTTCGTAGTGACTGAGGGGGTCGAAGACCAAGAAGTGAATTATTTATCAGCCAAGCATTCTTCTTACGGCTAGATCCAATCTCCTGGTCCCTGCGGAAAGGAAAAAGAATTTCACGTTCTTCCTTTCGAAGAACTCCTTTCTGAGCCTAGGCAACGAATGAAGGTGAACCCAGTTTTAGATGATCATCCATCATATGAACATTGGGGAGTGAGTAAGAAACTCTTAATTCCCAGAGGAACTTCACTACAAGACACCTAAATAATACCCGTTAAGCCTCTTTCGACTCTTCACTTGAAAACACCGGATCGGCATTTCTTATGTATTTCTTTGAGTAAGTGAAGGGGTTGAATCTCTTATTGAAACTCGAAAGCTAGGTCTTAACGAGCCCCCAGAAGCCCTTCGTTCAATAGTTTCGGATTCTCATACGCATCACCCGGCTAGCAACTTGTTTTCTTGTCTTTGTTGTCAGACTCGGGGTAAGACCAGAAAGCCTTAGCCAATGCATCTGCTTTGGCTTCCTTTGAAGAAAGCTATGCTCTCACGGCCAGCATTCATAAATTCATAAAGATTTGGTTGTTGCTTAGGCACGGCTAGCGGTTCATGTGCTTTTTTCTTCGCGTTCAAAAAAGACGGGATTTCCACTAGGTAGCCCTATTATCGCTTTTTCTTGTTTGGGCTACGGTTATCGCGAAGTTGCTTCCCTTATCTTTCTATCAACCCGAGGAACTCTCCCAAGGTTCCAGATTTGCTTCATCCAAGAAAAGGGGAGAGAACAGTAGTCCTTATTAACCCAAGTCCGGGATAAACGATTGAGCTTCTGGTTCTACTTGATTCAGTTGGGAATCAGGTATTGGATTTGGCTGGCTAGAAGAAAACTGACCCTCTTTTGATCATCCTTTTCATAGCTTCTCCCTTCTCTCGAGAAATCCCCAAAAACAAGAAAATAAGTTCTTTGAGCCACTCTTATTTCTATTCATTTCTTCTCGTCGATTTTCAATCAATCAATAAATCTCCTTTTTTGATTTGTGATTTGAACTTCTGCGGGTATTTCGTATAGAAAGAAGTATTCCAAAGGGTGGGAGATAAATATCAGTGGATCCCCTATCTATATTCGACAGACAGCTTGAAGAGGGTCCGACGATACCGACGAAGGAGGAGATGAAATAGGTAGAGTCGAAATAGCTTCGCTAGCTCTCCGCGAAGACAGAGCGGGGAATGTCTTATTAAGTTAATTAAGATAAGAAAATCTCTCTTATATAAGATAAGAGACCCCCTCTCATAGTAAGAAATCGATCTTAGAGCGCAGGGCTAACTATCTTATAGTCTTTTTTTTCCTTCTTCCGTCGCTTGTATGGGTCCTGAACAGATGGATTCATCTACGACTACAACAGCTCCAGTTCATAGTGCGCTTGGTCGAGGCGGAAAGTCTTACTTCTTCTTTATAGAATAAATATCATATATGATTGACTTTCTTTCTTTGGTCGGGGCGGCTCGTCCCGGTTGGTAGCCGACATTATCTTAAGGCAGCACAAGAGATAAAAAAGAGAGGCACGCAGACACACCTCCTAAATAAACTATTGATGGACGATAGCCCATACTAAGATTAAAAGACGCATTGCTGTCCGACTCCATGTTGCTAGGCTGGCGCCGAAGGATGCAAAGGACGCTGATGCTCGATGACTGAGCCTACAGGCTTTGAGTATTTCTAGGTGATTTATGCCGCTACGCGGCGAAGAAGCGTTAAAGTTGTAGTAGCGTAGCTTAGAAGAGGACATTGTAGAGCCCTACCTATCTATTTAGAACGATAATCAATTCGGAAGGGGGATTGAACACAGAACATTTAAAGAAGGAGTTGATAAAATGCTTCTAAAAAAGCCCGGGAACATTCATAAGTAACAGCCTACACACCTCAGTCAGAGTACAGATCCAACCCTGGGGAGGGAGTAGAACAACGACGAAAGCGATGCATTCCCCGACTTTGGGGGAGTCGGAAACCACGAAACAACTGCTGACAGACGAACTGGGGATCCATGCATAGGCCATTGTAGCGCTCAATATCGATAATCAATCCTTAAGTTGAGGTTTTTCCAACCGCATCTAAAACTAATCTTAAAAGATCCCTTTCTTTAATTTAATTTGTAGGGATTTCCTTTGGTTGAACCCTCTTTTCTTTATGCTGTCTCACGTGGAAATTCCTTATTTGAAGGAACGGGGCCACGCAGTGAGATTGATACTTGATAAAGCGAAGGAAGCTATACCGGAGGACTCGCCAATTCCACAGCTAGTTGGGGGTCCCCCATTAAAGAACAAAGGTTGAGGTGCCGGAGAAAGTATCCAAGTTCCGACCAATCAGTTTATGCTCAGTCCCTATCGGGCCCCTACGGACCCTTCTTTTTGAGATGGAAACCGACTATTATAGGACTTCCTCCTCGCAACCGTAGCTCTTCTTACTGGTCGCTGCTATGCATATAGGCCCCCTCCGTCACTCTAAATCCTGAAAGAAGAAGTGGGAAACTCAAACTAGAAGAACTCAAATAATTATTCCCTCGGGAAAATCAATTGAGATGAACTGCCCTGCTCTGCTGATGACAGGTCTCTCGTACAACCTATAACTAAGTAGAAAATACCAACAATAGGTAAGAATAGACAAGGAAGTAGCTCGCCTCTCTTAGTTAAGGCAGGTGGGGGTTGCAACTAACTTTCAAAGAATTGGAGTTTAAGTTATGTCGGTGAAAGAAACTCTGAACTATACGCTCGGTCGGGTGCCATAGCCTCCACTTCAGAAACAAGAAACATGGATATTTTCGATATTTTGCATGTTTAAAATTCCTAAGGGCCGGACTAAGGGAGGGACTTATTTTAGTCAGTATGTCTAGTTTCCTTCTTATTTACGAGGGGTTGTTAGCAAGTTAATCAATAGTAGAAGATACCCCACCCACGCACAAAGAATAGGCAACTAGAAGGGGCTTCTTTGTTTGCTACGTGAATCAGAAAAGGAAGAATGTCCCATTTCTTAGGGGAATAGCCGCTACACTAATCCGAGAGTCCGATATCCATCTTCAGCTTCTCCGCTTCGGGGTATAAAAAAGAGATGCCTAAAGTCCAGTAGCATAACTCAATGGGCCTATTCTTTTAAAGTTCAGTCAACCGTCATAGAAAAAGCTTTCTATGGGAAGAAGGAGAGGGGGAAAAGGTCAGAATGAGTACGAGGAAGGTGGGAGACAGAGGCTTCAGGGAAAAGGGTACGCCATTCAGGATTAGCCCAGACCCTGTCAATACGCTCCATGATAAAGCCCCCAACCTATCTCTAATCAATCCAGTCATTCTTCCTCTGTGAGTCTGGACAAGGTTTGTCTGCGTGTTGAATATGAGGTACTAGAGTTGATTTGTTTTCAATGTGGTAAGTTTGGTCATAGGAAGGATTCATGTCCCATGATCACTACTGCTGTTTCCGATACTGATAAAGTTCCTTCTTCTCCGACTCATCTTACGTCGGACATGCCTTATGGTACACCTTTACAGCGGCCGTAAACGTCTTTTGGCCCTTGGATGCTGGTGCAGCGCAAAACCCGCAACCCGGTGAGAGTCCAAGCTTCAAATGGTAAGTCTAAAGTTGGGAGAGATTCTCGGCATGACATGGGGAGCAGAGCAACCTTGAATCACGTTGTAGATGATTCTGGTAATAATAATAAGACTGTTTTTGGGGCTTCTTTGAAGGATTATGTTTTTCATAATAAAAGTGGTGTTACGACTGGGACGAAAAAAGAATGTAGGCCGAGGAAAGAGGGGGGATTCAAATTCACCCGTCGAAAGAGGAGGTTCAATAACATCGATGGTACCCTCTAACCCGAGCGAGTCCTATTCCAATACCCGAAATCACTCACTCGTAGTCCGAGTACTTGCCCAGACTTTCAACGAATGACTTGAAAGAAAGATGTGAAAGGTGATTTAGCTGGTAGTCCCTTATAGTGCGAGCCATACCTTTAAGCGGGCGTCAAGTAAGATAAGAGTATGCAGAGGGGTCGACTTCTTCGCATGATGAAGTTTATTCCGAAGTTGGAGCGGGTAAGCCACTAAAAAAATAAGCAGTTGGCTTTCCATATGAATACCGTTTACTGGGAGATCACAAAGAAACTGAACTTCGAACTAGCTTTACCCTTCTTTCAGCCCAGGCTTCGCTTTACGGCCTTACGCTGGTTCGCCTAGCGGATCCCCTAACAAACCATCAATCAACAGCTACGAGTACTAAGGTACTTCTATCTAAATCGACTCACTCCGTTGTACTTGGAGTGGAGGTATCTTATTAAGCAAGGACATATTAGCCGTCACTTTGATCGTATCTCTCGTTCCGGTATCTCGGTGCGAGGTGCATTCTACTATATATACTATATATACTATATTTCTTTGACTTTTTCTTTTTTATCTGCTGCCTTGTTACGACTGGAGCTGAAGGAATCCCAAGCGGGTAGCACTTAGAAGCTAGTGGAAAACGAACAGGAGGAGCTGGACCTTAGCCAAGATGGATGGTGCTCTGACATAATCTCCCATTGCTTGACATCTTAGTAAGGAGAAGGGGAGTCCATTCCAGGAGATCCAATAGGAGAAGTCGGAGAGGAAAATGTGGAATTTGATTCTTTGATTGTTGAATCACATCCATCATCTAGTTTTTCTAAACGAAACTCCGCCCACAGGCTTTGTGGACGAGCAGAAGGAGATCCCACTAGGCATGAGCGGGCAAAGCAAAGTAAGAGGACGGTTCATTGGTCCCATGTTGGGAGGTTCGGCATGCTTCTATGCTGCAGGTGGGATTTTGAGGGATAAAGAAGCTTTGAAGAGAGTCGGCTGAGCTTTAATAGTAAGGCTCAGGGCACGAAGTGACTCGACTAAAAGGAGAGGGGTGAAAGCGGTGAGCAAAGAAGCGACGAACAGCCCAGCCCGAACCAATTCTACTGTTTCCTTTTCTGTTTCCAAAGCTGCTTTCTCAGAGATTCTCTATCTTTTACGAAGGTTACCTTACTTACTTGAAAAGGCTCTCAATCCGGGCAGTTCAAGCGACGGGAATAAAGTCAATGATTAACGTATATAAATAAGGAGTCTTGTTCTTTCCGTTTCACTCCTAACTAGAAAAGCTTCTTGCGAAGAAGCCCTCGTCTTTGTTCGGCTTGGATTGTTTGTTTACTTGATTGATCAAATAAAAGAAAGGTCATTTTAACGGCTAGGTAACATAATGGAAATGTATTGGACTGCAAATCCTGGAATGACGGTTCGACCCCGTCCTTGGCCTATACGGGACAACTTTCGTGTAGTTTGTAATTGGATGTTTCTGTTAAGAGTCCTAACTTTTAAGAGCAGTACCAGCGGTCTTTCCCGTTTAGAATCGAAGTAAGGCAACCGTTTAAGATTGATCTGTCTTAAAGTGGTCTTTGACAAACTTGGTTGATCAATAACTTAGAAGCCCATAGAAGCTGTGTGGGGTTGTTAGAAATGCCAGGCCCTTACTTCCTTTTTTTTCTACTTCCATTGCATACAACTAACTGGAGCCCTAGACCATTGATGAAACTCACACAGGAGCTGGCTCGAAGAAAGCCTTCCCACTGGCAAAGCTGACTTCTCTTTCTGCTTTTGATTCTTGGATAGGTTGTTGATGAGTTATTTCGGATTCAAATGAAGATCATTTTTCATTTAATAATGATAAAGTGGCAGGATTGTCTCAATTAAGAGCTGCTGAGCCGATAGGGGACGGTAGTACGGATTCCTTTGTGCGCGTAAGAGAATCCGAGACTAGATTCGAAGGGAAGGTGAAACGACAATATGAAATTCAGATACTTCATTATAGATTCAAAAGCTTATACAGATGCTTGTTCCGATCAGAGTCCCCACACCGGTTGGTACGTCCCCTCTACTTTTAGTTGAGTAGGTTGGGCTAGCTCGCCCTCTTTAAGCAATTGTAGCGGCTCCTGCTCCTCTTGCTTGTTAAATTGATACCGATTTTTACGGGGAAACATAAAACTGATATTTCAGCAATCACTCTTCTATGAAATTAGTAATACCGATTGAGCGCATTCCTCTTCCCTGCTTCGCCTAGAGGTGAAAGCTCCATATTCCTTTTCCACATACGCTCGATCGTGTGCCACTTAAGGAAAGGAGATAACTCAAGCTAGCTTAGGTGCCGCTACCCGCTTTCTACTACTTCTGCCGGAATCAGTTCGAAATCAGGGAGCAGAGTTGGATAGGGAAAAGGCTCAAAGTCTCTGTCGCTTTAATAGCTCGTGATTCTGCAAGTGACGGGTATACCAAGTAAGAGGTCGGAGCTAGAGTTATAGGAACTCCTTCTGTTGCTAGACTTTCTTTTAGGTATAGGTTGATTCGTGATCTTGTTGGGCAAGAGAAAGTCTAACGCTAGACCATTAGGAGCTGGGAACACTACTTGACGTATGGGTATAATCTAATAAAGAGTAAAAGTAAAGCTTGAAGATACGAGATATAGTTCTGATCAAGGAACATTATTTTCTATCGTAGGATTCACCGAGTAGACACTTTTCTTCGAGTACCTGATAAAGATGAAGAATCTTATAAACTCCGCTCATCCCCTTAATTAAGGGAATAGCTCGTACTACGGGTATTCTTTATTTAGAAAGTTAGACTCCTCGCCTTACTATTTTTCGTCCTCTGAGCCTTCCTTATTAATTAATTAAGAAACCTTCATTCGCCATACGAAAAAGCCCAATCAGCGGGCAGCATCATATGGAACAACTACTATGCTATGACCCGAATCAACTATGCAATATTGAGACATGCCCTCCTCTTCTTCAGTTGCTTTTCCTTTGAGAGAGAAGTGAGTGTAAGCCCAAACTATTCGATAGGAGCCGATTCGTTAGCGATTGGCCAACCATACCTCTTATCAAAGGCTATCAATACGGGCGGTTCTAGCGACGGCCAAGGGAATTCGGTAGGAGTCGAGCCCTTTTGCTACGAAATTTCTAGTTTATAAAGATCGAAAAGATGCCTTGATCGGGATTCAGCTTTTCCCACATGTGAATTCGGCACTAGCTCGAGGTTTTCTTGAATATAGCTATAGCCTTGAATATAGCTATAGCTCGGTCCGTAACGTTTCAATAGAGCTGCTTCGTCTGCCCCAAGCTATTCACCTATCCAATAGGATTCAGTGTGCACTACCTGGTCTTTTGCTTGGACTCGAGAGAACTGCTAGAAAGGGTGACCTTCCTATTTATTTAAAAGGGATTCAGTAGATTCTTTTTATTCACTACTCAGGTACAACCACTTTAGGTATCCACTATTAGGGAGGAAAGAGCCAGACTAAAGCACTTCGCTTTCTCAAGTCCGGAAAACAAGGATCGCTTTTCTTCTTGGTTTATTTCTTGTTTCTGGATTACCTGGTTTCAGGAGAGTAAACATACGATTCCCGCCAGACCGACCAGACAATTCCCGATCGTCTTTCTCATTTCTTGAGAGAAGTAAATGCACCTTAGACGAATCAAAGTCAGTCGAGGTTCCCGCTATAGGATCTGGTCAAGTGAGTTATTCAGGCAATCCATCAACCATCGCAATCACTGCAAACCACCTTTGTGCCCCTACGGCATATCGATAAGTAAAGCTTTCCCTGCCGTAAGTTGTTGATTTGCTTTATTCCCCAACTTCAACCAGAAACTCCGAAGATAGAGCATGATTTCAAGTCCCGGGATTGCGAATTCTAATTGCTCCGAGTGATACCCGAAATAGATTATTATTGGAATTTAATTTCTCAGTGAATCTAGGAAGATCGAAAGAGTTTCTTTCTTATCTAACAGTTGAGTAGCTCATAGGGATTACATACACCACTCTTGCAAAAGGGTCAGAAAACGGATCTGAACTCACTTTTGAATCGGTTGTAAAAGGCGGATCAGTGCGGTCTTGAAACTCGGCTGAGAAGCTGCTAGAAAGACTAGTAGCAACAGAAGAAGAACCTGTATGTTGCTCTTTGGAAAGAAAAGAGGAAATGCATTCAACCAACGGGACTAAAGCCCTTACCCTTACTTCTCCCAAGTCCGGACAAAAGGATTCATCTGCGGGTTCATAAAGAAATACGCATGGCGGCGGGTACCTATCCCCTCTCCTCTTGCTTGAAAGCCATCCATAGCTAGTCGAGTTAAACCGATGAAAATCATACGCTTGGAGTTCTTTCGGTTCTAGGTGCTTCCGGTTAAAGCTTTCTCCTCAGAGATTCTCTATCGAATACTCAGGTTACCTTACTTAATCCCGGTATTTTGAATAGCTAGAACGAAAGCGAAAGCAGCAACCAACTTCAGAATAGTTTGATAACTTAGCAAGGAAAGCAAGGTTGTATTTTCTAATTGATTCATATATAGATCCATCCCTTCCTATGAGCTCTAGTTAATTGGTAATGCAGCTAAGCCTTCCTAAAGAGCGTCGAGCTAATTCCCTATTGAGAGTACAGTAAATCCCTCTTTTTCTGAGCTGGGCAGTCAATCGCTTTCTGAGAGGTTTTCACTTAGGTTCTTTCGGGTCGTACGTTTTTTTTTTAGAGATTTTATAAATAGGTCCGCTTTCTTTCATCGGTCCTAGGCTTGAGATGAGAGCTGGTTATGTACTTTTGTTTTGGGGAAAGCTTTAACTGCCACCAGGTTTTACGATTCTTTCTGAGGAGTTAGTAGAGCTAGGGTGTGTGCCCAACTTTCAGTCAGACTCCGGATTCTCTGAAGCTGCTACCGATGAAGAAGAAGGAATAGCCGTTAAAAGCAATGTAAGCTACTGTCTTTCTGCTTTCTAGTACTTGAGCAACTAACTCTATCGAGGGAGTGATTCATGGGTACGGCTCACGAACGGGGCTGCCCACTGGTAATGGCGAGGTCAGAGCTAAGAGTTCCCGCAGCTAAGGCAAGGGCGGATTCTGCTTCGATTCCTTATCTCAAGGTTGAAATCTTTCGTGGAAGAGATTCCATTAAGTCCGGAACCTCAAACTAGAAAACTGAAAAAGAGGTATGCTTGAATATTTACAAATCCGTCTTAAATGCAGGTATCTGACATCATCCGCTACTGAGACTGAGCTTAGCCCATCCATGGGAAATACAAACAATAGGTAGAAAACTGCCCCTAAGAAACCCCACGAATCAAAGATACGGGAATGCCTCACTCGCTGTAAGGAATGGAAGAGAGAGTAACCTAACCCTTCAACAGCTATAACATTTCACTCAAGTTCTGTTAACCGCTTTGGTTGGAGATGAAAGTACATACCTAGGCATTATACTAGGGATTGGTTACACTTTCCGCTGGCTACCTTACACGGGAAAGACTAAAGCAACTAGCCCCATCGGTTCTGACTCAACGGCTAGAACATTTAAGTCAAGTGCGGTGAAATCTAGACCTGAAAGAAAGTCCTTTCTTGTACGACTCTTATCATGATTGTGCGGGACTTCCCTTTTAACAGGAAGGGGGGAGTTGGTTCCTGAAAGACGGACCACAGTGGGGAAAGGGCATCCGGGAGAATGGGTGGAGATGATGAGATGAGATTCAATATCGAATACTAACTCTAACTTAATCCCGATATAAGCTCAAGGTTCGGATAATTACCTATTGCTGCGGGTGGAAAGGAAGCGCATTCCCTATAGTCGAACTGTCTTCAGCCAATACACGTTACTCTGTCTTCACGACACCAAGTAAACCGCATTGAAGCGAAGAGATAGATCAAGTAGTCGGCGAAGGTCACCAAGTGGCTCGACTAGAAGGAGAGGGGCAGCGGGTCCTAAATTAACTTGGCGAGGTCGTTCAGAGGGTTCTAACTTCATCAGAGTCCGTTTGGATCGTGCCGTTGCCAACACGAAATGGTGTGAGTTATTCAAAGACTTTCTGGTCTTTAACTTACCCAGAATTGACTCAGACCATCATCCATTATGTATCAAGTGTTCTTTTAATTCCAACACTCCTCCACCAGGCCGTCCTTTTAGGTTCAAAAATGCTGGATGTCTCACAAGTCTTTTGTGGATACGGTTTCATCATCATGGGAATTTTCAGGCATTGACATTCTTTCCAACTTGCATCAACTTTCCTCTAATCTCTGTTCTTGGAGTAGAGAGGGGGAATATTGATAGTAGGAAGAGAAGGGTTCTTGCTCGGAGCTTGAAAAAGGTCAAGCCTAATGAACTTGACCCGGTTAGGCAGAAATCTTTCAAGGAAACGTTGTGTGGTTCGGGTGGACCTTTATGGTATTCCCGTTCGTGTGCCATACCCATTACTCCCTCTCTCGCTTCTGGTTCTAGTCTTGATTATGAGTTTAGATGAATTGATTCTAAGTAAATCGTAAGAGAAGAAAACCAGTCTTTTCCCATTCCCTTTTGCCAGCTAAACGCAAAGGGAGATGATGGGCGCACCACCCCCTACCCTAGGGAAGTGGAGGAGGTTTCTTAAAGATATGCGATACCTACTGAGCTTTCTAAGAGGCTACCACCTAGGTGAGAGGTGGATCAAAAGATTGAGTTGGAGCCCGGTGCCAACGCGGGTGGCTTGGCATATGTTCCAGCATCTGCTATCAGAAAGTGTTTGTCTGAAAATAGCAGGACTGAAAGCGAGTCGATTCTTCGCTTTCGCTAATGAGAAACTATATTGGGGACACCCACCTTATGGAGAGGAGACTTCCTTCTCGGTTAAATCAGCTTATACACTACTTGTTGGGACAAAAACCCCTACCGAAAGCAAGTGGGATAAGGTGTTAGAGATAAAGATTCACTCATTTCTCTGACTTACACTACAAGCTCTACTTCTAACTAATAGCTCAAGACGGAGGCACATGGTGATAGATGCTTCTTGTCTTATCTGTGGAAGTGAGGTCACTTTGGTAATGTGAGCTGGCCTACTATTTTTAGTGTTTCTGTATGGAGCCTCTGGTAGTGGAGGAATTGTAAATCTTTTTGGGGTAGCGGACGAGACCAGGCCAATTCTTCTTAAATCAATCTTTACTGCTGAAAGGACTACCGCTAAAAGGGGGTTCTACGCTAGCTTGCTGGCTAGCAACTCACTCACTTCCGAACTCACTGGCTGTGAGAACTTACTTTAACTCGTCTTCCCTCTGAGCATTCACTTCCCTGTCCTCTTAATAAGTTAACCAACCAGAAGGTCAAGTATCTTCTGAACCCCGCCAATCGTCAGTTGGAGACGGATCAAAAACATTATCTGAGGCTTTTAAAAGGTCTTCAAAAGGCCCTCTATGAGCTCTTTCCCGCGCAAAGTGTCTGCGAACGGCTCCTCTCTTTCTCTTAACATAATTACCTAATCCATTCCTACCGATCGTCCCTTTCCACGTTAGACTAAGTATGGTGAAATCAAAGGAACTACCCGTCTTGGTAAGGCATGGGATAAGTTATTCCACCCCTTGGAATGCAACATGTCACTAACACTGGGGCTTTGTAACTTTTTGCTCACCCGCTTGAAAGAAGCAGATATGGAATAGCGTTTTCTGCAACTAGAACAAGAAGCGAAATCCTTTTTCTCGGATTAAGGGCTGTTGTTGAGTTGCTGCACGCGATATTGCGAAGTTGATGATCTCGAATTGGCGCTAGCTGTGAATTCTTGGTAGCATTGAAACGATGCTTGAACGAGAGTTGGGACACCTAGCTCTTTCAACACTCCTCTACTACTAGCACCTGCGGATACATTTGCCTAGAACTACATGCGATCTGATGTGCACTTCTTTTTAGGTAGTTTAATTTAATATCTTGATAGACAGTTACCAGGCATCATTGAAGCAAGGAAGAAGACAGGAAAGCTTCCCAGAAAGGTTCCGGTACCAAGCATAACGAAACTGATTTAGCATGGAAGCAGTCCCGAAGAACATGTAAAATTGTCTCCGAGTTTGCCCCACATAGACTGCACTCTTCCGAGTCACTCATGCCACTGACTGAAAAAAGAAGATCAGATCACATTGGGCAGTGAGTTCCGATGAAGAGCCGTAAGTCGAAGGACACGACCTAGCCCAACCTACTCGACTAGTTGGAGAGGAGCGAAAGAGGTGAGCCGTAAGGCGAATTGTCTTTAGAGGTGAGCCGCTAGTCGAATAAGATGCCAATATAGAAGGGGTTGAATCTTCTAGTTAAGGATCTCTGTCTGCCCTTCCCCGGTCCGATAAAGCATAAACCCCCATCTCTAACTAACCCGTATCCAGGAAGAACAAGCGGGGCAGAGTACGATTGAGAGGCCTTTGCCTATGTCCCTAATTTTATATCTCGAATTGCAGATGCAGATGAAATGAGTTTTATTGGTAATTGAGTTTCTTATCTAATTTCCAATTCCTAGAATAGGCAAGAAGAAAGCCCCGGGCAAGACCATAAGTTTATCTATCATAGGAGCATGGAGCACTATAAATATAAAAAGGTTAACTCCCGATGCTACGTCAAAAGCATGAATTTTAGCTGTCGAATGAGACTACTAAATCTAAATGTAGGAATGAAAACTGGAAAATTCACTCAACTCATCAAGATGTGTTGGTTCCGCGTATCACGTTTTTCAAGAAGATTGGGACTCTAAGCGAATAGATACAATCGTAGTAGTATATACCCTATCCATATAAGGCATCTTCCGGACCATGGGCCCCTTCTCTTTATCGATTCATAGGACCTCCAAAAGGAGGGCAGTAGCACTAGTCGGAACGAACAGTCTATTCTTTCTTCTTTAGAACATTCATTCCATTATCGGGACTGCATAAGCCAAGAGTTTACTAAGACAGTATTGGAGCTAGTGCACACTGAGGAAAAACCTTGATCAAAGCACTTTTCATTGATGACGAATGACATGGGTCACTTTCATGCGAGAAAGCTCCGTTGGCCTTATTCTGCAGATCAAAGAGCGAGTGAAGTAGTAGTAACGAGCTTGTAAAGGTATTATATTTAATCCGTGGATTAACGAGGAAGGGAAGTCAACCTCGGAAGAGGGAAGATGATGACAATCCGATCTCAAAGATTAGAAGCCTCTCTGCTCTGGTATCAGTATTGAGAACCTCCCTCTATAGACCCTTCACTAGTTGACTTTAGGCGTCCATGAGCGTCAAAGAACTCTTGAATGCACAAAACGTAAGGAATGATTTGACAAACCAGACATTCAATGTTAAGCTTGACAAAATCTCTTATGTACTTTTTCCCTCGGGGTTTAGTTCCACAACGACTGCTACAGCGGAAAGAGCAAGATCGGAACGAAAGTAGTTCTTTTCATAGAAATTCAAACTGATTAATCAAACTTTCCTGCAAGAGAGAAAATGGATCTCCGGAACCCTTCCTCCTTGTTCGTTCTTCCTTTCCTTTTGTATGGATATTTCACTCTTGAGACTGATGTTACATCCTTTAAGTCAGTATTAAGGTTAGAAAGATTCCGGTCTTAGAGAACCAAGGCCGTCGTCTTTGATACAAATCCGACCATTGAAGAAGATTTTCCGACATTCAAGCATCTAATAGCATCCGAAGGCCTCGAGCTGGGTAAGAAAGAATAAATTTCGTATTTAGAATCTGGTTGAGAAGGTGAGCTCTTTAAGGCAATCACTGACACCTACTCGGACTTATCAGGTACCCTTTGTTCGCCATCCCCAGGACTAGAAGAAAGGTAATCCGTTAATGATGAAGGAACTGCGCACTCACACACTCGCAATTTAGGGGTTTGCTGACGGGCTTCCCTTGCTTTAGTAAAAGAAGGCTAATCCAGTTTTTAAGCACCTTGAGATAAGGATTCTCCAGGTGAGTCCGCCGTTCCGAGACCAGTATCCGACAATGGGGAAGTGGAATTGGATAACTCATCATGTCTGCTATGTGGACAGCAAACTGAGAATAGGGACCATCTTTTCTTCACCTCTACCTTTTCTAGAGCAGTGTGGCAAAGGGTTCTCTCAACTTGTGCCTTCTCTCGACAAGCTGAGGATTGGAATTTTGAATATCTTCTTTGGGCTATTCAGGGCTTGAAAGGTAAATCTCTTCTTACCACAATTTGAAAGCTGGCGAGAAGACTTGTTATATCATTCATTCTAAAACTCCTCGTTGCATAGCTATAAAAAAAGACCTTCCGAGGATGATGCTTAACAGCAGATTTTAAGGGCTATTTGATTGAAAATCCTTTAATGGAATATGTGTTCCATAATGGAATATGTGTTCCATAAGGAATAAGACAATGAAAAGAAAGCAGCTGCCAGCTCATAAAGCTTACTTATAGGAAGTCCAATACTTTGTTCCGATGTCTATCCAACTTGTTTCGCCATTTCCATAGGTTCCAACAAAAGCCAAAGCAAGACATGGGATATCTCCACTTGGCCTTTTTTCACTCGAAGACACCATGGCTAAATTACATTTGAAATAGCAGCTCAAGTGTCAGTGTCAGATCCCCAAGTTGCTTCCGGACCGGCTTTTGAGTGCCCGTATTTCCATTTAGTCAATTAGTCATTGGTGGCTGAGCCGATAGGAGAACAGAAGGGGACGTTAGTCGGAGCCGATTGTAAGACGAATTCAGGTTGCTTTGATTGAATGGTGCTAGCGAGAGTCTCGTTGCTATATAATCCTTACTTACTTCGCTGCGTAGGAGCAATGAATCAGCTCGCTATACTAGGTTGACTAAGGAAAGCTCTTCGCCGCCACTAGAAAGCTCTGCGACTTACTTCTCTTCATCGATACTAGAAATTGGGTAAAGAAACTGTCATTAATGTAATGAATCGGAGAAAGTAAACTGATTTGCCTTATTTATTAAATTACCTTCATTCGTTCTAAGTCGTTGGAGGGCTGTACTCTTTTCCTAACAAGAAGGTTTGATGGCACAAGCGACGAGGAAAGCGAGAGAGGCCTATCTAAAAGTGGGTTTGAATACCGATTCGCCACTGATTTTGGATGTGTGGGGTAGCTACGGGAATGAGCAAGAAGTTCTTCTACCCCCTTTCTTCGACTTCAAAAGGCGTAGGACTGACTCCCTTTGTCATCACTCACGTGCAAGAAGCTTTATCTGACAAGCTATCAATCCCATAAAGGGAGTAAATAAAAGGCTTTTGTCAATTGAATCGATTGAGAGAGTTAGCCCAAAGAAAGACAAAAACTATAACAACAGTTAAAAACGCTAGAAAGTGCAATCAATAAAAGAAAGCACTCTCAATTAAGAAAAAAGTAAATAAAAATAAGGAGGAAATTGCGTACTATCTGAATAAGTACCTCTATGCTTTTTGTAATTTTGAAATTGCAGAACTTCCTACTAGGTATAGCTTACCTATGGTTTGCCCACCAGTGGATTGGGAGAGTGTGCTTCCTAAAAAGGAGACACCAAGATCAATATTAGATCTTCGCGGTGGTTACTTATGTACTGAGAAGGAGTATGGAATAAGTAGGCATCGACTTGTTCATACCAAAGATAAATGCTTCTTTAATGTTGAAATAGACGAAAATTATATGACATTATGTCATATAATGAATAAGCTGCAGTCTCAACCGTTTCAAATCAATAGTGAATTATTAAATTATATAGAAACTAATTATGAAAAATTAATTGATAATGGTTTACTCTTGCCACGTTTTCTTTCACAAATAACTAACCAGTATATGGTATGCAAACTTTTTAGAACTGCCTACATGAAAAAAAAGAAAGAATATCTGAATTTTGATAGAATAATACACTTTAGTACCCTATTTGATGTAGTATTGACCCTTATTCATAGTGCTCAATATGAGGAAATAGTATTCAAGTTGGCTAAAGCATTCGAGGGCTATACATTTTATTTTCCATCTTATATGGACTTCCGCGGAAGAATCTACCGCAGTGGGATTTTTCACTTCCACGAACGCGACTTAACGCGTAGCCTGATTATCTTTGCTGACACCAAGAATAAAGACCTGGTACGTGGTAATCTATTTACAAATGAGAATAAGCTTCGTGAATATCTTAGTGCTATTGCCTTCCATTACAAATCCTTCACTAATATGGATGATGCATTTGATTTTGCCCATAATTACATCATGATGAATGATGAAACTTTTTATCCAAACCTAATCTGTGACAGCCGTCAAGCTAAAAAGCCATTCCAATTTTTATCTGGTATGTTGTCTCTTTATAATTATAGCGATAAGGTTTGGTTAATGCCTATTACTCAGGACGCATCTGCTAGTGCTTATCAAATTATGTCTTACTTTTTGTTAGATATTGACTTTTCAATGAAAACAAATCTTATCCCTAATAAGAATGGACTCATTTTAGATTTTTATCAGAATTTTTTAGAGGGTCTACTGGATTACCTCTGGACTATACGAAATGAGGTGACAAATATGCTATGTGATAAACTGACTCGTAAAGACGTTAAGGGTTTAATTATGCCACTTATCTATGGTAAAACTAAATACACTGCTCAAAAAGATGTCAAAACACTAATTAATCCTTTAATGGATAAAAAAAATCATAAAAATGAGCACATAGATGCCACTGACTACATCTATCAGTATTTTAAAATACAATACCCTTCTATGTCAATCCTGATGGACTTGATTTCTTTACTGGGTTGGTTTTCGTCTAAGAGAAAAGTACCTGTTATATACAGGGTTCCTTATTTTAGTACACTCCAAGATTATTATAAAGATAAAAGGGCGGATGTATATTTTTATAGTAAGAAGGAAGAAAAGAGACGTCGGCTCAAAATGAAATTTCCGGATCCTGATATGAAAAATCCACAGAAGACTCAAACATCCACTTTCGTGAATTTAATCCATCAAAGGGATGCTTATATAGCAATGAGAGTAATTAGTAAAATGTGTGATCTAAAGCAGGCTCCTATATACACCGTCCACGACAACTTTATAACAACACTAGCATATAGTAATTTAACCCCAGAAGTTTATAGCCTAATTTTTCATAATATGGGCCCACCCCTTGCAATAATCAACGATTTCATATATGTGAATATAATTCTTCCTATTTTAGAAAAAGAAAAACAACGCATTGATAAAACATTTGCTTCCGATATTCTCAAACGATTTATAAAAATAAATGAGCTTAAGTATTATTTGATTAAAGGAATACCAAAACTATCCAAGAATGATGCTGAAATCTACAATAATAAGATCTCAGAAGTTCTAGATTTATATGAGAAATATACAAACACAGTATGCGATGGCGATGGTAAGGCTTTAAGTGAAGTGGAAATGTGGGATAACCATATGAATAAGTGGTAAAAATTTCAATTCTATCTAAAGGGTGTTCATATAAATCCTGGTGATCCTATAAGGAATTATTCAGTTCATTATTAATAAGAAAAATAAAGGATTTGGACTAATTCGAAGTTTGATAAAGAGAGACTTTCGAAGTACCAATGATTTGTCTTTTTTTAGTAATGTTGTCCAAAGTATTGATCGAACTACCCACATGAACCCTTATTCTGGTTTAATAATAGCTATTCATCACTTCAAGGAACCCTACCGAGGTGTTGTTGAAATCCCTGTACTGAGTCTTGCTATCATGGATCTCTTATACCAATTTGCTTACCCATCTCTATATGGCTACGCTAAGTTCACAATCAGTTACAGTATGTATCGTTCGTTTGTTGATGAGATTGACTTTACGATAGGTCCTGGTATCCCGCTTACTTATGATGATGGTAGTCAACTTCCTCTGGATTCTGTCTATTCTCAAGTATGCAAATATGTGAAACAAATAGCAGAGAAATACGAAGGTGAAAGTGTCAGGAAACTAATGATCCGAGTTTATTTGGAAATTGATAAACAGCAGGATAAGGATAGGCCAGTCTTCTCTATTGAGGATAGATATAGGTTCCTATCTTCTTTCATTGAATCTTCAATAGAGGATAGCAGTCCTGATATGATTGCTGCTAGAAGTCTCGGGGTTAATCGTGATACTCGTCGTACAACCTATATCACAGCTATTAAAAAATCTGTTCCTAAGCTGAAACCGTTCATAGTAGCTGATCTCGAAACCGTTCTCGTGGACAACGTGCAAAGACCGTATGCAGCCGGTTTCATGGTGGTTCGTCCGGGTGAAAAGGTAACTGCTAATAATAAGAGTTCAATTGAAACCTACTATAGCGAGGACTACATTCTATGTGATTCATTTGAAGAAAAGAGTCTCAATGTTCTTTTCGACTTTGTGGAAAGGCTAAAAAGTGTTGTAAAAAGAGAGAAATACCTGAATACAATTTACTTCCATAATTTATCTAAATTCGATGGTATCATTTTGCTTAATTACCTTGCATGTCATCACACGTACAAGTACAAGCTTAGACCGATGTTTAGAAACAATATACTGTATGAGTTAGCGGTCTACTCTAATAAAAAGCTTATATATCGTTTCCGTGACTCGTTGAATCTCTTAAAAAGTAATCTTATGAACCTAGGAAAGTGTTTTTGCCCAGAACTAGGTTCTAAGGGCTCGGTGGAGCATGATCAAATAAATGTCTCCAATCTTTCAGAAAATAAGGAGATGTTACTAGATTATATGAAACAGGACATCCTTATCCTGGGTGGTATAATGCAAAAAGCTCAATTCATATTTAGTAGTAAGTACAGTATAGACAGACATAGAAACAAAGCTGACTATTTCTTCTCTCGCTCTAAAAATATTTCGGATGCAATTCTACGATTATGATAAATTTAAAATCCACATACCTAACAAGAATGAGGACACGTTCATAAGGCGTGGTTACTACGGTGGTCATACGGATGTGTATAAGCCATATGGTGATAAACTGTACTACTCTGATGTGAACTCTCTATATCCCTTTGTAATGAAGGAATATGATATGCCCGGTGGTGTTCCCGTCTGGAATGGTGATCTTGGTGGAATTGAGTTAGATAGTCTGTTTGGCTTTATTCTTGCTTATGTGGAATGTCCGAAGACTATCAATAAGCCATTTCTTCCGTATCGAACTAAAGATGACACGCTGATCTTTCCTTACGGAATATGGATAGGGGTGTACTATAGTGAAGAGTTGAAATTTGCTAGAGACATAGGCTACACAGTGAAACCTATCTCTGGCTACCTGTTTGAGAAGATGGAAAGCCCATTCAGGAAGTTTGTTACCGTGCTGTTTGAGAGCAGGTTAAAGGCTAAGAAAAAAGGGAATGAGGTCTTGTCGTATGTGTACAAACTACTTATGAATTCTCTCTATGGTCGATTTGGTATTAACCCTAAAGGTACAGTAACTGAGATCTGCGATAGGGATCGCCACCTGTTTTTGTGGAAACATAAGGAATTTATTTCTAGTCATATACTTAAGGAGAACGTATACACCATAACCTATAAAATCAATAATAAAGGTACCTCTGACACAGAAAATTGGAATCCACCTAGGATGGCCGCTGTCCAACTAGCTGCTGCTATTACAGCCTGCGCAAGAATCTATATGTACCCCTATATCTCAAGAGATGACTGCTACTACACTGATACTGACTCAGTTGTGCTTGAGAATCCACTGCCTGAGGAATTGGTTTCTTCAACAGTATTAGGTAAATTCAAGCTTGAAAGTGAAGTAATGGAAGGTTGGTTCTTAGCGCCTAAATCCTATAGTTATTTTAAAGATATTGATTCACCTCCTGTAATGAAAGACAAGGGACCGGCTAAAAGTAAAGTGACCGCGGAATGGTACAAGAAGCAGTATGAGGAACCTTCTCGTAAGGAAAGGGTTGAGGTTTCTTCTAACTTTCATATTGACAGAAAGACACTTCAGATAAAAAGTAAAACAAACTGGTACAAGCTAGGCGTTGATATTAAATCAAGGAGAATTCCTATCCATAGAGAAAGCGATGGACTCTGGGTGGATACTGAACCGATGAAAGTGAATGACGTATCATCCCTAGATTATATAGGTCAAAACCTTCTTCAATCATTTATGATAGAGAATTTGAAACTGAAAGAACAATTAGCGGAGAAAGAAAAAGAGATAAATGAGAACAAGAATAAAGATAAAGAGAAAGATAAACATGAAGACAAAACGAATAAAGAGATAGAAGTAAATGAGGATCAATCTCAAACTGAGAATCCCGCCAAAAGTGGGAATGAGAAAGAAGCATCAAAGTCCAAACAACAGAAAAAGAAAAAGAAAGACAATCATAATAAGACTCACCCACCACCTTAAGAAAAAACAGAGAGTTAAAATGATAAAAAAAGGAACTATTGAACGAAGGGCTTCTGGTTCGATTCCTATCTGCCGTTGCTAGCCATTCATCATCCAAGTAACCATCGAGAAGAAAGCCCGTCCTTAACCAACCAAAGGCATAGACTAATGGGGAAGGAATCTGTGTGATAATTCCTATTCCATAAAAGAAAGGTTCAAAGTACTAAACCGCTTATTCAAAAGCAAACTCTAAACCTATGGCTAAGAATCTCATCTCGCCTTTGACTTGACTGCCTCCTCTGAATACGCTTTCTAGTCCTTAAATGAAATAAGGAACTACTCCTTCGCTATGAGAATAGATGAGAATCCCGAGTAAGGAATATCGTACAAGAAGTAAAGTAAAGATGACTTTCACTTCGAAAGCCGCTTCTCTTCCTATGGATGGGGATGAAATAGGTGAGCTGCTTATTCAATCCCGATTAACTAACTCCGCTGACTGACAATCTCGTTGGAGGTTTTGAAAGTTGCCAGAGCCTATACTGTCTAGCCGATGTTAACAATAAAAGGTCCGAAGTTATGCTTTCCTTTCATCCTCTCTTCCACTCAGCTGTGAACACTTTTTTCATACTCTATCCTTGCTTGCCCTTTCTTAGGATCGGTCTCGCCAACCAGCAGTGCTAGCTGCTGTCACAACTGGTGGGCATCGTGGCATCCTGTCTAGTCTCATGCAAAAGCCATTGATTTTTTTTATCAGTGGTACATCAAAGTGGTCAGTTGTTTTTGCTGAAGCTTTATTATCTTTTTTCACTGTTTTGGTCTCATCATCATCAGGTTGCTCAGCTATGCGTGAGGCTGGGTTTATCCCTACTCTTTTTTCTCTACTTAAGGATACAGATCCTCAACACTTGCATTTGGTTGGCACAGCTGTTCATATTCTAGAAACTTTCATGGATTTTAGTAACCCAGCTGCTGCATTGTTTAGAGAGTTGGGTGGTTTAGATGATACCATTTCCCGTTTGAAGGTAGAAGTAGAAAATGGCTTGAAGCAACAAGGTAAAGATTCTGATTCTGGTGGGAGAAGTTTGCAAACTGTTTCAAGTGCTTCCTCTGAGCTAGATAATATGCATCCATTTTATTCTGATGCATTAGTTTGCCGGCGGTTACTGATGAAAGCTCTGTTACGTGCTATTTCCCTTGGAACATATGCCCTTGGTAACACTTCACGTATCGTATCTATGGATCTGAGGAGAGTTTGCTGCCACAATGCTTGTGCATAATCTTTAGACGAGCAAAATATTTTGGTGGTGGGGTGTTTTCACTTGCGGCAACTGTTATGAGTGATCTAATTCACAAGGATCCTACCTGTTTTCCTGTATTAGAGGCGGCTGGTCTTCCTTCTGCTTTTCTTGATGCTATAATGGATGGTGTCCTCTGCTCTGCTGAGGCCATAATGTGCATACCCCAGTGTTTGGATGCCTTGTGCCTGAACAATAATGGCCTTCAGGCTGTAAGAGATCGTAATGCTTTGAGGTGCTTTGTGAAAATCTTGACATCTAGAACATATCTGCGTGCCCTTACTGGTGAGACACCAGGGTCCTTGTCTACTGGATTGGATGAACTAATGCGCCATGCTTCTTCACTGCGTGGACCTGGAGTGGATATGGTAATAGAAATCTTGAATGCCATTTTGAAAATTGGATCTGGAGTTGATGCTTCTTTCTCATCTTCAGAACCTGCTAGCTGTTCAACTCCTCTATGGAAACTGATGCTGACTGGTGCCATCAGATGATAGGGAATCTAGCAGGACTATCTTACGTACAATGTAGCTACGCTGCGCGCCATGCCACCGTCAAATCCTATTGTTAGATAACTTCTCCCAACTATGTGAACAGCCCTAAGGATAGCTTACCCTTGCCTATGACAAAAGGTAGCTCAGCTACTACATTAACTTACTCTTCGCTTTACCAACTACCATGTCCGCCTCTTCGCCGCGTAGCGGACAGTTCCCCTTCTTAGCTATCGCGGCGTTACGCTTGTTCTCCTATTGGTGAAGACGGATTAGAATAAGACTTTGAGAGATCGAAGGAAGGGCTTCCCTATCGCTCGTGAGACAAGGTAGGTCTGATTCGAGGCTAAATCGACTTTTCAGGCCTATTTGACTAAATAGAATCCCGTTTTCTCACCATCCCGTGGAAATTCCATTCCATTAAGGAAAGAATAAACAAGAGAACAGGCTTAAACAGCTTGAGAAATTCCCTAGTCTGTCCAATAAACAGCGGTTTCAAACTTATTGCCTAAGACATGGGCTTTGGAAATCACTCGACGACTGGCCCTATTACTTGATCCTGCCCTTCGCCTATGAATAGGAATTTCTGTTGACTTTCTTATGAGTTTAGATAAATTGATTTACTCCCGGCAAACAAAGCATCCAAGCCACACCACCCGTGAGGACTTACTGGTGATAATCCCCTCGTTCTAGGAGTAGTAGTTGGAAAACTGTATGCATGAGGGTACATTAGTATTCTGGGAATTGGCAACATTGACAGAAAGAAAGGGGAAGGCTATGGAAATGATTGAATTTGCAAAGATGAAACATTAGTAGCTTATTCAATCCGATGAGGTAGGAACTTCACTCGGTTCATTCCTTTGCCCTTCATTTCTCATTTACCTGCTCAAATCAAAAGCAGGAAGAAACTATAAGATCAGAGAAAGTAACAGCCCCCGATTTAGCTACATCAGTAGAACCTGCATTTCCTTTCTTTCGTTCCCATTTCCGATAGTTTTCTTTAAGTCCTAGGCTTGATTTGATCTTTTTTAACTCATTAAGAACATTTGATTCTTGCCTTTGGCTTCACACTCCCTTAATCCCGTTCCTTCGCTCTCCGGACTTCTTCCTTCTAGGCGAGTAAGGGCATAAACTTCTGTAGATAAAATAGAAAGAAAAACTTACGAAGAAAGCACCGGTAAGGTTGTACCTAAGCCTAAGGGCTGGCCTTTACTGGATCGAATTCCCTCTGCGAGCTACCAGATCTAATGCACCATTCTTCGGCCTCTTACGAACAGTTTCGATGTACAAGATCGTCTTGTGTTTCATCAATCTCCGGTATCGATTCCCGGTTTTCCCGGGCCTACTTCCTTAAAGCTTGTTACGGTATTCTCAGTCCGATCGCCCCGATGAAGGGCTATCTCTTTCCCCTCTTACTGCATTCTGGGATGACTTTCTAATTGGCATTGGATTTTACAAGTGAGCTAATCACCAAATAAGCATTAACCCTTAGAAATAAAGTAAGCTAGTACAAGGTACACTAAAGAAACCTCATTGCCCTGAAAGAAAGCTCAGTAGGTGGATCTTCTTTCCAGGTCGCAGGTGGAGAGCCGGTTGAAAGGCCTAAGGCAAGCAAATAAAGTGGCTCTTTAGGTAGTCCAGAGGCAGGAAAGGGTTCAGGCAATAAGCGCTCAAATCAACCTATTGTTCTCTTAGTTTTCTCATGGTATCCGCCTAATTAAGGATCCTAGGACTACCACATGGCTAGCGACGGCAATAAGATAAGACTTCTACTTCTGCAGACGTTGCAGGCCGATGCCGAATACCGAGTTATGGCTTTCGACTGATCATCTCAGATGTCGCCTTAAGAGTTCCTTCGACGATTGTATTGGAGGAGGTCAAGCCATAGTCCCCATTGAAGTCATCTTTCAGAGCGGTTGAAAGAGTCGAGGCGCCTATTTCTCACTTATTTTAAGCTTGAGCTGATACGCAAACAAGACCAGAAAGACCGGTTACGCTTACACCAACAACGGATACTAGTTGACGGGATACGATAGCAGTGACACTTCTATTGATAGACATATAGACTCCTTCTCGAGATTGATTCTAAAAGGCCTCTCTTAAAGCTAAAAAAGAAGAGTTAACACGGTCGAAGTAGAAGTACCTAAGCCCATAAGAACGAGTTGAAGCCGATGACAAGACAAAAGCCATTCTCGATGCAAAAGGCTTATTCTGTTGATTCACTGTGCCACCTTCCTTCGACTATTGGATTAACTGGGATGTGATAAATGCTCTTTCAACAAATTCAATATCTGTCTCGACTGCCAATTCTTAGCCTGCAAAGAGCCTATTCTTTGAAACATAGACAACTGCTCCTTCGTCGAACAAAAGCCCTTCGATTTAAAAAGGATTCAATTCTTTAGCGGTGTCAATGACAGCTAGATTTCTAAACAGTTACTCCTGCTAACTCCCCGTTGATCCATTTTCATGTGCTTTTTGGAGATTGAAACAATATTCCACAAAGAAAAAGGGATTCAACCCTCAAAACAAAAGAGCTCTTCTCTTTCTTCCTCACAGCTACTTCTCTCAGTGCATTCGATGGAGCAAGAGGAAGAACTTCGGAGCAAACAGAAAAGACTGGGACCGTCAACTCCAACTGTAGCAGCGGCCCGTAGACCTACTTAAGACCCCGCCCGGTTCCCATAGCTGGCCATTTGCTACTGGAGGATCTGGCTCTCGCTTACGAACATGCCACACGATGATGACCACCATCTGAGTTTATAGGCATATTAGTGTTAGCCACCTTTTCCAAATCATTTCCAAGTTCGTTGACCAGCTGGCAAAATTTCCAACACGAGCCCACAAGTTTCCGAGTGCTGGTACGGACATAGGGAGGCTTGCTGTGGCGGGTTCAAGTTCGGACTTGACGGTGATTCTGAATTCGGTTATCAGGCTTTCTTTTCGTTGATCTCTTCTTACTGGTGAATCATCACTCGAATCAGGTCTGCGGGTAGTCGCTCACATATCTATCGTATGATTTTGAGTAAGCGGGTGTGAAGCTGTGGTGCTCATGGCCTTCCATTCTTTCATTTCTTTCGCTCAGCATAGAAAAGAAAAAGGCTCTTCAAGACCTACCTTCTATCTTACTAACGAAATTCACAAACTAAGAGTCGGTATTCCATCTCTGGTACGTTACTTATGGATCTCCCCCGAAATAATCGACTCAATTGGTTCAGCTACATTCGGGCTCTTCGACTAGGCTAAGCTCAATCTGTCTCTCACCCTTATTTCTTACATTCATTCAGTTGGAGCTTCAATAGAAGGGATGGAGGGGGTTGACCACCGGATAGAGAGGGACAAAGGGCTACTTTTAGGCGAAGAGAGTATGGGCCGGGGAGGTTTCACCGTAAGGCGAAGATGGGTAGAAAGAGTCTGTCTTGGTAGCGGGCCAAATTGTCGACCCAGGCAGCGGGAATTGAGTAATAAAGCTATGTGAATTTCCTTCCGGTTTGCGCAGACCAAAAGAAGATGTCGAAACGAGGTCACCAGCTGTGTCGGTACTGAGTTGACCAACGGGGCGAGGTAAATAGGTATGGAACTTCATCCAAACCTAAAGTTGTAAACTATCTTTATTTAGTGTATCACGGTATATGGGTAGAGCGGTCATTGAGCCTGTCAATCGGGCTAGCTTCCGATATTGCATTGCAGGGTCGCGCAGCTGTTCCTGGGTGGCATATCTGGATTGGGTGGTCAGGTGAAAAAGGTCCTAAGAAAATAGGCTTTGAAAAGAAGACATCAAGAGTTCTTCTCCTTTCTACTCAAAGGTCTTGCGGAGGCTCAGACAAGACCTCCACCAATGGATCATTGCTTTATTTACTCAAATCCCGGTGCCAAGTAATGGCCTCGTTCTTAGGGAGGTTTCGATCTTCTTGGCGCATACCACGGTATTCTCTTTCTACTTTACTTATTCCTTTCGATTCTTTGTCTTATTGACGAACTACTCTTGGCACCATTGAGAATTAATACACCATACATCTCCGCTACCCAATCCATACGCAACTAAAAGCAGCATCCCATCACTAATAACATTGCTCCTTCAAAGAAAGGCGAAATGTCCGTCCGAGAGAATTGAGTCAGCCAGTCTCTTTTCTTGCACGAGCATCGTTGCCTACCATCCCCTCCTGTATTCCAAACGGAGCAGTTAACACGTGACGTGCTAAGGCGCCATCTTTCTGTTAGTCTTTATGTGGTTTGGTACATTCTTTTAGTTTAGCCCTTTGCTTGTACGAAGAAGAGTCCTTACCGGATATGGACCGAACTGTCTCACGACGTTCTGAGGTCTCAGCTAGGATGGCGAATAAGGGAACCAAGGTTTACGGCATGGACTACCAGGCTATCTAATTTGGGAGGTGAAAGAGCTGATACAGTCCAAGAAAGACATTACGTTTGCTTCATATTGATTTGGGACTGGACCCAACCCCAGAGGTTTCATAGATAGGCGCCCTAATTCTGTTTCGAATATCGTACAAGAAGTAAAGATCGTACAAGAAGAAAAGTCAAGATGATAAAGAAAGCCGATCTGTTATCAATGGCAGCACCAATTGCTGACATGGGTCGCATGATGATGAGAGTAGATTATATAAGTGAATATAGTCAAACTCTCTTTCATCCTTACGTGCCTCGGATAGGAACGATACCCCTTAAGCAAGGGATGACTTTTGAACCGACTTGGACGAACCTGTTTGCAGAATTCACTATTATAGGTAGCAGCGGGGAAAGTTCCATTCTCCAGCTCGACCAAGACTATATGCCTAGAGCTTTCAAGAGTGTTGGCTACATTGGCTACAATAGGCCATATGGTTGGTGGGATCCACTAAGGCAAGACTATATGCTAGGCTGAACTGGAGCTATTCAAAAAGTCTCATGCTGATAGATCGCCGGAGCAGATGGTATTAACCAAAAGTCAAATAGGTTATCGCCCTGAGGCGAGAACTTTCAGTATGGTGCGTACTTTCGAAAGCCTAAGAAGAAAAGCATTCATCCCCATGCCAAAAAGGTGAATCCCCCCCTCCTTAAAGAATCCTCCTATCCTATATTATTGTGACAAGATGAGTGCCTTATACATGACAATGAATCCTCTTTTTCATGGAAGAACCAAGCATATTGAGCTTGATTATCACTATGTTCGTGAAAAGGTTGCATTGGGAAATCTCATCACTCGCTTTCTTTCCTCGGACAGCCAACTTGCAGATATTTTCACTAAACCTCTTCCACGAGGTTCTCATCAGTATTTGCGGACCAAACTTGGCCTTGGTCTTCCACCACAGCATAGTTTGAATGGGAGTGTAAAAAAGGAGCGAACTATGGAAAGCCAAATTATGGAAAGCCAGCCAAACTGAAGAAATGTTGGGATTGCGAGATTCGACCGTTAGAAGACTGTACTTGACTTTAGCATATTTTAGCCATTGTAAATAGCTTCTTCAACTCCAACAATTTGTCCTAGTTTCTGTCTATATAAAGATGCTAATGAACTCTCATCTCTTCTCACCTTGAGAGAGAAAGTCATTTCAAATCAATTCTTCTTTAGTTCTACCCGATTGTTCTATTGTTGATTGTCTTTCTTTTGTTGGATTTCTTGATCTGAGCTATAAGGGGACGAAGGAGATGAGCTGCGTTAGCAGCGAAGGGGACGAAGGGTCTAATGAGTAACTAGTGGCTTATCGGGTGGATGGGGTTCATTTGTACCTCAATGCTATCGATCCCTTACCCGAAGTAATAAATAGGAAGAAGACCCGGGTTGGTTACTGGAATCCTTAATTTATTGGTTCGCCTGGTCTGGGGAATCGTATCTGAAGCTGTTGTTTAAAGCCTTTCCTTTCCACTCCCTCCGATAACCAGAATTCTTTATTTGCATTTCATCTCCGCGCTGTTAATGGAAAAATGAGAATATCGTAGTATAGTTACAGACAACAAAGTAGCTGTACCGTGAACTGTGCTGTACTCATCAAAGTGGAAACTTCACCGTGCTGAATGAAAAAACCCGTGTCTGACTCCCATGTCTTTCTTGGTTGGACCAACTAGAAAATGGTTTCTTTTTTATAAGAATAAGAAGAAGTCTTCCTTTCTCTTTTTTTGGGGGGCAGAAATGAAAAAGCAAAAGAAAGCAAATGATTTTTAGTCTTTTTTCTTTCTTACTTTCAATTGCTCCTTGTGATGCAGCGGAACCATGGCAATTAGGATTTCAAGACGCAGCAACACCTATGATGCAAGGAATAATAGATTTACATCACGATATCTTTTTCTTCCTTATTCTGATTTTGGTTTTCGTATTATGGATCTTGGTTCGTGCTTTATGGCATTTCCACTGTAAAAAAAATCCAATCCCGCAAAGGATTGTTCATGGAACTACTATCGAGATTATTCGGACCATATTTCCTAGTATCATACCGATGTTCATTGCTATACCATCATTTGCTCTCTTATACTCAATGGACGAGGTAGTAGTAGATCCAGACATTACTATCAAAGCTATTGGACATCAATGGTATCGGACTTATGAGTATTCTGACTATAACAATTCCGATGAACAGTCACTTACTTTTGACAGTTATACGATTCCAGAAGATGATCTAGAATTGGGTCAATCACGTTTATTAGAAGTGGACAATAGAGTCGTTGTACCAGCCAAAACCTTTCTACGTATTATTCTAACATCTTCTGATGTACCTCATAGTTGGGCTGTACCTTCCTCAGGTGTCAAATGTGATGCTGTACCTGGGCGTTTAAATCAGATCTCTATTTCGGTACAACGAGAGGGGGTTTACTATGGTCAGTGCAGTGAGATTTGTGGAACGAATCATGCCTTTACGCGTGCGCCCGCAAACATAGGCCGACTGCTGAGCCCACTCTGGCTCAGCCGCACCACCCGGGGTGCGAGCCACCCGAGAAGCAAGCTATTACAGCGAGCGGCTGGAGCTGTAGGGAGCCGAGGAGCAAGGCAGTAGATAAGATAAAAGAAGGGGCCGGGCTCCCGGTGGAGCCGAGGAGACGGTTAGGATAACGAACTTGAAACGCGGAGCCCGAGCGGCTGGCGAGCGAGTGGTTAGTGGCCAATAGCGCCCTAGTTGATGGCATTCCTCTCTGCGGCTGGCACTCGAGGAACCACGGGGCACTCCATACAGAGCAAGAAAGTATTAGGGATGAGACGCCCGCGCAAGGACCTCAATTCTCATTAGGAGGTCGAACCAAGGACCTATGGAAGTCGGGGCTACCCTGTCCCCATGGGCAACGCAATAGTGTCCTGAGGGAGGAGTTTAGAGGCCTTATAGTAGCACGGACTTCTTTTTCTTTATAGGTCATGCGAAGGGGGCCAGTCAAAGATCGTACTGTTACTCTACAAAAACAACAGATGCTCTCAACGGCTAGGCGCCACTCTCTTTCTTTCTGAGTTATTCCAGCTTCTTCATTCTTTCGTGCCGCGGTGAACAAACAAAAAAAAAAGAGGGCCGTCTCCGCATTGAACACAGGAATTGACATCGAGTACTACTTCAGAGATTCGTCTGCAAGTCCTGGGCTCCTCCCGTTCTGCTGAGCCAGCTAGAGCCCATTTAAAAGACTCCTTTTAAGGGTACAACAGGTTTTAAAAAGACTGATGGCTTGGGGTCCTACAGCAGCGACAAAGAAATCCGTGACTGGCTTGGCCTTACCACGAAGAAAGACTTGGATAGAAAGATAGATTATAGAGATCGAGGATCCCTTTAGAATCCCAAGATGAAAGACATCCACTGGAACCTTCCAAAGAATGCGCTGCTTACATGATTTCCTAAGTGAAGCCAAGCCCATCTATGTTAAGGAAAGGCTCTGCAAGACCAAAGGTGATCAATCCATTCCTTCATTCTTAGGAGGGGGGAATAACCGGTGTTAGCAAGAAGGCGCTTTCAGGCCCTTCGACGCGCTAAAGGAATCGGGCACCCTGGACTTCGATTATATTGATTCGCCTACTTCCAATTCCACAGTTTTGACTCTTGCCGCGGACAATGCCTTTTCTCTCACAATCGGAGATGGGGGAAGAAGGGTCGAAGTTTTGTTTCTGCCCGGTGAGAGGTTCACAGCTAACTAACGTAGAAGAACAAGGAGGAATTTTCAATACAGACTATAGAAGTAGAAAGGAATGACAATGCCCCAACTAAGCATCAATCAGCGCTGGGATTATTGACCTGAGGAACGCGGAGGCGTGCAGCCTTCTCTGCTTGAGAGTAGAGGTCTAAATGAGCCTTCCGCGCCACAAGGACAAGTGGCAACTAGGTGAATTGGGAAGAAGC